GGATCCACCGCAAAAGGTTGGGAAACAAGCTTAATGATCTCGGCTGACGTCGGATCGACTTGTAGCTCCAATAATTGCACCTGGTTCCTTTCTTGTCGGTTTTCTACCACAAACACGTTTATGTTTGAGGGAAGATCTGCGGTGCGCAAAGCACGTGTTGCCACTCTTGATTGTGGTGCTGCTTGTGTTTTAGATAAAACAGAAGCACGTGAGAAAGCGGCATAAGATGCCGCTGGGGAAAAAATTACCGCAGCCGAAAGTAAAAAAGCAACGGTAGTGTTAAGAAACCTTGTGCCGTTATTCCATAATTTTTTTTTTGCAAATAACGGTTCGCGCAGAGAGCGAAACGTTTTTTTGCTTTTTAAATAATCATGCAATTGCGTTAAGATTTCTGTGGTAGGTTTTTGTTTATTTAAAATCATAACCAACGTCTCTAAAAATTGCAGTAATTGTTTTTTAGGGATAGAATCCACAAAAAGCGCATCATCTGCAACACGGTAACATCATGTTTATAGCTTCTTGGATTTCCAGCGCATTTTTTTTAGCAAAATGTTTAATTAACATATTTTTTATAAAAATGCCATCCGCCCCATCTAATAAACACAATAAGTTTCCTAACAAGCCAAAGCCTTGTAAAAACCCGGAAGCTTCCACCTGATTTAAATAAGCCGTGGCACTGGCTTGAAAGTCCAAGGTGCATAACCTATTAACGTTACAGGCATGAGCTAGTAAAATTTTCTTTAAAGTATACGTAGATTGACTACTATAAAACTCTAATGCAGTTGAATCAATTACATAACTGGTTGGAGTGTATTGTAATTGCATCACTGCCTTATAATAATAATAATAACCAACTAAAAACAAACCAGTTACTACCATTGGTAGCATGATGGTATTTTGTATCATAGTTCTAAATAAATGTAACTTCTTTTGAACGATCCTAAAATAATCTGTCGGAAATATAATTTAAAAATTGTTGAAAAATTTTAAATACATTTAAATATATTATATCACATAAATATATTTATGTCAAATAAATATATTTTAGGAAAAAACATGCTAATCATAAAATAAAATCATTTAGTTTTATAGTTGAATGTTATTCTTTAGGTTAGCTTGTTACATGTATATGGCAGACCAGAAAAGGTCTAAACCGCTCAACAGCTATTTTCTTGCTCTAGAGAAAATAAATAGTAATTCAGTAAGTGGACGTCCCCTTCGGCAAATGAATTTTAGTGGCAGTTGCCTCCTTCCCCTTCGGGCAAGTAAACTTAGGAGTATATAAATATAGAATGTTTACATACTAGGCAGTGGCGGTACCACTGCCACTGACGTCCTCCTTCGGAGTATGTAAACCCCTTCGGGCAACTAAAGTTTATTCTAAGTTTACTTGCCCAATATTTATATACCCGAAGGGGAAGGGGAAGGAGGACAAATTAATTTATTGTGGTACCGCCACTGCCTGCTTCCTCCTTCCCCTTCGGGCAAGTAAACTTCGGAGTATGTAAACCCCTTCGGGCAACTAAAGTTTATCGCAGTATATAAATATAGGACGTCAGTGGCAGTGGTACCGCCACTGCCTGCTTCCTCCTTCGGAGTATGTAAACATCGCAGTATATAAATATCCTATTTTAATACTCCTAAGTTTACTTGCCCGAAGGGGAAGGAGGCAGTTGGCAGGACAAATTTATTTATTGTGGTACCGCCACTGCCTGCTCCCTCCTTCGGAGTATGTAAACCCCTTCGGGCAACTAAAGTTTATCGCAGTATTAACATAGGCAGTGGCGGTACCACTGCCACTGGCGTCCTATTTTAATACTCCTAAGTTTACTTGCCTAGGCAGTTGGCAGGCAACTGCCTCCTTCGGAGTATATAAATATCCACTAAAATTCATTTGCCCGAAGGGGACGTCCACTAATATTTATATTAGGATGTTAATACAATAAATAAATTTGTTGGCAGGCAACAAATTTATTTATTGTCCCGTAAGGGGACGTCCTCCTTCCCCTTCGGGCAAGTAAACTTGGGAGTATGTAAACCTGCTAGCGCAGCAAATAAATTTTATTCTATATTTATATACTGCGATAAACTTTAGTTGCCTAGGCAGTTGGCAGGCAACTGCCACTGACGTCCTTCGGAGTATATAAATATTGGGTAACTAAAGTTTATGCTAAGTTTACTTGCCCTATATTTATATCCCCGAAGGGGAAGGGGAAGGAGGAAGCAGGCAGTGGCGGTACCACAATAAATAAATTTGTCCTCCTTCGGAGTATGTAAACATTCTATGTTAATACAATGTTAATACAATAAATAAATTTGTTGGCAGGCAACAAATTTATTTATTGTCCCGAAGGGGAAGGGGAAGGGCGTCAGTGGCAGTGGCCTGCCACTGCCAAACTTGTTAGCCGATAGGCGAGGCAACAAATTAATTTATTGTCCCGTAAGGACGTCCACTAAAATTGATTCTTTCTAGGCAACGTCATTCCTATCTGTTTACGGATTATTAATGTCCTCATGTATTCATAGCAAGCAGCACCGTCAACTGCTTCAAATGTAAAAAAGACTCCCCATTTTTATAAAGATCTTCCATGCATGAACTATGCTTTATTTGCTAAAAAAAAGATATAATATATGTTGAGAAGAAAAAAAATAAAATTTAAATAGTAATTATGAATGTAAATTACTTATGCTTACTTTTTCAGCTAGAATAAACTTGTTGAGGCTGCTTAGTTGCACTTTCCTCGTACCCGTATGGGTAGGGGTTTATCCACGAAAAAATTCTATTTTAAAATAGGAGTCCAGTTGAAAAGCAACTGGAATCCCCTTATAGATAAATTAATATCTATTTTAAAATTGAATAGTTTTTATTCTAGTTTCGTTTTAAGATTAATAAAATTATGTCTAACCAAGTATTTACTACTTTACGCGCAGCAACATTAGCTGTTATTTTAGGTATGGCTGGTGGCTTAGCAGTAAGTCCAGCTCAAGCTTACCCTGTATTTGCACAACAAAACTACGCTAACCCACGTGAGGCTAATGGTCGTATTGTATGTGCAAACTGTCACTTAGCGCAAAAAGCAGTTGAAATCGAAGTACCACAAGCTGTTTTACCTGATACTGTTTTTGAAGCTGTTATTGAACTTCCATACGATAAACAAGTTAAACAAGTTTTAGCTAATGGTAAAAAAGGTGACTTAAACGTTGGTATGGTTTTAATTTTACCAGAAGGTTTTGAATTAGCACCACCAGATCGCGTTCCGGCAGAAATTAAAGAAAAAGTTGGTAACCTTTACTACCAACCATACAGTCCAGAACAAAAAAATATTTTAGTTGTTGGTCCAGTTCCAGGTAAAAAATACAGTGAAATGGTAGTACCTATTTTATCTCCAGATCCTGCTAAAAATAAAAACGTTTCTTACTTAAAATATCCTATTTATTTTGGTGGTAATCGTGGTCGTGGTCAAGTATATCCAGATGGTAAAAAATCAAACAACACTATTTACAACGCATCAGCAGCTGGTAAAATTGTAGCAATCACAGCTCTTTCTGAGAAAAAAGGTGGTTTTGAAGTTTCAATTGAAAAAGCAAACGGTGAAGTTGTTGTAGACAAAATCCCAGCAGGTCCTGATTTAATTGTTAAAGAAGGTCAAACTGTACAAGCAGATCAACCATTAACAAACAACCCTAACGTTGGTGGTTTCGGTCAGGCTGAAACTGAAATTGTATTACAAAACCCTGCTCGTATTCAAGGTTTATTAGTATTCTTCAGTTTTGTTTTACTTACTCAAGTTTTATTAGTTCTTAAGAAAAAACAATTCGAAAAAGTTCAATTAGCAGAAATGAACTTCTAATATTTAATTTTTTGTAGGGCTGCTGTGCAGCTCCTACAAATTTTAGTATGTTATTTTTAAAGTTTGATATACTGAAAACAAAGTTCTACTTGAACGATATTTAGCTTTTAATGCTATAATATAGCGGACTAAGCCGTTGGCAATTTAGCTGCCAATTAATTTTATTCGAAGGATGTAAACCTGCTAACGATATTTATATATAAGCATTTTAATACTCCGAGGGAGGCCTCTAACCTTTAGCAAGTAAGTAAACTTCCCCTTCGGGGCAGCAAGGCAGCAGATTTAAATTCTCCAAAGGAGGCAGTTGATATCAGTAAACCCCTTCGATGACTCTGGCATTGATGCAAAGCATGGGGAAACTAAAGTTCCTCCACTGCCTCCTTCCCCTTCCCTTTCGGGACGTCCCCTTCCCCTTACGGGCAAGTAAACTTAGGGATTTTAATGCAATAAATAAATTTGTCCCCTTACGGGACGTCAGTGGCAGTTGCGAAGTATTAATATTGTATATAAATATAGAATGTTTACATACTCCGAAGGAGGACGTCAGTGGCAGTGGTACCGCCACTGCTATTTTAATACTCCGAAGGAGCAGTGGTGGTCCCACTGCCACTAAAATTTATTTGCCCGAAGACGTCCTGCCAACTGCCGAGGCAAATGAATTTTAGTGGACGTCCCTTACGGGACGTCAGTGGCAGTTGCCTGCCAACTGCCTCCTTCCCCTTCGGGCAAGTAAACTTGGGAGTATTAACATAGGCAGTGGCGGTACCACAATAAATTAATTTGTCCTCCTTCCCCTTCGGGCAAGTAAACTTAGGAGTATGTAAACATTCTATATTTATATACTCCCATGCTTTGCCCCTTAAGGGACAATAAATAAATTTGTCCCCTTCGGGCAAATAAATCTTAGTGGCAGTTGCAAAATATTAATATCGTATATAAATTTGGAGTATATAAATAAATTTGGAGTATATAAATATAGGATGTTAATACTGCGGAGCAGCAGTGGTGGTACCACTGCCACTAAAATTTATTTGCCCGAAGGGGACGTCCTGCCAACTGCCGATATTTATATATTCCCTAAGTTTACTTGCCCCATATTTATATATTCCTAAGTTTACTTGCCCCATATTTATATTAGGACGTCCCCTTCGGGTAAATAAATTTTAGTGGACAAATTTATTTATTGTTGCCTGCCAACTGCCGATATTTATATACTCCTAAGTTTACTTGCCCGAAGGGGAAGGAGGCAGTGGTACCGCCACTGCCTGCTTCCTCCTTCCCCTTCCCCTTACGGGCAAGTAAACTTAGGGATATTTATATACAATAAATAAATTTGTCCCCTTACGGGGACGTCCCCTTCGAGCAAATGAATTTTAGTGGCAGTTGCCTGCCAACTGCCGATATTTATATACTCCGAAGTTTACTTGCCCGAAGGGGAAGGAGGCAGTTGCCTGCCAACTGCCTAGGCAAGTAAACTTCGGAGTATGTAAACCCCTTCCCCTTCGGGACGTCCCCTTACGGGAATATAAATATTAGTGGCAGTTGCCTGCCAACTGCCTCCTTCGGAGTATTAAAATAGGATATTTATATACTGCGAACGGCAGTGGCGGTACCACTGCCTGCTTCGGTTATATAAATATCCACTAATATTTATATTCCCGTAAGGGGACGTCCTAATATAAATATTGGGCAACTAAAGTTTATCGCAGTATATAAATATCGGCAGTTGGCAGGCAACAAATTTATTTATTGTATATAAATATCGGCAGTTGGCAGGCAACAAATTTATTTATTGTATATAAATATAGGATGTTAATACTCCGAAGGAGCAGTTGGCAGGCAACTCACTAAAATTCATTTGCCCGAAGGGACGTCCACTAATATTTATATTAGGACAAATTAATTTATTGTGGTACCGCCACTGCCTATTTTAATACTCCGAAGAGCAGTGGCGGTACCACAATAAATTAATTTGTCCTCCTTCCCCTTCGGGCAAGTAAACTTAGGAGTATGTAAACATTCTATTTTAATACAATAAATAAATTTGTTGGCAGGCAACTGCCACTGACGTCCCGTCAGGGGAAGGGGAAGGGGACGTCCTAATATAAATATATTTTAAACAATAAATCCCGCACAAAATATATAAATATATAATATATATTAAAAATTTTTAGCATGTAAACATTAGAAATACAGCATAATTGGAGTAAAAGAAAAATATTAAACTTTTACATTGAAAAGTTTATGGCGTTTTGGCTTTATAAAATAAAAAACTTTTCGGAACGGCTAAACCATATTTATTATCATTAAAATTTATTTGCCCGAAGGGGACGTATCCGAAATAGAACAAATGCCAAAATCTACTAAATTAGATTAAAATAGTTTTAAAAATGGATAGATTTAAATAAAAAACAGAAGTAAAATGTAATTCTGTCCCTTTTTACAGGGTGGTATCTCTAAAAACCAGGGCTTGCCCAATCAACAATTTAAAGCTTATTTAGTTTTATTGAAAATTAACGGATAAATAAATATGTCAGTTACTAAAAAACCTGATTTAAGCGATCCAGTTTTAAAAGCAAAATTAGCTAAAGGTATGGGTCACAACACTTACGGTGAACCTGCTTGGCCTAACGATTTATTATACATGTTCCCTGTTGTTATTTTAGGTACATTTGCATGTGTTATTGGTTTATCTGTTTTAGACCCAGCTGCTATGGGTGAGCCAGCAAACCCATTTGCTACTCCACTTGAAATTTTACCAGAATGGTATTTCTACCCTGTATTCCAAATTTTACGTGTAGTTCCAAACAAACTTCTAGGTGTATTATTAATGGCAGCAGTACCTGCAGGCCTTATCACGGTACCGTTCATTGAAAGTATTAACAAATTCCAAAACCCATACCGTCGTCCAATCGCTACTATCTTATTCCTTTTAGGAACTTTAGTTGCTGTTTGGTTAGGTATTGGTTCAACATTCCCTATTGATATTTCTTTAACTTTAGGTTTATTCTAATCTAAAATTTTAAATTTCCCTCTAGGGTTGCAATACGATTTGCAACCCTGAAGGGGGAAAACTGAGTTCTGTCATTTTTTTAAGAACTCCATCAATAAATTGTGTCTTAGCAGATAATGCGGGTAAATAACACCCTTGTTCATCCTACAAAATAGGAGATTCCATTTAATTTAAACCAAACAAATAACTTAGTTACAACATAAAATATGTATTTTTATGCAATTGCATAAAAATAAAATCTATGTTATAATAAAATAAATTATATTATTAAGAGCTTGTAGCTCAGTGGACTAGAGCACATGGCTACGAACCATGGGGTCGGGGGTTCGAAACCCTCCTGGCTCGTTATAATACATTAAAATTGTAACGCCTTTACAAGACAGTATAAAATGGGAATTAATTAATTAGGAGGGTCACTTTCAGCCACTCGTTTTTTAAATAGGTAAGTAACCTTTTTAAGAGAACGTAAGAGATTGTGGATTACGTTCTCAAGAGACATAACTCAAAATACTAGTAGGTTTGAGCTTGACTTCAAGCTTTAACCTCCGTCAGCGATAAAACCTATTTTGAGCGCATTTTAATATATTTGGGACGCCAGTGGCAGTGGTACCGCCACTGCCTATTTGTTAATAAATAAAAAGCGGCTATGGAGATTAAGTTTCCCAAAGTATATGCTTTAAAAACTTATTAAAAATGCCTTTTTAATTTTGTACATAAATAAATATAATATATATAATTATCAGGCAAAAACTAATAAAAATTTAATAATAAAAACAAAATAAATCCAAAAACTGTGTGTTTTATATTTTAGAAATACACATGGTGTCAGCATAAAATGCTAACAGTATAACCTTCGACCATATAAATACTTATTAAATAACTTAATCAGTAAACGGTGCCTCTATGTTCTAACAAAATATTAAACTACTCAGAAGCGGCTTATATTTTCCGAAGGAAGTCACTGTCACGCAATTTGATGTACCTAGGCATTTCAGGACGATCCCCTTACGGGAGCTCAGTGGCAGTTGCCTGCCAACTGCCTAATATAAATATTAGTGGACAAATTTATTTATTGTTGCCTCCTTCGGAGTATATAAATATAGGATTTAATACTAGGCAGTGGCAGTACCACTGCCACTGGCGTCCCAAGTTTACTTGCCCGAAGGGGAAGGAGGCAGTGGCGGTACCACTGCCACTAAAATTTATTTGCCCGAAGGGGACGTCCTGCCAACTGCCGATATTTATATACTCCGAAGTATATTTATATGCTTCGGAGTATTAAAATAGGCAGTGGCGGTACCACTGCCACTGACGTCCTAGTATATAAATAGAATAAAATTTATTTGCTGCGCTAGCAGGTTTACATACTCCGAAGGGGACATCCTAATATAAATATTGGAGTATGTAAACATCCCGAAGGAGTTAGCCAATAGGCGAGACAACTGTCCCTTTGGGTATATAAATATCAACTGGCTTCCTAACTTGTTAGCCCCCTTTGGGTATATAAATATCAACTGGCTTCCTAACTTGTTAGCCCCCTTTGGGTAAATAAACTTCCCCTTCGGGCTGCATGGCAGCAATATTTATATTCTCGTTAGGGGATAGGCGAGGCCACTGCCATTGGTGTCCATTGCCGTCCTGTAAGAGAAAAACTTCAGTTTATTTTTGTATGCCCAAAGGGGAGAAAGTTTTTAAAGTTTGAATAACACAGTTTAAAATAATTTTAGCTTTTTATAGCGTACTTTTAGATTTGAATTTAAGTAAAAAAACAAAATTGAGACTTAACCAAAATGTAATGGATACCTTATTTTGTTTATTAAAACCATTTCTTTGCCATGAACATACTTAATAAGTGGTTTGTTGCTGAAGAAGATCCCCCTTCTATAGAAACATCCTAGGAAACTAAAAGCTGTTTCTCCGCCTTAGATAGACATTGGCGTTGACCTTAAGGGGGTTCATCTCGCTTTTTTTGCTGTTTTACAGCTTTAAAGAGTTTTAACTACCACTATCAGCCTGGAAATGTGCGTTTTGACTACAAAATAACATTTTATGAAATTAGCTTATTGGATGTACGCAGGTCCCGCTCATATCGGTGTGTTGCGTGTTAGCAGCTCTTTTAAAAATGTACATGCCATTATGCATGCTCCTTTAGGAGATGATTATTTTAATGTAATGCGTTCCATGTTAGAACGTGAACGTGATTTTACACCAGTAACAGCCAGTATTGTAGATCGTCATGTTTTAGCAAGAGGATCGCAAGAAAAAGTGGTTGAAAATATTACGCGAAAAAATAAAGAAGAAACTCCTGATTTAATTTTATTAACTCCTACTTGTACGTCAAGCATTTTACAAGAAGATTTACACAATTTTGTTGAATCGGCATTAGCTAAACCAGTACAAATAGATGAACATGCAGACCATAAAGTAACTCAACAAAGTGCACTTTCAAGTGTATCCCCTTTACTACCGCTTGAAGAAAATACATTAATAGTAAGTGAACTAGATAAGAAGCTTAGCCCGTCTAGCAAGTTGCATATTAATATGCCCAATATTTGTATTCCCGAAGGAGAAGGGGAAGGGGAGCAGACTAAAAATTCAATTTTTGTTAAATCTGCAACTTTAACAAATTTGTCAGAAGAGGAACTATTAAATCAAGAACATCATACCAAAACAAGAAATCACTCTGACGTTATTTTAGCTGATGTAAACCATTATCGTGTAAATGAATTACAAGCTGCAGATCGTACTCTTGAACAAATTGTACGTTATTATATTTCTCAAGCACAAAAACAAAATTGTTTAAACATTACTAAAACAGCCAAACCATCTGTAAATATTATTGGTATTTTTACTTTGGGTTTTCATAATCAACATGATTGTCGTGAATTAAAACGTTTATTTAATGATTTAGGTATTCAAATCAATGAAATCATACCTGAAGGCGGAAATGTACACAACTTAAAAAAATTACCCCAAGCTTGGTTTAATTTTGTGCCCTACCGTGAAATTGGCTTAATGACTGCTATGTATTTAAAATCCGAGTTTAATATGCCTTACGTCGCAATTACTCCTATGGGATTAATTGATACGGCTGCTTGTATTCGTTCAATTTGTAAAATCATTACAACTCAATTATTAAATCAGACGGCTACAGTGCAGGAGCCATCAAAATTTATTTACCCGAAGGCGACGTCATTAGAACAAACCAATATTCTCGAAACCTCTCAAAAAGAAACTATTCTTAAAGACAATCCAGATAGCGGAAATACCCTTTCTACAACTGTAGAAGAAATTGAAACTTTATTTAATAAATATATCGATCAACAAACTCGTTTTGTTTCCCAAGCAGCCTGGTTTTCACGTTCTATTGACTGTCAAAATTTAACAGGTAAAAAAGCCGTAGTTTTCGGAGATGCTACACATTCAGCTGCCATGACAAAATTATTAGCACGTGAAATGGGTATTAAGGTTTCATGCGCTGGAACTTATTGCAAACACGATGCGGATTGGTTTAGAGAGCAAGTTAGTGGGTTTTGTGATCAAGTTTTAATTACCGATGATCACACACAAGTAGGGGATATGATTGCACAATTAGAACCTGCAGCCATTTTTGGGACACAAATGGAACGTCACGTTGGTAAACGTTTAGATATTCCATGTGGTGTTATATCTGCTCCTGTGCATATTCAAAACTTTCCGTTAGGTTATCGACCTTTTTTAGGTTATGAAGGTACAAATCAAATAGCTGATTTAGTGTATAATTCATTTAATCTTGGAATGGAAGACCATTTATTACAAATTTTTGGAGGTCATGATTCAGAAAACAATTCGTCAATTGCAACGCATTTGAATACAAATAACGCAATAAATTTAGCGCCAGGATATTTACCTGAGGGAGAAGGCAGTAGTAGAACTTCAAATGTAGTGTCTACAATTTCTAGTGAAAAAAAAGCCATTGTATGGTCTCCAGAAGGTTTAGCAGAATTAAATAAAGTCCCAGGATTTGTTCGAGGAAAAGTTAAACGTAATACGGAAAAATATGCTTTACAAAAAAATTGTTCGATGATTACTGTAGAAGTTATGTATGCAGCAAAAGAAGCTTTGTCGGCTTAAAAATAATCTAAATTTTCAGGATGAAATACTGCGCTAGCGGGCAGTCACAAACTACTATCTTCGAACGCAGTATAACATCCTGTCATCTTTTAGTTAGAAATGCTGTTTTATTATAAAGTTGCATTAAGAAAAAATATATGTTATATTATTAAAAGTTGTTAAAAACCGGGATGTAGCGCCAGCTTGGTAGCGCATGTGCTTTGGGAGCATAGGGTCGCAGGTTCGAATCCTGTCATCCCGATAAAAATATCTATTTGTACTTTAAAATATATAATAAAAATTATATATAATATATATATAATTTATAGTTTTTTTCGATTTTTTAAATGATCATGCATCAATTTTACCGTCCGCTGCCATACAGCCATGAAAGATAAGTTTATTTTCTCCACGAGGCTACTTTGGCACGTGCTGGTAGCTCTTTGCGTAAATAAACTGCCACCGCTACTAATGTACCCGTCCTCTTCTCTTCCGCCATCTTATTTAGTTGGATTTTTACTTAGGAGCATACGAAAATTGGTATCTTTGTGTTAGCAAGGATCCAATATTTATATGGCGTTCGATTTCTTGAACACTTAAGAGAATTTTTATTTTAGAAAGAAAAAACGAGCTTTAAGGTGAGCTTATTTTGTTGCGTGTAAATTTTTAAAATCTAAGGTGTATAGACAAAAATCTACATTTTCATATGCTAAAAACATACTCTTTACGGGTACGCGAATGTTAGGTAAATTTTCACAACTAACTCTATGGTTGTGGGAAGAAAACCAAATACATAGAGATATTTTTAAAAAGATATCTCTCACTTTAATAGATTTTATTATAAATACTATCAACAATTTCTTAAACTTTTTAAGAAGGATATTTATGACAACTTTAGCACTGGTACTTGCAAAACTTCCTGAAGCATACGCACCATTTGCACCTATCGTAGACGTTTTACCGGTAATCCCTGTATTCTTTATTTTATTAGCTTTTGTTTGGCAAGCAGCTGTTAGTTTCCGTTAATTTTTTAGCCTGTTAATATCCTTCTAGGAGGATAGCAGTTGACAGGCTTTAGACCAGTTAAGGGTAAATAAGTACAACCTCTTCTGGGGTTGCTTGGGAAATTGGGTTGCCTGAAAGGGTTTAAAAACTCCCGTTCCCCTTCGGGAATATAAATATTGGGCAACTCAACTTCTTAATAAGGACCGCTTACTGCCAACTTTTTTATTTTGGAATTAAAAAGGAACTTTTATTTGCGGTAACTTTAGAAAAAGATAAATATACCACCTATTTAATGCTATGCAATTTTAGTTAAATTTGGGTTTAATCCATTAGTATTTTTACACAGTATAATTAGAAAACTAAAACTTGGGTAATAGAACCTTAATTTTCAAAACTTTTAAATATATTTAAAATTCAATAAAAGTTTATTTGGTTAGCTTTAAGTGTTATATTAGTAATAACAGAACTACTGTAGTTTTTTAAATTATACCTAAACCTGAAAAATTGGATTATATAGCAATAACACTATTAAGAACTATATATTAAAATGTCAATACTATCCCGTAGGGACTATGAAACTAAAACACCTATCCGAATGTTAATGCTTAGTGAGCAAAGTATGCAGTATTTATCTACAAAAAAGGAGAAACTCTTACCTCTGGTTAGAGGTTTCTTTTTTAATGTTTGAAGCATTAACAATCTAATTCCAAAAGAAGTGACTAAATAATAATTTATTAAATAACACATATGTCACGTGCTAAGTTTGAACGTAAAAAACCACACGTAAATATTGGTACTATTGGTCACGTTGACCACGGTAAAACAACACTAACAGCAGCTATTACAATGACATTAGCTGCAGCTGGTGGTTCAGTTGGTAAAAAATATGATGAAATTGACTCAGCTCCAGAAGAAAAAGCACGTGGTATTACTATTAACACAGCACACGTAGAATACGAAACTGAAAAACGTCACTATGCTCACGTAGACTGTCCAGGTCACGCTGACTACGTTAAAAACATGATCACAGGTGCTGCACAAATGGATGGTGCTATTTTAGTAGTATCAGGTGCTGACGGTCCTATGCCACAAACAAAAGAACACATTCTATTAGCTAAACAAGTAGGTGTACCAAACGTTGTAGTATTCTTAAACAAAGAAGACCAAGTAGATGATAAAGAACTTCTTGAATTAGTTGAATTAGAAGTACGTGAAACTTTAGATAAATATGAATTCCCAGGTGATGAAATTCCAGTAGTTCCTGGTTCTGCATTATTAGCTTTAGAAGCTTTAATTGAAAATCCAAAAACACAACGTGGTGAAAACAAATGGGTTGACAAAATTTACCAATTAATGGATAACGTTGACAGCTACATCCCAACTCCACAACGTGAAACTGATAAACCATTCTTATTAGCTGTTGAAGACGTTTTATCAATTACAGGTCGTGGTACTGTTGCTACAGGTCGTGTAGAACGTGGTGCATTAAGAATTAGTGATAACGTTGAAATCGTAGGTTTAAGACCAACACAAACAGCTGTTGTTACTGGTTTAGAAATGTTCAAAAAAACATTAGATGAAACTTTAGCTGGTGATAACGTAGGTGTTCTTCTTCGTGGTGTACAGAAAAAAGACATTGAACGTGGTATGGTTATTGCTAAACCAGGTACAATTACTCCGCACACTAAATTTGAAGCACAAGTATACGTTTTAACAAAAGAAGAAGGTGGTCGTCACTCTGCTTTCATGATTGGTTACCAACCACAATTCTATGTTCGTACAACAGATGTAACAGGTAAAGTAGTAGGTTTTAACCACATTCAAATGCGTAACCCTTCATCAGTAGCTGAAGAACATTCAAACAAAATGGCTATGCCTGGTGACCGTATTAGTATGACTGTAGAACTGATCAACCCAATTGCTATTGAAAAAGGTATGCGTTTCGCTATTCGTGAAGGTGGCCGTACTGTAGGTGCTGGTGTTGTAACTAATATTGTTCAATAATTTCACATTTAAATTCACTAACGAGCCCTTAACGGACGTCCCCTTTGGGATGCCAAGGCTCTGTTAGGATATAATACTGCGTAAGCAGGAATTTGCTATTTATTTACCCGAAAAGGTTCGACCATAGGTGAGGACAAATTTATTTATTGTGGTACCGCCACTGCCTCCTTCGGAGTATTAAAATCCTATATTTATATTCTCTGAAAAAAGTTCCCTTCGGGTAAATACCTTTTGCAGTCTTAAAATCTTATATTTATATACTCCCGTAAGGGGATGCCGGAGGCATCGAAGGATTGTTACCTTACCTGAGAAAAAGTAAATTTAAGTTAATAAATGACTTATCTCTTTAGCTTTTCGAGTACATAACTATTACAGTTTGGGTATAAAATATAATACACTCAACATGTAACTATTATTTAGCAAGAATCCTCTAATGGAATATTAATATCTATTGACATTTTTTAAAAATTATGTTAAATATAAAATATAAAATAAAAGCCCCCATCGTCTAGAGGCCTAGGACACCTCCCTTTCACGGAGAAAACGCGGATTCGAATTCCGCTGGGGGTATAATTTTAATTAGTCTTAATCGCACCTTAAGAATTATCTAGATTTCAGTTAGTGTTCTAACTTTAGAACTATTTAACCAGACATTGAGAACAGGAGGTAGTTTTTACTAACAATTAATAGACAGTGTCAGAGAATCTCAAGAACTCGTACGTCTTAAAAAAGTGGACGTATCAAAAGAAGTGTAACGTTCAAACATATAGAGTACTAGAATATCATTTTGGTAAGAAGTGTATTTTATTAGCGTTCAAGAGTTTGTATGTTAATGCAGGGTGACTCCTGGCTCAACCAGTCGTTAGTTAACCGTGTATTTATACTCAACTGAATAGTGATGTACTCAAAAGATGCAAGTACGTTGAATCACGTGGCTAACATATTCAACTAGAAATCTTTTATAAAGGTTTGAACGTTGTTAGCCCCGAGCTCTTCTGTTGTTCTCACTAACAGTCTACTCATCTCGATGGTGGTCAGATCCAAAGGGTAATGAAACATGTATGTAATAGGCGGCACCCAGATTTGAACTGGGGAATAGAGATTTGCAATCCACGGCCTTACCGCTTGCTATGCCGCCTTATTGATTATATTACTAACTAATTTTAAAGCCAGACAAAGCTTTACAAAAACGTGTAAAGCTTTGTCTGGCTTTAAAATTAGTTAGTAATATAATAGCTTGCTATCGGAGTTGAACCGATAACCTTCGGTTTACAAAACCGATACTCTACCGATTGAGTTAAGCAAGCAATTTGTAGATAATTTGATTTTATATATAATATATATATATTGTTCTATAAAAAAAGTCAATTTTTTAATATCTCAAACATTTGATAATTTTTTCTCTAAATAGCATAAAGAAATTACACTTAGTTAGTATTTATTTGTAGCTATAGCTTTGAAAAGGAAAGAAACTTTATATAGGCAATGTACTTCGTTTAGTTTATAAATTTTAAGTTTAATTTATTAACTAAATTAGGTATGCACTAAAAGAAAACACATTAATTAATCCCGTGTTGTCCCATTTTTGTTTTAAATGTAATCAGGCCCAGTAGGAATCGAACCTACATTGACGGCTTAGAAGGCCGCTGTCCTATCCATTGAACGATGAACCCATATTCTATTGTTAATATATTCTAGAGGAGATATATTAACTTTTAAAAACCACTTACTTGAGAATTCCATTTACTATAATATAACATAGTATTCTTCATAATAAAAGTTTAGATAAATCTAAACACGACCTGATTACATAAATATTGAGCTTAATAATCAAGCAGTTGGTGGTAGTACCACCAACTGTTAAGAAAAATTAACCATAATTAAAATAATAATAATTGCATAAATGCTTCTGGATCACAAATTGAAAGTTGTGCAATTACTTTACGATTTAATTGAATTTTATGTGTTTTTAAATAATTCATAAATTCACTGTAATTTAATCCATAACGACGTACTGCTGAATTAACGCGTGTAATCCACATACGACGGAAATCACGTTTTTTTTGACGACGGTTTCTATATGAATAGCGTAAAGCTTTCATATTTTGTTGATTTGCTGTACGGAATAGAGTTGAAGCAGCGCCTCTAAAACCTTTTGACATATTTAAAATTTTTTTATGTCTTTTACGAGATACATTACCACGTTTAACACGAGTCATATAAAAAAAAAATCAATTTTTAATGCTAGGGTAATAAAAAGGCACGTCTGCGGGAAGATTAATTGACTCTGCTTTGAAGAACTCCAATTTATTTACTAGATAAACAAGTTAAGCAGAAACAGTGAAACTGCAACAGACGATTGGTTAACACAGGATAATAATTACTTCCATTTGTTCTTTAAGTTAATACCTTTATTAAATTAATGTGCGGCGTACGAGATTACGTAAAAAGTTTATCAGTAGTAAGTATGTATCTTTATATTACCGTTAAGAAGTGAATACACAACCAATTACCTAGAATTATTTTAGCATTTATTTCTTATAAAGGATTTATTATTCACACCATTTAAATCATACAAGTTATTACAACTTTGTAGTTTTAAATAGGTTTACCAAATATGGAGTTTAAACTACTAAACTGAACTAAATTTTCGCTATCACCTTCAGGTATAGAAATGCATTGCAGCAAAAACTCAAATTTACTTCTTAAGCAAATAAAGTCTAATCAGAATAAATAGACCTTCTGTTAAAAAGGTAAGAGTACACCATTAAAGCTTAGTTTCTAAAAGAGAAAGCTAAAGTAAACATTTACGAACAGTTCAAGCGGAGGATAAATATTTTTCCTTTATATTTATGAAGAGTATACCAATAACACGTAGAGAAAAGGGTAAAAAGAATACCCAATGGCAAAAAAATCTGTTACCTATATTTTTAAAATTTTTAAACGGAAAGGGAGGGATTCGAACCCTCGGTGACCGCGAAGCCACGCCAATTTTCAAAATTGGTGCAATTAACCACTCTGCCACCTTTCCTACAAATAATATAATGTATTATTACCATAAAAAAATAAAAAAATCAAGCTTACTGTAGAAATATAGATGTTTTTAACCTATTAAAATAACTTTAGCGAGCTGTTGGTGCTTAACTTGTTCTTAAGTTACAAAATACACTTTGTGGGTAAGCAAACTTGCTAACATCTAAAAGCACATAAGGACCTAGGCTCATAAATGCCCTTTTAGAGTCTATACAGCAGCTTTAGTGACTCTTAACTGCCATTATTGTTCAATCCGAAACCTAAAAAGGTTAAACCAGCCACTTTTACAACAAAGTACATTAGGAAAAACACGCCCTGTAGGAATTGAACCCACGACATCAGGTTTTGGAAACCTGCGTTCTACCGACTGAACTAAGGACGTAAAATTTGTTATTATAATTTTTATCATGGTATTATTTTAATGTCAATCAGAGTATTTCACTACAAATTGATTTTATTGATATAGTTGTTAATCATGGGTTAATTTGTCTTGAATTTAGTGATTTTATATTAAGGGATACCTTGTAGTGATATCCCTTAATATAAAAACGAATATATATGTAACTGCGGTCAAGCTATAGACCAGTTAGAGTAATACTTATGCAAGCTACACAACTAAAAGATGAATTCCATATTACTAACTATTACTTTCTTGCGTTTGTGTACTATCACCTACTAAACTAGCTCGACTTTCTAATAAACGTTCTTGTTTACTATCATGATAACTCCAAACTTGATTTGTCATTTCTACAATACTATGCATTACTTCATTTGTTGCAATTTCATCAGCTAAACCATAATAAATTGTTTCCATTGCAGTTAAATAAAAATCACGATCTAAATCACGTAAAATTTTATGTCTTGGTCGGTACGTTGATAAAGAATAAATTTCTGCTACATCTAAACGAATTTTCATAATTTCTTGACTATCAATCCAAATATCTGAAGCTTGTCCATTTAAACCACCTTCAGGTTGGTGAATCATAGTATGACAACCTTCAGTAACATAACGTTCACCAATTGTACCACCAGCTAAAGCTAAAGAAGCAGCAGATGCAGCTACACCTAATGCTAACGTTAAAGAACCTGCTTTAATAAATTGTAAAGCATCATGTACAGTAATACCATTACCTACAGAACCGCCAAATGAGTTAATAATCATGAACACTTTCTTAGATTCTTCTTCTTGAATAACGCGTTCTGTTTGTTTACGATATAAAGAACGACCTGATTCATTATTTAATGCACCTTGATCAAGGTAATTATAAGCTTTTAAAGCTTTACTATTCGATAATCCACCAGAACCTAAACGTTCTTGAACATAACGTTGTTTTAAACGACGTCGACCTAATGCTTTTTCAGACGAAGCTACAAGCTTTTCAGGGCTTTGTAATCTATTCATTAATTCTTTGTGTGATAAATTATCAATTAATTTTTTTGTAAAAGGTTGGTTTGTATTTTGTGTACTAGTTTTTAATAGTGAATAAATTTCTGCTAAATTTTGATTAGGGTGTTCTAAATTATAATTTTGAGGTGCAAAATTAGCTAATAATCTAAATGGAGAATATACATCTAAATTTTGTTTTACATTTTTTGACCCTGTTGAAAAATTTTTTAGATTTTTTAAATTTTTAATTAATTTTGTCATTTCAGCAGGATTTTGAAAAGCTTGTTTATTCGCAGAAGATTTAGCAAAATTTAAATTAGCAGAATCTTTGTCTTGATTAGGTGAAAAATCTTTAGATAAAATATCAGCTAAATAGTATAAATAAGGTTCATCAGAATAATCAAAAAACTGTGCGTTCCAGTTTAACCATTCCGTTGTAATTTTTTGTAAAGTATATTGTTCTAACAGGTGATTTTCTTCAATACCAAAATCATTATCTGAAGTTAATAAATCTTCCACAGATTGACGTTTTGCACTAGCGCCGCCAGATAAATTTTCTTTTTTTACTGTATCTTTTCCTTTTGTTTTTGCGGTGCCACTTTTAAATAATCCACTTTTTTCCATTTCTTTTTTTTCCAACTCTTTAGAACGATCTTCCATATGGATATTAATTAATAAACCACAAATTTGGTTACATAATTCATCATCTAAATATTGCATTAAAAATACCATACGACGACGGAAAATAAAGTTATAAATATCAGTCCACTGTGCAGGTAATTCTTCACCCCAACAATAAATAATACGAGGTACTCCAATCGGCATAAATTACTTTGTTAATAAAATGTTGTGTTTTATTAATACTAGTCTAATATCCTAGTAGATAGAGCTTTTATTTGCACGTAAATAAGCTCTGCGAGTGCTACTGTAAAAATTAAAGTACCGTTTACAGGCTCCTTTGAAGCAAATAAAAATTTTAAACCAAAATGGTTTAAAAAATAGATAAATTCAAACAAATATTGGCTCTACGTTAAACTTAAAATGCCTTCGGCCGGATTTGAACCGGCACGCCTTTCAGCACTGGTTCCTAAAACCAGGATGTCTACCAGTTCCATCACGAAGGCTAAAAAATATTACTTTTATAATATCATACTTAATTTTTTTTGTCTAGTTAAAAACACTAAATGTGTTAAATGCATACACAATTTTTTGTTTAGACTAGAGACTTGGGGTTAGTTCCGATCCTTTAACCAGAATATAACTATGGTTAATTTATAGCTACCCCTTATCAATGGGCCAACGGGGGATCTGGCAGAAACCGCCTTGTCGAAATAAATAGCACACTCTTGCATATCTATATTTTAAGATGTCAGCTTTTTGATTCATTGAGTTGTATATTTTATTTACTTTACTAGGGTGTTTATATATTCCTTTTTGGGGTTGCCCAGATAGTTATATAACCAATCACAACAACAGTAAAAATTGAAGTTTATTTACCCAAAGGGGTGTATCCCCTTTGGGTAAATAAACTTCAATGGCCAACTGCCTTGGAAACTTACGTAGCAGCCTAAAAAAAGCTAGTCTTATATCCGAAGCAAGTAAAAGAAATGGATATTAAATATTATAGAGGACCTGAAATACCTTGTTTACGAATCATTAAGAAGTGCATTAACATGAAAACAGCTGTTAAAAGTGGTAATACGAAAGTGTGTAAACTGTAGAAACGTGTTAAAGTTGCTTGACCAACACCAACACCACCACGTAATAACTCAACAATGAAACCACCAACACCTGGGATTGCATCAGGAACACCTGTTACAATTTTAACCGCCCAGTAACCAACTTGGTCCCATGGTAATGAATAACCTGTTACACCAAAAGAAACTGTACATACAGCCATGATTACACCTGTAACCCATGTTAATTCACGTGGACGTTTGAAACCACCTGTTAAATATACACGGAAAACGTGTAAAACCATCATAAGAACCATCATACTAGCTGACCAACGGTGAATTGAACGAATTAACCAACCAAAGTTAACATCAGTCATAATGTATTGTACTGATGCGAAAGCTTCTGCTACTGTTGGACGGTAGTAGAAAGTCATAGCAAAACCAGTAGCTACTTGCACAAGGAAACATGTAAAAGTAATACCACCAATACAGTAGAAAATATTTACGTGTGGTGGAACATATTTACTTGTAATATCATCAGCAATTGCTTGAATTTCTAAACGTTCTTCAAACCAATCGTATACTTTACTCATATAAAATTTTTATAAGATTGTGACATGACCATTAGGCTTTCTTAAGACTAAAAAAATGTGTAGCTTAATTATTTAAAGTTTAAATTAAAGTTATAATATATATTATATATAAAATAAAAAAAACGTTAGTAATTCAAAAGTTTTAATATTATACAATTGAACTATTATGTATTAAATATAAGAATGTCACCTCTTACCATATTTCTATACTCCAAAGTAACTTTTTACATAAATGTCCCCTCTGGGGCTGCCTCCTTCCCCTTCCCCTTCGGTATATAAATATAGGGCAAGTAAACTTAGCATAAACTTTAGTTGCCCGAAGGGGTTTACATACTCCGAAGGAGGACAAATTTATTTATTGTGGTACAATAAATAAATTGTATGTAAACCCCTTTCGGGTAACTAAAGTTTATCACGGCAATAAGTTTCTGCTTACGCAGTATTATATCTGACGCAGTATTATATAAGAAGTTGGCAGGATAAAAATGTGTAAGTATGGCAATCTTTTAAAATAGTGTTCAATTCATTTAAGGCAGATAAAAAGAAAAAAGTCCACAGGATTTAATTTTGAATAGTTCTCTATCAAAAAAAGGTTTGCCGAACAATGTTTTTATTCCTGGAGTTTGATTTTATGAAATTAGCTGTTTACGGAAAAGGTGGTATTGGAAAATCAACGACAAGTTGTAATATTTCGATTGCTTTACGAAAACGTGGTAAAAAAGTGTTACAAATTGGTTGTGATCCTAAACATGATAGTACTTTTACATTGACAGGGTTTTTAATTCCAACCATTATTGATACATTAAGTTCTAAAGATTATCATTATGAAGATATTTGGCCCGAAGATGTTATTTACGGAGGTTATGGGGGTGTAGATTGTGTTGAAGCTGGAGGACCACCTGCCGGTGCGGGGTGTGGTGGTTATGTTGTAGGTGAAACGGTAAAACTTTTAAAAGAGTTAAATGCTTTTTTCGAATACGATGTTATTTTATTTGATGTTTTAGGTGATGTTGTTTGTGGTGGCTTTGCTGCTCCATTAAACTACGCTGATTATTGTATTATTGTAACTGATAATGGTTTTGATGCTTTATTTGCTGCAAATCGTATTGCAGCTTCAGTTCGTGAAAAAGCACGTACACATCCATTGCGTTTAGCGGGTTTAATCGGAAATCGTACATCAAAACGTGATTTAATTGATAAATATGTAGAAGCTTGTCCTATGCCAGTATTAGAAGTTTTACCATTAATTGAAGAAATTCGTATTTCACGTGTTAAAGGCAAAACTTTATTTGAAATGTCAAATAAAAATAATATGACTTCGGCTCATATGGATGGCTCTAAAGGTGACAATTCTACAGTAGGAGTGTCAGAAACTCCATCGGAAGATTATATTTGTAATTTTTATTTAAATATTGCTGATCAATTATTAACAGAACCAGAAGGAGTTATTCCACGTGAATTAGCAGATAAAGAACTTTTTACTCTTTTATCAGATTTCTATCTTAAAATTTAATAAGAATAAAGCAGCTTTAAATACTTTCCTGTTTATAATTTAGGAAATTAAATGGATATTTGTTGAAACTAATCCCCAGTTGGATACCCATTGGTAGTTAATTGCCACTGCCTGCTTCACCTTACAAAATGTATGGACACAAAACGGCTAATAAATACAGACTCCCGGTGGCATTTGTTGGCTGCTTCGCCCTGAAAGGAGAAAGTGATTTCTTTCCTTATTAGCTAATCTATTCTTTTTCCTGTTTTGGTAAATAATAGCGTCCTCATATCCATATCTATAACAAAAAGTTAAATGTTTTAATTTTAAAAGTCTTTTTTACATTAATAAACACTTTTAATTGATGGGACATCTTTAGTTTTTAAAATAAATAAAGATGCACCCTCAAACTGTCAGTTCATTAACCCAAATTATTTAATTTGGATGCATATAAGCGAATTGACTTCAAAACTAATAAAATTTTTATGAAAGTACGTGCTTCGGTTAAAAAAATGTGTGATAATTGTCGTGTTATCAAACGTAAAGGAAAAGTTATGGTAATTTGTTCAAACGCTAAACATAAACAAAGACAAGGTTAAAAATCTACTTTAGGAAGCCCCTTTCCCCTTCCCCTTCGGACGTCCCCTTCGGCAAATAAATTTTAGTGGACGTCAGTGGCAGTTGCTGCCAACTGCCGATATTTATATACTAGGCAGTGGCGGTACCACTGCCACTGACGTCCTAAGTTTACTTGCCCAATATTTATATTAGGCAGTTGGCAGGCAACTGCACTGACGTCCCGAAGGAAGGGGAAGGAGGCAGTTGCTGCCAACTGCTCTTACGGAGTATTAAAATAGGCAGTGGCGGTACCACTGCCACTGACGTCCTAATATAAATATTAGGGCGTCCCGTAAGAGGACGTCATAGGCAAGTAGACTTAAGGAAGCCAGTTGATATTTATTTACGCCAAAAGGAGGTAAGTAACCTATGTTTCGCTATTTCTGTCTAAATGATCTAACTTCTATTTTGGGAGGTAGATCATTTAGAGAGTTATTCGTAAAAGGAATATGAATATCCCCGACGGAAAGCTATTGGTAATTCAACCCTTAGGAGGCTGTTAAGCTTGCACATAATCGGAAGGAGATACGAATATGATCCTTAACAGAGCTACATTATCGCCCTATTTTTTATATAAAGTGGTCTTGAGGTCACTGCTACTGACATCTTGCAAATGCACTTAAGATACCTAAGCACTTGTCGTCTTTGGATAAATAAATTGGAACTAGATAAATAAACGCCGTTGGGGTCTATACTGTATCTTTAGTTAACAGTTAAAACTTTAATTTCTACATATTTAAAACAAGCATTTAACAATAAAATAAAAAAACTTTGCTTTTTTTGAATGTTAGATTATAATTACTAAAGTTCCCTTTTATTTTAAATAGAAAAAAAAACTTATTAACGTCTTTTGGAGGATTACACATACTGTAAAAACGCCAATTGTAGTCAAAATCTAGATTCTGGTTAGGCAATAGAGGATATTTTCTTTTCCCTGTGGAATCTATAACTATAGCTGCTATACAGACCCGAAAGAAAGCAATATATACTGGTCAGGAACTAAACTTCTCTGTTCCTAAGAAGTTTACATACCACAAAAAACAACGGTATTACTTGGTTTTAAGTTGTATTTTAAAATAAATGTTTGGTTGATATATAAAAAAAAATTTCACTTTTCTTATGGCAAAAACGCAAACCAATTGGCAAGAAATTTTAACAAGTTCTCCATCAGCAGTTAATAAAATGCTTGATTTAGTAAAATATCCTGTAATTACACAAAAAACATATATTGCTTTATTTAAAGATCGTCAATATACTTTTGATGTAGATTTACGTTTAACTAAACCTCAAATTAAAAAAGTATTTGAAACATTATTTAATGTAGATGTAATTTCAGTAAATACGCATATTCCACCACGTCAAAAAATTCGTGTAGGTTTAGCACAAGGTTATCGTCCACGTTACAAACGTGCTATTATTACATTAAAAGAAGGTCAGTCAATCAATTATTCACTTAAAAATGACAATTAATGGCTGATTTAAAATAGGCAGTGGCGGTACCACTGCCACTGGCGTCCTCTCAAGAACAACAAAAGATATTTTTAAACTCTAAGTTTATTTGCCCAAAGAGGCAGAGAAACATTGTACCAGAAATGACAGCTTTTGTAGTTTAGGGATATACATAGCCAAAGCTCTAGGATCTATCCAAAAATCACTGTCATGCCGCCCCTCAAGGGGAATCAGTAGACTTTACAGTGTATCCCTTTACCGGTATAGTAATCTTTTGCTTATTTTAGAAGCAAGTATCATATAAATAAAATTGTAAATAAAAAATATACTTAATTTTTTAATAAAAAGGGTTATTTTTCTAATAATAAATCTAGCTATTAAGTGGTAACCTATCTATCGGCTAAACCCTTTAATATGCAAAGGCCCGTTTAAGGTGCCAATGCGTAGTTGAAAAACACCTTTCCCTTTTCCCCTGCGGGACGCCAGTAGATAAATATCGGCAGTTGGCAGGCAACTGCCACTGACGTCCCGTAAGGGGAAAGGGACGTCCTGCCAACTGCTGAGGCAAATGAATTTTAGTGGCAATGTTACCGCCACTGGCTCCCGTAAGGGGAAAGGGAGGAGCTCGAACGAGGTTCGTTAGTGGTCCACTTTTAATTGTTTGACTCCTCATGAGAGCTGAAAGACAGGCTGTAAATTTTATTAGTACCTAATCTATAAATAGTAAAACAACTTAAAAACATAATTATGGGGATTAGATTCCTTCAGGCTTATACACCAGGTACTCGTAACCGTTCGGTATCGGATTTTAGTGAATTAACAGATAAAAATTCAACACCAGAAAAAGCATTAACAGTAAGTTTACACCGTGCAAAAGGTCGTAATAATCGTGGTATTATTACATGTCGTCATCGTGGTGGTGGGCATAAACGTTTATATCGTCAAATTGATTTTCGACGTGATAAAATTGGTGTTACAGCAAAAGTTGTAAGAATTGAATATGATCCTAACCGTAATGCTCGCATTGCTTTACTTCGTTATGAAGATGGTGAAAAACGTTATATTATTCATCCACGTGGTTTAAATATTGGTGATATTATTCAATCTGATTTAAACGCACCTATTTTAATTGGTAACTCATTACCGTTACGTAATATTCCTTTAGGAGCTGAAGTACATAACGTTGAATTCCAACCAGGCTCAGGTGGTCAATTAGCACGTTCAGCTGGTGCCATGGTTGAAATTTTAGCAAAAGAAGGCAATTTTGTAACAATCCGTTTACCTTCTAAAGAAATTCGTTTAGTTTCAAAAAATTGTTGGGCAACTGTGGGTCAAGTTGGTAACATTGAAGCATACAACTTAACTATTGGTAAAGCAGGTCGTACACGTTGGTTAGGTAAACGTCCTACAGTACGTGGTTCGGTGATGAACCCTGTGGATCACCCACATGGTGGTGGTGAGGGTCGTGCACCGATTGGTCGTAGCCGTCCAGTTACACCATGGGGTCGCCCAGCTTTAGGTCAATTAACTAGAAAACCTAAAAAATATAGTAATACTTTAATTGTTAAAAAAAGAAAAAAATAACTAATTAAAGATAGGTCAATTAAAACAAGTGGCCTCTTTTGGCTATTTATTTACCCCCCTTCCCCTTACGGGACAATAAATAAATTTGTTGGCAGGCAACTGCCTCCCTCTCCTCGGGCAAGTAAACTTAGAATAAAATTTATTTGCTGCGCTAGCAGGTTTACATACTCCTAAGTTTACTTGCCCGAAGGGGAAGGAGGGCGTCCCCTTACGGGAATATAAATATTAGTGGCAGTGGTACAATAAATAAATAGTATATAAATATCGGCAGTTGGCAGGCAACTGCCACTGACGTCCACTAAAATTTATTCTTTCTCGGGGACAATAAATAAATTTGTCCTGTAAAGGGACGTAAAATAGCAGTAAGCATAAGTATGGCCACTTGCTTAAATTTTACAATATTAAAAAAATTCTAGAAATAATAAAGTTTTGGTTGATAAATTTTTAACGTTAATTGTTTGTTTAAACTTTATAGATATCGGGACTTAGTAAGTCTAAAGTCGCTAAAAACAACCAGTTTCAGATAAACATTTGTTTCAACTGATTGGTTCGTTTTGTTTATCCTTAGAGTTTATATATCTTAACTCTATATTGGGTAAACCACTATAATGGTCATATGTTGGAAAAATTCCAATAAATTTCAATTTAATGTGGAATTTAAAAAGCTCATATGTACTTAAAATAGACAATTGTTAAACATGAATAGAAAATATTACCTACTTTTATTTTTATAAATACAGCTTTAGCCATTATTATAAAATTCAAAAGTCATTTTAAAAAATCAAATGTCACGTTCTCTTAAAAAAGGTCCTTTTGTAGCAGATCATTTACTTAAAAAAATTGAGAAATTAAATGCTAAAGGTAAAAAAGTTGTTATTAAAACTTGGTCACGTTCATCAATGATTGTTCCACCTATGATTGGTCATACTATTGGTGTTTATAATGGGCGTGAACATATTCCCGTATTTGTAAGTGATCAAATGGTAGGTCATAGATTAGGTGAATTTTCACCTACACGTACATATCGTGGCCATGCTAAAAAAGATAAAAAAGCAAAACGTTAATTTTTTGTTATTTACTGCTATTTGGTACACCTTAGTTTCCTAAACTAATTTCTATAAACTACTATTCTTTGCAGTTAACCGGAATATAAACATCGACTTTGGGAAACCAGTTGGTAAGAACTTGTTGTCTTGCAGCTCTTTGCGCGCTGCCAGACGGCAAGTTCTTTTCCCTTCGGAAGGCAGCTAATTATGTTTATAGTCTATTTGCAATGCCACTCTGAGTAAATAAATTTCCCCTTTGTGATATTAATATGAGCTGCCACTACCATCCTCTTAGAAGTATATAAATATGCACTGGCATCCTAGAGAAATTAATTACTTTTATAGCTATAGAATGCTTGTTAAGGGATTTACTACTATAAAATTAATGTGCTCCTTGGGGTAAATACACTTAATAAATCCCTTTAGGTATTTAAATAGCTATTTGGGTAAAGGCTTTTTAAATATGTAATAAATTATATATATTAGTTTTATGTGGTTTTTTATATCTATGGGAACTTTACTTTTTTATACTGTTAAATTCCTAGTTAAGAGTAATAAGAGCCATATTTTTAAAGTTGCTTGTTTTATAAAGATTAAACTAATTTTACCATAAGTATTCTGTTTTAATAAATTTATGCCCATGAACGCTGCCAAAGGACGAGTGGCTCGCCACTGCCCCTTACGGGTACATAAATGTCCTAACTTGATATTTATTTACCTGTAAGGGTTAGCCTATAGGCGAGGTAAATAAATTTAAGTCAGCCATAGCTATTCTAGAGTATAACGTGTACGTATCCTTACGGGTACGTACACGTTATACTCAGTTAGCAGGGACTTGTTAGCCTATAAGCGAGATAAGTACACTTGGCCAACGGTTTATATTAATATACTCCAGCAGAAGAACAATTAAAGTAAAATCTAAAAATATCTATCTTTTTGCTGAAGAATTGCGGAAAAATCGATAGTATTGTTCATTGTATAAAGTGTACGTACCCGTTAAGGGTACGTACACTTTAATGCAAGATAAACAAAAATCAATACATATTACTAGTTACTAGTATAAAGTACAATTGATTTCTGTGTATTTGTAGCTTTTAAATTAAATTTTTAATTAACTGTTACATAAAAATTTAAAATTATAAATAAAAACATGTTAAGTCCAAAAAGAACAAAATTCCGTAAACCACACCGTGGTCATTTAAGAGGAAAAGCAACACGTGGTAATAAAATTGTATTTGGTGATTTTGCATTACAAGCACAAGAACCTTGTTGGATTACATCACGTCAAATTGAAGCCGGACGTCGTGTTTTAACACGTTATGTTCGTCGTGGTGGTAAATTATGGATTCGTATTTTCCCAGATAAAGCTGTTACTATGCGTCCTGCTGGTACTCGTATGGGTTCTGGTAAAGGTGCACCTGATTATTGGGTAGCTGTTGTACATCCTGGTAAAATTTTATATGAAATGCAAGGTGTATCTGAAACAATTGCTAGACAAGCAATGCGCATTGCAGCTTATAAAATGCCAGTAAAAACAAAATTTTTAACAAAAACAGTGTAATTATTGTTATTAAAAATGTTGTTTAGAAAGAATTAATGATTTAACTTACTTAAAAAGCATAATCTCAAATTAGAGCACAAGTATAATTTAAAAAATATTTAAGAAAATTAAGAGCATAAGTATTGTTTCGCTTTGGCTCAAAAGCCAATACTAAAGATAATATTACTTTTTGTAAGTTTTTACTTACTCGGTTTGTACCAGGCAACCCTATAAATATAGTAAAATGGAATTAAACTAGATATATCTCTTTAAGAAAGATTTTCTCATCAAGGCTGCCCTTTAACTTTAACCTAGAATGACTAAAAGGAGTAAGCAAATACCGAGAAATTTATTTTTTCACTTAATGAAAAAATAAATTTTATCTCTTTCTCTTTTAAGCATATAAATATGAAGGTAAGTAAACTCTACTAGGGAAAAGCATAGTGTTGAAGGATATACTTTCTTGGGATCCAAAAAAGTAAACCTAAACAAGATATACTTAATTAATGATAATAATATAAAACTTTTTTTTAAACTTATGATTAAACCTTTATCTTATTTAAATGTAGCAGATAATAGTGGTGCTCGTGAATTAATGTGTATTCGTGCTCTTGGTGGCAGTTATCGTGAATCGGCAAATATTGGTGATGTTATTATTGCAGTTGTTAAAGATGCATTACCAAATATGCCTGTAAAACGTTCAGATATTGTACGAGCTGTTATTGTACGTACACGTAAAGGTATCCGTCGTGAAAATGGTATGGCAATTCGTTTTGATGATAACGCTGCAGTTATTATTAACAAAGAAGGAAATCCTCGTGGTACACGTGTTTTTGGTCCAATTGCACGTGAATTACGTGATAAAAATTTTACAAAAATTGTTTCTTTAGCACCTGAAGTTTTATAAAAACTACTTTTTAAATTTTTTTACAATAGTAAAATCGATAGTTATATGCCCGTTAGAAGATTAACGCCGTCGTATTCACATAGACAATTAATTACTCGAGGTTTACTTGCCTAGGATTTTAATACTCCGAAGGAGGCAGTTGGCAGGCAACTGCCTCCTTCCCCTTCGGGCAAGTAAACTTAGCATGTTTACATACTCCGAAGGAGGACGTCCCCTTACGGGAATATAAATATTAGTGGCAGTGGTACCGCCACTGCCTAGTATATAAATATCGGCAGTTGGCAGGCAACAATAAATAAATTTGTCCACTAAAATTTATTTACCCGAAGGACCGTCCTTCGGAGTATATAAATATAGGATTTTAATACTCCGAAGAGGCAGTTGGCAGGCAACTGCAACTGACGTCCCGAAGGAAGGACGGCAGGGGACGTCTCCTTACGGGGACATTTATGTCCCCTGCCTTTTAATTCGGGGGATATGCTTTGCAATTAGTAGAAAATTGCGAATAGGATTTCCATATAAAATTAAAATAATTCTATCTTCTTTAAAATTTGATATGAGTAATATTATAATAAAATGCTTATTAAGTTAAATCTTTTTATAACCAGTTGATTTGGATAAAAAGAACACATAATGCAAAGCCAAAATGATAGCTCTCATAAAAGCAGTAGGCGGTGTAACTTTCATTAAAATTTATTTACTTTAAGGTGACGTCCCCTTACGGATATCTAAATATTTACTGTATCCTCGCTAAATAAATTGCTATATTGTATTGTATAGCGCATTACCTTTTGGCTTAACATTATCTATATGTGCATTTTATTTTTTTTTAATATGACACAACGTTTAAAAAATTTATATACTAAAACTATTGTTCCTAAATTAACTACAAATTTTAATTACAGTAATATGCATGAAGTGCCAAAAATTGAAAAAATTGTAATTAACCGTGGTATTGGTGATGCATCACAAAACCAAAAAATTGTGGAATCTAGTTTAAAAGAATTAGCTATGATTGCAGGTCAAAAAGGTGTTGTTACACGTTCAAAAAAAGCTATTGCTGGCTTTAAATTAAGACAACAAATGCCCGTAGGTGTAACTGTTACATTACGTGGTGATCGTATGTATGGTTTTCTAGATCGTTTAATTCATTTAGCATTACCGCGTGTACGCGATTTCCAAGGTATTAGCTCAAAAAGTTTTGATAAAAAAGGTAATTATAGTTTAGGTTTAGAAGAACAATTAATGTTCCCAGAAATTGAATATGATAAAATTGATCAAGTACGTGGTATGGATATTTCAATTGTAACAACAGCAAAAACACAAGAAGAAGGTCTTGCATTATTAAAAGAATTCGGTTTACCTTTTAAATAAAAATCTAAGCAAAGCTCCATTAGAAATTTGTTAGCCCCCATCGGACGTCCCCTTACGGGAATATAAATATTAGTGGCAGTTGCCTGCCAACTGCCTATATTTATCTACTCCCATGCTTTGCCCCTTACGGGACAATAAATAAATTTGTCCCCCTTCGGGCAAATAAATTGTAGTGGACGTCAGTGGCAGTTGGCAGGCAACTGCCACTGACGTCCACTAATATTTATATTCCCGTAAGGGGACGTCCTGCCAACTGCCGATATTTATATACCCCGAAGTATATTTATATGCTTCCCCTTCGGCTGCACGGCAGCCATATTTATATTCCAGGTAGGGATAGGTTAAAAAAATGGCTTCGCAAAAAAAATAAATTAAGGCTAACTAAGCTTATTAAAATACAGAGTTTATTTATTCGAAGAGCGCGATCATGGAAATTGACTGCCTCGTTTATTAGATAACTGTTTCAGGTAAATCTATTTTTTCTCTGGGTAAGTCCACTGCCTTAGTTACCTTAAAGGGTTTATCACTACCACCTATAAAGATCCAGATATATATGGTTTGTATTATTATCTTTTCTTGGTAATAAAACAAAAATCTTACCAGAGACAAAACGGATAAATCGAACCATATACAACAATAAATTATTTTTTAAAACGCAAGTCCTTTTTTAAGATAGTTATTATTAACCATTATGTTGCACATACTCCTCTATTATAATATAAGAATGGACTGCTATAATATAAGAATGGACTGCAAGAAATTATGCTTTATCGCTTTCTTTAGAATATACCAATATCCACTAAAGGTTGACACTGTTGACTTGCTTGCAGGAGTTTAACGAGCGTCCTTCTCATATAATATTCAAGACTCAAAAGTATAAAGAGGCACTGTTACGGCAACTTTTTTAAGAATAATAAAAATTTTTTTTGTTTTTTTTTATGACAATTACAAAAACAGCAACTTTAAAACAAACAATGAAATCACATGGTTTAATTAATGACAGTATTGGTGATATGTTAACACGTATTCGTAATGCCTGTTTAGCAAAAAAATCAAGTGTTTCAATTCCATTTACACGCTTAAATCAAAACATTGCACAAATTCTAGAACAAGAAGGTTTTATTCAAACTTATCAAGTTTCATTAGATTCACAAGATTTAACTATTCGCCTTAAATATCGTTCAAAAAAAATTTATCGCGGTAAAAAAAAAGAATCTTGTATTACTAACTTAAAACGCATTAGTAAACCAGGTTTACGCATTTATTCAAACCATAAAGATATTTTACGTATTTTAGGTGGTACAGGTATTGTTATTGTTTCAACGCCTGAAGGTCTAATGACTGATCGTGAAGCTCGTCTACGTGGTATTGGTGGTGAATTACTTTGTTCTGTGTGGTAATTTTTTATAAATTTAAAACTGGCTACCTCTGTAAAAATATTTAATATGGCATCACCAGAGGTACCAGAAATGTATTTACCTTTCCTCCCAAAAACACTTATTTTAAAATCTAATTATTGACAGAAGTTGACCTTGTAAATATTACTTAAATTAATTTAGCAGTATGTCAATTTAGTTAGTTATAGTACCACTTTGGGAGAGGGTATTACATTAATTTATTTTGAAATTTACTTATAGTAAATAGAGATTTGGGAACAACAACTGCTAGCCTACCGATTTACAAAACGTGGTTTTAATAATTTATTAATTGGAAGGCGACTGCAAAAGAATATTTTGCAGCATAGGATTTATTTCTAATTTTTCTAAAGTTACCAATTGAGTTAAAAAAAGCTTTCTTAATTCAACATTTTTAAGTAAATACTGTTTAATGTTATACTTTTACGAATACACATATGGTAAAAAATAAAACAATATCTTTAAAATAAGTAAAAATAATTTGTAAACCAATAAAAAATATATTTATGGTATAATATAACATATGATGTAAAAAAAACTATTTGTCTAATTTAATAACCATGCATTTTTTATGAACACATAATAATTAAAAGCGTTGCTAATGGTGTAAATAATGTATTTATTAAATTAAATAATTGTTATTATAAGGAGAAATCCATGACAATTAGTACTCCAGAGCGCGAAGCGAAAAAAGTAAAGATTGCGGTTGATCGTAATCCTGTAGAAACAAGTTTTGAAAAATGGGCGTGCGACCTGAAATAAGGATTTGACTAATTAAATATAAAAATTTTTAACTAAAATAAGCTGAAAAAGCTTATTTTAGTTTTAAGCACTGTTGGCCGAGCGGATGAGGCAAACGACTCATAATCGTTATAAGGTAGGTTCAACTCCTATACGGTGCAACTAAGTAAAGAATAAGCAATACTTCCTTTTCAAAATATGGATGGTCATAATATATGCTATTCTGGTAGAATTTATAACAAGCCTTTTCAGAAGATATATATATATAACTTTTTATAGTAAACTTGTTGGAGATTTAAATTAACATCTAGGAGCAATCGTCCACTCTAATGAGTTAATATAACTCTAAAAGCTGAAAGTAATCCATATTGTTCCTACTCCGGTTTTCTAAGTTATTTTTGTTAAAGGAGTCGTCTGGTTTACTCCAACAAAAGAAATTGGTTTTATTTTTTCTATGTCATATACATGCGATAGAGTATTAGTTTTTAATACTTGCTTAAAAAAAATTTTTGTGATATAATATTATTAGATTAAGTTAATGCGGACATAGCTCAATGGTAGAGTATTTCCTTGCCAAGGAAAATGTTGCGGGTTCGACTCCCGTTGTCCGCTAGAAACTAAAGAATAGAAGTTACAACGTAATTCTACGTTGGGTTAATTTATTAACCCCTTAAAGGGGTTGCATTTAGAATCCAGGCATCTTGGGTAAATTATGTATAATAAAACTATATTAAAAGTTAATTCATTAAAGCCGTTTATTTAAAATAAATAAAAAATTATGTCACGTTATTTAGGCCCTCGTTTGAGAGTTATTCGTCGTATTGGTAAATTAAGAGGTTTTACGCGTAAAAAACCTTTCCGTCGTGTATTTAAAGGTTTTGGTGGTTTTAAAGGTAAAGTTATTCCTCCAGGTCAACATGGTTTAACAAAACTATTAAAAACAAGACCATATGATTCATCTGAATCGGATTATCTAATCCGTTTAAAAGTAAAACAACGTTTACGTTTTAACTATGGTATTACTGAACGTCAACTTGTTAACTATGTACGTAAAGCTAAAAAAATTAAAGAATCTACAGGTCAAGTTTTACTACAATTTTTAGAAATGCGTTTAGATAATATTGTATTCCGTTTAAATATGGCACCTACAATTCCAGCAGCACGCCAACTTATTAGTCATGGACATATTCGTGTAAATAATAAAAAAGTAAATATTCCTAGCTATATGTGTAAACCAAAAGATGTTATTTCTGTAGCAATGAAACAACGTTCGTTACAACTTGTAAATAAAAACTTACAAGAATATTACCGTCGTATGCGTTTCTATAAAAAACGTTTAGAAAAAACATTACCTTTTATTTTACTAAAAATTAAACCATTAGGTCTTACTAGTGTAACAGCAGCTGTAGAACTTATTACTAAAGGAAACGTGCGAGTAAATAATAAGAGTGTGAAAACGCCAAATTATATTTGTCGTCCACGAGATACAGTTTCTTTAAGAACAAAACAAGGTATTAAAAAAGTATTTTTAAAAAATTATTTAAAAGGTTAATTTAATCGGTAAAATTCCCAGGTAGTTGCACCTTTCCCTTCAGGACGTCCCCTTCCCCTTCGGACAATAAATAAATTTGTTGCCTGCCAACAAATTTATTTATTGTATTAAAATAGAATAAAATTTATTTGCTGCGGTAGCAGGTTTACATACAATTTATTTATTGTACCACTCCACTGGCGTCCTTCGGAGTATGTAAACATGCTTGGCACTGGTTTACATACAATTTATTTATTGTACCACTGCCACTGCGTCCTCCTTCGGAGTATGTAAACATGCTAAGTTTACTTGCCCAATATTTATATTAGGCAGTTGGCAGGCAACTCACTAAAATTTATTTACCCGAAGGACGTCCCGAAGGGAAGGGGAAGGAGGACGTCCCCTTACGGGAATATAAATATTAGTGGACGTCAGTGGCGGTACCACTGCCACTGGCGTCCTATATTTATATACTCCTAAGTTTACTTGCCCAATATTTATATACCCGAAGGAAGGGGAAGCATATAAATATACTTCGGAGTATATAAATATAGGATGTTAATACTGCGGCAAGGGCAGTTGGCAGGACGTCCCCTTCGGGATTTTAATGCTCCGTTAGGAGGCAAATAAATTTTAGTGGCAGTGGTACCGCCACTGCCTGCTTCCTCCTTCGGAGTATGTAAACCCCTTCGGCAACTAAAGTTTATCGCAGTATATAAATATAGGCAGTTGGCAGGCAACTGCCACTGACGTCCTATATTTATATACTCCGAAGGAACTTGTTAGCCGATAGGCGAGGCAACTGCCACTAAAATTTATTTGCCCGAAGGGGACGTCCACTAATATTTATATTCCCGTAAGGGGACAAATTTATTTATTGCATTAAAATCCCTAAGTTTACTTGCTCTTCGGAGTATATAAATATCCCGTAAGGGGAAGGGGACGTCCTAGTATATAAATATCGGCAGTTGGCAGGCAACAAATTTATTTATTGTCCCGTAAGGTTTGCAAGAATACTGTAAGGGGATGTCTTTTTAAATTCAATTCAAAAAAATCAAATAAAAACTATTATAATTTTGACCAAATTACCAAATAAATTACCAGATTAAATGTATTTTATTTTCCAAATTATACCAGTAATTGGTTCTCTTAAATTAAATTAAATTAATTTAATTTAATTCATATTAAAAAAGTGTAAAATAAAGTGTAAAATAAAGTGTAAAATAAAGTGTAAAATAAAGTGTAAAATAAAGTGTAAAATAAAGTGTAAAATAAAGTGTAAAATAAAGTGTAAAATAAAGTGTAAAATAAAGTGTAAAATAAAGTGTAAAATAAAGTGTAAAATAAAGTGTAAAATAAAGTGTAAAATAAAGTGTAAAATAAAGTGTAAAATAAAGTACCCCAATAAACCTATTTAGAATACACACATGGTATTTAATAAAATAATTAATAAAATAATTAATAAAATAAAAAAAATAAAATAAAAAAAAATTTTTTATTTTTTTAATGTATAATATATAATGGGGTACCTAATACGAATAGTAATACGGTTTTATAATAATAATAATAATAATAATAATAATAATAATAATAATAATAAAATTCTTAAAAATATACAAAAAATTAACATACAAATTTAATCCCCTCCGGGATTTTAAATACTCCGTAAGGAGGACGTCCTAACTACGGATTGAAATCCCTAAGTTTACTCTTTCTCGGGGAAGGGGAAGGGGACGTCCTAAAATACATTTCTTCAACTGCCCTTTCTTTCCTCACCCCTTCGGGGACGGCTCATAAAGACAAGCTTTCCTCTGGTCCCCTTTGGGGAAAGAGACATTTCATTTAAAAGACAAGCTTTGGTTGTCCCCTTTGGGGAAGCAACTATTTTCAGGCGACCGACGTATCCTCTAGCTCAAATTTCTTCCCCTTTGGGGACGACGCTCAATCATACCCTTCCATCCCCTACGGGGATATATACCCTTTCAGGGTATTAGGGTATGGGGGAAGCCGATGGACTATTTACATTCCTTGTCCCCTTTGGGAATCGGCTTTGCCGATAGATTTGTTGGGAAGTAGGGTAGGGATGTAAAGCTTGTCAAAGTTTACTAAAAAAAAGTAATATATAATATATTTAAAAAAAGTAATATATAATATATTTAAAAAAAGTAATATATAATATATTTAAAAAAAGTAATATATAATATATTTAAAAAAAGTAATATATAATATATTTAAAAAAAGTAATATATAATATATTTAAATGTATTTAAAAATTTTTAAGATTTTTAAATTATATTTCCGGACAGATTATTTTAGGATCGACAACAAAAGTTACATTTATTTATATTTATGACAAATAATGATATTTATAGCGTACAAGACAGTTTAGTAGAACATTTTAATGGTTTGAATATAAAAACAGAAAACCAGTTTAAACTTTTAGTAAATAAGTACTGCTTGTATCTAAAAAATTCGACAGAAGGTCTTATTTTTTTGTTTAAGCTATATGTAAACAGTTCTACTCGTGAGCAATCTATTATTCACCTTAGTATCTTGAATTGGTTAAATACTAAATCTTTACCCCAAAGAAAAGTTACTCTAATTACCTTTTTACAAGATTTAGATTTAGAATTTGGTACTGTAAATTATCTACAGCAAACTGAAGTATTGGTTGTTTTAAAATTTATCTATAGTTTACTAATTAAGAAAAACCAAGATCGAGCATCGCGAGATACTCCATCAGAGGATCCTAACAAAATGTTGGCTGTCTGGTATAAAAAAGTAAAAGAAACTAACAATTTTAGTTGTTTATATGATGATATTGATCGAGCATCGTGAGATACTCCATCAGAGGATCATCTACTATCGTTTAACCATGAACGAGCTTTGCGAGATATGATATGCTTCAAACAACAAAAAATTACTAGCTTATTTGTTTCGCTTATTTTACTTTTAACAACGATTTTAATTTGTTGGTTTTGTGTTTTAAGTCCTAAGGTAAACGGTACCAATAGTCCAATTGAAGTAAATGTATATAATCCAATTCCATTGGCTGTAATGAGAGGAGGTATTCCTCTACCAGGTATGCCTCCAGTTCCTACCGCAACACCTTCATTACCTCGCTCGGGGTTTACGTCGTCAGCTAAAAAAATTAAAGAATCGCGTAAACAAAAAAGCACTGCACTACAAGCGGTTAAAGACCAATACATTTTACGCGTGGCGCGATTATGATTGTACAAAGTGACCCAAAGGGTTTAATTTTGTGCAGGGTTTAGAATATACCCTCGAACCCGAGCAAGCTAAAAAATGCAAAACTCATCAACTTGTTGACTTAGCGAAAATCGATTTAAATAGCTGGTCACAAGAAAATGTAAGACCTAAAACCTTGTTAGGTCGAACGTCAAAAAAACGTTTAACAAGTCAATTTTGGTACGAGTTTACTAAAAAACAAAAACTGAAAAACGCTCTTTATTATTTTGTCATTTATGACATCACAGACAATTCTATACTGCCGGTAGAGACACTAAACCAAAAAAACCCTCTATCAACCTCCTTCCCCTTCCCCTTCGGGCGTCCCCTTCGTGGGATAAATTTTAGTGGCAGTTGCCTGCACTGCCTCCTTCGAGTGTTAAAATAGACGACAGTGCAGTTGCCTGCCAACTGCCTATATTTATATACTGCGATAAACTTTAGTCCCGAAGGGGTTTACATATCCGAAGGAGGAAGCAGGCAGTGGCGGTACCACGCCACTGGCGTCCTAATATAAATATTGGGCAAGTAAACTTAGAATAAAATTTATTTGCTGCGTTAGCAGGTTTACATACTCCTAAGTTTACTTGCCCGAAGGGGAAGGAGGACGTCCCCTACGGGAATATAAATATTAGTGGCAGTGGTACAATAAATAAATTGTATGTAAACCCCTTCGGGCAACTAAAGTTTATCGCAGTATTAACATCCTAGTATATAAATATCGGCAGTTGGCAGGCAACAAATTTATTTATTGTCCCGTAAGGGGAAGGGGAAAACAATTATTATTTTACTGCGGAGCAGCTTGTTATTAGAAATTTTTATTAAAAAAAAAATAAAAATTTGACAAAAAAAAATAAAAAAGTTAAATTAAAAACACTGGGAATGTTCTAACAATCATAAAAAAATCAAAAGGGTTTAAAATCCCGACAAAATTTAAACTTTAAAGAGTATCCATGGAGAGTTTGATCCTGGCTCAGGACGAACGCTGGCGGCATGCTTAACACATGCAAGTCGAACGAGCAAAGCAATTTGTGTAGTGGCGAACGGGTGCGTAACGCGTAAGAACCTACCTATCGGAGGGGGATAACATTGGGAAACTGTTGCTAATACCCCATACAGCTGAGGAGTGAAAGGTGAAAAACCGCCGATAGAGGGGCTTGCGTCTGATTAGCTAGTTGGTGGGGGTAACGGCCTCCCAAGGCCACGAGCAGTAGCTGGTCTGAGAGGATGATCAGCCACACTGGGACTGAGACACGGCCCAGACTCCTACGGGAGGCAGCAGTGAGGAATTTTTCGCAATGGGCGCAAGCGACGGAGCAATGCCGCGTGCAGGAAGAAGGCCTGTGGGTCGTAAACTGCTTTTCTCAGAGAAGAAGTTCTGACGGTATCTGAGGAATAAGCACCGGCTAACTCTGTGCCAGCAGCCGCGGTAATACAGAGGGTGCAAGCGTTGTCCGCAATGATTGGGCGTAAAGCGTCTGTAGGTGGCTCGTAAAGTCTAATGTCAAATACCAGGGCTCAACCTTGGACCGGCATTGGAGTACTCACGAGCTTGAGTACGGTAGGGGCAGAGGGAATTCCATGTGGAGCGGTGAAATGCGTAGAGATATGGAGGAACACCAGTGGCGAAGGCGCTCTGCTGGGCCGAAACTGACACTGAGAGACGAAAGCTGGGGGAGCGAATAGGATTAGATACCCTAGTAGTCCCAGCCGTAAACTATGGAGACTAAGTGCTGCCGCAAGCAGTGCTGTAGCTAACGCGTTAAGTCTCCCGCCTGGGGAGTATGCTCGCAAGAGTGAAACTCAAAGGAATTGACGGGACCGCACAAGCGGTGGATTATGTGGATTAATTCGATACAACGCGAAGAACCTTACCAGGGTTTGACATGTCAAGAACCTCTCAGAAATGGGAGGGTGCCCTAACGGACTTGAACACAGGTGGTGCATGGCTGTCGTCAGCTCGTGCTGTGAAGTGTATAGTTAAGTCTCATAACGAGCGCAACCCTCGTCTTTAGTTGCCATTTGGTTCTCTAAAGAGACTGCCAGTGTAAGCTGGAGGAAGGTGAGGATGACGTCAAGTCAGCATGCCCCTTACATCCTGGGCTTCACACGTAATACAATGGTTGGGACAATCAGAAGCGACTCGTGAGAGCTAGCGGCTCTGTTAAACCCAACCTCAGTTCGGATTGTAGGCTGCAACTCGCCTACATGAAGCCGGAATCGCTAGTAATCGCCAGTCAGCTATATGGCGGTGAATACGTTCCCGGGTCTTGTACACACCGCCCGTCACACCATGGAAGCTGGTTCTGCTCCAAGTCGTTACCCTAACCTTCGGGAGGGGGGCGCCTAAAGCAGGGCTAGTGACTAGGGTGAAGTCGTAACAAGGTAGGGCTACTGGAAGGTGGCCCTGGCTCACCTCCTTCATTTTTAACCCTTATGGGTATATAATAAGAGTTTTAGCTATAAAACTCAACTAAAGGTAACGTGGTTGAATTCCCACGTTACCTTTTAAACCTCATTATAAAAATTTATAATATATAAATATATTAATTTAATAATTAATTACCCTCCTTCGCTAACCCCTAACGGGCAATAAATAAATTTGTCCCCTTCCCCTTACGGGACAATAAATAAATTTGTTGCCTGCCAACTGCCTCCTTCGGAGTATTAAAATCCTATATTTATATACTCCGAAGGACGTCCCCTTCGGGCAAATAAATTTTAGTGGCAGTTGCCTCGCCTATCGGCTAACAAGTTCCTTCGGAGTATATAATATAGGATGTTAATACTGCGATAAACTTTAGTTGCCCGAAGGGGTTTACATACTCCGAAGGAGGGAGCAGGCAGTGGCGGTACCACTGCCACTGGCGTCCTGCCAACTGCCTAGGCAAGAAACTTAGGGATTTTAATGCAATAAATAAATTTGTCCCCTTCGGGTAAATAAATTTTAGTGGACGCCAGTGGATATTTATATTAGGACGTCAGTGGCAGTGGTACCGCCACTGCCTGCACGCCCTCCTTCGGAGATGTAAACCCCTTCGGCAACTAAAGTTTATCGCAGTATTAACATCCTATTTAATACTCGTAAATTTATTTGCTGCGCAGCAGGTTTACATACTCCGAAGGAGGAAGGAGGCAGTTGGCCGGCAACCAAATTTAATTAATTGGCCGTAAGGGGCCGGCCCATATTATATACCCGGAGGAACCTGGTTAGCCGATAGGCGAGGCAACTGCCACTAAAATTCATTGCCCGAAGGGGACGTCCACTAATATTTATATCCCGTAGGGGACGTCCTTCCCCTTCCCCTTCGGGACGTCAGGGCAGTTGCCTGCCAACAAATTTATTTATTGTATTAACATCCTAATATAAATATTGGGCCGGTAAACTTAGGAGCCTATAAATATCCCGTACGGGGACGTCCACTGGCGTCCTAGGCAAGTAAACTTAGGGTATATAAATATCAACTGGCGTCCCCTTACGGGTACATAAATGTCCTAAACTTCCTCTTCGTGCGCGAAGCAGCTAAAGTTGACAGTTTTTTATATATTTGTTATAAAATAAACATAAATAATAAAACAAAATAATGGGCTATTAGCTCAGTTGGTTAGAGCGTTGCTTTGATAAGGCAAAAGTCGAAAGTTCAAATCTTTCATAGCCCACACCTTCACTTTACAAAAATTAATTTATATCAAATATTAATTACAATTTAAAATGGGGATATAGCTCAGTTGGTAGAGCGCTGCCTTTGCAAGGCAGATGTCAGCGGTTCGAATCCGCTTATCTCCACCAATGCCAGCTATTAAATTTAAATTTTAATTTAAATTTATTTTCCCTCAAAAGGACGTCCCCTTACGGGATATCAATGTTAGTGGCAGTGGCCTGCACTGCGAATTTATTAGCCGTAGGCGACGCCAGCTGATATTTATATTCGCTGCTTTGCAGGGGAAGGGGAAGATTTTAATGCTGCGTTAAACTTTAGTTACCCAATATTTATATTAGGATGTTAATACAATAAATAAATTTGTTGGCAGGCAACAAATTTATTTATTGTATATAAATATCCACTAATATTTATATCCCGTAAGGGGACGCCGAAGGGGAAGGGGTTTACATACGATATTTATATACCATAGCAGGTAGCCACTAAATATTAAGAGCGAATCAAAATCCGAAAAATAAAGTAAACTTTCTGCTAAAGAGGTTTATTTTTGTTTTATAAGGTCAAATGAATTAAGGCGTACGGTGGAGACCTAGGCACTCAGAGACGAAGAAGGGCGCAGATACCGGCGATACGCTTCGGGGAGCTGGCAACAAGCTTTGATCCGAAGATTCCCGAATAGGGCAACCTCATAGAACTACCTATATAATTCATAGTTAGGTAAGAGGCAACCCAGTGAACTGAAACATCTAAGTAGCTGGAGGAAAAGAAAGCAAACGCGATTCCCGTAGTAGCGGCGAGCGAACCGGGAACAGCCTAAACCTATGTCGCAAGATGTAGGGGTCGTGGGAGGACAACATAAAAATCGCTATTTTTAATACGAAGCAGCTGAATCCTGCACCATAGATGGTGAAAGTCCAGTAGTAAAAAGAAAATTTAGATTTTTGTCTAATCCCGAGTAGCATGGGGCACGTGAAATCCCGTGTGAATCAGCGAGGACCACCTCGTAAGGCTAAATACTCCTGAGTGACCGATAGCGAAATAGTACCACGAGGGAAAGGTGAAAAGAACCCCTGTTGGGGAGTGAAATAGAACATGAAACCGTATGCTGACAAGCAGTGGGAGCAAGAATGCTTGTGACCGCGTGCCTGTTGAAGAATGAGCCGGCGACTTATAGGGAGTGGCTGGGTTAAGGAGTAAAATCCGGAGCCCAAGCGAAAGCGAGTCTGAATAGGGCGCAAATGGTCACTTCTTATGGACCCGAACCCGGGTGATCTATTCATGGCCAGGATGAAGCTTGGGTAACACCAAGTGGAGGTCCGAACCGACCGATGTTGAAAAATCGGCGGATGAGCTGTGAATAGGGGAGAAATTCCAATCGAACTCGGAGCTAGCTGGATCTCCCCGAAATGCGTTGAGGCGCAGCGGTAACGATGAACTGTCTTGGGGTAAAGCTACTGTTTCGATGCGGGCTGCGAAAGCGGTACCAAGTCGTGGCAAACTCAGAATACAAGACATGTCTTCCGTAAACCAGTGAGACAGTGGGGGATAAGCTTCATTGTCAAGAGGGAAACAGCCCAGATCACCAGCTAAGGCCCCTAAATGGTCACTAAGTGGAAAAGGATGTGAGAATGCTGAAACAACCAGGAGGTTTGCTTAGAAGCAGCCACCCTTCAAAGAGTGCGTAATAGCTCACTGGTAAAGCGTTCTTGCGCCGATAATGGCCGGGACTAAGTGACCTGCCGAAGCTGTGATATAATTTATTATATAAATTATAGGTAGGGGAGCGTTCCGCTCTCGGGTGAAGTTTTCACGTAAGTGGGGATGGACGAAGCGGAAGTGAGAATGTCGGCTTGAGTAACGAAAACATTGGTGAGAATCCAATGCCCCGAAAACCTAAGGGTTCCTCCACTAGGTTCGTCCATGGGGGGTTAGTCAGGACCTAAGACTAGGCCAAACGGCGTCGTCGATGGAAAACAGGTTAATATTCCTGTACGAGTTAAATTATGATCTGAGGGACGAAGGAGGCTAAGCTAGAACTGTTTTTGGATTGCAGTGGAAGCGTTTAGACGTTGAGAGATAGAAAAAAAGCTATCTTGAGTGGAGACGTGATCCCTATTTGATGGTTCGCCGTCGAGTAGCTAGTGATGTCATACTTCCAAGAAAAGCTCATACATCTTTATAATTTAATGACCTGTACCTGAAACCGACACAGGTAGGTTGGTAGAGAATACCAAGGGGCGCGAGAGAACTCTCTCTAAGGAACTCGGCAAACTGGCCCCGTAACTTCGGAAGAAGGGGCACCCATCCGTAACAAGGTGGGTCGCAGTGACCAGGCCCAGGCGACTGTTTACCAAAAACACAGGTCTCCGCAAAGTCGTAAGACAATATATGGGGGCTGACGCCTGCCCAGTGCCGGAAGGTTAAGGAAGTTGGTTATTTCGTAAGAAAAAAGCTGACGACCGAAGCCCCGGTGAACGGCGGTCGTAACTATAACGATCCTAAGGTAGCGAAATTCATTGTCGAGTAAGTTTCGACCTGCACGAAAGGCGTAACGATCTGGGCGCTGTCTCGGAGAGAGGCTCGGTGAAATAGACTTGTCCCGTGAAGATGCGGACTACCTACACCTGGACAGAAAGACCCTATGAAGCTTGACTGTATCTTGGAATTGGGTTTGGGCTTTTCTTGCGCAGCCTAGGTGGGAGGCTATGAAGATTACCTTCCGGGGTAATTAGAGCCGTCATTGAGAGACCACTCTGGAAGAGCTAGAATCCTAATGGGGATCCTTGAATCAGGACCCTTGACAGTTTCAGGTGGGCAGTTTATTTGGGGCGAATGCCTCCTAAAAGGTAACGGAGGCGTGCAAAGGTTCCCTCAGTCTGGACGGAAATCAGACATTGAGTGTAAAGGCAAAAGGGAGCTTGACTGCAAGACCTACAAGTCGAGCAGGGGCGAAAGCCGGCCTTAGTGATCCGACGGTGCCGCGTGGAAGGGCCGTCGCTCAACGGATAAAAGTTACTCTAGGGATAACAGGCTGATCTTCCCCAAGAGTTCACATCGACGGGAAGGTTTGGCACCTCGATGTCGGCTCATCACATCCTCGGTCTGTAGTAGGTCCGAAGGGTTGGGCTGTTCGCCCATTAAAGTGGTACGTGAGCTGGGTTCAAAACGTAAATAACACTGCGTGTGCTTGCAGTAATGTAAGCAAAGTATCGGCTTATATCGGTGAAACCTTCCTATTGTTTTAAGTACAAACTGTCGCATAAACCACATTCGTGGGCAATAGATGGCAACGCCGAGGGAAGACCATTTCTTTTTGGTTTAATAATTCAATAAATTAAATAAAACATCTTATGAATACAAAATATAATAAAGAGTTCTTACTCTACTTAGCAGGGTTTGTAGACGGTGACGGTAGCATAATCGCTCAAATTAAGCCTAATCAGTCTTATAAATTTAAGCATCAGCTATCACTCGCGTTCCAAGTCACGCAAAAGACACAGAGACGTTGGTTTTTAGACAAATTAGTGGATGAAATTGGGGTTGGTTATGTAAGAGATAGGGGTAGCGTTTCGGATTATATTCTAAGCGAAATCAAGCCTTTGCATAATTTTTTAACACAACTACAACCTTTTCTAAAACTAAAACAAAAACAAGCAAATTTAGTTTTAAAAATTATTTGGCGGCTTCCGTCAGCAAAAGAATCCCCGGACAAATTCTTAGAAGTTTGTACATGGGTGGATCAAATTGCAGCTCTGAATGATTCGAAGACGCGTAAAACAACTTCTGAAACCGTTCGTGCTGTGCTAGACAGTTTAAGTGAAAAAAAGAAATCGTCCCCGTAGAGACTTTATAAATTTAGCCAATCTCTAAAAGAATGTTTACATACAATTTATTTATTGTTGCTCGATTTATAGGATATTTTCTCGAGAGTGGGAAAGTATAATACGCCGACTCCTGCCATTAACAGTAGCAGGATGAAGACATAGTCCATGCCTTTACGAAAGTAAAGGGGTTAGTTTTAAAGACCGCAAGTTTTATTCGGCTTTAAAATTTCATGCGTGAGACAGTTTGGTCCATATCCGGTGTAGGCGTTAGAGCATTGAGAGTAGCCTTTCATAGTACGAGAGGACCTGAAAGGACATGCCAATTGTGTACCAGTTCTCATTCCAATGGGAAACGCTGGGTAGCTACGCATGGATAGATAACTGCTGAAAGCATCTAAGTAGGAAGCTAAACTCAAGATGAGTGCTCTCTAAGGCCGCGGCTAGACAAGCCGTTATATAGGTATCAGGTGTACAGTCAGCAATGGCTTTAGCCGAGATATACTAAAGGCCGTTTGATTTTGACCTTATAATATAATTACATAACCCCTTGCGGGTAACTATCGTTTATGAGCTAAGCTAAGCTTAGTTTAACTAGCATCTCACAGAGATGCAGTTAACCTTGGTGCTCTTTGCTCAGTTGGACCCACACCAATCCATCCCGAACTTGGTTGTGAAAAAGCTGAGGGGACTGAAGAACTTTACGGGTCGCCGTCTGGAATCTCAGTTCTAGTGCTAGGGTTAAAAAATATTTAAATAATGCCTAGGAAACCAAAGAAGCTCCAACCTCCGTTGGAGCCTCCACTCCCCTCCCCCTACGGGACATCCCCCTCCCCCTACGGGATTATTTATATAACCACCGAAGGACGTCCCCTTACGGGCAAATAAATTTTAGTGTGCCAGTAGCAAAAGTATTAATATCGTATATAAATATCCTGCCAACTGCCTAGGCAAGTAAACTTAGGGATTTTAATGCTCCGTTTAGGACGTCCCCTTCCCCTTCGGGACGTCCCCTTACGGGAATATAAATATTAGTGGACGTCCCCTTCGGGCAAATGAATTTTAGTGGCAGTTGCCTGCCAACTGCCGATATTTATATACTGCGATAAACTTTAGTTGCCCGAAGGGGTTTACATACAATTTATTTATTGTACCACTGCCACTAATATTTATATTCCCGTAAGGGGACGTCCTCCTTCCCCTTCGGGCAAGTAAACTTAGGAGTATGTAAACCTGCTAGCGCAGCAAATAAATTTTATTCTAAGTTTACTTGCCCGAAGGGGAAGGAGGAAGCAGGCAGTTGCCTCCTTCCCCTTCCCCTTCGGGACGTCCCCTTCGGGATTTTAATGCTCCGTTAGGAGGCAAATAAATTTTAGTGGCAGTTGCCTGCCAACTGCCTCCTTCGGAGTATTAAATTAGGACGTCCCCTTACGGGAATATAAATATTAGTGGCAGTTGCCTGCCAACTGCCTCCTTCGGAGTATTAAAATAGGATGTTAATACTGCGGACAGGCAGTGGCGGTACCACTGCCACTGGCGTCCTCCTTCGGAGTATGTAAACATTCTATATTTATATACTGCGATAAACTTTAGTTGCCCGAAGGGGTTTACATACAATTTATTTATTGTACCACTGCCACTAATATTTATATTCCCGTAAGGGGACGTCCTCCTTCCCCTTCGGGCAAGTAAACTTAGGAGTATGTAAACCTGCTAGCGCAGCAAATAAATTTTATTCTAAGTTTACTTGCCCGAAGGGGAAGGAGGAAGCAGGCAGTGGTGGTACCACTGCCACTAAAATTTATTTACCCGAAGGGGACGTCCTTCCCCTTCCCCTTCGGGACGTCAGTGGCAGTTGCCTGCCAACTGCCTAATATAAATATTGGGCAAGTAAACTTAGGAGTATATAAATATAGGATTTTAATACTCCGAAGGAGGCAGTTGGCAGGCAACTGCCACTGACGTCACGTAAGGGGAAGGGGACAAATTTATTTATTGTCCCGTAAGGGAAAGTCGTGGAGTATTTAATACAGCTAAAAGACTTAAAGAAACTTTAGATTTAGCTATAAAACTTAAAGCGACAGGTACTTCCGAAACGGTGGTTATTCCAGGCCAAACTTATGAAATGCAAGTACCATCAGATATTGCTAGCATGGATACGGATCCAGCGATATTAAAGTTATTAGAAGAAAATAAAACTAGTCCATATCCAATTCCAATTATTCCAATTGAAACTATTTATGGGTTATTTACTAATATAGCTGAAGATTAATTTTTTTTAAAAAAATATTTAATGCAATTGCAATAATAATAAATAGCATTAAATATGTAAATTTTAATTAACTAAAAGACCTAATCCAGCCATAATATAAACGAAAGTGAATAAAGTGATATATATCTGAACCGATTTGATAGCGACGAAAGGCTAATAACGTTGTAGCAATTAAACGTCTACATATGGCGAAAAAAAAATTGGATTAACCTTCGGTAAGTAAAGCGATTAACCTTCAGTAAGTTAAGCAATTAACCTTCGGTAAGTAAAGCGATTAACCTTCAGTAAGTTAAGCAATTAACCTTCGGTAAGTAAAGCGATTAACCTTCGGTAAGTAAAGCGATTAACCTTCGGTAAGTTAAGCAATTAACGGTCGATAGACTAATAAAAATTTATGTATTTAAACCTTGTCTAACAGCGTATAAATATAACAGCGCTTATATAAATGTAAGCCCAGGCTGTCACGAAGTGATTATTGACCACTAGGAAGGACACAGGACGTCCCATAAGATCCACGAAGGCATTTACCTTCGGTAAGATAATAAACCTCGATGTAGAGGCCATAAGAGCTCAAATTTACATATCGTATACGACAGATTTACATATCGTAGACGACAAATACTTTTTTATTTAGTCAGTCACAGAACCTACCAAGACGCCAGTGAACGTCACACAGCCACTAAAATTTATTTACCGAAGGGGACGTCCTAATATAAATATTGGGCAAGTAAACTTAGCTATTTTTATAGGACGAAACGTGTGGTTCTCACCATCTGTGTGAAACGAAGCCGATGGTTTTTTGTGGCAGTTGCCATCGGCTAAGAAGTTCTTCGGAGTATATAAATATAGGATGTTAATACTGCGGAGCCAGTGGTGGTACCACTGCCTCCTTCCCCTTCTTCGGGACGTCTTCGGGTAAATAAATTTTAGTCGAGTTGCCTGCCAACTGCCTTTCGAGTATAAAATACGAGTGGTGGTCCACTGCCACTGACGTCCTAATATAAATATTGGGCAAGTAAACTTAGCATGTTTACATACTCCGAAGGAGGACGTCTTACGGAATATAAATATTAGTCGAGTGGTACCGCCACTGCCTAGTATATAAATATCGGCAGTTGGCAGGATATTTATATACTCCGAAGGAACTTGTTAGCCGATAGGCGAGGCAACTGCCACTAAAATTTATTTGCCTCCTAACGGAGCATTAAAATCCCTAAGTTTACTTGCCCGTAAGGGGAAGGGGACGTCCACTAATATTTATATTAGGCAGTTGGCAGGCAACAATAAATACATTTGTCCCGTAAGGGGACGTCCTGCCAACTGCCTATGGTAGCTATTAAGTATATATATATGAAAAGTGTGTATAAACTAAAATAAACCAGGTATGGTTAACCAGATTTATTTTAGTTTAAAAAAAAATTAGTTGTTTGAGCTAGAGTTAGTTGAAGCTAAGTCTAGAGGGAAGTTGTGAGCGTTACGCTCGTGCATTACTTCCATACCTAAGTTAGCACGGTTGATGATGTCTGCCCAAGTGTTTAGTACACGACCTTGTGAGTCTACTACTGATTGGTTGAAGTTGAAACCGTTTAAGTTGAATGCCATAGTTGATAAACCTAAAGCAGTGAACCAAATACCGATTACCGGCCAAGCAGCTAAGAAGAAGTGTAATGAACGAGAGTTGTTGAAAGAAGCGTATTGGAAGATTAGACGACCAAAGTAACCATTTAATATAGACTAAAAACCTTTTTAATCTACTGGTCGTCGTCCACCTTTTTCAAGGTGGGTTGGACTATATCACCATCTAAAATTTAAACCATTTTAGATGCCGGGCGCTAGTGAGCTATTATTGTTGGGACTCAAGCTCTAGTCTCTGAACGTTCTAGGGAAGCAATGCCCATCCCTAGCTTCGCTGCAGGTTGCCATATTATTACAAAAAACGTAAAAAGGTTTAAAACGTTATCCAGCCATATGCAGAAGGTCGTTGTTTTTTAATTACACGAGCCAGATTTGAAGTAACTGTACTTGTTTTTGCTCTTTCTAAAACTTCTTTATCTTTACATGGTGGTAAAGCTTCTAAAAGTTTTTGAACTAGCTGCGGAAGCGTAAACAATCTGTTTGGTTGAAGGTTTAGTTCAGTTCCGGATTGTAAATGTTTCCAACGTGAACCTTCGTAAAGAGCTTTTAATACGGGTTGGCTCATTTTTGTACTTTGTTTTAAATCTTTTTCGTGACTTTTTACTAGACCACCAATACGTCCACCTTTAGAAGAAGCGCCTTCGGCATAGATACCAGTACGTTCTCTTAAACGCGTTTCGTTGGCTATTTGGTTTCCTCGAAGACGTCGTTCAACTAGCTCAGAAGGATTAGTTCTGAAACGAATTGCTTGGTGATCACCAGCTTCGTTATATACTAAAGCACGTAATCGGTGAGCTTCCATATGGTCTTCTGGTGTTAATTTTATTAAATTCCAGCGTTTATGTGGACCACCGGTGTGTTTAGGAATAATATGATGGTTTTCAGTATATTTTCCTATAACTGGATGGTCAATCCGTTGGAGTATAAAATTGTTATAAACGTTTGGACTTTCTTTCAGAAAAATTTTTAAATCTTCTTTATTAGAAATATGTGCATATGCTAAACCTTTTTGTAAGTGTTTTTGTTGTTTATATTCATTTAAAACGGCCTGTTTAGAGGCCTCTTCAGGAGATTTTGTACGAATTTTACCTTTCCAGTTTTCACTTGTTGTTTTTGCTTTACATTGAGGACAACCTGTTTTACGAGCGTTCTGATAAGAACGTGCTGTTGTTGTAAAGCTGGTTTTACAAGTTTTACAAAAAATTGTAATTGAACCTTGAGAAGGTGTTTGGATGTTACTAAGAGAAATTAGTTCGTGATTACGAACCTGAGCTATATTAGCATAAAATTGTATTGTTTTTTTTGTAGTCATAAAGGGATTTAATGTTATTTACACCCGTAAGGGGAAAAATTTTATATTTTTATTAAGCAAACTTGATTATTCAAACTTTAAAATAATATTTATTTTATTATAACAAAGTTGTAAAAAAAAAACAAGTCCCCTTTATTTATAGACCTTAAAACACAACAATGTTGCTATTACCTTCGGTCATACCTTTTGGTCAACCTTCGTGACATATTGTAAAGTGTCATCGAACGTCATCGAACGTCATTGAAACTCATCAAATGTCGTCCCCTTCGGGGCTGCAAAGCAGCAAAACTCCCCAAATGTTCCTGAAGCTTAGTGAAGGTTAGCTCGTATAATTTCTTAAAAACATATTTAACGCAGTTTTAACTGTTAAAACTTCGTTTTTCTTCGTTTGAATTCATATGAATTTATATGAATTTGTTTAACGTCGTTTAACATTGTTTAATGTTAAATAAGTATAATGAATTTTATTTAGGACGTCCTTCAGATAGATATAAACCCCTTGCGGGAAACTAACGTTTATTGTAATAATGTAGGGTTCCTGACAATTCACCCAGTTATTCGAATACTCTCACGAGTATAAGTCACAGTTTTACTTATGAGCAGCTACAATGTTGTAAGTTTCTTCTTCTTGACCGAAACGGTAACCTTCGTTAGCTGATTCGTTTTCAGTTGTTTCACGGATTAAAGATGAAGTAACTAAAGAACCGTGCATAGCTGAGAATAATGAACCACCGAATACACCAGCAACACCTAACATGTGGAATGGGTGCATAAGGATGTTGTGTTCTGCTTGGAATACGATCATGAAGTTGAAAGTACCAGAGATCATTTATGTTCAAGATAGCTCGCTAGACTATCTCCGTTAATCTATTAAGCCATCCCCTGACGGGAATATAAATATTGCTTAATGCATAACTGCTTTATATGACTATAAAGATCAGACCATATCAATATCCTGTATCACCTTCGTATGCCAGAAGGTTTTTCCCTTACGGGGATATATTATGAAACAGGATAATCGTCGTTTCGGTGCGCTTGCACCTACTCTCTTGCGAGATGGTCGTTAGACATTTATCTGAAAACTAAAATAATAATAAAAATCTTAGGACGTCCCCTTCGGGTAAATAAATTTTAGTGGACAAATTTATTTATTGTTGCCTGCCAACTGCCGATATTTATATACTGCGAAGTTTACTTGCCTAGGCAGTTGGCAGGGAACTGCCTGCTTCCTCCTTCGGAGTATGTAAACATCGCAGTATATAAATATCGGCAGTTGGCAGGCAACTGCCACTGACGTCCACTAATATTTATATTCCCGTAAGGGGACGTCCTTCCCCTTCGGGCAAGTAAACTTAGGAGTATATAAATATCCCTAAGTTTACTTGCCCGTAAGGGGAAGGGGAAGCAGGCAGTGGTACCGCCACTGCCTATAAAACCCCTTACGGGGAAGGTGAATTTTGTGTATAACCCGGTTTTCCGTTTTTGATATTTTTCGAAACAGCTTGAACTGAAATAGCTATGGCTTTAGCAGCTGCACTTATAGATGGAAATGTTTGATTAAAGATACCTTTTTCTGGTAAATTAATTGTAACAGATAACGCTTGACCAGTTACATTACGTTTTTTTAAATTGCTTGTTTCACCTATTAAATGTTTATTATTTTTTTTACAGCGAATGGCATATACTCCAGGTACTGGATTCAAATCAACTGCTGTGACTTTGTCTAGAGTACCTATTATAATACCATTTGCCTTATTTTCAGAATTTAGTAAGGAATTGTCTTCATCACCTTCAGGAGGTAGCAAAGGGCTGCCACTTACAGTGGCTTTTAACCTAAGTAAGAATCCCCGAAAGGACCGAAGAGTTTTTCCTTTTAGACGATTTTCAATACCAGCTTTACAGCCTGGTAGGGGCAAAATTCTACCACCTAAAGGCATACCGTCAGAGAATGAACCTTGGCCGATAGGGTAAACTAAGAATACAGCTGAAGCTGCAGCTACTGGAGCTGAGTAAGCTACAGCGATCCATGGACGCATACCTAAACGGAAAGATAATTCCCACTCACGCAAAAGTGGATCTTAATATTTCTATTAAGTTTAGACTATACCTTCAACTCGTCATTTACCTTAGGATTATATTTAACATTCGGGTTAAAATTGCACTTTGTGCTATAAATCCATAGTAAGTTGAAACAGAACGAGTGCTGACGTGTTAGCAAGTTTATATTAACTCGCTCTCTCCTTTCGGATCAGTCGTTACAGGGAATTAGCATCTGGTAAATATCATAATTATATTGACCTAAAAAATTGTTTCTAAATGCTAATTCTTCCCACGGTATTGCCATGTTCGCATTTATGCGAATTTAGGGTTCACCGTTACTTCTTTTTTTTATTTGCAATATTAGGGAATAATACTGCTAAGAGTTTATAATATTCTTCTAATTTATCATCAAAATAAGTTTTTGCTTCTAAATTAGAAATTTTGATTTTTCTAAAAGAGTCGTATTCAGATTGCTCTAAATAAAACATTTTGTTATTTTTAATTTTAGTACGAATGAGTTTTGTATCAACATCAAATGATTTAGCTGCAGCACTCACGCTTTCCCAAGCGTAATCACCATAAGAAACAGGTTTTGATGGCGATCCGCTATTAGGTGAACCTCCAAAACGATTTCCTGTTCCAAAAACACCTACTGTTTTAACGTTATAAAAAATATTAGGTGTGCTAGCTAAGTAATTCGTAAGTAAAGGGCCTTCAACATAAGTATCTAAAAAGTTAGATACTGCTTGATTGAAAGAACTGTAGTTACCCGAAGGGGTTTTTTTATCAGTGATTGATACACCAGAGATGTTATTAATAATAAGTAAAGGTACAAAAAAGAAATCAGTACTTTGACTTACTTTTAAATCATCACGCATACTAGTAGCTAGTTTTCTAGCTGCACGATCCGGATCATTTAAACACCTATGATGATCCCCTTTACGTTGTGCTAAATCAGAAGCGCCACCTAAATAAATACGTTTTGTTTTACTATTAATAAGTAAATACAAACCTATTCTATTTGTTAAACCACTGGCTTGTTGTTTTGTTATTAAAAAATTTGAATAATCAAATTTATTCTCTAACACCGCTGATATAATATTATCAATAATAGGCGTCAGCACCTTTACAATTGACTCGCCAGCTGTTTGTGTGGTTTTATCTGAAGATAAATCAACAACTTCGTTGTAGATAAAAGGTTGGTGGAACGATAGTTGCCCGAAGGGGTTCATTCAAACACCTCCTTCCAAATCCAATTAAAAATATAAATTAAAAATAGAAAAATCAAAAATCGATGTTTATATACTCCCAAGTTTACTTGCCCGCAGGGGAAGGAGGCAAATAAAAAGAAGCCCCACCACCAATTGTTAATTAATGGACGGGTTGAGTCAGTTTTTTTAATCAAAAAGTCACCTTTTTGTTGGGCCACGAATGAGAAACCCATGTAGCAGTATACACCTAGAAGGAAGTGACAAACGATAAGTTGGTAAGGACCACCGTTGTATAACCACTCGTCTAGAGAAGCAGCTTCCCAAATTGGGTAGAAGTGAAGACCGATTGCGTTAGAAGTTGGGATTACAGCACCTGTAATGATGTTGTTACCGTAAAGAAGAGAACCTGAAACTGGTTCACGGATACCATCCACGATTCCTTGTTAATAATAATATACTTTATCCTTTCCCCTTACAGGACGTCCCCTTCCCCTTCGGGTATATAAATATAGGGATATTTATATACTCCTAAGTTTACTTGCCCGAAGGGGAAGGACGTCCCCTTACGGGAATATAAATATTAGTGGCAGTTGCCTCCTTCGGAGTATATAAATATAGGATTTTAATATTCCGAAGGAGGCAGTGGCGGTACCACTGCCACTAATATTTATATTCCCGTAAGGGGACGTCCTGCCAACTGCCTAGGCAAGTAAACTTAGGGATCTTTATATACCCCGAAGAAGATAAATACAACCTCAGCAACGCGTCGGGTAAGTAAACTTTATGTTAATAAAGCCTCACAAACGCGTCAGAACACCCCCCTTCGGGCCTGCGGAGCAAGAAGTTGCTGAGACTTTATATAAAATATTAACAAATTTAACCATCTTTTTAATAAAAGTACAGGTTAATACTACTTTAGTCTTTATTATTTTGTCTTTTTGCCTGTTGACTTGCTTTATTAGCAATTTTTGCTGCTTGTGTTTTACCACCAGCCTCGTTCCAAGCTTTATATTCATCACAAACAGCTAGCATTTCAGTAATTTTAGAACGTGTTTTGTTCCCAATCACGTAAGGTTGAATAGCTAATAAAAAAGCTTCAACCTCATCTCTAGCATAAAGCGTAACTTTATAAACGTTATTACCAGCCGATGTTTTACGATTAACCGGTTTTACCGGTTGACCTAGATATTGACCAACTGTTTCCATTAAGTCCTGCTCGATCATTTCGATTTTAATTTGAGGACAAATTTATTTATTGTGGTGTATAATCTTCGCTATCGGTTTTAGCTCTAACGCGTTTATCATAGTGAAAATAAGCTTCGGCTTGGAATAAACCTGCTAACCAAGCAACTTGTTCGGCAGTCAGATCATTAATTTTAAATTTTTTTGTCATATGTGTAATGTATTATAAAATTTATTTGCCCGTAACGGGTATCATGTAAATAAAGTAGAGAATCGTTGGACTATATCTTCACCCTTTTAACTCAAATAAAAGGGGTTGGGCGCTAATGTGCTATTATTGTTGGGACTCAAGCACTAGTCTCTGAACCTTCTACAGAACCTATATAAATATTTATATAGCCCACCTGTAGCTTGGCTGCTGATTACCTTTCGGGTTCCAGCAATTCACCCAATTTTTCAGTACTCTTACGAGTACAGGACACCTATGGTATTTGCGAAGATGTCTACTGGCGGAGCAGCGATGAAAGCGATGATGAATACTGATGTTGCAGTAAGAAGACATGGGATCATGATTACACCGAACCAACCGATGTATAAACGGTTTTCAGTTGAAGTGATCCACTCACAAAAACGAGCCCATAGGCTAGAATTTTCACGACGTTCTAAAATTGCTGTCATATGTTAATTTTTTTAAAGTTTTAATTTCTCCGTAAAATATTGTAAAAATATTTTAATTTATAAATTCAAGCTTCTATTAAAAGCATGGTACATATATTATACCACAAAAAATCAAACGTTAGTTACCTAGCACATTTATGTACCTACGTCCCCTTCCCCTTACGGGACGCCAGTGGACGTCCCCTTACCCTTACGGGACGTCAGTGGCAGTTGCCTGCCAACTGCCTCCTTCGGAGTATTAAAATAGGACGTCAGTGGCAGTTGCCTGCCAACTGCCTATATTTATATACTGCGATAAACTTTAGTTGCCCGAAGGGGTTTACATACTCCGAAGGAGGAAGCAGGCAGTGGCGGTACCACTGCCACTGGCGTCCTCCTTCCCCTTCGGGATATTTATATACTCCGAAGGAGGCAAGTAAACTTAGGAGTATGTAAACATTCTATATTTATATACTCCGAAGGAACTTGTTAGCCGATAGGCGAGGCAACTGCCACTGACGTCTACTGGCGTCCCGTAAGGGGACGTCCACTGAAATTTATTTACCCGAAGGGGACGTCCCGATTTAATACTCCTAAGTTTACTTACCCGAAGGGGACGTCCCGAAGGGAAGCGGAAGCGACACTACACATTGTTACAAGTTTCCTAGCCCAGACCACACAAACCATTTTATTGTTCAGAAGAAGCAATTAGAAGTATAAACCCCTACGGGTAACAAATGTTCTTTAAGTTACCTGTAGGCGGTTATATACTCCAAAGGAACTTGTTAGCCGATAGGCGAGGCAACTGCCTTCTTCCCCTTCCCCTTCGGGACGTCCCCTTACGGGACAAATTTATTTATTGTTGCCTGCCAACTGCCTAATATAAATATTAGTGGATATTTATATACTCCGAAGTATATTTATATGCTTCGGAGTATTAAAATAGGCAGTGGTGGTACCACTGCCACTAAAATTTATTTACCCGAAGGGGACGTCCTAATATAAATATTGGGCAAGTAAACTTAAGAGTGTATAAATATCGACTAACGTCCTGCCGGGGAAGGGGAAGAAGGCAGTGGCGGTACCATTGCCACTGGCGTCCGGTTAGGGGAAGGGGACGGCGATTGGCAGATTCGGAGATAGCAAATCGAAACCCTACAGCTTTGTGGCGTTCTTTTTCTAACCCTACCCCTTCGGGAATAGCATATTGGAGTTTTAATCCTGTAAGAGGAGATAAAGCTTTGTAAATACTAAATGAATAAACTCACTTCTTTTTTTATTACCATTAGATAATAAAAGATACAAGCCCGAAGGGCTTGGGGGAATTCGCACAAAAAGCTTACATCGAAGTCACTTAAACACATATCACATATACGCTCCTAAATCTAAGGGTTTATAAGCGTATATGTTATGGCTAAACGGTGTGTAGCTAGCATCAGTGTTGTATAAGTTCTACTTAAATATCCACACTAAGGAATGCGTGTCGGTGCAGAAAGCATCGCTACTGGTAAATTATTGGATTTCACCACAGCTTGGGAGGGAGCTACAAATCCAACAACAAAGACAAAAATCCCAATAAACAACACTGTCACTTGTGTTACAACAAAAATTAAAGCTGTTCGAAGAAAAGCTTGATCTAGCATTAAATTAATTCGATCTATAAGACAAGCAAAACTTTCTTCTTCGTTGACTAAAACCAACCATTGTGTGACCACTTTATTGTCAACAAAACAATTTTTTTCATGAAGGATTTCTTGTAACAAACAAAAGAAATCCTTTAACAAAATAGGATTTAAATCAGCCATACTTAACACCAAAAGATCTAAGTCTTGGAAAAGCATTAAAAGTGCTCCTTTAGTATTATTAATTGGCAATTTTTGAAATGCTTTTTTTATAGTACCATAAAGTATTTTCTTGGCTTCTTCTGATAAACTATAAGATAAGCTTAAATTAACCAAGAAAGCTAGTCCTAGTTGTGGAGGACAATAACTTAAATAATCGTTAACACAATTTCCAAACTCTGTCTTTGTTAAAGATAGCTCGCCTCGTCCGTATTCTTCCAAGCTATCTTGCAAAAAATACAAACGTGCATCTAATGGTTTAGCTGCGAGTGAATTAAAGACCAAATGGGATTTGTTTCTTTCATAAAAGAAATAAAAAATTAAACTCAATATTAAACAACTGACATATAAAGTAGTAGTGCAATCATGTTATAAAATTTTTCCTTCGGGGCTGCCACCATATTTATATACTTTGTAAGGAGGCAGCGTTCCTTTTTCTGTGATCGAACCCATTCTCTTCCCCTAATACCCTGAAAGGTATGTAAACCTGCAAGGTTTGCATAATATTCTTCTGTTAGTCGCTGCTATTTTTTATAAGTGTTGCTTATAGAAGATACCTACCCTTTAGGTATGGGAGGAAAACAGAATTAAATTACATACCTTAATGGGTATATATACCCGTAAGGGATTAAAAGAGGAAAGGTTTGTAGATATGTGGCAGTTTGCTATGCAAACTGCCATACCGACCAAGCGCCCCAACCTCGCCGCGCCTCTACTATGAGTACCTAACCGGTCATCCCACATCCCGTACTCTCTAAACTGTCACTATTTTTATAAAATAGAACCATAAGTAAACTCCCTTTTGGATAATTAATAAAAATGCCCGTAAGGAAATTCTCTTTGGGTAATATATTTATCTATTATGAACATTATGTTGAATTTTTATTTTATATATATATATTATAGCGTATAAAAAAAACATTTATTTAACTAGGACAAATTTATTTATTGTCCCCTTACGGGAATATAAATATTAGTGGACGTCAGTGGCAGTTGCCTGCCAACTGCCTCCTTCGGAGTATTAAAATCCTATATTTATATACTGCGATAAACTTTAGTTGCCCGAAGGGGTTTACATACTCCGAAGGAGGAAGCAGGCAGTTGCCTGCCAACTGCCTATATTTATATACTCCGAAGTATATTTATATGCTTCCCCTTCGGGTAAGTAAACTTAGCATGTTTACATACTCCGAAGGAGGACGTCCCCTTACGGGACAAATTTATTTATTGTTGCCTGCCAACAAATTTATTTATTGTATTAAAATAGGCAGTGGCGGTACCACTGCCACTGACGTCCTAATATAAATATTAGTGGAAGTGGTACCGCCACTGCCTCCTTCGGAGTATTAAAATCCTAGTATATAACTATCAGCAGTTGGCAGGCAACTGCCTCCTTCCCCTTCGGGCAAGTAAACTTAGCATGTTTACATACTCCGAAGGAGGACGTCCCCTTACGGGAATATAAATATTAGTGGCAGTGGTACCGCCACTGCCTAGTATATAAATATCGGCAGTTGGCAGGCAACTGCTCGTTCGCAGTATATAAATATCCACTAATATTTATATTCCCGTAAGGGGACGTCCACTAAAATTTATTTATTGTCCCGTAAGGGTATGCCGGAGGCATCGAAGGACGTCCCAAAGAGGGAAGCAGAAGGACATACACATTTCACAGTTCGTAGCCAGACCACACAAACAATTTTATTGTATGGTTATTTTTCAAAAGATGATAACAACTTCTTTAAGGAAAATAGGCAAAAATTTTAGTAGAGTTTTACTTTATCTTCGTAAGTTTAAAATGTAAGTAAACCTATTCTCCATTGGAGCTAATCCGTTCTAATTCAAAGAAGCAAAACGGTTAAGCCATATATTTTCGATATAATGGACTCAGATTTTTAAAATATGCTATCTGTATACTTAAAACGGAGAGAGAGGGATTCGAACCCTCGTAAGCGCAAGTCGCACTTAAACTGATTAGCAATCAGCCGCTTTCGACCACTCAGCCATCTCTCCTAATTAATGTGTTAAACATTAAGAATTAACCAAATTAAATAAAAAACTACTTAATATATTTTATCTAAAAAAAAGAGAAAAAACAACTCTATTAAAGAAATAATATATATAAGTATTGAACTACCATTACAATACTAATTGTGTTGATCTCCAATATTGTTTCTTAGTCATTAACTTTAAAGATTGTCACAAACAGCCTTTATATGACCATAAAGATATAAACTTCGAATACATAATAAATACGTTCAAGAAGCTGCTATGCAGATTAAAGTAAGCTATTTATAAGTGTTAATGTGTGTTTGTGAACAAAATTTTTCTTTGTTATTAAGAAGTATGTATGTACCCGAAAGTCTAAACGTCACTTTCAGGTACATACATTTTATAAGGCTAGCAATTGCTATGCTATTTTAAATTATAAATTACCACCACGTGCTGATAATAAAACAACAACAAGAGGACCAGCAGAAACAACTAAAACTAGACTAACTAGTGTAAGAGCTAATTCAATATTCATATGAAAAATTTTTTTTTATATACAAAATCAAAAAGTAACAAGAACATAAACTTTAAATAATGTTAGATCTATGTATTTACCCAAAGAGTATACTGTTCAACTCTATCAGACTTGAATAGCTCTAGATAATTTTACAAACCCTCTAATAGGAACATATACTACTTTCTTATTAGGGATTTGTTGATAAGTTGAAATTAAATTTTTTTAAGTACTTTTACAACTTGGTAACGAGCTTTAGCACGTTTATAAGCAAAATTAGCTTCAACTTTTTCTTTTACGCCTTCAGCTTTTTCTAAATTTGCTTTTGCTGTTTCAAAAGCATCTTTAGCTTCTTCAGGATTGATATTTTCAGCAGAAACGGCTTCGTTAGCTAAAATTGTTACTTGGTTTTGTTTTACTAAAGCAAAACCACCCATAATAGCATAAGAATTCCATTCATCTTTTGAACCTGATGCTTGACCACCACGGATAAGCATAGCACCAACGTTTAAACCTGTAATAATTGGTGCGTGATTTTTTAAAACACCCATTTCACCTGTTTCTGTAGGTAAAATGATTTCATCAGCTTGACCATTCCAGAAAGGACGCTCTGGTGTTAAAATAGAAATTTGTAAACTCATAATAAAAAAAAATAAAACTTCTAAAAGCGATAAAGCTAGAACATTCTTTAGAGCTGTTCTAGTAAACTATTTGAGTTCAACACCTCTCTACTCTGTTTTAGATAATTAGTACATAATATAAATGTAAAGTATTAAATAAAATTGCTTTAAAGGTGCTTCTTTACCTAGATTTTAAAAATAAAATATCTATTAAAAACCATAATTTATATATTTAATATGTTATACAAAATAGCAATTTTCAATAGTTTATTGTTAGACTAAAATAAGAAAAAAAATAACTGTATGTTTCTTATGGTAATCACACTAGACTTTGTCGGTGGATATGAATATTCCGATATATGGCAATTGACCATAGTCTCGCGAAGCGCCTAGATGCAAAAAGTGGAATTTAAGATTTTACTTAAAATATTCTGAACTATACTTTAATAGATACACTTCCAAATTGTTTAACCATATGATAAACGCCTGTGCTCTATTTACGGCATGATATTTATATAGTTAAAGAAAAACACGAGTAATATTCTGTAAAGAAAGTTATGCATTTACTGAAACAGGAATGCCAACTGTCTGGTGGCAGAGGATGCAATTTAGTTACCGCGCTTAAGGCTACCCTTTGGAATTGCAATGCTCCTATTGTATATTATTTGCTATAGGACGAACGTGCTATTTATATACCCAAAGCTGCGGTGATAAAATTTATTTACGCGCTAGCAGGTTTACATACTAGGATTTTAATCCTAGGCAGTGGTGGTACCTCTAGTATGTAAACTCCTAAATAAATTTATCACAGTATATAATATAGAATGTTTACATACCGAGAGACGCTCTTCGGTAAATAAATTTTAGTGGTACCGCCACTGCCTGCTTCCTCCTTCTTCGGCAAGTAAACTTCGGAGTATGTAAACTTCGGGCAACTAAAGTTTATCGCAGTATATAAATATAGGAGCGCAGCATGGGTACCGCCACTGCCTATGTTAATACAATAAATAAATTTGTTGGCAGGCAACAAATTTATTTATTGTCCCGTAAGGGGACGTCCACAGGCGTCCCGAAGGTGAAGAGGACGTCTTACGGAGTATATAAATATCCCATAAGGGAAATAGGAAGATGAAAAATTTAGCGCTTAGACGAGGACCTCTTAGAGTTTAAACTGTTTAAGAGGTGGCTTTCAAGGAGAACAAGTCAACTTCAAGCGGAAAAACATTTATATGCCTTAAGAAACTAATAATTAATCAACTAATAAATTAATCGCATTAATAATTACTTGTGGTTTTTTAGCATACATGGCGTTAGCAATGGCAATTTTATGCAGTTCTTCTTTTTTACGAATAGCAAAACCTGTTTTTTTATAAGCATCAAGAATTTCACTTTTTAATTTTGTAACCATTGGTTGACCTGAGCGCTTATCGCATGCTTCCATAATCCAACGTAATGAGTTAGCTCGAGCGCGATCACCTAAACGTAATACACGTGGAACCATTTGAATAGCACCAGCACGACGACGTGGTTTTACTTCAACACGTGGTGTTACGTTATCTAAAGCTTTTTCGAAAACTTCTACTGGGTTTTTTTGTGTAACATCACCAATTTCTTTTAATGCGTTATAAACAATTCGATATGCTACAGATTTTTTACCACTTTTTAAAACACGGTTTACTAACATATGTACTGATACACTGTTATAAACTGGATCTGGTAATAAAGTACGTTTTTTATTAATGGGACGACGTGGCATTTTTATTTTAAAAAAGCATCATTATTTTTACTAAATGGTTAAAATAGATGCAAACTTTCATACCAAATAAGCAATTTTAGTTATGTGATGGTTTAATAGGACGTCCCCTTCGGGCAAATAAATTTTAGTGGATATTTATATACAATAAATAAATTTGTTGCCTCGCCTATCGGCTAACAAGTTCCTTCGGAGTATATAAATATAGGCAGTGGCGGTACCACTGCCACTAATATTTATATTCCCGTAAGGGGACGTCCTGCCAACTGCCTCTTTGAAAATCGCTACTTAATAGATATGCATATAACTAAGTTTACGATATCAAAACGAAATTACCAACTAGATTTACAAACACCAGGTAAAAGACCTTGATGTGCCATTTCACGTAAAACATGACGAGATAAACCAAAATCTCTAAAATAGCCTTTAGGACGGCCTGTAATCATACAACGGTTGTGTAAACGCACTGCTGAACTATTACGAGGTAATTGTTGTAATTTTCTATGTAAACTTAATTTTTCTTTTAAGAAAGTTGTTTGTTTAATTTGTTCTTTAAGAGCTGCGCGTTTTGTTGCATATTTCATTACTAATTTTTGGCGTTTTAATTCACGCTGAATCATGCTTTTTTTAGCCATATTTTAAATTCCATTTTATATTATTTATTTTTATTATTCAAATAAAAGAAGGATGACTTGGTACATGTCCCTACTCGGAAGGAGAATGTTGCCCAGCAGAAATCGAAAATCAGTAATAAATATAAAAGAAAACAATTATTATTTTACTGTTATAAAAAAGCTATCAATTCAAAAACTGACACGATTTATCTATATTTAATAAATTACCCTTTTAAAACGTCCTTTACCTAGAGGCATACCACTCTAGAGATAAACTTTAGTCTTTCTCTAATGGGTAAATGGATGCTTCGCAATTTGTTTTCTCTAACGGAGAGAAAGACAATTTCGTTGCTCCGAAGTAAAATTAGGAATAAAGACTGTTAGTTGTCTATTATAGAATAATAATATACTTGAAGTAAACAATTGGTTGGACACAGGTTGCTGCCTTGATGTTTACATACTCCGAAGGAGGCAGCCCTGAAAAGGACGTCCCCTTACGGGACAATAAATAAATTTGTTGCCTGCCAACAAATTTATTTATTGTATTAAAATAGGCAGTGGCGGTACCACTGCCACTGGCGTCCTAATATAAATATTAGTGGACGTCCCCTTCGGGCAAATAAATTTTAGTGGCAGTTGCCTGCCAACTGCCGATATTTATATACTGCGATAAACTTTAGTTGCCCGAAGGGGTTTACATACTCCGAAGGAGGAAGCAGGCAGTTGCCTGCCAACAAATTTATTTATTGTATTAAAATCCTATATTTATATACCCACCAGGGGATACCAGTTGAAATATATTTCCCCGTAGGGGGACAGTTGTCTAGTTTATTGAGCTACCAACTGTTGAGGTAAATCAATTTCTATTTAAATACTGTGAAGTGTATGCTCTAACAGACATATTAAGAGCAGTGTACCCTTGAGGGTCGCAAGGGAGCAAAAGGCAAAGCAGTAACTTATTAGTCTGTTTCCCCTTCCCCTTACGGAACGTCCTGCCAACTGCCTCCTTCCCCTTCCCCGTCGGGACGTGAGTGGCAGTTGCCTGCCAACTGCCGATATTTATATACTCCAAAGGAACTTGTTAGCCGATAGGCGAGGCAACTACCACTAAAATTTATTTGCCCTTAGGGGACACATTTATTTATTGTCCCGTAAGGGGATGCCGGAAGCATCGAAGGAGGCAGTGGCGGTACCATTGCCACTGGCGTCCTTATGTATTAGCCGATAGGCGAGGCATCACATAAATTTGCTAGTATTTTAATACTCAGAAGGGGGCAGTTGCTCGCAACTGCCTCCTTCGTAATATATAAATATTTACTGGTGTTCTAGGTAAATAAACTTCGAGACATTAGTAAATATCCCTTTCTGTATAACCGCTAAATAGAAATGAAAGCTTTGCAGTTGAATAATACGAAGACATAAGCGTGAACAAATTAATGTGGTACTAGAAAGAGATTTGGATTAGTTAAATTAGTCTTGAGTAGAAGCTGTTTTAACGTATAAAATTAGTAAGAAAGATGTTGGAATAATGATAAATAAAGCAGTAGCTGTTAATCCGTAAATATTTACTTCCATAGTTATATTAATAAAACTTTTTATAAAAATTTTAAACTTAAAATTTCTTTGTTAGTAACTCCCTTTTGATCAAGAATATTGACATACCGTCTAGAGTTACAAAGTGGAGACGTATTTTAATGGTAGTTGCATCTCCAATAGTTTAGGGAGCAAAGTGGGTCAATAAATATTTTATTGACCCAAAAGTGCAAGATTCTGACAATGATCCAACTACGTTCTTAAGGTTTACCTTTTAGGTTAAAAATATATTGTAATAAATTAAGTACTTTGTAGGAAATACTCTATGCAGAGATCTAAAGGTTAAAATTTTTTAGATGCCAGCAAATTCGGTATATAAAAAACAAACTAGTCTTTTATATGAGAATCGAAATATGCTAGAGCATACTCCTTAAAGCAACGAAGCTCTTATCTGCTTTTTTTGTTTTCCTTTACGGGAATATAAATATTGTTGCAAAAAAAAATTAAACTACAAATGAGTTTAAAATACCTACAACAAAAACTAATAACAGCCATAAGCTAAGACCTGAGAATACTGCACCTTTATTGTCAGTCCAACCATTAGGAGTTGCAAAAACTACAGGTACACCTACTACTAAAGCGAAAGAAACAAAAATTAAAGCAAGTAGGGCAACTTGAAGGATTGATGTCATAATTTTTACAAAATTAAGAACTGTAAATTTAAATAGATAACTATAATAATTTATAGTAACAGTACCAAAAATTCCTTTACCTTGAAAAACCTCCAATAAAAAGTTTTTAAAACTCTTTTGGGTTGCAAAGCAACCATATATATAAACACAAAACGTAAAAGTGAACCTGCTATGCTTTGTGATCAAAGTATATATTAACGTTGCACCGTGTTTGTTCACATATAGTAAAAAATTTGTTCCTATTTCTAGTAAAATTTGTAAAGATTTTATCATCTTTGTTTAAATGGGCTGGTTCCTTTGTAGATAGCTAACGCAATACAATGGGCATTTATGCAAAGCCTTTACGTTTTGATCACTAATTATGGTAGTATTAACTTGAAATGTACGCCACTTCAAAACAGGAAATCCCAATTCTGTTTGAAATTTTTATATAACCAAAGAATAAAATGGGTCTCTAAAGACCAAAATACTCTATCTAAACAGATTTAGAAAAACTTTTTTATTTACTAGATAAGTCTATTTAAACTTACGACAACTGTTTTTATTGGAAAATTAACTAAATGTTTTTCGCTGAGCATTATAAAATATAATTACCTTAAGAAATTTTATTTACCCTATGCTTTGTCCCTTACGGGACGTCCCCTTACGGGAATATAAATATTAGTGGACGTCAGTGGCAGTTGCCTCCTTCGGAGTATTAAAATCCTAGTATGTAAACCTGCTAGCGCAGCAAATAAATTTTGCTGCAGTATATAAATATAGAATGTTAATACTGCGGAGCAGGCAGTTGGCAGGACGTCCCTTTCCCCTTACGGGATATTTATATACTCCCATGTTTTGCCCTTTACGGGACGCCAGTGGACGTCCCCTTCCCCTTCCGGGCAAGTAAACTTAGGGATTTTAATGCAATAAATAAATTTGTCCCCTTACGGGAATATAAATATTAGTGGCAGTTGCCTGCCAACTGCCGAGGCAAATAAATTTTAGTGGACAAATTTATTTATTGTTGCCTGCCAACTGCCGATATTTATATACTCCGAAGGAGGCAGTTGCCGGCCAACTGCCTGCCCCGCAGTATTAACATAAGCAGTGTCGGTACCATTGCCACTGGCGTCCCGTTAGGTGTTCGTAGCAGGCAGTGTCCTGCCACTGCCTCCTGTGGAGTATATAAATATCCCTAAGTGTACTTGCCCGTAAAGGGAAAGGGAAGGGTATTTTATTTACTTTTTAGGTTTAGTAATAAATGAATCACAGGTAATTTCACTTTACATGCCATAAACTCTCTAATATACGTAAAGCTTCGCTCTGCGCAAGACTAAAGTGCCCAAGCTCAAAGAACCTTTTCAAGAGTAAATAAATTCCCTTAAGGCTAATGAGCAAATTTAATGGTTATAGTTTTGTCAAGAAACGTTAGCACTGTTAGTACCAGGTTTAAAACATTTTTAATTTTTAATAATGCCAACAAACAATGTCGATGTAAGAAATGGATTTATTTTTTTAATAAATTTAATTTTATGCGTGAATCAATTCGAAGCGAATATGAAGTGAGCGGTTCAAAAAGAACAACTAACTATGGCTTTAGATATATGAAATATCTATATAACTAAATTGCACATCCTTTTGTAAATAGAACCTAAAAAGGAAAAAAATTGAATTTAATAAATGACCCCTCAGCCAAAAGGTATGATTGGCAGTGCCTTTACTCGATAAACCCTTTGGAAATTTAATTGCCCTTAAAAGAAAAGACTAAAAATGTTTGCTACCCAGGCAGTAGCGGGATTTGAAATACTCCGTACAGCAGACGTCCCCTTACGGGACGTCAGTGGATATTTATATACTCCGAAGGAGGCAGTTGCCTGCCAACTGCCGATATTTATATACTGCGATAAACTTTAGTTGCCCGAAGGGGTTTACATACTAGGCAGTGGCGGTACCACTGCCACTGGCGTCCTCCTTCGGAGTATGTAAACTACTTGCCCGAAGGGGAAGGAGGAAGCAGGCAGTGGCGGTACCACTGCCCCTTACGGGATCCAATTGATTGGCTGCTGTGCAGCCAAAGTAGAAGGGTACGCCAGTGGACGTCAGTGGCAGGCAACTGCTCCTTCGGAGTATATAAATATCGGCAGTTGGCAGGCAACTGCCACTGACGTCCACTTAAATTTATTTGCCCGAAGGGACGTCCACTGGCGTACCGTAAGGGGAAGGGGACACCCACTGGCGTCCCGAAAGGATTAGCCAATGGGCGAGGCCACTGCTTCAGCTACTAAAGTTTTAAAGTGGTCTGTTGGACCATCAAATTCATATGGCATGTAATACTCCTAACGCTAATGCCTGGCTTTAGGGTCAGTTTACTGACCCAAAAACCTGTTAATAGCTTGTTAAACCCTTCTTTCCCTTTTGGAGTATATCACTATCACAAAGGGGCGTCAGATGGAGTTAGTAAACTTTTTAAAGTGAACAAGAATCACAGATGTAATAAGCTTATTAAGTAAAGCTTAGAAAAATTGTTTTAATAACTAACAAAACTTTAAAAGTTCAAAAATTTTAATGTTATGTATAATATTTTAATTAAAAAAACCATAACTATGTAAACCTTCTCCAATTAAATTTACACCTAAATAACAAAACCAAACAACTAAAAAACCAACAGCAGCAATAATTGCCGGTTTTTCACCTTCCCAACCTTTTGTTAAACGGGTATGTAGATAAATAGCAAAAACTAACCACGTTAATAACGCCCATGTTTCTTTTGGATCCCAACTCCAATATGATCCCCATGCTTCATTAGCCCACACAGCCCCAGATAAAATCCCAATAGTTAAAAAAGGAAAACCTAATCCAATAATGCGATAACTTAATGCATCTAAATTGTTAATAAAGTTATCATACTTTTTGGGTGTACCTTTTTTGTGTTTAAATAAAATCAAAAATAAAATCGACAATAACGATCCAATAATTAATGTGGCATAACTAATAATCATTACAGTAACATGCATCATTAACCAATTTGATTGTAAAGCTGGTACTAATGGTGATGCTTGTTGCATTTCTTTTGGTAAACTAAAAGTAGCAAATGCATTCATTAATAAACTACAAGGTGCAATTAATGAACCTAACATTTTTTCAACCAATAAAGTAAAACTTGTACAATATAATAAATATAAAAATGTACAACACCACGCTAAAAACATTAAAGATTCATATAAATTACTTAATGGGAAATGACCTGATTTTTCCCAACGAACAAGTAATAATAATACTAATAATAAATTAGAAACACCCATCATAATGCGTGGGATTGCTATTGATTTTAAATTTACTACTAATGAAGAAACACCCAACAGCCCATTCGTTCCGTTAGCTTCGGGTTGCTCTTCTCTTTCGGTATTTAATACAGGGTTAATCGGTAAATAAGTTGTAGAAACATTAATATTGTTTGCTTGAAACCCGTCAGGATAAGTAAAATTAGTTTTAATGTTTGTTAATGACAATGGATTTATAATTTGTTGAGGATTTGTACTGTAAAATGCAGTATAAAACCAATATAAAAATGTTGTTAAAAAAAGCATGCAAAAAGTAGCATTACGTAAAGAATTTTCAATTTGTTCTAAATTAACAAAATTCATAAGAAATATATTTAGATTTATTTTTATAAAATAGATTATAAGAAACTAGTTTATTAAAATTGTGAGACCATGAGTAATGTTCCTCCCTTTATAGGAGATTGACATTCTTTGAAAAAGATTTAAAACAAAGTAGCAAAACCATTCCCCGAGAAAAAGTAAACCCTTTGTTAGGAACTTAGGCAGAATTATATCTAACAGAGCATGTATATCGCAAAGGGGAAGAGGCTTGTCAGAGCTTTATTTTTAAATTTATTGTGTAATTCACCATATGCATTTCTCTTACAGGGATGTCTTTTAACCAGTTTTATGTCACTGTTTAGTTCAAAAACTACCAATTCTTAACTATTTACCCTAGTTATTTTACACTTATTTTTTAGTTTACAATGTTAAAATATTGACTTGATTTTTATTTATAAATGGGGAAAGAGGGACTTGAACCCTCACCTTGTTCGCACAAGAACGGATTTTAAGTCCGTAGCGTCTACCATTCCGCCATATCCCCGTGATAAGTCTAAATTTTAATAAATATATAATAACATAATTTTTAATTTTTGTATAGCTTCTAATAACATTTTAGATTTTTAGGAAAATGTGCATGACTAGTTATTCCTATGACACTCCTTAAGCCATTGGCTATATGGGAATTCTCTAATGAAAATATAAATATTCCAACGCGTTTAATTGTGTACTACTGTCCTTTGTAAGATACCAATATCTACAGCATTTTAATGCTGCGCAGTAGGCAGTAGGAGGTGCGCCTTCCAGCGAATACATGATTTTTCCCCCTTCCAGTTATCTAAAGTGTAACGATCACGGTAGTTTTTAATGTTTATATATCTAAAGAGAAATAAAAAGGTAACCTTGTTAGATAACTTAACACATATGGCTAAGTTTATCTTTAAAGATAAACTTAGGCATATATGTATTAAAAAGTATTAAATGTTAACCTACAGAAATGATACGTGCTAAGAAGAACGACCATGTAGTAGCAATACCACCTAAAAGGTAGTGAGCTACACCAACAGCACGACCTTGAGTAATACTTAAAGCACGTGGTTGAATTGCAGGTGCAACTTTAAGTTTGTTGTGAGCCCATACAATTGATTCGATAAGTTCTTGCCAGTAACCACGACCAGAGAATAAGAACATTAACGAGAATGCCCATACGAAGTGAGCACCTAAGAAAATTAAACCATAAGCAGATAGAGCTGAACCGTATGATTGGATTACTTGTGATGATTGTGCCCATAAGAAGTCACGTAACCAACCGTTGATTGTGTTAGCGCTTTGTGCAAAGTTACCACCAGTAATGTGAGAAACACCAGAAGCTGTAACCGTACCCCAAACATCAGATTGCATCTTCCAGCTGAAGTGGAAAATTACAATTGATAAGCTGTTGTACATCCAGAAAAGACCTAAGAATACGTGGTCCCAAGCAGAAACCTGACAAGTACCGCCACGACCAGGACCGTCACAAGGGAAACGGAAACCTAAGTTAGCTTTATCTGGGATAAGACGAGAGCTACGAGCAAATAAAACACCTTTCAGAAGAATTAACACAGTTACGTGAATTGTGAAAGCGTGAATGTGGTGAACCATAAAGTCAGAAGTACCTAAAGAAATAGGCATCATAGCTACTTTACCGCCATGAGCACCTAGCTCACCACCCCAAGTTAAACTTGTAGCAGCTAAAGCATTTGGTGCTGTTAATTGTGGAGCTAAGAAGTGTGTATTTTGAATCCATTGAGCAAATACTGGTTGAAGTTGGATAGCAGTATCTGAGAACATGTCTTGAGGACGACCTAAAGCACTCATTGTATCGTTGTGGATGTATAAACCAAAGCTGTGGAAACCTAAGAAAATACAAACCCAGTTTAAGTGAGAAATAATAGCATCACGGTGACGAATTACACGGTCTAATAAGTTGTTGTAGTTATTAGTAGGATCGTAGTCACGAACCATGAAAATAGCTGCGTGAGCACCAGCACCAACAATACAGAAACCACCAATCCATGTGTGGTGTGTAAATAATGATAATTGTGTACCGTAATCAGTAGCTAAATAAGGGTATGGAGGCATTGCGTACATGTGGTGAGCTACAATAATTGATAACGAACCAAATAAAGCTAAGTTAATAGCTAATTGTGCATGCCAAGAAGTTGTTAAAATTTCATATAAACCAACGTGACCTTCACCTGTAAATGGACCACGGTGAGCTTCTAAAATTTCTTTCATACTGTGACCAATACCCCAGTTAGTACGATACATGTGACCAGCTACTAAGAATAATACAGCAATAGCTACGTGGTGGTGAGCAGTATCACTTAACCAAAGACCACCAGTAACAGGGTTTAAACCACCTTTAAATGTTAAGAAATCACTGTATTCACTCCAGTTTAAAGTAAAGAAAGGAGCAATACCTTTAGCAAAACTTGGGTATAAGTCAGCCATAATAGCACGATTTAATAATAAATCATGAGGAAGTGGAATTTCTTTTGGATCTACACCAGCATCTAATAATTTGTTTACTGGTAAAGAAACGTGAATTTGGTGACCAGCCCAAGCTAAACTACCTAAACCAAGAAGACCACCTAAGTGGTGGTTTAACATTGATTCAACGTTTTGGAACCATTCTAGTTTTGGAGCAGCTTTGTGGTAGTGGAACCAACCAGCAAAGAACATTGCAGCAGCCATTACTAAACCACCAATTGCTGTAGTATAAAGTTGTAATTCACTAGTAATACCACTAGCACGCCATAATTGGAAGAAACCAGAAGTAATTTGAATACCTTGGAAACCACCACCTACATCACCGTTTAAAATTTCTTGACCTACAATAGGCCATACTACTTGAGCACTTGGTTTAATGTGAGTAGGGTCACTTAACCAAGCTTCATAGTTTGAAAAACGTGCACCATGGAAGTACATAGTTAGGAGTTAAATTTTCTTCTTTAAAAATTTATTTAAACCTTAAGAGCCGTGCATGCAATTTTCACTGCACACGGCTCAAATTCTTTCTAATGATTTAATCCAAGGTAGCAGATTTAACGCTATGCTTGTTTATAATTATCTGTGTTAAAAGCGCATGTATTTAGGGTGCCATTTGCTGCCATGCCTCCCCAGAGAGGAAGTTTGTTTATGTTAACTCGCGCAGTTTGTTTATGTTAACTCGCTTGGAAAGTCATGCTATTTATATACAATAAATAAATTTGTCTCCTCCTTTCCCCTTCCGGGCAAGGGGGACATACTTTCCAACTACGTGCCGGCGTCCTGACGGAGCGTGTAAACCTGCTCGTGCCATAAATAAAAAATATCCTATAGGGATTTGACGCAAGTTTTTGCTGTTTTTAAATAAATGTGTTATGCGTAATATTATATGTTTTTAAATAAATGTGTTATGCGTAATATTATATATTTACAAAATATATGATCTATAAAATAATTTATAAAATATGCCAATATTTTATGGAACGTAAGCCGTAACTAACTGCCGGGTAGCCTTAAAGGGTGAATGTATATACCTAGGCAGTTAGCGGTGCCTGTTAAAATGCCTCCGGCATCCCTGACGGGACGCTAGTGAACGCCAGTGGCAGTGGTACAATAAATAAATTGTATTAAAATATTAATATAGGACGTCCCCTTACGGGACGCCAGTGGACGTCCCCTTACGGGACGCCAGTGGACGTCCCCTTACGGGACCGCAGTGGACGTCCCCTTACGGGACCGCCAGTGGACGTCCCCTTACGGGACGCCAGTGGACGTCCCCTTACGGGACGCCAGTGGACGTCCCCTGACGGGAATATAAATATTAGTGGACGTCAGTGGCAGTTGCCTGCCAACTGCCTATATTTATATACTCCGAAGTTTACTTGCCTAGGCAGTTGGCAGGCAACTGCCACTGACGTCCTTCGGAGTATATAAATATCCCAATTTTTCTATACCCGAAGGGGAAGGATATAAATATACTTCGGAGTATTAAAATATCGGCAGTTGGCAAGGACGTCCCCTTCGGGCAAGTAAACTTCGGAGTATGTAAACATTCTATATTTATATACCGCTTTTTGCATTGCCGCCCGGGCTTAATTTTATGCGACTCCTCGCCTTTTTATGGCCATGCTTCGCTGGTACACGGGCAGGTGAGGTTTTGGTGGTGGAATCACTCCGTTCTTCTTGGGAGTGATTCCGCCAGGACGCTTTCGTTGCCTTCTGGGCTCAGTTTTGTTTGGCCATCCGCCCTTTGTATGGCCTGCTTCGCTCGTACACGAGCCGGTGAAGTTTTTGTTGCGGAAGCAAGTTAGTGCTTCCGGGGAGTGAGTTGACCCCAGAACTTTATTTGCCCGTCCACGATTAGGTGTAGCATAACAGATTGGGCGGAGCGTCTAATAACAGTGGTTTGGTATCCACCACCGGTGGAACGGTGGCACGGGACTGCGTTCGTGCTGCGTTTCCAATGGAAGTGTAACCGCCCGTGAACTTTTTAGGTGTGGCCGTGCCACGGCTGCTCTCGTAGTGACTCCTTGACAATGGATTTTGTAACATTGGCACCAAGAGAATCTTCCACGTTACGGAGGGCGTCACCCACTTCTGGATGAGCATCTACAGACTTAAATGGTTGTGTACGCGTAGGCTTTAGTTCTACTGCTGATTCACTGTTCGCGCGCGTCGAACGCCCCTCTAAGGCCATACCTTTACTTTTTTTAAAGTTGCATAAACCAAGCCGAGTTACAGCTTCGTTCCTTAGTGCGGCAAGCTCTCCGCGGCTTGGGTTTGCTTCAATCGCGGTTTTTCCACGCTCAAGAAGAGTGGTGGTAGTTGTATCCATTAGCCAAGATTTTAGAGCACCCGAAGTATCCACTTTTTTCATAGCTTCTGCGCGGACCGTTAGCGCAAGCATGCTATGGTTGGCTGTGGTTTTAGCCAAAATTGTTTGGATAAATCCATGGAGCTGTTCAAGATCATCGTTCCTTGAGTTGTTTAGAAACTCATGGAGCGGTTCAAGAGCGTCCTGCCTTGAGTTGGTTAGAAATCTCGGCCTAGGCGGCAACTCGCTCTCCAACTTGCCGGCTAAACGTTCCACAAAGAGGGCGCGTTCTTTATACTCCAGAAAGAGTGGTTGCTAGCCTGCTTACGGCTTGTTGTTGGGCGCGGATGGCAGTTTGTTTTGCCGGTTCACTCCCTCCCCTTGTATTAGCCGTGGCACCCGCATTATTGTAGCTGGATATGGCTTGATTGACGTCGTCAATTTTCGCCTCCAGTTCTTTGCCAGTTCGCCAGAGAAAATAATAATCCAGTGTTTTATTTTCTCCCATAAACGTTAATGCTTCTGCCATTTCACCAAGCTCACAATCCGCGAGAAAATTGTACCTAGCGGCAAGACTCGCTTGGTAAATTTGTCTGCCTTTTGCAAAGCTTAGAAACGAACCCAACGACTGAGTGTCATTGAGGATGGCATTAACCGCCCGGTTTTTATTATGGCGTAGGATAGTGATAATGTCACTGCCCTGACCCCCTGGCACATCCCAATGCCTGTCGGCATCAATAAGGGCGTGAGTTTTGATAGGCACGGGGATTGTAGTACTACCATCCTTGCCACCGTAGCGTAACCCGGTAAACTCGCCCACATTTTTTGGAAAAATGTGCGCCCTTTGTGTGTGCCGTTTAAATTTAACACTAACCCGCTTATGGCCGGTTCGGTTAAATTTAATTCTTCTTCTTTTTGGCGTAAGGCCTTCCTAATGGCCTGCGACAGGTTAGTAAAATAACTGGCTTCGGTTTCTTTTTGATTTTGATTGACAATATCAATAGGATACCCGATTAGCTCAGTCGTATTGGTAGCCGTCGCGTTTATTTCAACGACTACTAACGAGGAGTTCAATGCATTACGAAGCGTCGCCTTCTTTTCAATACGCTCAAATAAAACGGTAGGATTTTTATTTGGATCCACAGAAAACGGTTGTGAAACAAGCTTAATGATCTCGTCTGACGTCGGATCAACTTGTAACTGCAAGAGTCGCACAGGGTTGCTTTCTTTTTCCCTTTGCGGTTGCCTGTTTTCTACCACAAACACGTTTATGTAGGAGGGAAGATCTGCGGTGCTAAAGCTTGTGTTGCAACTTTTTGTTGCGGTGCAGCTTGTGTTTTAGATAAAACAGAAGCGCGCGAGAAAGCGGCATAAGATGCGTGGGGGAAAAATTACCGTAGCCAAAAGTAAAAAAGCAACGGTAGTGCTAAGAAACCACGTGCCTTTATTCGATAATTTTTTTTTTTGCAAATAATGGTTCGCGCAGAGAGCTAAACGTTTTTTTGCTTATTAAATAATTATGCAAATGCGTTAAGACTTCCAGCGTAGGTTTTTGTTTATCTACGATGATTACGAACGTCTCTAAAAACAGCATTAATTGTTTTTTAGGGATAGAACCCACAAAAAGCGCATCATCTGCAACACGTAACATTGTGGTTATCGATTTTTCGATTTCCAGCACATTTTTTTTATAAAAATGTGCAATTAACATGTTTTTTATAAAAATGCCATCCGTCCCATCGAGTAAACACAATAAGCTTGCTAAAAAGCCAAAGCCGTGTAAAAACCCGGAAGCCTCCACCTGATTGAAGTAAGCCGTGGCACTGGCTTGAAAGTCCAAGGTGCATAACCTATTAACGTTATAGGCATGCTCTCGTAAGATTGTTTTTAGATCATACGTAGATTGACTACTATAAAAATCTAATGCAGTTGAATCAATTACATAACTGGTTGGAATGTATTGTAATTGCATCACTGCGTGATAATAATAATAATAACTACCTAAAAACAAACCAGTTACTACGACTGGTAGCATGATGGTATTTTGTAACATAAATAGAAATAAATGTAACTTTTGTTGTCGATCCTAAAATAATCTGTCCGGAAATATAATTTAAAAATTTTTGAAAAATTTTAAATACATTTAAATATATTATATCACATAAATATATTTATGTCAAATAAATATATTTTAGCAAAAAATATGCTAATCATAAAATAACATCATTTAGTTTTATAGTTGAATGTTATTCTTTAGGTTAGCTTGTTACATGTATATGGCAGACCAGAAAAGGTCTAAACCGCTCAACAGCTATTTTCTTGCTCTAGAGAAAATAAATAGTAATTCAGTAGGTATGATTAGCTTTACTAAGCTAGTCATTGCGAAAATACTGGTGCATTTTATTACCCCCAGCGGAATTCGAATCCGCGTTTTCTCCGTGAAAGGGAGGTGTCCTAGGCCTCTAGACGATGGGGGCTTTTTGTTATATTTTACTAAATATATATTATAATTAAAAAAAATTGAATTGTCAATTTTTAATGTACACTTAGTTGAAAGTGCCCCTGTCCCCTTGGCCATATTTAACAGAAGTTATTTATAACGCAGCTGTTTTTTGGAGTCTATAAATTTATAACATCAGTTACTATGGATTTCCCTTTAGTTTTATGGCCTAGGACGTCCCCTTCCCCTTCGATGCTGGAGGCATCCTTTTACGGGACAATAAATAAATTTGTTGCCTCGCCTATCGGCTAACAAGTTCCTTCGGAGTATATAAATATAGGATGTTAATACTGCTATAAACTTTAGTTGCCCAATATTTATATTAGGACGCCAGTGGCAGTGGTACCGCCACTGCCTGCTTCGCAGTATATAAATATAGGCAGTTGGCAGGCAACTGCCACTGACGTCCTATTTTAATACTCCCAAGTTTACTTGCCTAGGCAGTTGGCAGGCAACAAATTTATTTATTGTCCACTAAAATTTATTTGCCCGAAGGGGACGTCCACTAAAATTTATTTACCCGAAGGGGACGTCCTAATATAAATATGGGGATGTCAATGCTCCGTTAGGAAGTAACTAACGTTTTTCAAATAAATTTTATCCCGGAGGGAAGTAGGCAGTAGCCCGCCACTGTCATCCTTTAAGTGGATCTCTCGTCAGGCAATTTGCTTACACCTTTAAATTAAAAATTAAATTTAAAGAAAAGTGAGCTATTAACGCGTTTATCTTAACGGAAGGCCAGTGGCAGTTGGCGGTGCCACTGCCGAATATAAATATGGTTGAGTTGCTTAGTTTACCTTAGCGAAAAGAAGACTTAGCAGCTAGCCTTAACAAACAGTTTTATATTTTATGTTTGTGTTAAATAAAATTAAGAAACTTTAGCTAAAGTTTCCCAACTCATAGAAACGTCATCTAAAATTAAAGAACTGTTGTAAATTTCTAAAATGATTAATAAGAATGCTGCAAATAAAAGGATAAATACAGCCATTAAAACAGTTGTACCCCAGCCTGGTAATACTTTACCTGCTTCTGAGTTAAGTGGACGTAATAAAGTACCTAATGGTGTAACTAAACCAGGTTCTTGGAAGTCTGAATTTACTTTTGATGGTTTAGCTTTAGAAGTTCCTGTTGCCATAATTGATTAAATGAATTAAGCGTTATTAGCGCTATTTTATTTACTTTCTGTAAAAAATAAGGAAAATATTCTTCAGTGCATTCCCTCTCAGGATTATAAATACTCTGAGGATAACGTTCTCTCGTCAAGGGGTTGCTTCTTGTGAGTATAGAAACCTACTAGCACAAGAAATAAATTGCATAAAAATGTATTTACCTAGGACCGCAGTAGGCAGTCCCTTTTCCCCTTCAGAACTGCCTGCTTTAAAAGAATGAAAAAACTGCCTTGTCTGGTAAGTAAAACTCTTTAATTACTCACTAAAGACGATCTTAGAAGTTCTTTGTTCATTTTTTATTTAATATAATATTTGTTATATAAAAATTAAATAATTTTTAATTAATGTTTAACTTTGTAAGGACAGTTTCAAAGTGACATGAATGGCTACTGCAAAAACGAAGTAAGTTATTCTTTCTCAGGGCAAAATTTTGAGTAGATTAATTTTGTTTAAAAATGTGGGACACAGTCGTCAAGTCTTTTGAACTATCTAAGAGATATGTTGAAAAGAGAATAATTTTATTATTAAATGAGCTATGGAAAGTCCAGCTTTTTTCTTTACCTTTTTTTTATGGTTTCTTCTGTTAAGTGTAACTGGCTATTCAGTTTATGTTAGTTTTGGTCCACCTTCAAAAAAATTACGTGATCCTTTTGAAGAACACGAAGATTAAACAAGTTAAAAAGTACTATTTTTACAAGTGACTTCGGTGCCTCTGAGAACCCTAGTTATAGTGATATAAAATAACTAGCTAACTACTTTATATTTTTATGAAAGTCATTTTGTCGAGCATATAAACAAAAACAAAATTGCTATACTAGGCAGTCACAGTGCAACTGTCTCCGTCTCCTTAACCGAGAAAGGGTAAACGTCTTCGGTAAAGTAACAAACTTTAGTTATGTTAACTGCTTGCGAGTTAACCATTTTTTTTCCTCCGAAGGACAACAGTTGGCAGTTGCCAAACTTTAGTGGTCTAATATTTATATTAGGCAGTTGGCAGGCAACTGCACTGACGTCCCGAAGGGGAAGGGGTTTACTTACCTCCTAACGGAGTATATAAATAGAATAAAATTTATTTCCTGCGCTAGCAGATTTACATACTAGGATTTTAATACTCCGAAGGAGGCAGTGGCGGTACCACTGCCACTGGCGTCCTCCTTCCCCTTCGGGCAAATGCATTTTAGTGCCACTTAAGTTTACTTGCCTAGGCAGTTGGCAGGACGTCAGTGGCAGTGGTACCGCGACTGCCTATATTTATATACTCCTAAGTTTACTTGCCTAGGCAGTTGGCAGGCAACTGCCACTGACGTCCTTCCCCTTCCCCTTCGGGACGTCCCCTTACGGGAATATAAATATTAGTGGATATTTATATACTGCGATGTTTACATACTCCGAAGGAGGAGAGCTAGCAGTTGCCTGCCAACTGCCTAATATAAATATTGGGCAAGTAAACTTAGAATGTTTACATACTCCGAAGGAGGACGTCCCTTACGGGAATATAAATATTAGTGGCAGTGGTACCGCCACTGCCTCCTTCGGAGTATTAAAATCCTAGTATATAATATACCGTAAGGGACGTCCTCCGACGGTGGCAGTGGCGGTACCACTGCCACCGGCGTCCTAATATACATATTGAAGTATTTAAACCTGTTAGCGCACGCTCTAACGAGTCAGTAAACTTCCCTTTTGGGGCTTCTAGGCAGCGCATAAATTTTCTAGGACGAACGTCCACTGGCGTCTCGTAAGGAGCAGTGACAGGCCACTAATGTCCCCTTAATGGGTAAATAAATGGCTATCGTCTATCCATGAAGAGACCATATATTCCAGTAGCACCGTTATGATCCTCAAAGGGTAACACCATTTGTATAGTATTATGGTGAAATGCATCCCTTTCAGGGTAGATTTATATCTTACAGCATGCTTTTCACTGGTCGGGCAAGTAAACCTTTTCGCAAGGAGGCGACTGCTTCTTTCCCCTTCCCCTTCGGGACGTCCCCTTACGGGAATATAAATATTAGTGGATATTTATATACTGCGAACGACGAGTTGCCTGCCAACTGCCTCCTTCGCAGTATTAAAATAGGGAGTGGCGGTACCACTGCCACTAAAATTTATTTACCCGAAGGGGACGTCCTAATATAAATATTGGGAAAGTAAACTTAGGAGTATATTAATATTCAATGTCGTACCTTTACGGGTACGACATCCTACTATTACAGCATTTATATACGAAAAGAGGAAAGAATGGGCGATATTTGCACTTAAGGAGAAAGCTGTTGTCACAAGACTTTAATTTTGCATAAAATCTGCAGAGATAAACAAATTTATAAAATATATATAATTAGAAAGTGAGTCTTAATAGACCTTTTGCCGTTGTACTAAACAACATTGAGTTATTCTCATCTGGGGCTGTTAAGAATCGTTAGCGGTAAGTTAGATGTGCTGTAAATAGATTTATATTATTTGAAATTTACTTGCTTTACCATTAAAGAAATATTAAAACGGTATTATGCATTTCTTGCTACATAGATTACTCGCATGATGCACCACCAACTCTGTAGGTCCATAAAGTGTTTTAATGACTCTTAAGAGGGTAGTATTTAATAGAATTTAAATAATATATTTGAAGTTAAGCTTCTGTAGGCTTAACTTCAAATATATTATTTAAATTCTAATTAAATGCTATTATTTAATCATACGTGGAGGATCTCTGAAGAAAATTGAGAAGAAAATAATACCTAAAGTCCCAACTAATAAGAAAGTATATACTAAAGCTTCCATAAAAAGTAAAATGTATTTTGATTTTTTTGAATTAAGTTTAATTATAAATGCATACTTTAGCTACAAAGCAAAAGTATCTATTGAAATTACCTTAAAATGAACATTGCACTAAAACATTTTTAAAAATGTTTTAAAATACTTGAAGAATTTCAAGTGTATGGCTATAAAAAGAATCATAGTAAAGTGTTAAAGGTTTAAAAAGTAAAATTAGGTAATTTGCTAAGCAGTCCCAAAAAGAGAGTGCTTTTTTAAACTTATACAACTTTGCTGCTGTGGAGCCCTCCATGTATAAATAAGTTCTGTAAGTAAAACTTTTAAATACCTAAAGGACGTCGCCTTACGTGTAACTAAACCACGTAAGGCGACCACAGTGGCAGTTGTACTTGCAGAGTGGTTTTATACTCGGTAAGGAGACAAACACATTCTCTGCCAACTGCCAGAAAAGAAAAACTTAGAATGCTTCACGTAGAGAAGAAGTATCACCAAGTTTTTTGTATTTACCGAATTCAACTTGGTCATTAATATCATCATCAATACCAGCAAATACGTCACGGAAGATCGTACGAGCACCGTGCCAAATGTGACCAAAGAAGAATAATAATGCAAAACATACGTGACCAAAAGTAAACCAACCACGTGGGCTACTACGGAAAACACCATCAGATTGTAAAGTTGAACGGTCAAATTCAAAAATTTCACCTAATTGAGCTTTACGAGCATATTTTTTAACTGTAGCTGGATCAGTAAATGTTAAACCATCTAATTCACCACCGTAGAATGTAACAGATACACCTACTTGTTCAATACTATATTTAGATTCAGCTTTACGGAAAGGAACGTCAGCACGAACAATACCATCTTTATCTAATAAAAGAACTGGGAATGTTTCAAAGAATGTTGGCATACGACGAACGAATAATTCGCGACCTTCTTGATCTTTGAATGATGCGTGACCTAACCAACCTACAGCGATACCATCACCACTGTTCATAGCACCAGTACGGAATAAACCACCTTTAGCTGGGTTATTACCAATGTAATCATAGAAAGCTAATTTTTCTGGAATACGTGACCATGCATCAGATAATGAAGCACCTTCAGCTAAACTAGCTTGTACACGTTTTTGAATTTCTTGTTGGAAGAAACCTTGGTCCCACTGGTAACGAGTTGGACCAAATAATTCAATTGGAGTAGCTGCTGAACCGTACCACATAGTACCTGCTACAACGAAAGCTGCCCAGAATACTGCTGCAATACTGCTTGATAATACAGTTTCAATACTACCCATTGATAAACCGAAGTATAAACGAATAGAAGGACGTACACATAAGTGGAATAAACCTGCTAAAACACCTAAAATACCAGCTGCGATGTGGTGTGAAGCAATACCACCTGGGTTGTATGGGTCAAAACCATCAGCACCCCAAGAAGGAGCTACTGGTTGAACCCTACCTGTTAAACCGTAAGGGTCTGAAACCCAAATACCAGGACCAAAAACACCAGTTACGTGGAATGCACCGAAACCAAAACATAGTAAACCAGATAAGAATAAGTGAATACCAAAAATTTTTGGTAAGTCTAAAGCTGTTTTACCTGTACGTGGGTCACGGAAAAGTTCTAAATCCCAGTATGTCCAGTGCCATACTGAAGCTAAGAATAACGCACCTGAAAGAATAATGTGAGCTGCTGCAACACCTTCATAACTCCAGATACCTGGGTTTGTAGCTGTTTCACCGCTAATAGTCCAACCACCCCAAGATTGTGTGATACCTAAACGTGTCATGAAAGGTAGAACGAACATACCTTGACGCCACATTGGGTTTAATACTGGGTCAGATGGATCAAAAACTGAAATTTCAAATAAAGCCATAGAACCTGCCCAACCAGAAACTAACGCTGTGTGCATTAAGTGCACAGAGATTAATCGCCCAGGGTCATTGATTACTACTGTATGTACACGATACCAAGGTAAACCCATAAAAAATTTTTTACTGATTTTTTTACTTAATTATTACAAGGTTATAAAAATAAAAAGAAATTAATTTCTACATTAATTTAAAATCTTAAAAAATTTAATTAACTTATGTTAAAAAAAATTTTTTAAGATTTTTAAATTAAATTAATTTATATTATAGTTTTTTTTTCATGATTTTAATTTATATATTTTCACCAAAAGAATTGATTAGCCACAAAGGAATTGCAATCAGCTTTTGATACTCATATTCCTGTCAGAGCATACCGAAAAATAAAATATGGCAGATGTTGACCTTATTTTAAAAGTAATCCATATGTTAAGGCCTGTAAACGAATGCTAGAGAATTACCTTTTTAGCATATTTTTATCCCAGGATGTTTACATTATGCGAAGGACATCCCCGAGAAAGAATAAATTTTAGCCCATATTTATATACTCTTATGCTTTGCCCCTTACGGGACGCCAGTGACAGTGGTACCGCCACTGCCAGTTTCCTCCTTTCTCTTCGGGACGCCAGTGGCAGTTGCCTGCCAACTGCCTAGGCAAGCTAAACTTAGAGCAAAATACATTTTAGGGGCAGTTGCGGGCTACTGTTACTGGTGTCTTGTGAACTATCTCTTTCTGGTAAATAAATGCCTACTTAAATGTACCAGTTAGGTAATACCAGTTTAAATGCATTTACCCAGAGGGAACCACGTTTGCGATTGATTTACCTAAAGAATAATCTAATGAGACCTAGAGGTACTTGTTTTAAAAATCTTAATAAGATATGCTATGATTTGAATTTCGGGATTGACGGGACTCGAACCCGCAACTTCCGCCGTGACAGGGCGGTGCTCTAACCAATTGAACTACAATCCCATTTTAAGTTGTTTCATTATTTATAAATTTAACATAAGAAAAATATTATGTCTAGCTCTTAGATTTACTAAAAAACTTCTTTTTTTTAATCATACAGCAAGGCATCTTGGTAAACTAAAGTTAAGACTTTTTTATTACCTTAAACAGTGTACGTATGCTAAGGCGTTTAGATGCTGGTAATTTCTTTTAGGACGTCTGTGGCAATGATCTGCGACTGGTAATTTTAATAATGCGGAGTTTTTCTATGCACCACCTTAATTAAGGTTTGGAGCTTTGGAGATTTATATACTCCCATGCTTTGCCCCTTACGGGAATATAAATATTATAGATATTTATATTAGGACGTCCCCTTCGGGTAAATAAATTTTAGTGGCAGTGGTACCACCACTGCCTGCTTCCTCCTTCCCCTTCGGGCAAGTAAACTTAGAATAAAATTTATTTGCTGCGTTAGCAGGTTTACATACTCCGAAGGAGGACGCCAGTGGCAGTGGTACCGCCACTGCCTCCTTCGGAGTATTAAAATCCTAGTATGTAAACCTGCTAGCGCAGCAAATAAATTTTATCGCAGTATATAAATATCTGCAGTTGCCTGCCAACTGCCGATATTTATATACTGCGAAGGAGGCAGTTGCCTCGCCTATCGGCTAACAAGTTCCTTTGGAGTATATAAATATAGGACGTCCCCTTACGGGAATATAAATATTAGTGGCAGTGGTACCGCCACTGCCTGCTCCGCAGTATTAACATCCTATTTTAATACTCCCATGCTTTGCATAGATGCCGGAGGCATCGAAGGAGGCAGTGGCGGTACCACTGCCTCCTTCCCCTTCGGGCAAGTAAACGTCGGAGTATATAAATATCGGCAGTTGGCAGGCAACTGCCACTAATATTTATATTCCCGTAAGGGGACGTCCTGCCAACTGCCGAGGCAACTGCCACTAATATTTATATTCCCGTAAGGGGAAAGGTAAGGGGAGAAAATCTAACCTTTGTTGGAGGTTTTTTAGTTGCTCAAAGGGGTTTACATTCATAAACTAAAAATTTTTATTAATCAGTAACTAAAGTTAAGCCTAACAAAGCCAGATTTTGTTCAATTTCAAAAACTGATTTTTGACCTAAGTTTTTAATAGCAAATAAATCTTTTTTAGAATATTTTATTAAATCTTTTAAAGTGGTGATACCTGCTTTTTTTAAAGCTGTGTATGAACGTAAAGAGATTTTTAAAATACCTATAGGAGCGTTTAATGAACTTTGTAAATATAAATCCATAGTTCCACCGGGTAAATTGTTTGTATTTAAAATAGATGGTTTTAAAAAATTTAATGCTTGTTTACTCGCAGCCGCTTCTGCTTTTTTAAATAAAGTTTTTTTCGATTGTTGTGACAAATTATTAGTTTGATAGTATGTATAATTATTAGTAATCGAATGTTTTAAATTGCCATAAGCTAAATCTGATTTAAACATGCTACCAAGCATTTTTACTGTTTGTAATTTTAAAAAATTATTAGATAAAAAGATTAATGCTTGATATAAAGCTTTGCGTGGATGAATACTACCGTTTGTCCAAATTTCAAGGATTAATTGAGATTTTTTACGTAATGGTTTTAATTTAAAATTTTCTTGCATATTCAAAAGTAAGACTTTGATTATGGAAAGTATTAATAGGATTTGTTTTGAAGGTTTTTGGTGGAATGCTAACAACCGTTTTCATTACTTGAAATTTATTGGCACGAAGGGTATTACTAGTTAATTCTTTATGTTTAGCTTGATCGTCTAAAAAAGAATGCATAAAAACGGATTGATTTTTTTGTAAACTACGTTGAGTAAGTAACGTGCGTAAATTGCTACTAGCATATTTAGGTTGTAAAAAAGATTGATATGTTTTATTTTGTAATTTATCAGAACTACCTAAAAAAGATTTAATTTTTGTTAATGACAATTTATTTAATTGTGCATCAGTATTTGAAATGCCTGTTGAGTGTATCTTTTGAACAGAGGTTTTGTCTCCTGCTAAATCCATATTCATGTTTACGTCATTAGATTGCGAATCTGCAAAATTTGTTACATCAAAAAATAAAGTATTGGCTTGCCATGGTAATAACTTATTTTGACCTAACGATTGATTTAAAAATAAAGAAGTTTGATATAAGGAATTATAATTTAATGTAGATAAAAATGTTTTAAAATCACTATATGGTGATACACCTTTAAGTGAAAGAGCGTCCCCTTCCCCTTCGGGAATATAAATATTGGGTAAGTAAACTTTTTCAGACCTAAATAGATTATTTTCTTGTAAAAGTGAATTTGCTTTGTTAACGAATTTATGCGTACTTTCTTGTCGTAGATTTGTTTGAGTTGTAAGCGAAGGAACTAAATGGGTAGAAAACTCTAAAGATGGGTCAGTACTAAAATCTGAATACACATTATTTTCTTCAATAATACAATTAATTTTGGTTACAGGCATAAAAACAGCATCTAAAGGAATTGGATTACTTACTGTATCATGGCCTAAAGAGGTTTTGTTTTTTAAACTTTGGTTTGGACTTGTTAACATACGTTTAAAGCTTTTTTTAAAACGTAAATTATCTGAATTGCTCAATAGAGGTTTACCTTCCATAGTAGTAGACATTAATTGTTTATTTTTTAAAGCTGTTAAACCAATTTTATTTTTAAAATTTTGAAGTAAAATATTGCGTTTTTTTAAAGTTGTCACATCTAAATTATAAGGTTTTTGTTTAATATAATTTTTTCCTTCGTTAATGTTAAATTTCATATTTAAAAAACCATCCTCAGCTAATGTTGCAATATATTGATTAGGATCTACACATTGTAAACCTGCTGGTAGTTTTAAGTCAGCGGCTTTAATTACACGTGGGCCATTTACACTTAAAAAACCAATATATGTTTTTTTTGTTGCTCGATAATTCATATTTGTTGAACTAATTGTTTCTTTACGTAACACAATATTTTGTAGATTACAAATTAAATCTAAAACCGGTTCTTTCATACCGGTTAAAGTCGAAAATTTATGTAGTACGCCTTCAATTTCAATAGATGTTATAGCTAAACCAGTTAATTCTGATAAAAGTGTACGTCTTAAATCATTAGCTAACGTTTGACTTAAACTTTCGTCAAACGGTCCTAGATAAAAACAACCATAAAAATTAGTATTATTTTCAATACGTGATTCTTTACAGGCAATAAAAAAATCTGTACTTTGAGTTTTCGTCATGATTTTTTTTAAATTTGGATAAATTGTCATACCAAAAAATTAGATGGGTTTTATTTATAATTATTCTTAACAAAAGAATACCTTATAAGTCTTCAAGTTGAATAACAAAGGCTGCTGCAGTTGTTTTGACTTCTCAAAAGGGCTAAAAAGAAAGTGTAACCGACTACTGCTGTACAAACATATTTATAAATATTTTTAATATTACTCATATATATATTAATTCGTATTTTATTGATTTATAAAATAAAACTCAAAGCTACATAAACTTTTCTTTTTATTGTAGCAATATTTCTTAACTAAAAAAAGCCAAAGACTACTCTGTACCCGAAAGCTAGTTAAACATAATTGACTTTAAAGCACACCACAAATTCCCTACTCTTATCTTATGACGAATACCATATAGTTGCACTTAGTAGAAGATTTTGCTTTGAGGCACATAATTTTTGCAGAGTTTTTACTTTCCGAATTAATAAAATTAATATTTATATTTCCCTAGAGTATAAAATACTCCCTCGTACAAAGCATACTGACTCCATATTTTACTTTTTGCAGCCAAGTGCATTTTAATTTTATAAGTATTTATATATTTAAATATTCTAAAGGGGGCTACCCCCTTCGGGATGTTTACATACTTATTTATATGAGTGGACGTCCCGAAGGGAAAGGAGGGAAATTAATTGCTTTTTTCCTTTCCCCGAGAAAGAGTCCATTTTAGCTATATTTATATATTTTAGCTATATTTATATATTTTAGCTATATTTATATATTTTAGCTATATTTATATATTTTAGCTATATTTATATATTTTAGCTATATTTATATATTTTAGCTATATTTATATAAGGGCTGCCTCCTTCCCCTTCGGGCAAGTAAACTTAGGAGTATGTAAACATCAAGGCATCAAGTTCTTAACGCATAATGTAAATATTACAAAATGGAAATCCTGGGAATAGTTTGCATATTAAGTATATAAATACTAATCAAAAAGTAGATATACCCAACGAGGATATTAAAAAGAATATCCTCGTTGGGTATATCTACTTGAATGGCAGAGGCTGAACCAACTGCCTCCTTCGGAGTATTAAAATAGGATGTTAATACTGCGGAGCAGGCAGTGGCGGTACCACTGCCACTAATATTTATATTCCCGTAAGGGGACGTCCTAGAATGACAACTAAAAAAAAACTAAACCATATGGTTAGTATTTATTTTTTTAAAGATGTTTTTTTAAATTTAACTTTAATTTTGTGTGCTAAACGAATACGTGTTAAGAATTTACCTAAAATAAATTTAATTGAGTTACGTGCATCATCATTAGCTGGAATAAAATGATCAGCCAGACCTGGATTACAATTTGTATCAACAATATGGAACATTTTAATACCTAGTTTTTGACATTCACGTACAGCATTCATTTCTTCTTGTTGACCAATAATAATAGCAACATTATTAGCAATTTGTTTTTCTTTGATTTTTGTCATATTTGAAATACCACCTAAATATTTTTCTAAACGTTGCCATTTCTTTTTACGAGAAGCGGCTACTTTTTTAGATTGTCTACTTAATTTTTTATCATAAATAGAATCCATAGGATATTTCATTTTAGGATCCACAAATTTTTTAACTAAGAAACGTGCTGTTTGCTCAATTTTTGTTACAGGTGTAGGTAAATAACGTAATTTTGGTAAGAATTTAATAAAACGTTTTTGGGCTGCAATTTGTTTTAATTTACGACGTAAAACACGAATAATATTACGTTCTGTCTGTAATGTTTGTTTAATTTGACGTAATTCAGCAACTAGTTTAGTTTTTAATGTTACATAAACGTTCATTTTAGTTTTAACTACATTTAATAAAGCAAGAACTTTATTTAACGCTGTTTTTTGCGTAGAGATATAGTTTGAAGATTATTAATTGAAGTTTTAATAGTTGGAACAAATAAACTAAATTTACTTAATATGACTAAGAATTAAGTTTAGCATTATTGGCTGTTTTTAAATTTAAATTATTGTTTTTAATTACTAAACCTTTTGACCTTTAATAATTGAAACCATTTTATTTAAAATTTCTTTCGGTGGATTTGAAAGAATATAATCAGAATTTAAAGTTTTAAATTTATTATATGAAACCATATATAAATTTTGATTGTCTTGTTTAGCTTGTTGTTTAAATAAGTATAATTCATGGCTAACTAATAATAACGCTTTTAACTCACGTAATTTTTTACGTGAACAAATTAAATTGTTTAATAAATTGCGATATGGTGTTTGTTAATTGGATTGCTTTAGATTTTAATGTTTGACTTTGTGTAATAAGTTCTTGACGTTTAACAACTAGTTGTTGACGTTTTTCTAATAATAAAATGCCTTTAGAAACAAATTCTTTACGTTTAGTATTAAGAAGATTTGTTTTTTCAGTAAATAAAAATCTAACTGCTTGCTTACCAGACGTTGAGTTTGAATTATTTTGTTTTAACATTTGGATTAAAAGGCGACCTTTTTTCAGCATTAATTTACTTTTCTTTCTTAAAAGTAAAGCTTTTTGAATTAAGCGTGCTTTAATTGTTTGACGTTTTTCTAGAATATCTTTAATAATCATTTGTTTTTCTTTTAAAATCGGACGAATTTTTGAAATTGATTTTAAAATTGTTTTCCAGTTTGTTAACATACCACCTAACCAGCGAGTGTTCACAAAAAACGCTTTTTTACTAAATAAAGCAGCACGTGCTACTAAACCTGAAGCAGCTTTTTTAGTACCTACAAATAAGAAAGTTTTACCTTTAGCAGCATATTTAGTTAATTGTGCTAAAGCTTTAGTTAAACAACGACGAGTTTTTAATAAGTTAATAAGATTACGACCTTTTTTAATTAATGGACGTGCTTCAACTTTTGTATCTGTTCCTTTTTTACGTGTCCATACGTAATTCTTCATACGAGCATTACATTTAATAGCTTTTTCACCATAATGCATGCCGCTTTTTAACATTTGACGCAGACTTGAACGTACAAATGCTTTTTTCTGTGGTGTTGAAAGAGGATTTAATTTAATAATTTTAGCAATTGCTACATTATAAGTTAATGTACCATTTTCAATTGAAGCGAATTTAATGATTTGAATTTGTACTTTATCTCCTAATTTAGCACCTAAATTAGGTTTTACAAATAAAATAGTATTTGTTGGTACTGTAGTTAAATTGCCTGCTGAACCATTTTGATTATTAATACGTGTATCTAAACCTACCGCTCCTTTTTTAAATAAAGTTTGTTCAAAACCATTTACACTTAAATTTTGTGCTGTTGCTGTTGTTACTTTAAATACTAGATGTTTTAAATAACGTTTTGCATTTTTTGGCAATACAACAGTAAATTTTGTGCCTTTAAAGCTGTTTTGTGTTAAGCTTGTTGAAACTTGATTTAAACGTTGAGTTGAAACTGTTGCTACACCAAATGCATAACCATTTTTTACACGTGTTACAAGTACTGTAACTTTTTCACCAATTGTAATAGCAGATTTTTTAACAATTAGTTTGTTAACATTATTGTAATTATTACCTAAATCAGCAATTCCTGTTGAATTTGGTCCTAATTTTGTAATAGTTACATCTAACGTAGCACCTGGTGTTAATGCTGCTAAATTATTAGTTTCTGTTGCATTTGTTTTTGTTACAACTTTAATTAATTTAGCAATAGCAATTTTTTTTGATGCTAAAATTTTTAACACTTTAGCTTGAACGGTTTCACCTAATTTTGCGTTTGGTACTAACACTGGAATACCAAATGTAAATTCATTAATACCTACATTATTGGCACCCATAGCAGTAATTTTTAAAGAAATTACATTTCCAGGAATTAATTTACGTACAGCTGTTTGTTTACTTTTTTGAGTTTTTATCATAATTAAACTTAGAATTAAATATGGTGGCTTTTTGTTTAACATAGAAATTGAGCCCGTCAGGCCTTTAAACTGCTTAAAACATTTATGTACCTAGGACAATAAATAAATTTGTCCCCTTCCCCTTACGGGATATTTATATACTATTTATTTATTGTACCACTGCCACTAATATTTATATTCCCGTAAGGGGACGTCCTCCTTCCCCTTCGGGATATTTATATACTCCGAAGGAGGCAAGTAAACTTAGGAGTATGTAAACCTGCTAACGCAGCAAATAAATTTTATTCTAAGTTTACTTGCCCGAAGGGGAAGGACGTCAGTGGCAGTTGCGAAGTATTAATATTGTATATAAATATCTTGCCAACTGCCACTAAAATTTATTTACCCGAAGGGGACGTCCTAATATAAATATTGAATGTTTACATACTCCGAAGGAGGACGCCAGTGGCAGTGGTACCACCACTGCCTAGTATGTAAACCTGCTAGCGCAGTAAATAAATGTTATTCTAAGTTGACTTGCCCGAAGTGGTTAGCCGATAGGCGAGGCAGCCAATAAATGTTATCCCGTAAAGGGATGCCAGTTAAAATTTATTTACCTATCAGGCGATATCCTTCGCAGAATATTAATCTGGGAGCGCAGCTTTAACGAGTTAGTAGACTTCCCTTTCGGGGCTGCCACATAACAAAGACATTTATGCCATAAAGGGGTTATCTCTAACTTATTATGTGTCTGAAGCAGAAAAGTTTGTAAGGCATTCAATTTCTATTCAAAATCCCACTATTGATTTTTATATTTTTCTTTTCTATTAATAACTTTTTTCTATTAAGACAATACTAGTAGATAAATCGGATATCTAGCTTTCGCTGAGATTTAAGTACTTAGCAAGTTTTTTATAACACTGGATTTGTTATTTAAAAAAACTGCGTTCTTTACTAACAAACGGTAACAAGCCCATTACACGTGCAGTTTTAATAGTTTTTGCAACAAAACGTTGTTGTTTTGCTGTTAAACGTGTTTGTCTTCTTGGTAAAATTTTACCACCTAAACCAATATAACGTTGTAATAAACCACTGTGTTTATAATCAATATAACGACGATTATAAAGAGTTTTTTCAGGTTTTTCTTTAAGAACAATTACTAATGTTTTTGGTGGAATTAAAGGTTTAATAGGTTTGTTACGTTTTTGTTGTTCAATTTTTTGATTTCGTTTTTGTCTTAAACGTGATAAAATCTGTGATAAAGATAAAACTTTACGACGGAATTTACGTACCGATACTTTTTGAATTCTTGGTTTTGGTTTATTGGATTTTAAACCGCGCATAAATAAATAAAAATTTAAAATATAAATTGCGAAATACTACTTAGTAACTAAAGTAGTTTTTTATAAAATTTGAAGCAGCTTAGACCATTGAGAATACAGCTTCTCCATAAAGCATATTAATCTTGCTGTTGTACAGCCCCAAAGGAAAATATCTAAACCTTTTCTTCTTAGGAACACCAGCGGCAGTGGTGGTACCACTGCCGTGCGGCCTAGGTAAATAAAATTGCCACTGAGGGGCTGCAATTTGTTTTAATTTATATCAATAGGTATTTATATTTTCCTTACAAAGTATTAAAATATGGCTTAGAGAAGAGTAAAAATCAATCTGGCAACTTCAAGTCAAAAGGGTCAACATCTTTTTTAAGTAGCTAAACCTGTTAGACGTCCTGTCATTTTTAACCAGTTTAAAGCTTCAATATAATTTGTTGGTGCTAAACGAATAGCTTCTTTCCAGTAATCTGCCGCTTTTTCAAATAAAATTTGAGAAATTTCAGATTGTCCATTTTCAATGGCTTGTTCACCACGATAATGATAAATAACAGCAATATTATTTAAAGCACTAGATAAAGATGGATTTCGTTCTAAAGCTTGATAATAATATTCTAAAGCTCTACCATGTTCACCATTACTTGTATGAATTAGACCAATATTATAAAGAATATAACTGCGATCGTAAGCATCCACTTCTAACCGCATAGCTTCATAATAATTTTGTAAAGCTTCTGCATATTCACCTTCAGCTTGTGCTGACATGCCATTTCGATAATATGAAAAAGCTTGTTTTTCACGCTGTGATGTAGGTAAAACTTTTAATAAGATGTCAGCAACAACAGTAAAAGTTTTATCGATAAAATTATCATTTCTTTGCGTTCTTGGCATTAAAAATAAAATCAGCGATTTATTGAAACTAAGTACTTATAACTATAACAATTACATTTTTGTACTGTAGTAATATTAGGCAACGTGCCTTTTAACGTGCGCCAAAGGTGCAGCTTAATAACATCTGTTTAGACGTTTTGTTTTTAATTTAATCTCTATAAAATTTTAAAATCAGTATTTTAGGCTTCTAAAGAAACTTGTAAAAAGTTTGCTAATTCTGAAGCTTGTTTTTCAATTTCTTTTAATGTTAATGGTTGACCAATACCAGTTAAAGGAATTTCTCTTTTGCCTTTTAAGCGTAAATAGATAGTTCGTTGTGCATCAAGACCTTGTTTTAATTCAACACGAATAGCTTCAATATCTTTTAATGAATAAGATAAATCAATTTTACGGTTTTTTCCAGGGTAACCCCATCTAAAAATACGTACAAAACCTTCTTTTTTATTAAATTCATTAAAACCACCACCAACATTCCAAAAAATAAGTAATGACCAATAAATACTTAATAAAAAACCTAAACTACCATAAAAAGACATTAATAACCCTTGTGGGAAAAACGGAACAATTCCTGAAGCTAATGTTTCCGTTTCAGAAGAAAAAGTTGTTCCTATATTTAATAAACTTAACCAGTTAGGAATTCCTAAATATGAACAAATACCTGTAGCTAAAAAACCACACGAACCTAAAAAAATAACAATAGCCCACCAATAATTACTAAATCTGCGTTCACCTACAATAATATAACGTCTAATTAAAATATTATTTTGTGTCATATAGAATTGATTGAGTTTAAAGAAATTTATATCCTCCAAAGGACGGCAATGAACGTCCCCTTACGGGACAATAAATAGAATGTTTACATACTCCGAAGAGGACGTCAGTGGCAGTTGGCAGGCAACAATAAATAAATTTGTCCACTAAAATTTATTTACCCGAAGGACGTCCTAATATAAATATTAGTTCATTTTTATATACCCTAAGTTTACTCATTCTAGGGGAAGGGGACGTCCACTGCCATCCTGCTCCTGCAAATAGTTATAGATTCCGAAAGAAGTTAATAAATTTGGACTGCTAACTATTACACTTCTTTGGAGGACATAAATATTCCATTATAAAGAAAGAATAAATGGTTAAAATTTAGAAGTTAATAAAATTAAAATCCAAATTTAAGGTATTAACGTTTATGGTATTGAGAAGCTTTACGAGCTTTCTTAAGACCATATTTACGACGTTCTTTAACACGTGAGTCTTGTGTTAAATAGCCTTTATCTTTCAATTGTTTTCTAATATCAGAAGCATTTGGAATAGCTAAAGCTTCGCCTTCCCCTTCGGGAATATAAATATTAGGTAAATTATTTTGATTTGCTGACGGATTTGTATTTGTTGATAATAAACACAGAGCACGTGAAATACCTAATCGAATAGCTTCAGTTTGGCCCATTAAACCACCACCTTTTACTTTAACAATAGTATCAAATTTAACTGCATTTTCACCACCTGAAAATTGCATTAAATTTGTGAATGTTGATTCTAAATTTGTTAGAGATAAATCTGGTGAAACCATATCTGCTTTTTTTGATGTTGATAAAACATCAAAAGGTGCTTTTACTGCTAATAATGAATAAAAATCATTATGTAAGTATTCTTGAGCTGATTTATTATTAATAATAAATAACCCATTACCTTCTTTAATTTGAACTTGAGCTACCGCTTCTTTACGACGCCCCACTGCTTTTGCTAAAATTGCCATACAAAAATAAATTTTTAATTTGCTTTATTTCTATATTTTTTAAAAGACATCCGACACCCCTTTTAAAATACAACATAATACCTAAAAGCAACTGAAAAAACAATGAGAGATTTTTTCATCTTTTGCTAAAGCCATATTACACTTCCCATATAAAATTTTTTATGCTCTCCTTCTGGTAAGTAACCTATTTTTTAGGTTATATGACTGATTTCGGCCAATAAATTTTAATAGGAGTTTCAAATGTATTGTACATATCGGGAAAATGCTTGTCACAAATTTTTAATTCGCACATGCGTTAAATTATCAAAAATCGTCTTTCAAAAATATAAATGTTACCATTTAAATTGAAATTAAACTCACAAGCAATCAAAATAAACTATAAAAAATATTTTGCAAATAAACACAAGGGAATTTAGTTTCCTGTTGAGATTTATGATTCTGTTAAGAGGAAAATGGACGATATTCATTGTAAAACCTACCATATCACAAAGTCTAGAAAGTGCGCTAAAAGCACAATGATTAGAACTAATCTTTTACCCTATTAGTCATCTAGACTAGTGCCAGTTGCTCATGTTTATTTATGAACAATATTTTTTTAAAATCACTAAAAAGCTTTCTTTATCTTTATGGAAACTCCTATATATATCTTATATTACTATCATATTATTATTTCTTGTACGTGAGTTATGCTAACTGACATCAATGGACTTTTTCTTTAGGATTTACGTTTTTTTTAATCATTATGTGTGGTAGACCCAAATTAAATGCCTTTGCCAAGATTTATATAGATGGTTTGAAAAGGTACTTTTTTTACTTAGAAAAAATTTTCTAAGTAAAAAAAGTTTTTAGATTAATTAGTTACCAGATAATTTTTTAACTTGTTCTAAAGCATTGAAACGGTCAGTAATTAATGGAGCTTCTTGACGATCTTCTGTGAAATATTCATTTGGACGTGGAGTACCAAATACGTCATAAGCAAGACCTGTACTTACAAATAACCAACCTGCAATAAATAAAGCAGGTACTGTAATACTGTGAATAACCCAGTAACGAATACTAGTTAAAATATCTGAGAAAGGACGCTCTACTGGTTTACCAGCCATAAAAAATACCTCCTAAGTGTGCTTACTTAGCTTTTTCAACAATTTGTCTGCTTTATAATCAATGTATTTATATTAAATATTATACCATAAATTAATGTTATTGAAAATACTAATGCCTGCTACTAGATTTGAACTAGTGACAATCAGCTTATGAAACGGACGCTCTAACCAACTGAGCTAAGCAGGCTATAAAGATTATATAATATTATAACATAAAATTTTTTTTTTATCAAGTTTTAAGTTTTTGAGCATAAAAAAGACCAATTTACCAGAATTTTGACTACAACTACTGTTTTAATACTAGCCTCTTACTCCCAGATATCCAAGAACTAAAATATAACCCGCCATAATAACAGTAGAATGAGTTAAACCCTCGAGTGGCGACGCAGTTTTATTACTATATAATGATAATGCCCCATTGAAACAATGCTATAAGAAACAGCCGTTTCGTGTAAGGAAGGGCATAAGCGACACGCCTTCAGGTATTTGAATATCCTCTATCTACTTAATTGGACTTAAATCGGGATTAAACCCCTTGGGAACATTACATTAGTAGCAGTCGCAAGCCACTGCAAGAATATATAGACCGTAAAGAACGTGCCTTCGGAGATGTTTACTTCTATCCCAGAAGGGGAAGCATATACATATACTGCGATAAAATTTATTGGCTGCCTAGGCAGTTGGCAGGACGTCCCCTTCGGCAAATAAATTTTAGTGGCAGTGGTACCGCCACTGCCTGCTCCGCAGTATTAACATCCTATATTTATATACTCCTAAGTTTACTTGCCCGAAGGGGAAGGAGGCAACTGCCACTAATATTTATATTCCCGTAAGGGGACGTCCCGAAGGGGAAAGGGAAGGAGGCAACTGCCACTAATATTTATATTCCCGTAAGGGGACGTCCCGAAGGGGAAAGGGAAGGAGGCAACTGCCACTAATATTTATATTCCCGTAAGGGGACGTCCCGAAGGGGAAAGGGAAGGAGGCAACTGCCACTAATATTTATATTCCCGTAAGGGGACGTCCCGAAGGGGAAGGGGAAGGAGGCAGTGGCGGTACCACTGCCACTGACGTCCACTGGCGTCCCAAAAGGGACGTCCCGTAAGGGGACGTCCTTTCGAATATGCAAAAAACTAAAGAATGTATTGACTTGTACCGGGTTTTCCAACTGCCAATGCCATCCCATTCTGGTAGAGAAATTTGCTAACAAGATTCTAAAAAATGAAAGAACCAGATTCATAAAGTGATTAAAAAAATAATAAAATAATTTCATTTATGCATAGAATTAAGCTAAATTTAATAAATTATCGATTTCAACTAAATTTGGCATAGAAGAGTTCTTGACAGTCTGAGAATTAGCTTCCAGTTTTTTAGAACTTTGTACCCCTGTTAAATTCGCATTTACGTTAGTTTTACTTTCTTCTCCAGGCATTTTAAAGTAAGGTAAAGATGTTTCTTTATTTTTTCTAAATAATCCAATATCTAAACATAAAGCTTGAAGTTCACAAATTAAAACTTTAAAAGATTCTGGTGATCCTAAAGAAATCTCTTTGTTTTCAATTAAATTCTTCCATAAATTTTGACGGCCAGTCATATCATCTGATTTAATGGTTAACATTTCAGATAATACAAAAGCTGCGCCATATCCTTCAATAGCCCAAACTTCCATTTCACCTAAGCGCTGACCACCTTGTTTTGAACGTCCACGTAAAGGTTGTTGAGTTACTAACGAATATGGGCCTGTTGAACGTGCATGCATTTTATCGTCAACCATATGAACTAATTTTAAAACATAAGCAATCCCTACAGTTACCGTTTGATCAAAACATTCACTATTACGACCATCAAATAAACGTATTTTACCAGGATGATTTGGATCTAATAACCACTTTAAACCGGTTTTTTTACGTGCTTCATAAAGTTTAGATAAAACAAAACTGCGTGAAGCATCAGCACCATACATTTCATCAAAGGGTGGAATTTTATAATGTTCCCCTAAATAACGTCCGGCTAATCCTAATAAACATTCATAAATTTGACCCACATTCATACGTGATGGAACACCTAAGGGGTTTAAAACAATATCAACAGCAGCTCCATCTGGTAAAAATGGCATATCTTGTCGTGGTAAAATACGTGAAACAATCCCTTTATTCCCATGTCGTCCGGCCATTTTATCACCCACTTGCATTTTGCGTTTTTCAGCTAAATAGATATGGATATAAGAAGGCTGACTAACCATAGTATTTTGCGCTTTACTAGCACGAGGGGGTTTACTTCCTTTACCAGTATTTTTTGATTTTGTATTAATTTGAATTTTTTGACGAGCAAGAATATTTATATTAATAACATTAGCTTTAATACCTTTAGGGGCACGCAACGATGAATCTTTTGTTGTACTTAATTGTTTATCAAAAATTTTATATAATAATTTTTGCTGTGGTGTTAGAGTTTTAATATTAAACGGTGTAATTTTACCAACTAAAATATCCCCTTCTTCAACCCAGCTGCCAATTTTGGCAATACCAGTTTTATCTAAATGTTTGATTTCATTTTCACTAATATCTGGAATTTCTCGAGTAATTTGCTCAAAACCTAATTTAGTTTCTTTGGTTGTAACTTCATATCGTTCAATATGAATTGAAGTATAAATATCTTCATATACTAAACGTTCGTTAATTAAAATAGCATCTTCGTAATTATAGCCTTCCCACGGCATATAAGCTACGATAATATTATGTCCAATAGCTAATTCACCTCCAATACTTGAAGCACTATCAGCTAATAAATCACCCACTTCAACCCAATCACCTTCTTTAACCGCTGGTTTATGAATTAAGCAAGTATCTTGATTTGAACGGTGATAAGTTTCTAAATTATATTTAACTTGGTTTTTGAATGCACTTGTTCCCATAGAAAAAATGGTTGCATTTTGAGTTTTTTTTAGTTTGTTTTGACGTTTATATAATTCAGGAGAAAAAATAGGCAGTGGCGGTACCACTGCCACTGCCGTCCTATTTGTTTTAAAAGGTTTAAGTGGAAGGGTTTGATCGTGTATCTTTGTGAAATTTTCTATCTGAAAATTTTTTGGCGAAAGAAATTGCATATCCAAAGACGATTTTTTTTTAAAATTGTAGATACTTTCAGTTAAAATTGAATATGTCATAAAATTTTGTAATATAATTTGTAATTTCCTAATAATTAATTATTTTTAAAATTATGATAAAATAAACGGTTTACAGAAGTAGCCTTGTATCTTCTGGATTCTTCCTTGGGAGGTATAAATACACCTACCTCCCTTCAAGGCTGCGTCACATCTAATATCTATATGCCCTAATTTTACTTGCCATACCTATCTCCTAACGAGAATATTAATGCTACTTGGCAGCAAGTTCCTGTTAACGCAGTATAAATGTTACTTAGTCGTAAAGGGATTTCGTTCAGATTATATGAATTGCCTGGCTTAGCGGCTAACAAGCTTTTTGGGAAAATTTTAAAATAGGATGTTAATACTGCGATAAACTTTAGTTGCCCGAAGGGGTTTACATACTCCTAAGTTTACTTGCCCTATATTTATATACCCGAAGGGGAAGGGGAAGGAGGGAGCAGGCAGTGGTACCGCCACTGCCTAGCTATGTAAACATTCTAAGTAAATGAATTTTATTATAATCGTCCAAAAAGGAAAAGAACCTGCGTTAAGGGTCTATATCATTATATCATAATGTGTATTCACATAATAATGATTGTATACACTTTATGTTCCTGAAAAGACTTTAAAACTTTTTATTGTAGTGAATAAATAATTATTTCTTTTGAACTTGTATACATAACAATACCACTTGATTTAGCTGTTATGACATGACCAGAATCACTAACTGCTCGTGCTTCTAAGCCTGTTCCTACAATAGGACGTTGAGGTTTTAAGATAGGAACAGCTTGTCGTTGCATATTGGAACCCATTAAAGCACGGTTAGCATCATCGTGTTCAAAAAATGGAATTAATGATGTTGCTATTGAAATCATTTGAATAGGAGCTACACCTACATATTGAATTTCATTACGTGATATTTTTGTAAAATCTTCAACAATTCGCACTGGGATCGATGCTTTTGGTAAAAAACCAATTTCAGATGTATATAAATCTGGAGCACCTAATTTAATTTTTTCTTCTTGTTTTGCAGAAAAAAAATATAATCCAGTTTTCTTTTGAACTTGACCTTTATAAACACGATAAAAAGGTGTTTCAATATAACCTGCTGCATTGACACGAGCATAAGCAGTTAATGAGTTTACTAATCCAGTATTTTTACCTTCAGGGGTTTCAACGGGACAAATACGACCATAGTGTGAAGGATGAATACCTCGAATGGCTAACGTGGCTGAATCTCTAGTAACGCCTCCAGGACCCATTGAACTTAAACGTCTTTTATGGGTTAATTCAGCTAAAGGATTTATTTGATCCATAAATTGGGATAATGGACTTGTACCAAAAAACTCACGTAAAGCCCCGTTAAATGGTTTTGTATTAATTAGATTCCCAATAGTTAATTGAGTAGCATTTTCTGCATCACCTACGGGACTTTGATTACGTTGCTTAGACGAACGGAAAGCAAATTTTTGTGATGGTAACGAACTTAAACCTGATGCGTAAGTCATTTTTTCACGGATTGTTTTCTCTAAACGAACTAAACCAACACCAATTTGAATTTGAATCAATTCACCTGAAGTACGTACACGTCGATTTTTTAAATGATCAATATCATCTAACTCACGTAACCCTTTTGAAACTAAAATTAAATTATTAGTAGCAGCTAATAAATCTTGTGGTGTTAATGTTGTGATATCTTGTGAAATCGATAATTTCAATTTTCGATTGAAATTAACACGTCCCACTTTTCCTAAATCATAAGTACGTGGATTCATAAATTTATTAAATATCCATTTACGCCCTTGCTCTGATTTAAGAAAAAGTGCTTTTTCTAAATCTATTAGTTCAGATAAAGTTTTTATATTTTCTGCTGGAGTTTTACCTTTAGTATTAGCCACATTTAAAGTTTTACTTTTTTTAGAAGCTGAAGTTTTATTTTTTGTTTGCGATTTACTTGATGGATTTCCTTCTGTCAACTCTAGCATTTTTTTGGCTTTTTCTTGAGCTTTGATTTTTTTAGCAAAAACAATATTATAAATAGCCGACCAAGCAGCTGGTGGTGTTTTTACATAAGGTAAAGGTTTTTTTCGTGGATTTAAAGGATCTTCGTCTAAATTATATAATAAGATTTTTGAATCCATTACAGTTTTTAAAACAATTTTATCTGTTAATCCAACAGCAATTAAAAACCACATAATAGGAATTTTGGGAACGCGTTTCATTTGCGCCCAAATTTTATTATATTTATCCATTTCAATACGTAACCATGTACCACGATTACAAATTAAATCTGCAAAATAACGTGTAAAAGTGTTTTCTGGTTTTTCGCTCCATTTATTTGAAAAATTTTCATAAATCTTTTTTTGATAATAAATACCAGGGCTACGTACCATTTGATTAACTATAACGCGTGCACATCCATTTAAAATAAAATGACCACGTTTTGTCATTAATGGAATATCGCCAATATAAACCCATTTTAATTTGATTATATTTTTGCTTTTATCAGTTAGTTGCACTGGAATATATAATTTTGATGTATAACTTTTTGATTTTATAATAGCTTGACTAGGACTATATTCAGGTGGTGTTAATTGATAATAATCTGGATAAAAAAAGATTTCCATTGTTTTTTTTGAATTAGTAATTGGATTACGTTTTGAAAATTCTTCTATAATACCTTTTTCTAAAAGTGTAAAAAAACTATTTCGTTGAATTTCAACAAAATCTGAAATCAAATATTTATTAAAATCTGGTTGTTTAACACTAAAAAATGAATTTTGTTTTATTTTTAAATCCACACTGGCCGGTAAGCCAGTTTTATTTTTGTTGAAAACACCAAACTCTGTTGATTTATGTAAAACTCCTTGATCTTCAGGATTTAATACTCCCCTGGCAGTTAAATCAATTTGGGATACATTAACGTTATCTTCCCTTTGCAAGAAAGAAATGTCATCTACATAAATGTCATGATCAGTTTTTGTAATTAATTCACGAGTTAATTTTGTTTTAGATATACGTTCTGTTTTATTTTTTTGTGATTCTTGGTTAGAATCGAAATTTAGAGTTTGATTTATCATCATATTTGTTGAAATATTTAACATATAGACAGTGAGTCATGTTTCTTTGTCTAACCCTGCATTCTTCCCCTTCGGGCAAGTAAACTTAAGAGGATGTAAACTCTTGGAAACTAAGACACATGCACGCCACTTAATATTTATATACTTAGGACGCCAGTGGCAGTGGTATTGCCACTGCCTATTTTAATACTCCGAAGGAGGCAGTTTGCTAAACAACTGGGCCTTATGTTAACTCACTTGTAAGTTAACTTAAATTTATATACTATAAAGCAGCTAAATACACTTCCCTTTAAGGCTGGATGGTAGCATAAGGTAATATTTTATACCCAAAAGCCGATGGCAATATAATATTATACTTGAATACGGCCCATATTAGCTCAAACCATCAGCAAAAAGTTATGTAATTTATGGGAAAAGTTAGCATGTTAGCTTCTGAAGGGATTTAGCTAAAAAAGCTTACCCTGGTTCAATTACCTAATTGTTAGGTTAGTTTTAAAGAAAGGTATTTTCTCCATTATGCCATTTTTTTAATTTGAATTTTAAAGCTAATCAATCAATTTCCACCTTGTGCGTGAAAATAAATCTTGTTCAGATCTTAATTCAATGGTTGTTTTAGCAAAGCTTATAATTATATAAAAAAACCATATGTTAAATGTAATATGTTACTCTTGAAATAAATCCCCTTTTTTAATTTTAAAGCAGACATTTTTTAATTAAATAACATGACATTATTTTTTTTTTAACTAAACTGTTATATCTTTAATATACTTTGTAAACGTTTATTTTATTTTTAATATAAGCTTTTCTTTATAGATCCATGGAACAAACTAGTGTTTTTGGTGAAAAAAATAAATCAAGATTATATTTTCAAACTATAATCTACGCATTTAACATGCTAAAAGAGAAAAACCTCAAAACCAGCCTAGTATGATTTTGTATGTTGTTAATGCACTCTATTTTATATTTTTTTTAAAAATATAATAAATATATTATATTTATTTTAAACTAATATTTACATAAATTTTAAACGAGTTAGCTTAATACAAAAGGTAAAATTACCCTATTTATTTTTATTAATTATGACAACAAAAAAATCAGCTGAAGTACTTGTTTATCCTATTTTCACAGTTCGTTGGTTAGCTATCCACGGTATTGCAGTACCAACAATTTTCTTCTTAGGAGCTATTACTGCTATGCAATTCATTCAACGTTAAGTATTCGTCCCTAAAAGAACGTTAGTACGCTGCTAGCGAAATCCTTTCTGGATATTTGTATATTCCAAAGGGCGGCTGTGGCTGTAGATATTTACATACTCCATGCTTTGCCTAGATATTTATATTAGGATTTTAATACTCCCATGCTTTGCATAGATATTTATATTCCCGTAAGGGGATGCCGGAGGCATTGAAGGAGGCAGTTGGCAGGATATTTATATACTCCGAAGGGACTTCTTAGCCGATAGGCGAGGCAACTGCCTCCTTCGGAGTATATAAATATCCACTGGCATCCCGTAAGGGGATGCCGAAGGCAGGCTATATTAATATCAACTGACGTCCTAATTTATGGACTTTTTTAGAACTGCCTGCAGCTTTTGGGCAAGAAAATTGATTACAATAGCCTAACCTTTGAGTCCATCCACAGTAAGGATAGCTTAAAATCCCTAAAGGGATCGTTATTTTACCTAGAACACACTCAAAAGGAAAAGGATATTATGACTTTAATAAATAACCAAAACGTTATTTTTATAGTTATAGACATTAGTTAATGAGTAAAATAATTTATAGGCTATCTTTTTTAATGTAAACTCATTAAATAAGTTAGACCGATGTTTAAAAATTTTTTTATGGCTAGACCAAATCCAAATAAACAAGTTGTAGAATTAAACCGTACTAGTTTATACTGGGGTTTACTTTTAATTTTCGTATTAGCTGTTCTTTTCTCTAGTTATATCTTTAACTAGAATTTCTTATTCGATTTTTTTTGTTGATAAACCTTTACCAACAAAAGTTTATAAACGCGGAGGGGATAACATAAATATAAATGTTATCCCCTTCCCTTTGGGTAAATAAATTTTAGTGGAAGGTACTTGCCACTGCCGTCCTAAGTAAATAATATAATTTGTCAGGGCAGTTTCATAACGTGTGTAATTGTTTTTTATAAAAAATATCAAATCTGTTTTTTGTTTAGTAAATACATCTTGAAGTGTGATGACTCCTATTTTAACAGTTTTAAGAACATAAAATATATTTTTTGGTTAGGAGATTTTTTTGAATTTATAAAACTTTAGTACATTATCATTATATGGTACCAATAACAAACTTCTTATTTATTTTGTTGGTAGTCTCTTCGGGACATCTTTTTTTGATAATACCACCCTATCTCCCTATGGAGAAAGCACTTTAAGTGGTACACGTTAGATATTATTTATACGAGTAAAGTTCTAAATTCAAAATATTTTACTTTTTTTCAATTATGGTAGAACCTCTATTATGTGGTATTGTTTTAGGCTTAGTTCCAGTAACGATTGCAGGTTTATTCGTAACTGCATATTTACAATATCTGCGTGGTGATTTAGCTACATATTAATATTTATAAACTAAACTACCTCCAATGAAAGAGGTAGTTTATAACCCAATCAAAATGTTTTACCTTTTCTTCTTCTATGGACGGAATACAAATAACAATTGCATTGTTACTCTCGACTGGTTTCTAGCTTTACTGTCAGGTGTTTATATTATGCTACTGTACCTTTTCCCAAGCAAGAATATACTTAAGGTATAGAAATATAAACAAGCATCCCGAAGAAAAAAGGGGTTATTTTCTATGTTTATTACACTAAAGACATTTGATTTGGTTTAATCTATATAATTGAAAATAGCTTTATTCTTTTATTAACGTATGGGAACCTTTTACTGTTTAGTTTGTTTTTGCCTATTTGTAAAGGTCTATTTAAATATATCCTTTTTGCTTTGCCGCAACTAAAAAGTTTACTTAGATACTTTCGTAGCTCCATTTACTTGCCGGGGATTTGTTAGCTCTTTTCAAAGAAATGATTTTTCACGTTGGAAAAATCAACTTTGTATTTAGTACTCTACTAACAAATACTATTTAATTCCTAGTAATGGAGTAGTATTGGATGGTTAATTCTTATTTTAAACAGAGTAAGCATTACTTACTTGTAATTTTAATTATAATTAAATTTATTTATAAACAGGTTCTAAAGAAGCTATAACACACATTGTATTTTATTTTTTTTAACGTTGTACAAATGTTTAGAATAAAAATACGTGTTTTGCACCTTGAAATGGCTCCAGTTTTCTAAACTAATGTTTCAAAGGAGATGTGTTCAACATCAATTAGCTTACTTTAATTTCATTTAAAAAATTTGTATGGGTCAAAAAGTACATCCTTTAGGATTTCGCGTAGGTATTACAAAAAAACATCAATCACAGTGGTTTGCTAGATTTCAAAAATATGCTTATTCTCAAAGTGTTTTTGAAGATCATATGCTTCGTACAACATTAGTAAATTTATTTAGCAATCTTGAAAAAGAAAGTGCTTTAGCAACAAAACAATCAAAAAATCGTGGTGCTACTCAACCAAAAGCACCAAAAATTACACAAATTAAAATTGAACGTGGTTTAATTCCATATGAAATTGGTATTCAAATTCATTCAAATGATTGTTTATCAATTACAAAAGCTATTGATAACATTAAAGTGTCTAAAGATTTAGTAACAAATTTACAAAAAACACGTAAGTATTTATTTAAAGCAGGTACACAATTAAAAAATGCATCAATGCAAGTATCAGATAATCTTAACGTAGCTGAAGGGGAAAACTCTACTATGTTAAAAACTAAAACAAGTGCATCAGGCACTAGTGTTCTTAAAAAACGTACTTTTAAAATTCAAACTCAAAAACCAACTAAAGGTAAATTTGTTTTTAAAGGTAAACGTAAACAAAAGAAAAAATTATCAAAAGCTGTTTTTATGCGTTTAAAAAATATTAAACGTCGTTTTAAAAAACGTCAAACAATTAAAAAACGTTATTTAAATATTATTTCAAAAGGTTTACTTATTCGTAAAAAAGGTAATCTTATTATTCGAAATGTAAAAATTAAACGTAAAAATAAAACAGCACGTTTAACATCTCGTAAATCTCAACCAACATTACGTTCAGGTTCAAATTTACGTGATAATTTAGCCCCTGTTAAATCAAAAATGCAACGTTTTAATAACAGAATGTCTAAAAAATTTGCAAATTTATTCTTAACAAAACTTAATAAACAGTTTTTAGTACGTTTAAAAGCAATTATGAAATTCTGGCATAATCAAAATGTAACAAAAGCGCCATTAGGTTATAATAAAAAATGGTCTTTAGCGAAATCTTATGCTTTAATTAATAATTTAAAAGCTAAATACTTAGCAAAAGATATTCTTTCTTTAGGTAGTCTGCGTGTTCAAAAATTAAGAAAATTAATTTCAATTTTAGAAAAAAAATCTTTAGTTAAAATGGAAACATTACGTAAAGATTTTATTACATTTGGTACTTTATCAAAAACAAGAGCATTTGGTTATTATCAAATGATTACTTTCTTAAAACAATTAAAAGAACTTGTAACAAAAATTAAAAAACAAACAATTGCAAACGTTACAACTAAACAAGAACTGTGTTGTTATAACAAATTAGCACTAAATAAAACAAAAATTCAAAATTTAATTCGAGCAAAATCAAAACAAACAAAATCTATTACACAAAAAGTAGTAAATAATTTTGTTAAACTTGTTGATGATAATCAAGCAATGGCCAATGAATCACGTAAAATTAAATGGATTTCATATTTAAAAGATCTAGTAAATAAACATCGTACAGAAAATATTTTTTACTATTTAGCAACAATTGCGACTGCTCGTAAAGATTTAAATGCTTTAAAACGTTATACAAAACAACACGCTAATTTCTTATTTGGTGTTAATGTTGAAAATGCTAAAGAAAATCCTAATGCATTATTACAACGTGTTACAAAAACTTTAACACAATATTCAAAAAATCCGTTAGTGAATAACGATTTTGAAAATGCTGAAGGTTTAACAAAATTACAAACGGCTTTTTTAACTCAAATTGAAAGTCAAAGAAAAATGTATAAAGCCAATTTAGCGCTTACACCAAAAATTTCAATTAAATTCTTCTCTGTTAAAACAACAAATCTTTTAGAAAAAGCTTCAACAGTAGCAGATTCTATTGTAGATGCTTTAGAAAAACGTAAAGCATTCCGTGGTGTTATTAAAAAAGCAAAAGAAGATTTAATGCTTCGTTCACGTGTAACACGTGTTAAAGGTGTTAAAATCCAAGTAGCTGGTCGTTTAAATGGTGCTGAAATTGCTCGTAGCGAATGGGTTCGTGCTGGTCGTGTACCACTTCAAACATTACGTGCAAACATTGATTATGCATATCGCACAGCTAATACAATTTATGGTATTATTGGTGTTAAAGTATGGATTTTCAAAGGTTATAGTAAAATTTAATTAACTTTTAACTAAAAACTACTTTTTAGTCTAACATCAAACCTTTTGTTACGCTCTAAGATTAGTTACCTTTTTCGCAGAATGTAAACCCTTTCTTATATTTTTCGAAGGAAGCAGTTGGCGGTTCTACTGCCAACTGTCATCCTTTGCAGTATGTCAAGCTGCTCGCGATATTTATATACTAGGGTTTGCATACTCTGAAAGACGTCCCCTTCAGGTAAATAAATTTTAGTGGACGTCCCTTACGGGAATATAAATATTAGTGGACAAATTTATTTATTGTTGCCTGCCAACTGCCGATATTTATATACTATTTATTTATTGTACCACTGCCACTAAAATTTATTTGCCCGAAGGGGACGTCCTCCTTCGGAGTATGTAAACATGCTAAGTTTACTTGCCCAATATTTATATTAGGCAGTTGGCAGGCAACTGCACTAATATTTATATTCCCGTAAGGGACGTCCCGAAGGGAAGGGGAAGGAGGCAGTTGCCTCGCCTATCGGCTAACAAGTTCCTTCGGAGTATATAAATATAGGATTTTAATACAATTTATTTATTGTACCACTGCCACTAATATTTATATTCCCGTAAGGGGACGTCCTACTTCGGAGTATGTAAACATGCTAAGTTTACTTGCCCGAAGGGGAAGGAGCAGTGGTGGTACCACTGCCACTGGCGTCCTAATATAAATATTAGTGGACGTCAGTGGCAGTTGCCTGCCAACTGCCGATATTTATATACTGCGAAGTCAGGCAGTTGCCTCCTTTGGAGTATATAAATATAGGCAGTGGCGGTACCGTCACTAATATTTATATTAGGCAGTTGGCAGGCAACAAATTGATTTATTGTCCCGTAAGGGACGTCCCGAAGGGAAGGGGGACGGAGCATGAACATCCCGAAGTTTACTTGCCTAGGCAGTTGGCAGGCAACTGCCACTGACGTCCTTCCCCTTCGGGCAAGTAAACTTAGGAGTATATAAATATCCCGTAAGGGGAAGGGGACGTCCTTTATACATATTACATAAAAGAATGTCTTCAAATAATTATAATCATACGTTTTGATAAAACGACTGGGGACTTTTTTAAACTTGAACATTTGTAATTTTATTATTTTTTCTGTTTTTTGTTTGTTATCAATTGTTAAACTATATTTAACATGGATTTAGACGATCCAATCAATGATTCTATTATCTGTTTTTTTAGAAGACCAGAGTGTATATCTACAAATTTCAATTTTGTAAAATAAGGTAATACTGAACGGGCAGTTTGCCATAAATTGGATTGTTTTTTATTTACTTTGAGCTAACTATTATTTTAGATTGTTGTGTTTTTACTTTTAAAATTATATAAAAAGCTAGTTATCCTGCTACCTCTACCTTACCGTCTCCTAACAGAATATAAATATACTCCGACGACGTTTAGTATTATACTTAGAGGCAGTTGAAATCTAGTTCCTCCGGGAGTGCTTGGTAACCAATTTTCAATCAAATTAACCAAGATAAATATAAAAAATGATTTTAAAACGTTTGACTTTAATCTTCCATTCGTTATATGAATATATTTTTTCAACGAAAACTTGTAAAATATTTTGGAAATATAAAAAAGAAAAAACATTATTTAACTGTTTCAGAGGAATGTAATCACTATGTGTTCGTGAAAAAAACGTATGTATCGTCGGTTTTTTTAAAATCTTTAAACAAAGTTAATAAAACTTGTAACACTAATAGCGGAATATTATATAATCAGTACTCTTTAGGGTACATAAACATGCATAAACAATTACCTTCTTTAATACGTAATAAAAGCAAAACAATTGGAAACTACGGTGTAGCTCATCCATCAAGACTGGTAAAATGTTTAGTTACAAAAAATGCCACTGCTCCTTTTTTTAATTTTACATTTGATAAAGGTCGTTTAAAAAATTTAGTATCATGGACTTTAGAAAATTACGGACAATATAAAACAGTAGAATTATTAGAACAATTAAAAAAAACAGGTTTTGAATATGCTACTAAAGCAGGTATTTCCTTAGGTCTAGATGATTTAAAAATTCCACCAAAAAAAAAAATTTTATTATTAGAAGCAGAACAATTAACAAAATTAACTATTCATCAATATCAACGTGGAGATATTACAGCAGTTGAACGTTTTCAACGTTTAATTGATACATGGCATCGAACAAGTGAGCAATTAAAACAAGAAGTTATTAATTATTTTGAAGAAACAGATATTTTAAATCCAGTTTATATGATGGCTTTTTCAGGAGCTCGTGGTAATATTTCTCAAGTTCGACAATTAGTAGGTATGCGAGGTTTAATGTCTGATCCACAAGGTCAAATTATTGATTTCCCTATTCAAAGCAATTTCCGTGAAGGATTAACTTTAACCGAATATATTATTTCTAGTTATGGTGCTCGTAAAGGGATTGTAGATACAGCCTTACGTACAGCAAATGCGGGTTACCTGACACGTCGTTTAGTTGACGTCGCGCAACATGTAATTATTTCACATTATGATTGTGGCACACATAAAGGTATTTTTTTAACCGACATGAAAGAAGGAAATAAAACCATAGTTTCAGCCCAAAGCCGTATTATTGGTCGTGTTTTAGCACGTGATATTTATAAACCAAACAGTACTATTACAATAGCAAAGAGAAACCAAGAAATTTCAACTGATGTTGCTTTTGAAATTGGCAAAGTAACGAATCGTATTTTTGTCCGATCTGCTTTAACATGTAATACCACTAAATTGCTATGTCAATTGTGTTACGGGTGGAGTTTAGCTCAAGGGAATTTAGTTTCTGTTGGCGAAGCTGTTGGGGTTATTGCAGCGCAATCTATCGGAGAACCTGGTACACAGTTAACAATGCGTACTTTCCATACAGGTGGTGTTTTCTCAGGCGACGTTTCGGATGAAATACGCGCTCCTTATAATGGTTTTGTTTATTATGACAATAAAATTCCGGGTATTTTAATAAGAACTCTCGATGGTAAAATTTTATTTCTAACAAAATCAGAAGGTACTTTAATTTTTACAGCAGATCCTAATTTTAATAAACCACAGGCACTTACTGACAGTTTTTTAAATTCCGGACATGGTGAAAAAGAAAAATATGAAATTAAAAAATATAAAATCCCAGCTTATACGTTACTTTTTATTCGAAACGGAGAATCTGTTTTACAAAAACAGGTATTAGCTCAAATTACCATGATTTCCACAAAACCAAATATGCGTGATACTGCTGAACTTGTTATTAAAGCCGAATTAGAAGGTCTTTTTTATGCAAAAAATTTACAAGTTCAAAAGAAAATTTTAGGCCCTAAGCCTAAATTTATCGGTGAAGGTAAACAAAATGTTTTGCTGGATCCAAAAGCAATGGAAATTATTGTTAAAGCTCGTGGTTGGAATTTTGCTTGGGTTTTATCTGGGAAACGTTATGAATTCCCCTTACTCTTAAAATCTTTTGCGTCGAGTGGCGATTTAATTACCCCAAATACTATAATGGCAAAACATAATTTACAATTATCTTCGCCTTTTTTAAATGTCGGTACTGCATTACAAGTAGGTAACTCAACAGATATACCAAAGCTTCCTTTATTAGGTGCAACAAGCAAATTCCGTGCCATGTCCGGAGTATTAACATCTTCTATAGTACGTCGATATCCGACAAAAATCAATAGCTCTTCACGTCCAAAAGTAAATCAATTTGGTAAATCAAACTTGTTTTATACTCAAGTATTACAAAACAAAGTAAATGCACTTAACGGAGAAGTCGACAGTTATTCGGAAACTGCCAAATTACCATATTGGAAAAATTTAAATTTAAAATTTGTTCAAAAACTAAACCTTTCGAAGTTTTTTAAACAATATAATTTAAAAAATAAAACTAAAACTAAATTAGCATTTTATTCACTTGTACAAGCGAACGCTCTTCAGGCAAGTAAACTTGATTCATTTAAAGCTAACACTTTCCAATCTAAACAATTAGGACGTCCTATATTTATATACCGCCACTGCCTATTAACAAAAGAAAGCAATAAAAAAACAGTAAAATTAATTCATAATATTCAATTACAACAGTCGGTATTATTTTTAAAAATAAAAAAAATTAAATTTTATAAAATGGGCTATTTCCAATTAGTAAATTCCAATAAAACTGCATTTTTAGTATCTTTATCACATAACAAAAATCGTCTGACTTTATACCATAATAAATTTAACTACAATAATAGTTATAATGACATTATTGTATTACCAACTTCTTTAACTCAAGATATAAGCTCAAAAAAACAGATTGCATTAAAGCGTTTTAAACCAGCATATAATTTATTTCAATGGTTTTATCCATCTTTAATTAAACCAAGCTCAAAAGAAGCACAAAATTTAACCGTACAACAAGTTGAGTTCTTTAACGCGCGCGAACAAATGCATTTTAATAGTCGCTATAGTAAAACAGATTTTGTACAACTTTTACAAAATCCATTTAAACTTGATTTCAACAAAGCTTTACATCGACCTCTTTGCATATCTGAATCTTACAAAGAAATTCCTACAGGAGAAGTTAGTATTTCTCCGCAAAATTCAGTTAACTTGCCTATGAATACTTTTTTTAATACAGACGGAGTACCAGACAAAAAACCTAACTATACGAATATGTATGCATTTTGGTTAAAACAACAAGTTTTAAAAAGTTATAAAAAACGTTATAAAAAATATAAATTAACTTCCATACTGAAATCACACTTATCTGATAAAATTTATTTACCTGCTAGTGTAGAATTACAGCATCAAAGTCAACAAAATAATTTGTTAAGCTTAACTAAAGAATTCAAAGCGTTAAATTCTTCAAAATATTTAAAAAATAACCAATTGCAATCTAGACCATTATTATATAAACAAGAAAAGTTGTTAAAAACATTAGTTTTAAAAAAATGGTTTAAATCTAATCTACTTTATGTTAATAGTGCTATTTCTAAAGAGGAGAACATGGATGGAAGTTCGACGCAGATGTCAGCACATTCACTTCCAAAACGTCAACGTAAAGGTGCTAAAGTATCTAAAATTAATAGGTTCTTAAAAATTGATAATTATATAAAGCAGTTAACTTATTTTAAAACTTCTAAAATTATGCGTATTAAACATAGTTTTAATTCTTTACGTGTTGATTTTAAGTTTACTTCCTCTAAACTTGTTTGCCCGAAAAGGAAAAGAAACTTGCAAATTGTGTGTACCCTAAGGGGAGAAGAGCAGACCTCTGTTAGAGAGTCAAGTGTAACACATGTAAATAATTTAATTTGTTCTAGTAAGTATAAGCGTTCTATTCGACTGCAAAATGATAGTCACCTTTTTACAACAACAAAAAAAGCTAAGGTGCCATTTACCGGTTATTCTGACTCACATCAGGCAGGGAAAGTGCTACAGAGTTCACAAATAAGCTCAACAAAACCAAAAACTCAATCTAGTTTTACATTTTTTGAATATTTTAAATTAAAATTGGCACAATCTGGAACAAAGGCCATTCTTAAACATTTTAAATCGCTAAAAGCGGTAAACATTAGTAAAGTGTCAATGGATCAGTCTCGTAACAAAGGTTTTAATAATTGGGGTAAATCCTCTTCGGAATGTTTAAATACTTCGTTAGGCGATAAGCAAGCTTTATATTTTAAAACTAAGACTGAAGCTAATTTACAACTTTTAACACTTGTGTTAGAAAATTTTTATAGAAAAAAACAATTTGCTAATTTATTGGCTAAAAACTTAACAATATTAAATAAAAATTTAAAATTAAAAAAAAATCATGTACATTTTCTTCTTTATTATTATAATAAGTTAAGTGTACAAAAACCAAATGCAATTTTTTTACTCACACATATGCTAGCAAAAGCAAATAAAATTCAAATATCATATTCTTATGTAGTACCTACTTCTCCAAAGAGTAAGCTTAATTTAGACAGAGGGAATCTAACAACTACTAACCAAAAAAACGTGGCTTCGTTGGGAGGATATCAGCCTCGTAGCGCAGGAACTAAATATTATTCTGAAGGTATTCGTAACCGCACCCGTAAAAACAATAAAAGTAGTATGACTAAAATTACTAAAATTTTTAATCAGCTTAAACTAGACACTCAATTTGTAATAATTTTACTAAGTCCTCACAAATTATTGCACCATTCACACCAACTACCACAGAATACTTTAGGTATTTATGATAAATTCAATAGTAATTTTGAAATGGCAAAAGTAACATTATTAACACATCCTCTTTGGTTTAATCAATTTCAAATGAAATCTATAAAAGAAGTTGGAAATAAATTTATTAATACGCGAAATAATTCTCTGCTAGAAAACTATGTTATTTTATTATTATCTAATAACTATGTATTTAACTTTTTAAGTATTAAATCAGAGCAGATTAATTTACCAGAAGAACAAGAATCGAACTTATCTCTTCAAGAATATAAATCCCCTGCCAACTGCCAAGAAAAAGCATTACCTTCTGATAATAAAAAAATAATATTTGATTTAAAAAAATTACAGCATATTGTACTTACTGAACAATATAAAAATAATTTACGTTGGGTTAAAAATAAAAAACCACGTTTTTTACCAAAAGATATTGATATAAATACTCTTGAAGTTAATTTAGATAGAATTAAACCAAAAAATAAATTAAGTAATTTAAATCCTACACAACAACTTCAACTTTCTAATTCTTTATTGGAGTTTGTTAAAACTATTAAAATAAATCCAACAGATTTAGCTAAAGTGTATAGCGGTAGTGCCAATACGGTTATGTCGATAGAAAACTGTCAACCTAGTTTAGAGGTTTCAAACACGTTTTTCTTAAAAACACAAAAACTGTTGAAATTAATTAATAAAACAAAACATTCAATCGCCTTAAACCAAACTAAGTTTATTAATACGTCATTATTAAAAGGACACTTGGTTGCCTACGCTAGACCTGTTTTTATTATAACTAATAAAGCTGAGCCATTTATTGCAAAACAGAAAAAAGATTTACTTTTATTACCAAAAAATGCTACAATAAATGTTTTAATTAAACCGCAACAAGAAAAAAATAGCCTTAACAAAGCAATTTTTCCTTTAGGAGGGAATGCTGCCAATAATCATAGTATTTTTGTAAGTCCAAATACAAACAAATTGGCTAATCCGAATGTGAGTTATCTAAAGAAACATATTTATTTTAATCAAATGCCATTTTTTGATTCTCCATTTAGAAACGCTTCTTATTTGTTTAGTTATACTGAAAACAGCATCAAACCTTTAACTAAAGTTGACTTTATGCACTCTTTCGCACAAAAAAACCACAAGTTACTACCTGAAAGTGAGAGAGAAAAAAGGTTACAATTCAAAGCCTTACATATTCCTAAACAACCTTGTTTAAATATTTGTTTTAAATCTAATTCAAATTTAATTTTCAATTCAAAAACAACAAACTCTTTAGTAATTAGAAAAACTACTACTAATTATAAATATAATATTGATTTAAGCGAAGGGGTTGACTTTAAAAAATTAAAAACAAATATGTTCTCAGCTAGAAAATGTAATAATTTCAAATTGGATACGGCCTTAGAGAGTAAATTATTTAAAGGGCGTCCTACTTTATTAAATTATAAAAATGTAGTAACACAAACCAATTATTTTTCTCCGTTCGAAGGAGAATTATTAGCTACCAAAACATATAAGAATTATTTAGATTTAAACCCGTATCAAAGTTTAAAGGTTGGTTTAATGCAATTAAATACATCGTCCGCTCTTGCCACTTTAGTTCCAAAAACTAAACGTGCAGGCAATAAGTCAAGCAAACAAAAAATTAAGTTAAATCAAGGTGAACTTTCCACAGAGCTAGGATCAACAATACCACAAAGTGGCAAACATAAAACTAAAACAGAAAAAATGCGAATGGCCATGTTTAAATATTATTTAAAAACAATCAATTCTCAAAAAATAATTGGAAATAAAGGTTGGTCACGTTTTAATTTAATTTTAACAAAAAAAGATTTTATTACATTAAAGTATAATAATACTTTATACCCTAATTTTACTATTTTTTCAGAAATTCAAAAACATTGGCAACCACGTATACAAATGACAAAACCAATACGACCTATTTCGTATGATGAAGTTTGTTTAAATTATTTATTTTCGGAAGAAATTACAAATCAAGTAAAACTGCAAACATTGGCAAAATTAAACAAAGAAATCCATTTTAATAAATCGTATCACTTTAATTTAAAAAATCGATGGTTAAAACAAAAACTGGTTATAAACGCTTCAACATCAAAATCAACGTCTTCTTTACTTACTAATATCCATATGGACCAAGGGGAAGACAAAAAAACATCAGTAGGTGTTTCATTGAAACTACCTGCAATTTATTTATGCGAAGAGGAAGGATTACATACTAATCTTTTTATTCACAAAGCACAAAGGTTGTTATATAAAATTAAAATTATCCTTTCAGAAAAAGCGTTAAATGTAGAACATTATTCATGGAACAAAAACAGTTCTTTACAAAAAACTTTTGGTTACCAAAATGGTATTATTCAAGCAAAGAGTTTATTGCATACTTTACCAACTAATTTAAATTATAATTTAAAATGGATTAATTACAAACAAAAAAACATCTTTACAACAAATAAGGTAGGTTTCTTTTTCTTAAAAGGGAATACTTTTTTTAATACGTCACAAAAATTATTTAATAAAAAAATAACTAAACAAACTACTTTTTTAAATGCAACAATCTATAATTTTGGACGTAATAACAAAAATAACTTAATCAGTTATAATAATAGCAATTTTTTAGAAAATACGCATTTTGTAGATTTGTCCCTTTGTTTGGAATTACAAAAAATTTATCTTAATAAAAATTATTTAAATTTAAAACCAATATTAGATAAAACGATTCATTGTCAAAAACCAACAAAGGTTTTATTTAAAAAATCGGGTTTTTCTAAAAAACAACATTATTATTTAGAATTTTTAAACACAAAAAATCATAGAAGATTGATTGGCCTTAAGGAGTTTAATGACTATCATATGAGTTACTCTAAATCGCAAACTAAAGAAATGTCTAACTTTATAGATAGTTATTATTTTGTAAAACCAATAAATATGGATTGTGCCCATTATATCAAACACGAACTTGTTCTGTATAATGATTTAATTACTCACTTTGCATCTTTAAACCTTTATATTTCTAGAGAGCATGGATTAAAAAGCTTAAGTGCATTTTTTATCAATATTTTAAAAATTTTTATTACTAGTAACCAATCCCAAATTAGCTTGGCTCCTATCGGAATAGATAAATATACCAATATTTATATTCCCGAAGGGGAAGGGGAAAAAGACATGACAAAAAATGTATTCCAAGTAATAAAAAAATCAGGTCAATTAATTCAAATGAATAAAGAAAAAATGACGTTACGTTTAGGTCAACCACTAGTTATTTCACCACGTAGTACGATTCACGCTACACATGGAGATTTTATTCGTTATAAAACTCCTGTTGTTACATTAACATATCAACAATTAAAAACAGGTGATATTGTACAAGGTATTCCGAAAATTGAACAACTTTTTGAAGCTCGTACTACTAAACGTGGACGTTTATTCCGTGATAATGTTACAAATTTACTAACGGGCTTGTTTTTAAAGTATTTCATTAAAAGTACGTATTTGTTACGTAAAACCATGATAGGTTTTTCAAAAAAGCGCTGGAAAAAATCTATTAAATATACTCTTCCTGTAAATAAACAACCTAATATGCCACGAGTTAACCATACTCTAAATACTACAGTTGGTACTGAACTAGGACGACAATCGAAAACTAAAGTGGACAAAAATAAACACTCTATTGCTATAAATAAAAATTTAAATTATAGTAATTTTATTAATAATAAACAAAACCAAACCATTATTTTAGCTTTAGCTTTACAGTGGGCGGTTAAACAAAGTTTTTATAAAATTCAACAAATTATTGTGGATGGCATTTTACGTGTTTATCGTTCTCAAGGGGTTAGTATTGCAGATAAACATGTTGAAATTGTGGTAAAACAAATGACATCAAAAGTGCGTATTATTAATTCAAATGCATCCAAAATGAGTGAGTATATGTTTAGTTTAGATACTATTAAAGCAGGTGAAATGCCTGAAACTGACTTACCTGAAGAGGAAGTTTCATTACAACAGAACAAAGCGGTTTCTAAACAAAATGTAGTTGCCCAAACAGGTAAAAAACGTAAAAAACGTTTAAGAAAGAGTAAATTATCCGAAAGGGACGTTATCACTACTAAAAGAACAGAAGGTATCGATTCAAGTAAGATCCCATCTAGTAATATACCCGAAGGAAAAGTAACACAGAATAATAAGCGTAAATCAACTAGAAAAAATGTTTCTTTAGCCGATCGGGAATTAAAAACACGTAACACTCTGTCTAACACAACAAAACCAATTCAAATAAGTCAAGTTTTTGAACATAAAGTATTAAATCAATTATTATCTAATAATTTAGATGGTCCAACTGGTTTATTTCCTGGAGAAATTGTAGATATTGATTTTGTTGAAAATATAAATACTTTCTTATTAAAAACAGCAAGTGTAGATCGAGCATCTCGTGAGACATTATCTACAGATCCTTTAAATCCAAATAACCAAGTAGCATTTGCTATTGAACCAATAAAATATGAACCTATTGTATTAGGGATTACACGTGCTTCATTGGAAGTTGAAAGTTTCTTATCTGCTGCAAGTTTCCAACAAACAACACGAGTTTTAAGTCAAGCGGCTTTATATAAGAAAAAAGATTTTTTAAAAGGTTTAAAAGAAAATATTATTATTGGTAATTTAATTCCAGCGGGTACTGGTTTTTTATCTAGTTTAAACATTTAAAATTCTTTCTTTTTGTTAAAAGATTTCTAAAAGTAAAGTATTAACTTTTTAACAAATATAAATTTCTTTCCAATTATTGGAAAGAAATTTATATTTGTTAATTCAAAGCTATTTTAGACTCTCTTGAGCTATAATTAGCGGTTAATTAGAGAAGATAGATCACGGAAATTTACACTTGATTTTTTTTTGAAGAAATGTTATATATATAAAATAGATTTAATTTTTTAATGGGTCGATGCCCGAGTGGTTAATGGGGGCGGATTGTAAATCCGTTGACTTAGTCTGCGTTGGTTCGAATCCGACTCGACCCAGTTTTTAGTAGGAAAAGATATAATATCGAATTGTATTTATATCAACTTAATGCTAAGGCTTTAAGCATGTCAGTTTTTACACTAAACAAACTATAGTGACTCCTTCAAGGGTTGGATTCTTTTTTAGCGTAAAGGAAGTAAAACAAAAATAGTCCCACTGTCACAGATTTGCCTATAAAGACAAGGTTTGTCGTGCAGCTCAAAAGGTGGCAAATTAACTTTTATAGGTATCTTGAAGGTGACATTTTATTTATAAGGTTATTTATAATTTATTATCTAGTATCCTCACTGGGACTGCACAGTCAGTACTGAAAATGAAGTATACCAAAAATGAGAGCAATTTTCTTTGAGGAACATAAAATTACTTAGCAACGGGAAGCTTTAAGTACTATAAAAGAATATATAACAACCATTTTTAGTTGACAAAAAAAATAAAAAAATATATAAATATATTTAGTGCAAAAAAATGGGGCGTCGCCAAGTGGTAAGGCTGCGGTTTTTGGTACCGCCATTCGCAGGTTCGAATCCTTCCGCCCCAGTATTAAAGAAAAAATCTAAAAGCCCTGATGGTTGTCTCTTGCGGGTACCACCAATGTTATAAAATGATTCGTGAGCAGACACTTTGTACCTTACAGGCTCAAAGGGGACGTCCCGTAAGGGGCAGTGTAGTTATATATGCAAAATGCATTCACTTTGCTACTATGCCGCCCCGACAAAGAATATATCTCTTTCACTAAAGTCAATAGCAGACTGCTTCGAGGCGACCGTTTTGGTAATTTTTTACATATGTAAAAAATTACGTATAATATATAATATAATCTATAATATAATCTATAATATAATCTATAATATAATCTATAATATAATATATGTAATTAATCTGAAAATAGATTACTCTTAAAACGGTAATTTTAAAGTAACACCGTTTAAAGCAGCAGGCAAAAATTCATAAATTAATTCTAAATTAATTTTAATGGTAGCTATCTTAAAACCTTAGATGTTACTAATTCGTGATTAGTTTATGAAGAATGGAACAAACACTGCATTAGAAAAAACTAAACCAAGTCTATTTGTTTAGTTTATATTTGATTTTATATTTATCATAAGACAACACCCTTCGAAAGATAAGCGGTAAAAAATCTACCATATTTATGGGAATTCAAAATTGCGCAGAATCGAAGGGTATGTCTTCGAAGCATATGCAGTTGGGTAAGGCACTTGTCCTCTTATACTTCAGAAATATAAAGTATACTCAAATGTTACTCGTGGATGGCTTTGGTATTTAGGCGTAGCATGCAGTAAATATATGGCCAATGGCTCCTCTTTTAGCAAGTTCTCAACTTAAAATGCAATCTCTTAACGAGAATCTAAAGCTCAGAAATATATTTGAATTAAAATTTCCCACAGGATTATGGCGTAGTCATAATATCAACTAAAAAATCTTTTTAAATTTTAAAATTTACTTTTTTACGCTTTTGTATGCAAAGTTTGCTTTGCACCTGAATAGTTTTATTAAATTTTTATTTAATGGTAGTTTAATAGTAGTAATTTACTTCAATTAAACAAAAAAAATCCTAATTGTTTATCCCTTTAAAAGAGCGCTTAAAGTTTTTTTACTTAGTGAAGTAAAAATACCGCTCCCTTCTGGTATTTTTTCTTTTGATTTAACAATTAGCATTTTAACCTTTTACTTTTCTCTCAGTGTTATACTGCTTAAAAGTTTTTAGGTCATTAGATAATATTTAATAATATTACATATAGGGAGTAAGACAATTTTATGGCAACTAAACTGTTTCCAAAATTTAGCCAAGGTCTAGCTCAAGACCCTACTACACGTAGAATTTGGTATGGGCTTGCTATGGCTCATGACTTTGAAAGCCATGATGGTATGACAGAAGAAAATCTTTACCAAAAGATTTTTGCTTCGCACTTCGGTCAATTATCTATCATTTTCTTATGGACTTCTGGAAACTTATTCCACGTAGCATGGCAAGGTAACTTTGAACAATGGGTAACTGACCCAGTTCATATTCGTCCAATTGCTCACGCTATTTGGGATCCACACTTTGGTCAACCAGCTGTTGAAGCATTCACACGTGGTGGTGCTTCAGGTCCTGTAAACATTTCAACATCAGGTGTTTACCAATGGTGGTACACTATTGGTATGCGTACAAATCAAGATTTATACGTAGGTTCTGTATTCTTAGCTTTAGTATCAGCAATTTTCCTTTTTGCTGGTTGGCTTCACTTACAACCAAACTTCCAACCATCTCTTTCATGGTTCAAAGATGCTGAATCTCGTTTAAACCACCACCTTTCTGGTTTATTTGGTGTTAGTTCTTTAGCATGGACAGGTCACTTAGTACACGTAGCTATTCCAGAATCACGTGGTCAACACGTAGGTTGGGATAACTTCTTATCTGTTTTACCTCACCCACAAGGTTTAACACCATTCTTTACTGGTAACTGGGCCGCTTACGCTCAAAGTCCAGATACAGCTAGCCACGTTTTCGGTACTGCTCAAGGTTCTGGTCAAGCTATTTTAACTTTCTTAGGTGGTTTCCACCCACAAACACAAAGTTTATGGTTAACAGACATGGCTCACCACCACTTAGCTATTGCTGTAATTTTCATTGTAGCTGGTCACATGTATCGTACTAACTTTGGTATTGGTCACCGTATGCAAGCTATTTTAGAAGCTCATACACCTCCTAGTGGTTCATTAGGTGCTGGTCACAAAGGTTTATTTGATACTGTAAACAATTCTTTACACTTCCAATTAGGTCTAGCTTTAGCATCTGTTGGTACTATTACATCTTTAGTAGCACAACACATGTACTCATTACCACCATATGCTTTCCAAGCAATTGACTTTACAACTCAAGCAGCTCTTTACACACACCACCAATATATCGCTGGTTTTATTATGTGTGGTGCTTTTGCTCACGGTGCGATCTTCTTCATTCGTGACTACGATCCAGAACAAAACAAAGGTAACGTTTTAGCTCGTATGCTTGATCACAAAGAAGCTCTTATTTCTCACTTAAGCTGGGTTTCTTTATTCCTTGGTTTCCACACTTTAGGTCTTTACGTACACAACGACGTAATGCAAGCATTTGGTACACCAGAAAAGCAAATCCTTATTGAGCCTGTATTTGCTCAATGGATCCAAGCTGCTCACGGTAAAGCTTTATACGGTTTCGATTTCTTATTATCTTCTAAAACTAGTGCAGCTTTTGCTAATGGTCAAAGCTTATGGTTACCTGGTTGGTTAGATGCTATTAACAACAACCAAAACTCTTTATTCTTAACTATTGGCCCTGGTGACTTCCTTGTTCACCACGCTATTGCTTTAGGTCTTCACACTACAACATTAATCCTTGTTAAAGGTGCTCTTGATGCTCGTGGTTCTAAACTAATGCCAGATAAAAAAGACTTTGGTTACAGCTTCCCATGTGACGGTCCTGGTCGTGGCGGTACTTGTGACATTTCAGCTTACGATGCTTTCTACTTAGCTGTATTCTGGATGCTTAACACTATTGGTTGGGTAACATTCTACTGGCACTGGAAACATTTAACTTTATGGCAAGGTAACGTAGCACAATTCGATGAATCGTCTACTTACTTAATGGGTTGGTTACGTGACTACCTATGGTTAAACTCTTCTCAATTAATTAATGGTTACAACCCATTTGGTATGAACTCATTATCTGTTTGGGCTTGGACTTTCTTATTTGGTCACTTAATTTACGCTACTGGTTTCATGTTCTTAATTTCTTGGCGTGGTTACTGGCAAGAGTTAATTGAAACTCTTGTTTGGGCTCACGAAAAAACACCTCTAGCTAACTTAGTATACTGGAAAGACAAACCAGTTGCTCTTTCTATTGTACAAGCTCGTTTAGTAGGTTTAGCTCACTTCTCAGTAGGTTATATCTTTACTTACGCAGCATTCTTAATTGCTTCGACTTCAGGTCGTTTCGGTTAATGTAATGTACTTTATTTACTACCTCATCAGATCAGCATATACGTGCGACCCGATGTGGTACTTTTAAATCGGTTAGACATTTAGTAATATAAATGTCTAACCGATTTTATAATGCGTAAAAAACCTTATTTCACTACTAATGAAGTCTTTAGATATATATTTATATTACAGATGATACAGTTAACAAGTTATTCCCACTGTGGTTCTTAAAAAACACTTAAGTAAAAACACATAACTCCACGTAAGCGCATTTTCTTACAATCAAAGAATGCCAATTGTTCTTTGCTTGTTGTAAAAGAAAAACTAGGCTTTTTCTTTGAAAACATTTCAGCATATTCAACAACTTTTATAGATTGGTTTAGCGGATGATGGGACTCGAACCCACAACCTCGAACTTGGAAGGATCGCACTCTACCGATTGAGTTACATCCGCTTTAGTATGTTACTATTTCTTTTATTACTTATAAAATATAATACATAAAGATAAATTCTATAATAAAAAGCTAAGATTTTATTTTTCTGGCACATCGTAATTTATAAAGCACAGGCAAATTTAAACAAAAGATAACTTTAGAACTTAATTTTAAAAATGTAAAATGATGTTTAGGTATTTAACCTAAACACCATAAAAAATAAAAACGATGTTTATGCTATTCACATAAACATCATGAAAAATAAAAATTAAAGTTTGTCAATAGTATCAAATTCGAATTTAATTTCTTTCCAAACTTCACATGCAGCAGCAAGTTCTGGAGACCATTTACAAGCTGAACGAATTACGTCGCCACCTTCACGAGCAAGGTCACGACCTTCGTTACGAGCTTGAGTACAAGCTTCAAGAGCTACACGGTTAGCTGCAGCACCTGGAGCGTTACCCCAAGGGTGACCTAGAGTACCACCACCGAACTGAAGACATGCGTCATCACCGAAGATTTCAACTAAAGCTGGCATGTGCCATACGTGAATACCGCCTGAAGCAACTGGCATAACACCTGGCATTGAACACCAGTCTTGAGTGAAGTAAATACCACGGCTACGGTCTTTTTCAACGTAGTCATCACGCATTAAGTCTACGAAACCTAGAGTAACTTCACGTTCACCTTCTAGTTTACCTACAACAGTACCAGAGTGAAGGTGGTCACCACCAGACATACGAAGAGCTTTAGCAAGAACACGGAAGTGAATACCGTGGTTACGTTGACGGTCAATAACCGCGTGCATAGCACGGTGGATGTGTAGAAGAAGACCGTTGTCACGACAGTAGATAGCTAATGAAGTGTTAGCTGTGAAACCACCTGTTAAGTAGTCGTGCATAATAATAGGTACACCTAATTCTTTAGCACATACTGCACGTTTCATCATTTCTTCACAAGTACCAGCAGTAGCGTTTAAGTAGTGACCTTTAACTTCACCTGTTTCTGCTTGAGCTTTGTAAATAGCTTCAGCAACGAAAAGGAAACGGTCACGCCAACGCATGAATGGTTGTGAGTTTACGTTTTCGTCGTCTTTAGTAAAGTCAAGACCACCACGTAAACATTCATAAACTGCACGACCGTAGTTTTTAGCTGAAAGACCTAATTTAGGTTTGATTGTACAACCTAAAAGACCACGACCATATTTGTTTAATTTGTCACGTTCTACCTGAATACCGTGTGGAGGACCTACGAATGTTTTAACGTAAGCAGGTGGAATACGAAGGTCTTCAAGACGTAGAGCACGTAAAGCTTTGAAACCGAATACGTTACCTACAATAGAAGTGAACATGTTAGTTACTGAACCTTCTTCGAATAAGTCGATTGGGTAAGCTACGTAAGCAATGTATTGGTTGTCTTCACCCGGAACTGGTTCGATATCGTAACAACGACCTTTGTAACGGTCAAGACTTGTTAAACCGTCAGTCCATACTGTAGTCCATGTACCTGTTGAAGATTCAGCAGCTACAGCAGCACCACATTCTTCAGGTGGAACACCTAGTTGTGGAGTCATACGGAATGCAGCTAAAATATCAGTATCTCTTACTACGTAATCAGGTGTGTAGTATGTTAAACGGTAGTCTTTTACACCGGCTTTGAATCCAGCACCTGCTTTAGTTTCTGTTTGTGGAACCATTTATATAAATAAATGTAACTTCTTTTGACGATCCTAAAATAATCTGTCCGGAAATATAATTTAAAAATTGTTGAAAAATTTTAAATACATTTAAATATATTATATATTTAGAAATAAAAAATAATGTAAACTAGCAAATTTATGTACTTGTCTTATCAGTCGAGCATAGAAAGGGCCTTTAGGTATATGTCGGTCGTCTTACGCAGTTTACTTACTAAAACCATGTATATTCCTGTCGGGGATAAGCGAGGCCACTGTTCACTCCTCTCCAATATAGTAGACTTTATTAGAGGCAGTGTTTATATACCTAAACGTCAAAAGTCATTTTTATAACTGGTCTCAAAATACCTATAAACCCATTGTTCTTCTCTTTTAGCTCTAAGAACAATCAATTTATAAATATATTTATTATTATGCTATAATATAAATACTATATAAATACATTTACCTTTTTATAAATACATTTACCTTTTTTTTAATTTGCATGATTTTAATGCTTATGCTATCTTTTTTATTTAGTCCATAAAACCTTTAAAGGACCTTTTCTTATGGGATATTTATATTTTCCTAACAAAGCAATCGGCGTCATAAACTTTAGTTGCTTACGACGCCTGTGGACGTCCCCCCCTTCCCCTTACGGGCAAGTAAACTTAGGGATTTTAATGCAATAAATAAATTTGTCCTCTTCGGGCAAATGAATTTTAGTATTTAAATATGACAAGGGTGAACCATTACTTTTGTTAACAAGTGATCTTACCACTCACTATTTTTGTTGAATTTTAAACTTATTTAAAATTCTCGAGAAAGATTTTAAAAATAAACTTTTTTAATCTTTTATTTATTTTTTCTTTTTTATGGCAATGCGTACTCCAGAAGAACTTAGTAATCTTATTAAAGATTTAATTGAACAATACACTCCAGAAGTGAAAATGGTAGATTTCGGTATCGTTTTCCAAGTAGGTGACGGTATTGCTCGTATTTATGGTTTAGAAAAAGCAATGTCAGGTGAATTACTTGAATTCGAAGATGGTACTTTAGGTATTGCACTTAACTTAGAAGCAAACAACGTAGGTGCGGTATTATTAGGTGATGGTTTAAAAATTACTGAAGGTAGCCGTGTTCGTTGTACTGGTAAAATCGCTGAAATTCCTGTAGGTGAAGCATACTTAGGTCGTGTAGTTGACGGTTTAGCTCGTCCAGTTGATGGTAAAGGTGCTGTTCAAACAAAAGATAGCCGTGCTATTGAATCACCAGCTCCTGGTATCGTTGCACGTCGTTCTGTTTATGAACCATTAGCTACTGGTTTAGTTGCTGTAGATGCTATGATTCCAGTTGGTCGTGGTCAACGTGAGCTAATTATTGGTGACCGTCAAACAGGTAAAACAGCAATCGCTGTAGATACTATCCTTAACCAAAAAGGTAAAGGTGTTATTTGTGTTTACGTTGCTATTGGTCAAAAAGCTTCATCTGTAGCTCAAGTATTAAATACATTAAAAGAACGTGGTGCTTTAGATTATACAATTATCGTAATGGCTAACGCTAACGAACCAGCTACATTACAATATTTAGCACCATATACAGGTGCTACGTTAGCTGAGTACTTCATGTACACAGGTCGTCCAACTTTAACAATTTACGATGACTTATCTAAACAAGCACAAGCTTACCGTGAAATGTCTCTATTACTTCGTCGTCCACCAGGTCGTGAAGCTTACCCAGGTGACGTATTCTATCTACACTCTCGTTTATTAGAACGTGCTGCTAAATTAAATAATGCATTAGGTGAAGGTAGTATGACAGCTCTTCCAATTGTTGAAACACAAGAAGGTGACGTATCTGCTTATATCCCAACAAACGTAATTTCTATTACAGATGGTCAGATTTTCTTAGCTGCTGGTTTATTTAACTCAGGTTTACGCCCAGCGATTAACGTAGGTATTTCAGTATCACGTGTAGGTTCTGCAGCTCAACCAAAAGCAATGAAACAAGTTGCGGGTAAACTTAAGTTAGAACTAGCACAATTCGCTGAACTAGAAGCTTTCTCACAATTCGCTTCAGACCTTGACCAAGCTACACAAAACCAATTAGCTCGTGGTGCTCGTTTACGTGAAATTTTAAAACAACCACAATCTTCTCCACTTTCAGTTGAAGAACAAGTAGCTTCTCTTTATGCTGGTACTAATGGTTATTTAGACAAACTTGAAGTATCACAAGTACGTGCATACTTATCTGGTTTACGTAGCTACTTAGCTAATAGCTACCCGAAATATGGTGAAATTTTACGTTCAACTTTAACATTCACTCCTGAAGCTGAAGGTTTAGTTAAACAAGCTATTAATGAATACTTAGAAGAATTTAAATCTCAAGCTAAAGCTGCTTAATTTTTAATTAAGTAGGAACTCGGTATATGCTCTTTTGGGGTCTTATTAGCTAGTATTAGTTAACTAACAAAAGATCAATATTTTAGTTTGTTTTATATATTTTATTACTTAAGTAGTAAGGATTTGCATTTAGCAATCTTAAATACTTAAGTAATAATCTATAAATAAAATATATTTTCGCTTTAAAACTTATAAAAATTATTTGCTCGTTATAAGCCTAAAAAAACGTAGGATCTCTACGAGATATTACATTGTTTTTTTCTTTAATTGGCTTTAATATTACTTTGTATATATAAACCAAAGTACTTGTTAATAGTTATTAAATTATATTAACTATACAGTACAAAGAAATTTTTTGCTAAAAAAAGTATGTTAACATTAAAAATTTTTGTTTATACAGTAGTTACGTTCTTTGTTTGTTTATTTATTTTTGGTTTCTTATCTAATGACCCTGCTCGTAACCCAGGTAAAAATTTAGACTAATTTAATTTAGCTAAGAGATTGTTACCTTAACAATCTCTTAGCTAAATTATTAATTCCTTAAATGCAAATATGCATATCCCTTTTCTTTTCATAATTTGCTTAAAGTGTTAAAATCGTTTTAAGTAACTTTGGTTATTTAGTTGCATTTAATAGCTAAAGCTTGATAACATTTGGCTATATAAATATCCGTGAAGCGCTTAAAAATTATATAATCGAAATCATTAACTTAAAGTTAAGACTAATAAGCTTAGCCACGGGAAACGCCATTTTATAAATAAACCAAATACCCTTTATTTAAACCCGCTTCTTTAAATTTAAATGCATTTTGACAAGGGTCCTAGCATAGTTACTTGTAAGTTTAAAGATTGTGTTGTATCGATTTCGACACATTCATATAACTTTCTTTTTTTTATTTCAAAATTTTTTTTTTCAATTATTTTATGTATACATTCATATATTTTAAAAATCCTAAACATTTTAACTTGTCACAACCAAGTCGATGTACAGCGCAACCCTTTATTTCAACAAGAAATAGACCATTATCTTGCCCTATACCTACCGTGCAACCAATTTACGTAACTCATGGTATAATTTTACCCATTTTAAAAGGAACTTTAATTTCCCAAAGAGGTGTAAATATTGTTCCATTTGTGAGTAAACGTGATAGTAGTTATTATACAGATAAAGATAAAGTAGTTTCAATTACTTATGAAGAAATCGGATTATTTCCACGTTCATTTAGCCGTGTCTTAGATCGTTTTTTAAAACAACTTTTTTCAGATGTAGATAATCTTGTTATTCAAGAATATCGTTTTTATCGTTATTTATTTTTAACAACAATTAAAACAATTTTTATATTATTTTTTGTTCCTTTTTTAGTTAATTTTGCTGCAAAAAATTATATTGTTAAACCAATTACAGAATATTTTTGGAATACAAGCCATCCTGAAATTTTTTTAAATTCATATGAACAAAAACGTGCTTTTGTTGAATTAGCAAAATTTGAAGAAAAAATTTATTTTGAAACTTTAGTAGAATCACATAGCCATCACCAAACTCATCGTGACAGTAAACCGTTACGAGAAAATGGGATTTATTTTCCTGACGGCGAATTTCTAGATAATGCTAATTTGTTATCAACACCTCGTAGTATAAACTCAAATACCTTTCTAAAGCAGAATATAGATATTTCTCTGCGTGAGGAAAAACCATTAACGCTTGTACAAGGTGTAAATCTCCTGGAAGAGAAAAAAGAGTTAAATATTCCTTTAGCGCAAGAAAATATAGCATATAACAACCAATCAATCCCACAAACTTCCTTTGGACAAGGGAACTTTAGTAGTTTGTTCACAGGGGATCGCGAAGGTGAAGAAACAGCAAAACAAAATCTTTTATCACAGCGTGTTATTGGTGCAAACTTGCGACAAATTTATTTACCTTCCGCAGAGGGTGAAATGTTGCCATCAATAAGGGGTTCTTTAGATTCTATCAAAAATAAAGATATTTCAAAAATTTATCAAGAAAAAACTATAGAATTAGCAACATACTATAATAATCATAGTATTGAAGCTATTACCAATTTTTTTGCTGATTTATTAAGTTTATTTACTCTTTTATATTTATTAATTACACTTGAAATTCAAATTAATATTACCAAATCGTTTTTATTAGAAGTATTTTTTGGTTTAGACGATAGCAAAAAATCATTATTAATTTTATTAATAACAGATTTATTAGTAGGTTATCACTCATCAAATTTGTGGGAATTATTTTTTGAGTTTATTTTTAATCATTATGGAATTCCAGAAAGTCAAACAGGTATTTTCTTATTAGTTGCCACATTACCTGTTTTATTAGACGTTTTATTTAAATATTTAATTTTCCGCCATTTAAATCGTTCATCGCCAGCTACAGTTGCAACTTATCAAGCTATTATTGAATAATACAACCAAATAGGTTTCAATAGAAGCTTTTCAAGTTATTTTGACTTATACCATGTATTGACCAACACTTAAATGCATTTCTACAAAGGATATACTTTAAATGGGAATCCTTTCGGATAAAACATATTATGACCGTATAATGTTTTTCCACCATTGAAACAACCAAAGAATATAATATTCTTTGGTTGTTATCGATTTTATTGATTCATTTAGGAGGAAATACAATGAACCCTATCGTAGCTGCAACTTCTGTTGTATCTGCTGGTCTTGCTGTTGGTTTAGCTGCTATTGGTCCTGGTATGGGTCAAGGTACTGCTGCTGGTTATGCAGTTGAAGGTATTGCTCGTCAACCTGAAGCTGAAGGTAAAATCCGTGGTGCGCTTTTATTAAGTTTCGCTTTCATGGAATCTTTAACAATTTACGGTCTAGTTGTTGCTTTAGCACTTCTATTCGCTAACCCATTCGCTGGTTAATTTTAAATTTACATGTTGTAAAGGATATCTATAGAAATGGGAGTTAGTCTTCCGTTATCATATAGAGATACCCTTTACAACGATTTCTTATGGGTACATAACAACTTGGCATACCCACTAAGAGAATTTTTATATATATTTATTGAATTTTTATTTTTTGGTAACAACTTTAAAAAAATTTTAGTTACTATAGAGATTTGTTAGACTGTTAAAAAAACCACTGCCTTTGGTGCTTCCTTTCTGGCTGTTTGGTATTGGCTAACGCACTATAAAGGGTATTTTTCGGGAAAGTTGATATTCTGGTAGTCTCTTACGAGAATATATATATTTATTACGTTCGCTTGCTTGTTACGAAGTAAAGCATCGAGTAAATTAATTGGGATCACTTATCCCAAGGAGATATGCATATTTCTGAAAAAGGACAACTAACTACTGGGGGTGTTTCTTCCTCTGACTAAAACTTACATTTATTACGCAATTGGATATTGATGTGTCTAACGGAGAAGTGAACAGCTATTAACAAATAGCTGAATTTCTGCAAAATGTTAACACGTGCTTAACAATAGACAATAGATATAACATCATTATTTTTATTTTTGTCTTTAGTCAAAAATAAGTTTTAAAATTAAAATAATATACGGGTTTTTAAACGTCAAAGTTGCTAAAAGCGATTAACTCTGGTAAGCACTTTTTGTGAGCTTAGGCAAAAATATTAACGTACCGACACCAAATTTACGTTATAAACACATAAATAACGCAGGATTTGGTCCTCTGTTGATATAACTTTAAATTCTCTGTATCCTTTTACAAAAACTTGTTTGCTTGCCTACAAGAGCACAACCAATTCCTCACCCTTCGGGTATCCCCATATCTATAACATCAGGCAAACTAAGTTTTCTAAGGATGCCATTGTTTTTTACAGATAGCATTGGTCATGCTACGTTTTAGGCCAATCATTGGGCTGCTGCGCAGCCTTGAAAGTGAGAAAATAAATTTGACTTAGCTTAAATTTCAGTATATTTATATACACAAAAAAACGCTCAGTTTTTATTTACTTACTTTCGAAGTTGCAAAGGAGTGAAAAGGTACCTTTTGAGTAACTAACACAATGTAGTTGCCCGTTAGGGGTTTCTCATAACCAGGCATTCGAAAGGTTACAGCTCAAGGTAAGACAGGCATTTATTAGCTGCACTGCTACCAAAAATGTCAAGGTTTCTTGTTAAGAGATTTCACTGTCCTAAATGCAAACTCTTGGGTATAAAAATTTTTCACTAGGACAGTTCCTGACACACTTAAGTGTGTCAGTGACTGTTCGCAACTCCCTTTAGGGAGTTGCTCACAGTTCAAAGTATTTTATTTTTGGATTAGGTTTTACTAAAACTTAATAGTGCTTATTTAACTAAAGCAATTTACTTGATTGATTTCATATGGTTTTTAGGTAGTAGACAGTTTTAGTGCTGCTTGTCAAAACTGTAACCTAGGTTGTTTCCTTAATTGCAAGGGGTTAGAATCTTGTTTTTGAGTGAGTTAAACTATAGGTTTATCTACCATTGAGGGGTGGCACTAGCAGGCTTACATGCTCTGAAAAAGGACACTAGCGGCAGTGGTATGCCACTGCCTCCTTTGATGCCTTCGGCATCCCCTTACGAGACGTCCCCTTCCGGATTTTAATGCAATAAATAAATTTGTCCCCTTCGGGCAAATAAATTTTAGTGGCAGGCAACTGCCTCCTTCGGAGTATATAAATAGAATAAAATAGGCAGTGGCGGTACTACTGCCACTAATATTTATATTCCCGTAAGGGGACGTCCTAGTATATAAATATACATTGCCGTCCTAGGTTCGTTGACTTACCTTTCGGGACAGCCCCGCAACCATAAAAATATTTTTGTAAGAAGATAGTTGATGGCAGATAAATCCTTAGAAGTTATCAAGTTAAATATTAGTTTTTAAAAGATTTTTCTTATTTTTATGGTTTTTTTACCAGATAACATCTTAATTTTAGGCCATGGTGGCTTTGGTTTTAACACAAACGTTTTTGAAACAAACATTATTAACTTAGCTGCTGTTGTTGGTATTGTTGTTTCTTTTGTTGGTAAAAACTTATCTTCATTATTAGAAGATCGTAAAAATACTATTGTAAAAAATTTAGAAGAAGCTAATCAACGTGCAATTGAAGCAGAACAAAAATTAACTGCCGCACGTACGCAATTAGAAACTGCTAAGAAAAAAGCACAAGAAATCCGTGAAGAAGGTGTTTTACGTGCAACTCAAGAAATTAATAACGTAGTTTCTCAACATGAATTACGTTTAGCTCGTTTACAAGAATTTAAACAAGAAACTCTTGCATTCTATCAACAAAAAGCTTTTAAACAAGCATATTTATACGTTATTAATAAAATTATGACACGTGTTCGTGAACGTTTAAATAAAGGTTTAGATTCTACTTATCATGTAGTAGTTAACAACTTCTATGTATCACGTTTTACACAATTTTAATTTTTAATAAAGCTTACTAACGAATTACACTAACTTTACTGTATTTTAGGTAAATTTGTAGTGGCAGGAACGCCATAGATATTTATATACTCCGAAGGACGTCCCCTTCGGAGTATTAAAATAGAATAAAATTTATTTGCTGCGCTAGCAGGTTTACATACTAGGATTTTAATACTCCGAAGGAGGCAGTGGCGGTACCACTGCCACTGGCGTCCTCCTTCGGAGTATGTAAACATTCTAAGTTTACTTGCCCGAAGGAGAAGGAGGACGTCCCCTTACGGGACGCCAGTGAATATTTATATACTCCGAAGGAACTTGTTAGCTGATAGGCGAGGCAACTGCCTCCTTCGGAGTATATAAATATTCACTAAATTTTATTTGCCCGAAGGGGACGTCCTAGTATATACATTAAAATGTATTCTTTCTTGGAGACATACCTTGGCGTAGGTAAACCTGCTAACGATATTTATATACTCCGTTAAAATACCCCTTAACGGGTTAGTAAACTGCATACTAATGCATTCTGCTTTCTTCTGTAAAAACGTCAATACCTGACAGACAAATAAATTGTTTTGGAGTATATATATTTAAAAAAAATTACTACTACCTGCCTTTATTTAAGGTAATTTAAGACACATTAAAACAGTCTTAGCATAATGTGGGAATTCAATCAAGGATCTTTTCAAAATATTACCTAATATTACATTTGACAAAATTTTCCCTGCCTTTAAGGTCTGCTAAAAGCAAGTATTCAATAATCAACTTCATATATTAACAGGTTTTTTGACATATAAATTTCTTTACTTTTTTGGGATTTTCAATATTAAACTAAAAGATAGATTTTGTCGAGATAATAATTTCTCTATAAGAGGTTTTACAAGAAATCTACCAAAACTATTTACAATAAGGCACATTCCCTTTCATTCTCAGAGAAGATATGTCCATTGAATACTGCCTAAAAAACAGCTAAAGAAACATAATTGATAATTATATTTTAACTACCAATATGTCAAACTGTATCAAAATCTTATTCATGACAATTAAGCATTTTATACCAAACTTTTGCCGGAAATAAATATACTTTTAATCTCCAGAGCAGCCTCCAAAGCAAAGCACAAAGTCATTAAAAAGTTTACTTAAGTTTTAACTCTCAGTAGTCATCTACAACAACGGAGTCCGGTTTTTATAATAGGTATAAAATCTAAAATGTCAGATAAGTCAACTGATTCAATGCGATCAGTTTATTTTTTTATATTATGGCAAAACAAACACGTAAATTAACAACAAATAAAACAAAAAAGAAAATTTTTAGAGGTGTAGTTCATATTCAAGCAGGCCACCATAATACAATTGTAACCATTACAAATATTCGTGGTGAAGTTTTATGCTGGAGCTCTGCTGGAGCTTGTGGCTTTAGAGGTAAACGTAAATCAACAAGTTTTGCTGCTAAAAAAGCAGCTGAAACAGTAGCTCGTAAATCACGTGATTTCACAATGAAAGCAGCTAAAATTTTAGTAACAGGCCCGGGTCAAGGTCGTGAAAGTGCTATTCGTGAGATTTTTAAAGCTGGTATTAAAGTAAGTGTTATTCGTGAAAAAACAGGTATCCCACACAATGGTTGTCGTCCACCGAAAAAACGTAGTGTTTAATTTTTAAAAAATTAAAGATATACCAATTTATTTTTTGTATACAAGTTTTATAGTGCAATATTTTTATAAAATATTTCCTTGATTATGCTTGAGTTTTAGTATTTTACCATGCTCATGTCAACCATAAACTTGTATACAAAACATTAACAATTTTTTATTTATTGAAATTGAAATTTATTTCTATTTAAAAATGCAGCTGAAAAAAAGAAAACTAAAAAATCAAAACCTATTTTATTTAATTCATATGTCATATAAAATAAAAAAAAATGGCACTAAAGTAAAAATGAGCTTGATAAAAAAAAATTTTTAAGTTATAATTATTTATAAATCATTTTTTTTATTGTATTTTAAAAAAATTAGTTCATTTTTGGTATAAATTATATCGTAGTTTCAGGGTGTAAATAAAATTTAAAAAAACTGCAGTTGACGTTGTACTGCTGACTGCCTAATTTTTAGTCTTAATGAAGGGTTGCTAACTCAATGGTAGAGTACTCGGCTTTTAACCGATAAGTTCTGGGTTCGAGTCCCAGGTAACCCATTTTAAAAATTTAATTTACGTGTAAATCAAGCAAAAGTAAAACCATTATATAATCTGTTCACTACACGTTATTTTGCGATAAGTTGCCCAAGACCACTTTGTAAAATTCTCAAAGTACCTTGCGGGTATATACATTTAATGTTGTAAAGAGATTAATATACTACAAAGTTTACTAAATACATCTGGCTATTTTGCTACTGCGAAAAGTAACAATTACGGCACGTAGTACTCAAACCAATGGTTGGTAGGCAACCATTTCTTTTTTAGGTAAATGAATTTCTATTAGAATAAAAATTTATTTACCTAGCACGCCAGTGTCAGTGGTACCACCACGGCCTAGTATATAAAGATGGGCAGTTGGCAGGACGTCCCCTTCGGGTAAATAAATTTTAGTGGACGTCAGTGGCAGTTGCCTCCTTTACAGTATATAAATATAGGACGTCCCCTTCGGGTAAATAAATTTTAGTGGACGTCAGTGGCAGTTGCCTCCTTTACAGTATATAAATATAGGACGTCCCCTTCCCCTTACGGGCAAGTAAACTTAGGGATTTTAATGCAATAAATAAATTTGTCCCCTGACGGGAATATAAATATTAGTGGACGTCCCCTTCCCCTTACGGGCAAGTAAACTTAGGGATTTTAATGCAATAAATAAATTTGTCCCCTGACGGGAATATAAATATTAGTGGACGTCCCCTTCGGGCAAATGAATTTTAGTGGCAGTTGCCTGCCAACTGCCGAGGCAAATAAATTTTAGTGGCAGTGGTATGGCCACTGCCTATTTTAATACTCCTAAGTTTACTTGCCCAATATTTATATTAGGATATTTAATACTCCGAAGCAGGCAGTTGCAGGCAACTGCCTGCTTCCTCCTTCGGAGTATGTAAACCTTCGGGCAACTAAAGTTTATCGCAGTATATAAATATCGGCAGTTGGCAGGCAACTGCCACTAAAATTCATTTGCCCGAAGGGACGTCCTAATATTTATATTCCCGTCAGGGACGTCCCGAAGGGAAGGGGAAGGAGGCAACTGCCACTGACGTCCATTGGCGTTCCGTAAGGGGCAAAGTATGGAGCAAATAAACTTAAGGTTACCCATGTGCGAGGCCTCCGGCTCCATGCACAGTATGCATTATATAAATATCAACAAATTTATTTATTGTCCCGAAGGGTTTAATCTTTATCAGAGAAGGGGAAGTCGTTCCTCCTACGGAAAAATGATCGCTCTAATATTATTACGCTAAAAAAATAATATAATATATATTAAGTGAAAAAATTAAAAATAAATAATGTAAATTCCAACTTCAGCTAGGTTTGATGTCAATCTTAAAACAGGAAAAAATTTTTAGTAATGTTAAAGTTAATTTACCCATTTATTTGAAGGGCTTATTGTGGTCTTTCGTTTGCAAGATATCGGAATATATCTTGCAGAAAGAGAAGGGCTTAAAAGCCAGTTTTAATTTGCATTTTCTAAAAATTAAGGATAAACAACAAGTAATGCCGATTTTAATAAATCAATAAATTTACTATTAAAAATATCTAAATTAGTGAGACAAAAGAAGTCTCTTTTTTGGATCATCTGAATAAGCATTATACGGATATGCGTTATCAAGCTTAATGGTAAAAAATTAATAGGATAGTATAATTGAAAAACTTTATTGTTTATAGTACTCTTATAATTGTTTCTAATAAATTATATTTTTAAACTGACTTGTAAAAATATGACGTCTTTTTCCTTTGGTTTATAGTATTTGGAAAAGCAAAATGTTTAGACATCTGGTTTAAAGACAGTATACTACTTGATTGCACTTTTGGCCGTATAGTAGATCATAGGTTAAAAGGCTATTTGTACATAAGTAGACTTTTACATTTTAATTTTTTTGTAAGTTTGAATACATTTAGTTAATTAAGTTTTAGATTTTTAAATTAAAAAGCTCCCTTGTATGAGGAAGTAGGTTGTCCACAGGGATTGCTTAAAATCTAACAAAAATACATTTCCGTTAAATTAAGATGGGTGTAGCATCTCGCTGCTATACTTCACCAAAAGATCTTACTTCCACATACCCTGTTTGTGACCAAGTAAGTGTTTACTTTTAGATTTAACGTGTTTATAACATTTAAGTAATTATATGAAGCCTTTAAAATTAAAACGTTTAATAATGGAAAATAATAAATCACATGCAACGAATCTTAGCTTAGGCGGACCTTTTCAAGGCAATTGCATGCCTATAAATCAATACTTTTCAAAAAATCAACCAAACCGTGGCAGCTCGTCTTCAGAAAAACGTTCATCGTTATTGCCTCTTTGGGAATCTAAAAACGCTGCCGACGGCTTTAGTATAGTTTCACATAACGTTTTGTTAGATGGTGCCACAACGATTTTAAATTTAAATAGTTTTTTTGAATGTGAAACTGGCAATTATCATACTTTTTGCCCGATTAGCTGTGTAGCTTGGTTATATCAAAAAATCGAAGATAGCTTTTTTTTAGTAATTGGGACAAAAACATGTGGTTATTTTTTACAAAATGCCCTTGGAGTTATGATTTTTGCCGAACCTAGGTATGCTATGGCAGAATTAGAAGAAAGTGATATTTCAGCACAATTAAACGATTATAAAGAATTAAAACGTTTATGTTTACAAATTAAACAAGATAGAAATCCCAGCGTTATTGTTTGGATTGGAACTTGTACAACTGAAATTATCAAAATGGATTTAGAAGGGATGGCTCCACGTTTAGAAACTGAAATCGGCATACCCATTGTTGTAGCACGTGCTAATGGTTTAGATTATGCTTTTACACAAGGTGAAGACACAGTTTTATCAGCAATGGCCTTAGCATCCTTAAAAAAAGATGTTCCTTTTTTAGTAGGTAATACTGGGTTAACAAACAACCAGCTTCTCCTTGAAAAATCAACTTCTTCAGTTAATGGGACAGACGGAAAGGAATTACTTAAAAAATCTCTTGTATTATTTGGTTCCGTACCAAGTACAGTTACTACACAATTAACTTTAGAATTAAAAAAAGAAGGTATTAATGTATCTGGATGGCTTCCATCTGCTAATTATAAAGATTTACCTACTTTTAATAAAGATACACTTGTATGTGGTATAAATCCTTTTTTAAGTCGAACAGCTACCACGTTAATGCGTCGTAGTAAGTGCACATTAATTTGTGCACCCTTTCCAATAGGCCCCGATGGCACAAGAGTTTGGATTGAAAAAATTTGTGGTGCTTTTGGCATTAATCCTAGTCTTAATCCAATTACTGGTAATACTAATTTATATGATCGTGAACAAAAAATTTTCAACGGGCTAGAAGATTATTTAAAATTATTACGTGGAAAATCTGTATTTTTTATGGGTGATAATTTATTAGAAATTTCTTTAGCACGTTTTTTAACACGTTGTGGTATGATTGTTTATGAAATCGGAATTCCATATTTAGATAAACGATTTCAAGCAGCAGAATTAGCTTTATTAGAACAAACTTGTAAAGAAATGAATGTACCAATGCCGCGCATTGTAGAAAAACCAGATAATTATTATCAAATTCGACGTATACGTGAATTAAAACCTGATTTAACGATTACTGGAATGGCACATGCAAATCCATTAGAAGCTCGAGGTATTACAACAAAATGGTCAGTTGAATTTACTTTTGCTCAAATTCATGGATTTACTAATACACGTGAAATTTTAGAATTAGTAACACAGCCTCTTAGACGCAATCTAATGTCAAATCAATCTGTAAATGCTATTTCTTAATATAAATCCCAAAAGATTTTTTTTATAATACTGAGACTTCAACACTTACTTGTTTTTATTTTTTGTAGTTACAATTCACTCACGTTAAAGACATTGGAAAATGAGGCAGGACGTTAGTCGATATTTATACACTCTTAAGTTTACTTGCCCAATATTTATATTAGGACGTCCCCTTCGGGTAAATAAATTTTAGTGGCAGTGGTACCACCACTGCCTATTTTAATACTCCGAAGCATATAAATATACTTCGGAGTATATAAATATCCACTAATATTTATATTAGGCAGTTGGCAGGCAACAATAAATAAATTTGTCCCGTAAGGGGACGTCCCGAAGGGGAAGGGGAAGAAGGCAGTTGCCTCGCCTATCGGCTAACAAGTTCCTTTGGAGTATATAACCGCCTACAGGTAACTTAAAGAACATTTGTTACCCGTAGGGGTTTATACTTCTAATTGCTTCTTCTGAACAATAAAATGGTTTGTGTGGTCTGGGCTAGGAAACTTGTAACAATGTGTAGTGTCGCTTCCGCTTCCCTTCGGGACGTCCCCTTCGGGTAAGTAAACTTAGGAGTATTAAATCGGGACGTCCCCTTCGGGTAAATAAATTTCAGTGGACGTCCCCTTACGGGACGCCAGTAGACGTCAGTGGCAGTTGCCTCGCCTATCGGCTAACAAGTTCCTTCGGAGTATATAAATATAGAATGTTTACATACTCCTAAGTTTACTTGCCTCCTTCGGAGTATATAAATATCCCGAAGGGGAAGGAGGACGCCAGTGGCAGTGGTACCGCCACTGCCTGCTTCCTCCTTCGGAGTATGTAAACCCCTTCGGGCAACTAAAGTTTATCGCAGTATATAAATATAGGCAGTTGGCAGGCAACTGCCACTGACGTCCTATTTTAATACTCCGAAGGAGGCAGTTGGCAGGCAACTGCCACTGACGTCCCGTAAGGGTAAGGGGACGTCCACTGGCGTCCCGTAAGGGGAAGGGGACGTAGGTACATAAATGTGCTAGGTAACTAACGTTTGATTTTTTGTGGTATAATATATGTACCATGCTTTTAATAGAAGCTTGAATTTATAAATTAAAATATTTTTACAATATTTTACGGAGAAATTAAAACTTTAAAAAAATTAACATATGACAGCAATTTTAGAACGTCGTGAAAATTCTAGCCTATGGGCTCGTTTTTGTGAGTGGATCACTTCAACTGAAAACCGTTTATACATCGGTTGGTTCGGTGTAATCATGATCCCATGTCTTCTTACTGCAACATCAGTATTCATCATCGCTTTCATCGCTGCTCCGCCAGTAGACATCTTCGCAAATACCATAGGTGTCCTGTACTCGTAAGAGTACTGAAAAATTGGGTGAATTGCTGGAACCCGAAAGGTAATCAGCAGCCAAGCTACAGGTGGGCTATATAAATATTTATATAGGTTCTGTAGAAGGTTCAGAGACTAGTGCTTGAGTCCCAACAATAATAGCACATTAGCGCCCAACCCCTTTTATTTGAGTTAAAAGGGTGAAGATATAGTCCAACGATTCTCTACTTTATTTACATGATACCCGTTACGGGCAAATAAATTTTATAATACATTACACATATGACAAAAAAATTTAAAATTAATGATCTGACTGCCGAACAAGTTGCTTGGTTAGCAGGTTTATTCCAAGCCGAAGCTTATTTTCACTATGATAAACGCGTTAGAGCTAAAACCGATAGCGAAGATTATACACCACAATAAATAAATTTGTCCTCAAATTAAAATCGAAATGATCGAGCAGGACTTAATGGAAACAGTTGGTCAATATCTAGGTCAACCGGTAAAACCGGTTAATCGTAAAACATCGGCTGGTAATAACGTTTATAAAGTTACGCTTTATGCTAGAGATGAGGTTGAAGCTTTTTTATTAGCTATTCAACCTTACGTGATTGGGAACAAAACACGTTCTAAAATTACTGAAATGCTAGCTGTTTGTGATGAATATAAAGCTTGGAACGAGGCTGGTGGTAAAACACAAGCAGCAAAAATTGCTAATAAAGCAAGTCAACAGGCAAAAAGACAAAATAATAAAGACTAAAGTAGTATTAACCTGTACTTTTATTAAAAAGATGGTTAAATTTGTTAATATTTTATATAAAGTCTCAGCAACTTCTTGCTCCGCAGGCCCGAAGGGGGGTGTTCTGACGCGTTTGTGAGGCTTTATTAACATAAAGTTTACTTACCCGACGCGTTGCTGAGGTTGTATTTATCTTCTTCGGGGTATATAAAGATCCCTAAGTTTACTTGCCTAGGCAGTTGGCAGGACGTCCCCTTACGGGAATATAAATATTAGTGGCAGTGGTACCGCCACTGCCTCCTTCGGAATATTAAAATCCTATATTTATATACTCCGAAGGAGGCAACTGCCACTAATATTTATATTCCCGTAAGGGGACGTCCTTCCCCTTCGGGCAAGTAAACTTAGGAGTATATAAATATCCCTATATTTATATACCCGAAGGGGAAGGGGACGTCCTGTAAGGGGAAAGGATAAAGTATATTATTATTAACAAGGAATCGTGGATGGTATCCGTGAACCAGTTTCAGGTTCTCTTCTTTACGGTAACAACATCATTACAGGTGCTGTAATCCCAACTTCTAACGCAATCGGTCTTCACTTCTACCCAATTTGGGAAGCTGCTTCTCTAGACGAGTGGTTATACAACGGTGGTCCTTACCAACTTATCGTTTGTCACTTCCTTCTAGGTGTATACTGCTACATGGGTTTCTCATTCGTGGCCCAACAAAAAGGTGACTTTTTGATTAAAAAAACTGACTCAACCCGTCCATTAATTAACAATTGGTGGTGGGGCTTCTTTTTATTTGCCTCCTTCCCCTGCGGGCAAGTAAACTTGGGAGTATATAAACATCGATTTTTGATTTTTCTATTTTTAATTTATATTTTTAATTGGATTTGGAAGGAGGTGTTTGAATGAACCCCTTCGGGCAACTATCGTTCCACCAACCTTTTATCTACAACGAAGTTGTTGATTTATCTTCAGATAAAACCACACAAACAGCTGGCGAGTCAATTGTAAAGGTGCTGACGCCTATTATTGATAATATTATATCAGCGGTGTTAGAGAATAAATTTGATTATTCAAATTTTTTAATAACAAAACAACAAGCCAGTGGTTTAACAAATAGAATAGGTTTGTATTTACTTATTAATAGTAAAACAAAACGTATTTATTTAGGTGGCGCTTCTGATTTAGCACAACGTAAAGGGGATCATCATAGGTGTTTAAATGATCCGGATCGTGCAGCTAGAAAACTAGCTACTAGTATGCGTGATGATTTAAAAGTAAGTCAAAGTACTGATTTCTTTTTTGTACCTTTACTTATTATTAATAACATCTCTGGTGTATCAATCACTGATAAAAAAACCCCTTCGGGTAACTACAGTTCTTTCAATCAAGCAGTATCTAACTTTTTAGATACTTATGTTGAAGGCCCTTTACTTACGAATTACTTAGCTAGCACACCTAATATTTTTTATAACGTTAAAACAGTAGGTGTTTTTGGAACAGGAAATCGTTTTGGAGGTTCACCTAATAGCGGATCGCCATCAAAACCTGTTTCTTATGGTGATTACGCTTGGGAAAGCGTGAGTGCTGCAGCTAAATCATTTGATGTTGATACAAAACTCATTCGTACTAAAATTAAAAATAACAAAATGTTTTATTTAGAGCAATCTGAATACGACTCTTTTAGAAAAATCAAAATTTCTAATTTAGAAGCAAAAACTTATTTTGATGATAAATTAGAAGAATATTATAAACTCTTAGCAGTATTATTCCCTAATATTGCAAATAAAAAAAAGAAGTAACGGTGAACCCTAAATTCGCATAAATGCGAACATGGCAATACCGTGGGAAGAATTAGCATTTAGAAACAATTTTTTAGGTCAATATAATTATGATATTTACCAGATGCTAATTCCCTGTAACGACTGATCCGAAAGGAGAGAGCGAGTTAATATAAACTTGCTAACACGTCAGCACTCGTTCTGTTTCAACTTACTATGGATTTATAGCACAAAGTGCAATTTTAACCCGAATGTTAAATATAATCCTAAGGTAAATGACGAGTTGAAGGTATAGTCTAAACTTAATAGAAATATTAAGATCCACTTTTGCGTGAGTGGGAATTATCTTTCCGTTTAGGTATGCGTCCATGGATCGCTGTAGCTTACTCAGCTCCAGTAGCTGCAGCTTCAGCTGTATTCTTAGTTTACCCTATCGGCCAAGGTTCATTCTCTGACGGTATGCCTTTAGGTGGTAGAATTTTGCCCCTACCAGGCTGTAAAGCTGGTATTGAAAATCGTCTAAAAGGAAAAACTCTTCGGTCCTTTCGGGGATTCTTACTTAGGTTAAAAGCCACTGTAAGTGGCAGCCCTTTGCTACCTCCTGAAGGTGATGAAGACAATTCCTTACTAAATTCTGAAAATAAGGCAAATGGTATTATAATAGGTACTCTAGACAAAGTCACAGCAGTTGATTTGAATCCAGTACCTGGAGTATATGCCATTCGCTGTAAAAAAAATAATAAACATTTAATAGGTGAAACAAGCAATTTAAAAAAACGTAATGTAACTGGTCAAGCGTTATCTGTTACAATTAATTTACCAGAAAAAGGTATCTTTAATCAAACATTTCCATCTATAAGTGCAGCTGCTAAAGCCATAGCTATTTCAGTTCAAGCTGTTTCGAAAAATATCAAAAACGGAAAACCGGGTTATACACAAAATTCACCTTCCCCGTAAGGGGTTTTATAGGCAGTGGCGGTACCACTGCCTGCTTCCCCTTCCCCTTACGGGCAAGTAAACTTAGGGATATTTATATACTCCTAAGTTTACTTGCCCGAAGGGGAAGGACGTCCCCTTACGGGAATATAAATATTAGTGGACGTCAGTGGCAGTTGCCTGCCAACTGCCGATATTTATATACTGCGATGTTTACATACTCCGAAGGAGGAAGCAGGCAGTTCCCTGCCAACTGCCTAGGCAAGTAAACTTCGCAGTATATAAATATCGGCAGTTGGCAGGCAACAATAAATAAATTTGTCCACTAAAATTTATTTACCCGAAGGGGACGTCCTAAGATTTTTATTATTATTTTAGTTTTCAGATAAATGTCTAACGACCATCTCGCAAGAGAGTAGGTGCAAGCGCACCGAAACGACGATTATCCTGTTTCATAATATATCCCCGTAAGGGAAAAACCTTCTGGCATACGAAGGTGATACAGGATATTGATATGGTCTGATCTTTATAGTCATATAAAGCAGTTATGCATTAAGCAATATTTATATTCCCGTCAGGGGATGGCTTAATAGATTAACGGAGATAGTCTAGCGAGCTATCTTGAACATAAATGATCTCTGGTACTTTCAACTTCATGATCGTATTCCAAGCAGAACACAACATCCTTATGCACCCATTCCACATGTTAGGTGTTGCTGGTGTATTCGGTGGTTCATTATTCTCAGCTATGCACGGTTCTTTAGTTACTTCATCTTTAATCCGTGAAACAACTGAAAACGAATCAGCTAACGAAGGTTACCGTTTCGGTCAAGAAGAAGAAACTTACAACATTGTAGCTGCTCATAAGTAAAACTGTGACTTATACTCGTGAGAGTATTCGAATAACTGGGTGAATTGTCAGGAACCCTACATTATTACAATAAACGTTAGTTTCCCGCAAGGGGTTTATATCTATCTGAAGGACGTCCTAAATAAAATTCATTATACTTATTTAACATTAAACAATGTTAAACGACGTTAAACAAATTCATATAAATTCATATGAATTCAAACGAAGAAAAACGAAGTTTTAACAGTTAAAACTGCGTTAAATATGTTTTTAAGAAATTATACGAGCTAACCTTCACTAAGCTTCAGGAACATTTGGGGAGTTTTGCTGCTTTGCAGCCCCGAAGGGGACGACATTTGATGAGTTTCAATGACGTTCGATGACGTTCGATGACACTTTACAATATGTCACGAAGGTTGACCAAAAGGTATGACCGAAGGTAATAGCAACATTGTTGTGTTTTAAGGTCTATAAATAAAGGGGACTTGTTTTTTTTTTACAACTTTGTTATAATAAAATAAATATTATTTTAAAGTTTGAATAATCAAGTTTGCTTAATAAAAATATAAAATTTTTCCCCTTACGGGTGTAAATAACATTAAATCCCTTTATGACTACAAAAAAAACAATACAATTTTATGCTAATATAGCTCAGGTTCGTAATCACGAACTAATTTCTCTTAGTAACATCCAAACACCTTCTCAAGGTTCAATTACAATTTTTTGTAAAACTTGTAAAACCAGCTTTACAACAACAGCACGTTCTTATCAGAACGCTCGTAAAACAGGTTGTCCTCAATGTAAAGCAAAAACAACAAGTGAAAACTGGAAAGGTAAAATTCGTACAAAATCTCCTGAAGAGGCCTCTAAACAGGCCGTTTTAAATGAATATAAACAACAAAAACACTTACAAAAAGGTTTAGCATATGCACATATTTCTAATAAAGAAGATTTAAAAATTTTTCTGAAAGAAAGTCCAAACGTTTATAACAATTTTATACTCCAACGGATTGACCATCCAGTTATAGGAAAATATACTGAAAACCATCATATTATTCCTAAACACACCGGTGGTCCACATAAACGCTGGAATTTAATAAAATTAACACCAGAAGACCATATGGAAGCTCACCGATTACGTGCTTTAGTATATAACGAAGCTGGTGATCACCAAGCAATTCGTTTCAGAACTAATCCTTCTGAGCTAGTTGAACGACGTCTTCGAGGAAACCAAATAGCCAACGAAACGCGTTTAAGAGAACGTACTGGTATCTATGCCGAAGGCGCTTCTTCTAAAGGTGGACGTATTGGTGGTCTAGTAAAAAGTCACGAAAAAGATTTAAAACAAAGTACAAAAATGAGCCAACCCGTATTAAAAGCTCTTTACGAAGGTTCACGTTGGAAACATTTACAATCCGGAACTGAACTAAACCTTCAACCAAACAGATTGTTTACGCTTCCGCAGCTAGTTCAAAAACTTTTAGAAGCTTTACCACCATGTAAAGATAAAGAAGTTTTAGAAAGAGCAAAAACAAGTACAGTTACTTCAAATCTGGCTCGTGTAATTAAAAAACAACGACCTTCTGCATATGGCTGGATAACGTTTTAAACCTTTTTACGTTTTTTGTAATAATATGGCAACCTGCAGCGAAGCTAGGGATGGGCATTGCTTCCCTAGAACGTTCAGAGACTAGAGCTTGAGTCCCAACAATAATAGCTCACTAGCGCCCGGCATCTAAAATGGTTTAAATTTTAGATGGTGATATAGTCCAACCCACCTTGAAAAAGGTGGACGACGACCAGTAGATTAAAAAGGTTTTTAGTCTATATTAAATGGTTACTTTGGTCGTCTAATCTTCCAATACGCTTCTTTCAACAACTCTCGTTCATTACACTTCTTCTTAGCTGCTTGGCCGGTAATCGGTATTTGGTTCACTGCTTTAGGTTTATCAACTATGGCATTCAACTTAAACGGTTTCAACTTCAACCAATCAGTAGTAGACTCACAAGGTCGTGTACTAAACACTTGGGCAGACATCATCAACCGTGCTAACTTAGGTATGGAAGTAATGCACGAGCGTAACGCTCACAACTTCCCTCTAGACTTAGCTTCAACTAACTCTAGCTCAAACAACTAATTTTTTTTTAAACTAAAATAAATCTGGTTAACCATACCTGGTTTATTTTAGTTTATACACACTTTTCATATATATATACTTAATAGCTACCATAGGCAGTTGGCAGGACGTCCCCTTACGGGACAAATGTATTTATTGTTGCCTGCCAACTGCCTAATATAAATATTAGTGGACGTCCCCTTCCCCTTACGGGCAAGTAAACTTAGGGATTTTAATGCTCCGTTAGGAGGCAAATAAATTTTAGTGGCAGTTGCCTCGCCTATCGGCTAACAAGTTCCTTCGGAGTATATAAATATCCTGCCAACTGCCGATATTTATATACTAGGCAGTGGCGGTACCACTCGACTAATATTTATATTCCGTAAGACGTCCTCCTTCGGAGTATGTAAACATGCTAAGTTTACTTGCCCAATATTTATATTAGGACGTCAGTGGCAGTGGACCACCACTCGTATTTTATACTCGAAAGGCAGTTGGCAGGCAACTCGACTAAAATTTATTTACCCGAAGACGTCCCGAAGAAGGGGAAGGAGGCAGTGGTACCACCACTGGCTCCGCAGTATTAACATCCTATATTTATATACTCCGAAGAACTTCTTAGCCGATGGCAACTGCCACAAAAAACCATCGGCTTCGTTTCACACAGATGGTGAGAACCACACGTTTCGTCCTATAAAAATAGCTAAGTTTACTTGCCCAATATTTATATTAGGACGTCCCCTTCGGTAAATAAATTTTAGTGGCTGTGTGACGTTCACTGGCGTCTTGGTAGGTTCTGTGACTGACTAAATAAAAAAGTATTTGTCGTCTACGATATGTAAATCTGTCGTATACGATATGTAAATTTGAGCTCTTATGGCCTCTACATCGAGGTTTATTATCTTACCGAAGGTAAATGCCTTCGTGGATCTTATGGGACGTCCTGTGTCCTTCCTAGTGGTCAATAATCACTTCGTGACAGCCTGGGCTTACATTTATATAAGCGCTGTTATATTTATACGCTGTTAGACAAGGTTTAAATACATAAATTTTTATTAGTCTATCGACCGTTAATTGCTTAACTTACCGAAGGTTAATCGCTTTACTTACCGAAGGTTAATCGCTTTACTTACCGAAGGTTAATTGCTTAACTTACTGAAGGTTAATCGCTTTACTTACCGAAGGTTAATTGCTTAACTTACTGAAGGTTAATCGCTTTACTTACCGAAGGTTAATCCAATTTTTTTTTCGCCATATGTAGACGTTTAATTGCTACAACGTTATTAGCCTTTCGTCGCTATCAAATCGGTTCAGATATATATCACTTTATTCACTTTCGTTTATATTATGGCTGGATTAGGTCTTTTAGTTAATTAAAATTTACATATTTAATGCTATTTATTATTATTGCAATTGCATTAAATATTTTTTTAAAAAAAATTAATCTTCAGCTATATTAGTAAATAACCCATAAATAGTTTCAATTGGAATAATTGGAATTGGATATGGACTAGTTTTATTTTCTTCTAATAACTTTAATATCGCTGGATCCGTATCCATGCTAGCAATATCTGATGGTACTTGCATTTCATAAGTTTGGCCTGGAATAACCACCGTTTCGGAAGTACCTGTCGCTTTAAGTTTTATAGCTAAATCTAAAGTTTCTTTAAGTCTTTTAGCTGTATTAAATACTCCACGACTTTCCCTTACGGGACAATAAATAAATTTGTCCCCTTCCCCTTACGTGACGTCAGTGGCAGTTGCCTGCCAACTGCCTCCTTCGGAGTATTAAAATCCTATATTTATATACTCCTAAGTTTACTTGCCCAATATTTATATTAGGCAGTTGGCAGGCAACTGCCACTGACGTCCCGAAGGGGAAGGGGAAGGACGTCCCCTTCGGGTAAATAAATTTTAGTGGCAGTGGTACCACCACTGCCTGCTTCCTCCTTCCCCTTCGGGCAAGTAAACTTAGAATAAAATTTATTTGCTGCGCTAGCAGGTTTACATACTCCTAAGTTTACTTGCCCGAAGGGGAAGGAGGACGTCCCCTTACGGGAATATAAATATTAGTGGCAGTGGTACAATAAATAAATTGTATGTAAACCCCTTCGGGCAACTAAAGTTTATCGCAGTATATAAATATAGAATGTTTACATACTCCGAAGGAGGACGCCAGTGGCAGTGGTACCGCCACTGCCTGTCCGCAGTATTAACATCCTATTTTAATACTCCGAAGGAGGCAGTTGGCAGGCAACTGCCACTAATATTTATATTCCCGTAAGGGGACGTCCTAATTTAATACTCCGAAGGAGGCAGTTGGCAGGCAACTGCCACTAAAATTTATTTGCCTCCTAACGGAGCATTAAAATCCCGAAGGGGACGTCCCGAAGGGGAAGGGGAAGGAGGCAACTGCCTGCTTCCTCCTTCCCCTTCGGGCAAGTAAACTTAGAATAAAATTTATTTGCTGCGCTAGCAGGTTTACATACTCCTAAGTTTACTTGCCCGAAGGGGAAGGAGGACGTCCCCTTACGGGAATATAAATATTAGTGGCAGTGGTACAATAAATAAATTGTATGTAAACCCCTTCGGGCAACTAAAGTTTATCGCAGTATATAAATATCGGCAGTTGGCAGGCAACTGCCACTAAAATTCATTTGCCCGAAGGGGACGTCCACTAATATTTATATTCCCGTAAGGGGACGTCCCGAAGGGGAAGGGGACGTCCTAAACGGAGCATTAAAATCCCTAAGTTTACTTGCCTAGGCAGTTGGCAGGATATTTATATACGATATTAATACTTTTGCTACTGGCACACTAAAATTTATTTGCCCGTAAGGGGACGTCCTTCGGTGGTTATATAAATAATCCCGTAGGGGGAGGGGGATGTCCCGTAGGGGGAGGGGAGTGGAGGCTCCAACGGAGGTTGGAGCTTCTTTGGTTTCCTAGGCATTATTTAAATATTTTTTAACCCTAGCACTAGAACTGAGATTCCAGACGGCGACCCGTAAAGTTCTTCAGTCCCCTCAGCTTTTTCACAACCAAGTTCGGGATGGATTGGTGTGGGTCCAACTGAGCAAAGAGCACCAAGGTTAACTGCATCTCTGTGAGATGCTAGTTAAACTAAGCTTAGCTTAGCTCATAAACGATAGTTACCCGCAAGGGGTTATGTAATTATATTATAAGGTCAAAATCAAACGGCCTTTAGTATATCTCGGCTAAAGCCATTGCTGACTGTACACCTGATACCTATATAACGGCTTGTCTAGCCGCGGCCTTAGAGAGCACTCATCTTGAGTTTAGCTTCCTACTTAGATGCTTTCAGCAGTTATCTATCCATGCGTAGCTACCCAGCGTTTCCCATTGGAATGAGAACTGGTACACAATTGGCATGTCCTTTCAGGTCCTCTCGTACTATGAAAGGCTACTCTCAATGCTCTAACGCCTACACCGGATATGGACCAAACTGTCTCACGCATGAAATTTTAAAGCCGAATAAAACTTGCGGTCTTTAAAACTAACCCCTTTACTTTCGTAAAGGCATGGACTATGTCTTCATCCTGCTACTGTTAATGGCAGGAGTCGGCGTATTATACTTTCCCACTCTCGAGAAAATATCCTATAAATCGAGCAACAATAAATAAATTGTATGTAAACATTCTTTTAGAGATTGGCTAAATTTATAAAGTCTCTACGGGGACGATTTCTTTTTTTCACTTAAACTGTCTAGCACAGCACGAACGGTTTCAGAAGTTGTTTTACGCGTCTTCGAATCATTCAGAGCTGCAATTTGATCCACCCATGTACAAACTTCTAAGAATTTGTCCGGGGATTCTTTTGCTGACGGAAGCCGCCAAATAATTTTTAAAACTAAATTTGCTTGTTTTTGTTTTAGTTTTAGAAAAGGTTGTAGTTGTGTTAAAAAATTATGCAAAGGCTTGATTTCGCTTAGAATATAATCCGAAACGCTACCCCTATCTCTTACATAACCAACCCCAATTTCATCCACTAATTTGTCTAAAAACCAACGTCTCTGTGTCTTTTGCGTGACTTGGAACGCGAGTGATAGCTGATGCTTAAATTTATAAGACTGATTAGGCTTAATTTGAGCGATTATGCTACCGTCACCGTCTACAAACCCTGCTAAGTAGAGTAAGAACTCTTTATTATATTTTGTATTCATAAGATGTTTTATTTAATTTATTGAATTATTAAACCAAAAAGAAATGGTCTTCCCTCGGCGTTGCCATCTATTGCCCACGAATGTGGTTTATGCGACAGTTTGTACTTAAAACAATAGGAAGGTTTCACCGATATAAGCCGATACTTTGCTTACATTACTGCAAGCACACGCAGTGTTATTTACGTTTTGAACCCAGCTCACGTACCACTTTAATGGGCGAACAGCCCAACCCTTCGGACCTACTACAGACCGAGGATGTGATGAGCCGACATCGAGGTGCCAAACCTTCCCGTCGATGTGAACTCTTGGGGAAGATCAGCCTGTTATCCCTAGAGTAACTTTTATCCGTTGAGCGACGGCCCTTCCACGCGGCACCGTCGGATCACTAAGGCCGGCTTTCGCCCCTGCTCGACTTGTAGGTCTTGCAGTCAAGCTCCCTTTTGCCTTTACACTCAATGTCTGATTTCCGTCCAGACTGAGGGAACCTTTGCACGCCTCCGTTACCTTTTAGGAGGCATTCGCCCCAAATAAACTGCCCACCTGAAACTGTCAAGGGTCCTGATTCAAGGATCCCCATTAGGATTCTAGCTCTTCCAGAGTGGTCTCTCAATGACGGCTCTAATTACCCCGGAAGGTAATCTTCATAGCCTCCCACCTAGGCTGCGCAAGAAAAGCCCAAACCCAATTCCAAGATACAGTCAAGCTTCATAGGGTCTTTCTGTCCAGGTGTAGGTAGTCCGCATCTTCACGGGACAAGTCTATTTCACCGAGCCTCTCTCCGAGACAGCGCCCAGATCGTTACGCCTTTCGTGCAGGTCGAAACTTACTCGACAATGAATTTCGCTACCTTAGGATCGTTATAGTTACGACCGCCGTTCACCGGGGCTTCGGTCGTCAGCTTTTTTCTTACGAAATAACCAACTTCCTTAACCTTCCGGCACTGGGCAGGCGTCAGCCCCCATATATTGTCTTACGACTTTGCGGAGACCTGTGTTTTTGGTAAACAGTCGCCTGGGCCTGGTCACTGCGACCCACCTTGTTACGGATGGGTGCCCCTTCTTCCGAAGTTACGGGGCCAGTTTGCCGAGTTCCTTAGAGAGAGTTCTCTCGCGCCCCTTGGTATTCTCTACCAACCTACCTGTGTCGGTTTCAGGTACAGGTCATTAAATTATAAAGATGTATGAGCTTTTCTTGGAAGTATGACATCACTAGCTACTCGACGGCGAACCATCAAATAGGGATCACGTCTCCACTCAAGATAGCTTTTTTTCTATCTCTCAACGTCTAAACGCTTCCACTGCAATCCAAAAACAGTTCTAGCTTAGCCTCCTTCGTCCCTCAGATCATAATTTAACTCGTACAGGAATATTAACCTGTTTTCCATCGACGACGCCGTTTGGCCTAGTCTTAGGTCCTGACTAACCCCCCATGGACGAACCTAGTGGAGGAACCCTTAGGTTTTCGGGGCATTGGATTCTCACCAATGTTTTCGTTACTCAAGCCGACATTCTCACTTCCGCTTCGTCCATCCCCACTTACGTGAAAACTTCACCCGAGAGCGGAACGCTCCCCTACCTATAATTTATATAATAAATTATATCACAGCTTCGGCAGGTCACTTAGTCCCGGCCATTATCGGCGCAAGAACGCTTTACCAGTGAGCTATTACGCACTCTTTGAAGGGTGGCTGCTTCTAAGCAAACCTCCTGGTTGTTTCAGCATTCTCACATCCTTTTCCACTTAGTGACCATTTAGGGGCCTTAGCTGGTGATCTGGGCTGTTTCCCTCTTGACAATGAAGCTTATCCCCCACTGTCTCACTGGTTTACGGAAGACATGTCTTGTATTCTGAGTTTGCCACGACTTGGTACCGCTTTCGCAGCCCGCATCGAAACAGTAGCTTTACCCCAAGACAGTTCATCGTTACCGCTGCGCCTCAACGCATTTCGGGGAGATCCAGCTAGCTCCGAGTTCGATTGGAATTTCTCCCCTATTCACAGCTCATCCGCCGATTTTTCAACATCGGTCGGTTCGGACCTCCACTTGGTGTTACCCAAGCTTCATCCTGGCCATGAATAGATCACCCGGGTTCGGGTCCATAAGAAGTGACCATTTGCGCCCTATTCAGACTCGCTTTCGCTTGGGCTCCGGATTTTACTCCTTAACCCAGCCACTCCCTATAAGTCGCCGGCTCATTCTTCAACAGGCACGCGGTCACAAGCATTCTTGCTCCCACTGCTTGTCAGCATACGGTTTCATGTTCTATTTCACTCCCCAACAGGGGTTCTTTTCACCTTTCCCTCGTGGTACTATTTCGCTATCGGTCACTCAGGAGTATTTAGCCTTACGAGGTGGTCCTCGCTGATTCACACGGGATTTCACGTGCCCCATGCTACTCGGGATTAGACAAAAATCTAAATTTTCTTTTTACTACTGGACTTTCACCATCTATGGTGCAGGATTCAGCTGCTTCGTATTAAAAATAGCGATTTTTATGTTGTCCTCCCACGACCCCTACATCTTGCGACATAGGTTTAGGCTGTTCCCGGTTCGCTCGCCGCTACTACGGGAATCGCGTTTGCTTTCTTTTCCTCCAGCTACTTAGATGTTTCAGTTCACTGGGTTGCCTCTTACCTAACTATGAATTATATAGGTAGTTCTATGAGGTTGCCCTATTCGGGAATCTTCGGATCAAAGCTTGTTGCCAGCTCCCCGAAGCGTATCGCCGGTATCTGCGCCCTTCTTCGTCTCTGAGTGCCTAGGTCTCCACCGTACGCCTTAATTCATTTGACCTTATAAAACAAAAATAAACCTCTTTAGCAGAAAGTTTACTTTATTTTTCGGATTTTGATTCGCTCTTAATATTTAGTGGCTACCTGCTATGGTATATAAATATCGTATGTAAACCCCTTCCCCTTCGGCGTCCCCTTACGGGATATAAATATTAGTGGATATTTATATACAATAAATAAATTTGTTGCCTGCCAACAAATTTATTTATTGTATTAACATCCTAATATAAATATTGGGTAACTAAAGTTTAACGCAGCATTAAAATCTTCCCCTTCCCCTGCAAAGCAGCGAATATAAATATCAGCTGGCGTCGCCTACGGCTAATAAATTCGCAGTGCAGGCCACTGCCACTAACATTGATATCCCGTAAGGGGACGTCCTTTTGAGGGAAAATAAATTTAAATTAAAATTTAAATTTAATAGCTGGCATTGGTGGAGATAAGCGGATTCGAACCGCTGACATCTGCCTTGCAAAGGCAGCGCTCTACCAACTGAGCTATATCCCCATTTTAAATTGTAATTAATATTTGATATAAATTAATTTTTGTAAAGTGAAGGTGTGGGCTATGAAAGATTTGAACTTTCGACTTTTGCCTTATCAAAGCAACGCTCTAACCAACTGAGCTAATAGCCCATTATTTTGTTTTATTATTTATGTTTATTTTATAACAAATATATAAAAAACTGTCAACTTTAGCTGCTTCGCGCACGAAGAGGAAGTTTAGGACATTTATGTACCCGTAAGGGGACGCCAGTTGATATTTATATACCCTAAGTTTACTTGCCTAGGACGCCAGTGGACGTCCCCGTACGGGATATTTATAGGCTCCTAAGTTTACCGGCCCAATATTTATATTAGGATGTTAATACAATAAATAAATTTGTTGGCAGGCAACTGCCCTGACGTCCCGAAGGGGAAGGGGAAGGACGTCCCCTACGGGATATAAATATTAGTGGACGTCCCCTTCGGGCAATGAATTTTAGTGGCAGTTGCCTCGCCTATCGGCTAACCAGGTTCCTCCGGGTATATAATATGGGCCGGCCCCTTACGGCCAATTAATTAAATTTGGTTGCCGGCCAACTGCCTCCTTCCTCCTTCGGAGTATGTAAACCTGCTGCGCAGCAAATAAATTTACGAGTATTAAATAGGATGTTAATACTGCGATAAACTTTAGTTGCCGAAGGGGTTTACATCTCCGAAGGAGGGCGTGCAGGCAGTGGCGGTACCACTGCCACTGACGTCCTAATATAAATATCCACTGGCGTCCACTAAAATTTATTTACCCGAAGGGGACAAATTTATTTATTGCATTAAAATCCCTAAGTTTCTTGCCTAGGCAGTTGGCAGGACGCCAGTGGCAGTGGTACCGCCACTGCCTGCTCCCTCCTTCGGAGTATGTAAACCCCTTCGGGCAACTAAAGTTTATCGCAGTATTAACATCCTATATTATATACTCCGAAGGAACTTGTTAGCCGATAGGCGAGGCAACTGCCACTAAAATTTATTTGCCCGAAGGGGACGTCCTTCGGAGTATATAAATATAGGATTTTAATACTCCGAAGGAGGCAGTTGGCAGGCAACAAATTTATTTATTGTCCCGTAAGGGGAAGGGGACAAATTTATTTATTGCCCGTTAGGGGTTAGCGAAGGAGGGTAATTAATTATTAAATTAATATATTTATATATTATAAATTTTTATAATGAGGTTTAAAAGGTAACGTGGGAATTCAACCACGTTACCTTTAGTTGAGTTTTATAGCTAAAACTCTTATTATATACCCATAAGGGTTAAAAATGAAGGAGGTGAGCCAGGGCCACCTTCCAGTAGCCCTACCTTGTTACGACTTCACCCTAGTCACTAGCCCTGCTTTAGGCGCCCCCCTCCCGAAGGTTAGGGTAACGACTTGGAGCAGAACCAGCTTCCATGGTGTGACGGGCGGTGTGTACAAGACCCGGGAACGTATTCACCGCCATATAGCTGACTGGCGATTACTAGCGATTCCGGCTTCATGTAGGCGAGTTGCAGCCTACAATCCGAACTGAGGTTGGGTTTAACAGAGCCGCTAGCTCTCACGAGTCGCTTCTGATTGTCCCAACCATTGTATTACGTGTGAAGCCCAGGATGTAAGGGGCATGCTGACTTGACGTCATCCTCACCTTCCTCCAGCTTACACTGGCAGTCTCTTTAGAGAACCAAATGGCAACTAAAGACGAGGGTTGCGCTCGTTATGAGACTTAACTATACACTTCACAGCACGAGCTGACGACAGCCATGCACCACCTGTGTTCAAGTCCGTTAGGGCACCCTCCCATTTCTGAGAGGTTCTTGACATGTCAAACCCTGGTAAGGTTCTTCGCGTTGTATCGAATTAATCCACATAATCCACCGCTTGTGCGGTCCCGTCAATTCCTTTGAGTTTCACTCTTGCGAGCATACTCCCCAGGCGGGAGACTTAACGCGTTAGCTACAGCACTGCTTGCGGCAGCACTTAGTCTCCATAGTTTACGGCTGGGACTACTAGGGTATCTAATCCTATTCGCTCCCCCAGCTTTCGTCTCTCAGTGTCAGTTTCGGCCCAGCAGAGCGCCTTCGCCACTGGTGTTCCTCCATATCTCTACGCATTTCACCGCTCCACATGGAATTCCCTCTGCCCCTACCGTACTCAAGCTCGTGAGTACTCCAATGCCGGTCCAAGGTTGAGCCCTGGTATTTGACATTAGACTTTACGAGCCACCTACAGACGCTTTACGCCCAATCATTGCGGACAACGCTTGCACCCTCTGTATTACCGCGGCTGCTGGCACAGAGTTAGCCGGTGCTTATTCCTCAGATACCGTCAGAACTTCTTCTCTGAGAAAAGCAGTTTACGACCCACAGGCCTTCTTCCTGCACGCGGCATTGCTCCGTCGCTTGCGCCCATTGCGAAAAATTCCTCACTGCTGCCTCCCGTAGGAGTCTGGGCCGTGTCTCAGTCCCAGTGTGGCTGATCATCCTCTCAGACCAGCTACTGCTCGTGGCCTTGGGAGGCCGTTACCCCCACCAACTAGCTAATCAGACGCAAGCCCCTCTATCGGCGGTTTTTCACCTTTCACTCCTCAGCTGTATGGGGTATTAGCAACAGTTTCCCAATGTTATCCCCCTCCGATAGGTAGGTTCTTACGCGTTACGCACCCGTTCGCCACTACACAAATTGCTTTGCTCGTTCGACTTGCATGTGTTAAGCATGCCGCCAGCGTTCGTCCTGAGCCAGGATCAAACTCTCCATGGATACTCTTTAAAGTTTAAATTTTGTCGGGATTTTAAACCCTTTTGATTTTTTTATGATTGTTAGAACATTCCCAGTGTTTTTAATTTAACTTTTTTATTTTTTTTTGTCAAATTTTTATTTTTTTTTTAATAAAAATTTCTAATAACAAGCTGCTCCGCAGTAAAATAATAATTGTTTTCCCCTTCCCCTTACGGGACAATAAATAAATTTGTTGCCTGCCAACTGCCGATATTTATATACTAGGATGTTAATACTGCGATAAACTTTAGTTGCCCGAAGGGGTTTACATACAATTTATTTATTGTACCACTGCCACTAATATTTATATTCCCGTAGGGGACGTCCTCCTTCCCCTTCGGGCAAGTAAACTTAGGAGTATGTAAACCTGCTAACGCAGCAAATAAATTTTATTCTAAGTTTACTTGCCCAATATTTATATTAGGACGCCAGTGGCGTGGTACCGCCACTGCCTGCTTCCTCCTTCGGATATGTAAACCCCTTCGGGACTAAAGTTTATCGCAGTATATAAATATAGGCAGTTGGCAGGCAACTGCACTGTCGTCTATTTTAACACTCGAAGGAGGCAGTGCAGGCAACTGCCACTAAAATTTATCCCACGAAGGGGACGCCCGAAGGGGAAGGGGAAGGAGGTTGATAGAGGGTTTTTTTGGTTTAGTGTCTCTACCGGCAGTATAGAATTGTCTGTGATGTCATAAATGACAAAATAATAAAGAGCGTTTTTCAGTTTTTGTTTTTTAGTAAACTCGTACCAAAATTGACTTGTTAAACGTTTTTTTGACGTTCGACCTAACAAGGTTTTAGGTCTTACATTTTCTTGTGACCAGCTATTTAAATCGATTTTCGCTAAGTCAACAAGTTGATGAGTTTTGCATTTTTTAGCTTGCTCGGGTTCGAGGGTATATTCTAAACCCTGCACAAAATTAAACCCTTTGGGTCACTTTGTACAATCATAATCGCGCCACGCGTAAAATGTATTGGTCTTTAACCGCTTGTAGTGCAGTGCTTTTTTGTTTACGCGATTCTTTAATTTTTTTAGCTGACGACGTAAACCCCGAGCGAGGTAATGAAGGTGTTGCGGTAGGAACTGGAGGCATACCTGGTAGAGGAATACCTCCTCTCATTACAGCCAATGGAATTGGATTATATACATTTACTTCAATTGGACTATTGGTACCGTTTACCTTAGGACTTAAAACACAAAACCAACAAATTAAAATCGTTGTTAAAAGTAAAATAAGCGAAACAAATAAGCTAGTAATTTTTTGTTGTTTGAAGCATATCATATCTCGCAAAGCTCGTTCATGGTTAAACGATAGTAGATGATCCTCTGATGGAGTATCTCACGATGCTCGATCAATATCATCATATAAACAACTAAAATTGTTAGTTTCTTTTACTTTTTTATACCAGACAGCCAACATTTTGTTAGGATCCTCTGATGGAGTATCTCGCGATGCTCGATCTTGGTTTTTCTTAATTAGTAAACTATAGATAAATTTTAAAACAACCAATACTTCAGTTTGCTGTAGATAATTTACAGTACCAAATTCTAAATCTAAATCTTGTAAAAAGGTAATTAGAGTAACTTTTCTTTGGGGTAAAGATTTAGTATTTAACCAATTCAAGATACTAAGGTGAATAATAGATTGCTCACGAGTAGAACTGTTTACATATAGCTTAAACAAAAAAATAAGACCTTCTGTCGAATTTTTTAGATACAAGCAGTACTTATTTACTAAAAGTTTAAACTGGTTTTCTGTTTTTATATTCAAACCATTAAAATGTTCTACTAAACTGTCTTGTACGCTATAAATATCATTATTTGTCATAAATATAAATAAATGTAACTTTTGTTGTCGATCCTAAAATAATCTGTCCGGAAATATAATTTAAAAATCTTAAAAATTTTTAAATACATTTAAATATATTATATATTACTTTTTTTAAATATATTATATATTACTTTTTTTAAATATATTATATATTACTTTTTTTAAATATATTATATATTACTTTTTTTAAATATATTATATATTACTTTTTTTAAATATATTATATATTACTTTTTTTTAGTAAACTTTGACAAGCTTTACATCCCTACCCTACTTCCCAACAAATCTATCGGCAAAGCCGATTCCCAAAGGGGACAAGGAATGTAAATAGTCCATCGGCTTCCCCCATACCCTAATACCCTGAAAGGGTATATATCCCCGTAGGGGATGGAAGGGTATGATTGAGCGTCGTCCCCAAAGGGGAAGAAATTTGAGCTAGAGGATACGTCGGTCGCCTGAAAATAGTTGCTTCCCCAAAGGGGACAACCAAAGCTTGTCTTTTAAATGAAATGTCTCTTTCCCCAAAGGGGACCAGAGGAAAGCTTGTCTTTATGAGCCGTCCCCGAAGGGGTGAGGAAAGAAAGGGCAGTTGAAGAAATGTATTTTAGGACGTCCCCTTCCCCTTCCCCGAGAAAGAGTAAACTTAGGGATTTCAATCCGTAGTTAGGACGTCCTCCTTACGGAGTATTTAAAATCCCGGAGGGGATTAAATTTGTATGTTAATTTTTTGTATATTTTTAAGAATTTTATTATTATTATTATTATTATTATTATTATTATTATTATTATTATAAAACCGTATTACTATTCGTATTAGGTACCCCATTATATATTATACATTAAAAAAATAAAAAATTTTTTTTTATTTTATTTTTTTTATTTTATTAATTATTTTATTAATTATTTTATTAAATACCATGTGTGTATTCTAAATAGGTTTATTGGGGTACTTTATTTTACACTTTATTTTACACTTTATTTTACACTTTATTTTACACTTTATTTTACACTTTATTTTACACTTTATTTTACACTTTATTTTACACTTTATTTTACACTTTATTTTACACTTTATTTTACACTTTATTTTACACTTTATTTTACACTTTATTTTACACTTTATTTTACACTTTATTTTACACTTTATTTTACACTTTTTTAATATGAATTAAATTAAATTAATTTAATTTAATTTAAGAGAACCAATTACTGGTATAATTTGGAAAATAAAATACATTTAATCTGGTAATTTATTTGGTAATTTGGTCAAAATTATAATAGTTTTTATTTGATTTTTTTGAATTGAATTTAAAAAGACATCCCCTTACAGTATTCTTGCAAACCTTACGGGACAATAAATAAATTTGTTGCCTGCCAACTGCCGATATTTATATACTAGGACGTCCCCTTCCCCTTACGGGATATTTATATACTCCGAAGAGCAAGTAAACTTAGGGATTTTAATGCAATAAATAAATTTGTCCCCTTACGGGAATATAAATATTAGTGGACGTCCCCTTCGGGCAAATAAATTTTAGTGGCAGTTGCCTCGCCTATCGGCTAACAAGTTCCTTCGGAGTATATAAATATAGGACGTCAGTGGCAGTTGCCTGCCAACTGCCTATATTTATATACTGCGATAAACTTTAGTTGCCGAAGGGGTTTACATACTCCGAAGGAGGAAGCAGGCAGTGGCGGTACCACTGCCACTAAAATTTATTTGCCTCCTAACGGAGCATTAAAATCCCGAAGGGGACGTCCTGCCAACTGCCCTTGCCGCAGTATTAACATCCTATATTTATATACTCCGAAGTATATTTATATGCTTCCCCTTCCTTCGGGTATATAAATATTGGGCAAGTAAACTTAGGAGTATATAAATATAGGACGCCAGTGGCAGTGGTACCGCCACTGACGTCCACTAATATTTATATTCCCGTAAGGGGACGTCCTCCTTCCCCTTCCCTTCGGGACGTCCTTCGGGTAAATAAATTTTAGTGAGTTGCCTGCCAACTGCCTAATATAAATATTGGGCAAGTAAACTTAGCATGTTTACATACTCCGAAGGAGGACGCAGTGGCAGTGGTACAATAAATAAATTGTATGTAAACCAGTGCCAAGCATGTTTACATACTCCGAAGGACGCCAGTGGAGTGGTACAATAAATAAATTGTATGTAAACCTGCTACCGCAGCAAATAAATTTTATTCTATTTTAATACAATAAATAAATTTGTTGGCAGGCAACAAATTTATTTATTGTCCGAAGGGGAAGGGGACGTCCTGAAGGGAAAGGTGCAACTACCTGGGAATTTTACCGATTAAATTAACCTTTTAAATAATTTTTTAAAAATACTTTTTTAATACCTTGTTTTGTTCTTAAAGAAACTGTATCTCGTGGACGACAAATATAATTTGGCGTTTTCACACTCTTATTATTTACTCGCACGTTTCCTTTAGTTTTTTGCTGAAAAAATAAAATTAGTATTTAACACATTATTAAATACACGTTTAACGGCGTCCTTTATTTTAAAGTAAATAGATTAAATAGCTAATATGACATATATAATGTATGTGTAATTAAAATAAATTGGCTCTTTAAGAAGAAAACAACTTAATGGTGTCCAAATATTTATTTTAATTACACATAAAAAATTAAATTATTTTAATGAAGCAGCTTTACTAATAGCTTCTGTAATGTTACCTACTAAGTAGAATGCTTGTTCTGGTAAATCATCTAATTCACCAGCGAAAATTTTACCAAAACCTTCAATAGTTTCAGCTAAAGAAACATATTTACCAGGTGAACCTGTAAATACTTCAGCTACGAAGAATGGTTGTGATAAGAAACGTTCAATTTTACGAGCACGAGCTACAATAAGTCTGTCTTCTTCAGATAATTCATCTAAACCTAGAATAGCAATAATATCTTGTAATTCTTTGTAACGTTGTAAAGTTTTTTTTACGCTTTGTGCAGAATCATAGTGTTTTTCACCAAGAATCCACGGTTGTAACATAGTTGAAGTTGATTCTAATGGGTCAACCGCAGGGTAAATACCTTTAGCAGCTAAGTTACGAGAAAGTACTGTAGTAGCATCTAAGTGAGCGAATGTTGTAGCAGGAGCAGGGTCAGTAAGGTCATCTGCAGGTACATATACAGCCTGAATCGATGTGATAGAACCATCTTTAGTTGAAGTAATACGTTCTTGAAGACCACCCATTTCTGTAGCTAAAGTAGGTTGGTAACCTACAGCTGATGGCATACGACCTAATAAAGCAGATACTTCAGCACCAGCTTGTACGAAACGGAAAATGTTATCAATGAAGAATAATACGTCTTGTTTGTTAACATCACGGAAATATTCAGCCATTGTTAAAGCTGTTAAAGCAACACGCATACGAGCACCTGGTGGTTCGTTCATTTGACCGTATACAAGAGCTACTTTTGAATCAGATAAGTTCTTTTCAACAATAACACCAGATTCTTTCATTTCTGTGTAAAGGTCGTTACCTTCACGTGTACGTTCACCAACACCAGCAAATACAGAAACACCACCGTGTGCTTTAGCAATGTTGTTGATCAGTTCCATAATTAAAACTGTTTTGCCTACACCAGCACCACCGAAAAGACCAATTTTACCACCACGACGGTATGGAGCTAAAAGGTCTACAACTTTAATACCTGTTTCAAAAATTGATAAACGAGTATCTAAATCAACGAAAGCAGGAGCTGTACGGTGAATTGGTAAAGTTTCTTCAACTTTAACATTACCCATGTTATCTACAGGTTCACCTAGAACGTTGAAAATACGTCCTAAAGTTACTTTACCTACAGGAACACTTAACGGTTTACCAGTATCTACAACTTCCATACCACGCATTAAACCTTCTGTTGGGTTCATAGAAACTGCACGTACACAGTTATCACCTAAAAGTTGTTGAACTTCACAAGTAACAGCCATTTCTGTACCTGCTGAGTTTTTAGCACGAATAGTTAGAGCGTTGTAAATATTTGGTACTTGGCCTTTAGCAAATACGATATCTAAAACAGGACCAATAATTTGTACAATACGTCCCATGTTTTTTGTTTCAATAGAATCACTCATAGTAAGTGGAATTAATATGCCCCAAGGCATTCATATTTTAACTTATTTTACTTAAATTCTTACGTATAAACCCCGAAGGAAACTTTATCTTAGGTAATTTGAAATAAGAACCTCCTCCTTCCCCTTCGGGCAAGTAAACTTAGCATGTTTACATACTCCGAAGGAGGACGCCAGTGGCAGTGGTATCGCCACTGCCTAGTATGTAAACATTGTGGCTTTACTTTCAAAAAGGCAGGAAATACTGAGAGTGTAACTTGTTATAAATTTAAAATTTATATAAAAGGAAGCTCAAACATATAGTAGAATTTATATATAAAAAGTATTATTCACTAACGCTTATTTTTTAGTTTTTTCATTTAACTATATATATTAATATATTATATAAATATTCCAAAACATTGTACTCATCTTTAGAGATGCAAAGCATCTTCTTTATTTATAAGCATACAATGTCTTGGAATATAAAATTAGTAAAAATATGGCATATTTTTAAATAGCTGGTGGAGAATTTTGAATTAAATTTTTATATTCTTGTACCACTTTAGTTAATTGTTGTGTTGAATAAGCTTGAGAAAGTTTCTTTTTCAATACTTTAATATTATGTTTTTCAATTAAATATTTACGTGGCATAATACCAACTGGTTGAACATTAATTTTTTGTTTTAAACTTGTTTTTTTAATATTGATTGATTTTAATTTTGGCATTTCAACAATTTCTAAACGTAAATAATCACCTGGCCATGTAAATCCACCGTTTTGTGGAATATAGCGTTGAAGAGGTTTTAAAACTTGTTGGAATTCACGACGACGTAATTGACGTAATCGTAATGGATTCGTTTTAACACGTTTATTTGATTTTGTTTTTGAAGCTGCACTTGAACGTGTATTGTCTTTACGTTTTTGTTTTGTACGGCTTGAAGGTCTCCAACGTAAATCATCTTCTTCAATTGAATTAACATTATTTGTAATTAGAGCATTTCCTGTTAAAGTAGTATTGGTATTAAATTTTGTACGACGTGGGAAAATTAAACCATCTTTTTTAATAAAACGTTTTCTATGGTATTTACGACGTGGTTTAACACGTTTTCTTAATGTGAACTCTTTATTTACACCATTTGTTTGTTTTGAACTATCCATTAAAGCTAATAAAGTCGTTTTTTTCAATGTTTTTAATGGGTTGCGTTTTAGATAACGATTACGTGGTAAACGATATTGTTGATCAAAAACAGAAATATAATGTGATGGTAAAACTTCCGTTAATAAAGGTCCTGTTGGTGAATACATTAATTGATTTGGCATTTGTTTTAATAATTTATAACGTTTTTTGATACGACGTGCTACAAGTTTTTTAGTTTTAATTTGATTTTGTTTTTGTTGTGAAGATTTTAATGGCTGTAAATTTTTCAGACTAATAATTAAAGTTTTCTTTTTGATATTATTATTACCTGCTTTTGTATTATTAACCCAAGTTTTTAAAATGCTATGACGGAACTCAAAACGTCTCCATCCTAACGGAGCATAAAAACTTTGATTTGTTGTAATAAATTGATCAATATTATATGAATTAAATGGCATTTCTGTTTGCCAATATAAGAAAGATCCTTCGTTTAAACCTTGAATTGGAGGATTTGTAAAATTGATTTCTTGTGGATTATTGTTAACACTTAAACCAGCATCACGGCGTGATAATAAACGATTGGTTACAACAAATTTTTTTAATGATTCATCCCAACCCGCATAAAATGGTAACGTAGTCGTCATTGATGTAATATCAAAAGATTTTTCCCCTTCTGGCAAGTAGACTTGATTAGTTTCTACTTTTACGCTTTCAGTTACAATATTTTGATTCATTGATGCAGACGTTGATATTTGATTTGATGAATTTAAATTATCTAATAAATTACGTGAAGTTGTTGGCGATGCCATGTTTGTAGATGGCACACTATTTGTATTTGATAATGGTTTAAATGAAACATTTTTATTTGTTAATGTAGAATTATTTACTTGTAAATTGCTTAAATAACGTGGTAAGAATGAATTCCACCACCATTGTCTTAATTCGTTCGTCGCTTTAAATTTTTTCAATTTTTTATTCATTACACGTAATTTACCATTTCCATGAGTATGGCGTTTTCTATATTTATAATGATTACGACTAAATTGATGACGTGAACGTTTTTTCCAACTATGTCTACTACGTTTTTTAATTTGTGATTTTTTTAGAGAATTTGTTAATTCTTGTTTACGTTGAATAGTTAAATTTAAACTGTCTTGTTTTTCTTCTTTTGTAATAAATGCGCCTTGTAAAGTTGTAATATTATCAATTTTTGTTAAATTATCTAAACCTACTAAACGTGGTTTACGTGTAGCTGTTAAATAACGTGCTAAAGATAATGAACGATAACGACGACCTTTTGATGATATTTTTTTACGTAATTTTTTGGCAAAAAAAGTTTGCCATACGTTGTTATTACTATCAACAAAACTATTAAATTGCACATTATTTGTCTCTTTAGGTAAGTAAGCTTGATTATCTTGTTTTTTACGTAATACAGTACTATCAATCACTGCACTTGAACCTGTTGGAACATTTCTTAATAAATAATCTGAAATTTCGTAATTCCCATATAAAGTTTGATATAAATTCGATTTTTCAGTTTCTACTTTTTTACTTAAAGCTGCTAATTTTTTATTAACAACAGCAATTTGCTTTTTAAAACGATCACGTTTACGAGCACTTTTACGTTTTGTAATAACCCGTTGCTTTGTACGCCACCATTGTAAATCTTTATCTGTTTTAACTCTTAAAAGTTGAGTTTGATTATATAAACTTGATTTAAAATTTGTAATAATGGTTTGTAATACAGTTTGAATTTTATTTACGCCAATAGATTTAATTAATGTATTTTTTTGAGTAGTTGTTTCATTATTAGTTAATTGATTAATTACATTTAATTTAGTTAAAATAGCATTTTCAGTTTTAATAGTATACGCATTTGTTAAATTCCCATATGTTGTTTTAATTTTATCAGATGGCATTATACCAGATAAACTAATACTTTCATTAACAGCTTTTTGCATTGCTGTTGTTAAAACTTTATCTGGAGAAGAAATATTAGGATCCTGTACTGGAGTATTTTGTAGTTTACTAATAGATCCTTTATCACTATTTAACCAAACTTTTAATTTTTCTAAACGTTTATTTAATTCTTTTGTTTGTTCTTGATTTAATTGTTCACGTTTTTCAATACGATGTGTAATATAATTTTTTAAAAATGTTTGATCATGAATACGTTTTTTACATTCTTTAATTAATTTTACAAATAATTCACTATAAACAAAATTTAATTTTGGTTGTGATGTGGCAGCTTCCCCATCGGAATTTAATGAAGTCAACGTACTTTCTACCACATTTTTACGAAGAGCATTTTGCATAGTTGTTAAACCAATTAACGTACTAGATTGATTAACAATATCAAATGAAGATGAAGGTACTGGAAGTTGCGTTGTTCTTAGAGAATTATCAATGAATGTCGTTGTTGAGTTTACACTTATATTAGACGTTTGATTTGTTTGAAGATTAGTTCCATTATAATAATCAGTTAATAATTCTTCATGGAAATATAAATTGTCTTTTAGTTTATTATCATTATAAAGTGGTTGATCGAATTTTAATGTGTAAAAATCGCCTTGTTTTGGTGTAATAGCAAATAAATGACGAATTTTTTTAAAAGTACCTTGGAATTGTTGATTATATGCACGATTGGCAAAACTTTTAGTCCCACCAATATTTGTTTTCATTGTTTTATAATGTTGCATATACGTATACCAACGTAATGTATCATAATGTTCCGATAATAAGAATCTTCTAATATGTAAAGCACGTTCTTCATTTTTTGTTAAAAAATGCGATTTAGGTTGTCTATTTATAAATGCATCTACATCAAATTTCATTAATAAACGATTAAATGGTGTATAATACCAATGTTGAAGAACATCTTTATAAATTTGATGACGATAACGACTTGCACGTTTTCCTAGAACTGTATATGAATGTGTTGGTTTAGTTATTAATGAATTCTCTCCATCTGCTCCGTACATTGGAACTTCATTTCCACCAAGTGGATTTGCTAAGTTATTTTGATTTATATTTGTTTTAGTATTATCTAGTGTATTATTGAAATTCTGCTGATTTGAAGGCATTACTAAAATACGTTGTTTTCGTGATTTTTTACGGAAACCACGACGTAATGAAGCTACATACAATGTTTTTCTCCAACGTAAAGTTGGTTTATAATAATAAAAACCACGTTTCATTAAAGCTTTAAAATATGGAGCTTGATTGCCAACAGTTAATTTACGCATAGGCATTGTACCATAATAACGTAATTTACGTTTAAATGCTTCTTCTTTTTGTAAATAAACATTTAATGGTCGCACTAAAGTTAATGGGGCAGTTGTAGTAAGAGTTGAATTGTTGTTATATTGTGTACGTAATTCTAAAAGTTTACGTTCTTTTAGTGACAATTTTTGATTAATTGTAATTAATTTTAATGATTTTGCGTCTGGTGTTACTAATATTTGTTTAGCTACATTTCTAAATAATTGGTATGATTTACGTGTTGTTCCATTTTGTAATGGTTGAATTTTTGAAAAAATGGATTTCCAACGTTTTGAATAAATAAACTGTGATTTATATTTTGTAGTTAAATTTGTTTCTTTTGAATTTAATAATTTTAGATTTAAACGCGTATTCACATTACGTACAAATTTACGTAAAGCAGAGTTTGTATAAATTAAACCAGGTTTAATTGTTCGTTTTGTTTGTAAATCTGTTGGTAATAACGTTGCTTGTGTATTAGTTAATACCAATCCTTCTATACCTGTAGACGAATTATTTATGTTACCTAACGAAAAAGTAGAGTTTAAGGCCTTTTTACTCTCTGTCGATGCTAATGGACTAGTAGAGATAAATTTATTACGGGCTTCAGCTGGATTAGTTTGCATAGCTGCTCGATCATGGAAATTTGGATGATAAAACTGTTCAAATAAAATTCTAAAAAATTCAACCCGAGGTCCACTTGCAGCTTTAGTTGATGTTTCTAATGATGGATTTGCAGGATTATTTAATTGTTTTTTTAATGAACGCATCCAGGGGCCAGGAAATAATCTAAAACGAATTTGGTGATTTCGCATTTTTCTTCTTAACCAAAAACGATCAAAACCATAATTTAAATCTTCAATAGTTAAAAAATCATAAACACCTTGATCATATGTGGATGCATCAAATGCTTGATATTTAATTAAACGTTGTTTCCAACGTTCTCGTCTAGCATGCACACCGTCACGAATACGTGAGTTTTTGTCAGTAGGGTTTAAATTTAAAAAAGCGGTTTCTGTTATTAATTTATCTGGATCAGATTGTGATTTCTTTTGATTTAAAATACGGTCTTGAGGCACTAAACCAATTGGATTTGTGATTGTATAATCTAGCCCGTAATATGGAATGCTTGCAATCGCACAAAGCATTGTGGCATATAAGAAAGTGAAATTTAAAATTTTATAATAAGAACTTGTTGAAATTTTTAAAGAAGATTTTGTTGTTATCCATAAATAAATCGAAAAAGCTGGATTTTCCCAAAACCAACAAGTAAATTGTAATAAACTAAAACTACCAAATAAAATACCAAGTAAATAAGCTCCATGAATTAATAAGAATTGTGGATAATTATCAACAGGGAAACCTTCTAAAATTGAAGCATCTGGTCCAAATGATAAATTACTAATAAATGGATAAATACAACTTTGTTCTGTAAGAGCTAATAAAAAGTTTAATAAAAATATTTTCCATTTTGATAAATCTTCTAAAGCCATACGACGTTCTTTTGAACTATCCCAAATGTATTTTACTAATAGAACAAAACCTAATAAATAACGGAAAATATCTAAAGATAACCATGGGATTACAAAAAAACGCCAACCTAAAATAATGCTAGCTAACCATAAAAAATTACCTGCAAGTGTACCAAGGCCAGCCATATAACCAGCTTCTAACCCTTGCATAACAAAACGACGTAAAGTAATTAAATGTGATGTTGATGTAGGTAAAATTAAAAATAAACTATTAATAATACCAATTACAAACTTCTCAAAAATAACTAAACTTGGATTAGTTGTTGTATTTACACTTGTTTCTAAAAATGTAAAAGCATTATGAAAATAACCATCTAAAACAGAAACTTCTGAAATCATGGCTGAAGCAATATCAGGAATAATTATTGGAATACTCCAAATATTGTTTAAAAATGAAAAACTAAAAAAATTTTTAAAAAATTCCCCTATTGAAAATATAAAATAGGTAAAAACCGCACCAAATTCGGTATAATTTTTTAGAGGTTCGATTTCAATTAATTTATGTGTAATTTCAACATAATCTTTAACTGAAGTAACAAGTGACATAAAAGTAAATGTTATCATATTTAAAAAAAATGCTTTAAATTGATTGGCTCTAAACGTTCTCTTTCCTTTTCATCCATCTGCGTATAATTATACGTGCTGTGCAGCCTTTGAGGGAAATATGTCCAACTGCTAAGGACGTCCTAAGTTTACTTGCCCAATATTTATATTCCCATAAGGGGCAAAGCATGGTAGAATGTAAACCTGCTAGTGCAGCCTCTAACGAGTAAGTAAACTTCTTCGGGCGTGCAAGGCAGCAAATAAATTTTATCCCGCTACTGCACTTACGTTCTAACAAAGTATATAAATATATATCTCGTTAGGGGAAGGGGAGAAGCTTAAAGCTTGTTGGAGGTTCTTTAGTTTCCTCATGCTTTGCCCCTTAAGGGACGTCAGTGGCATTGAAGCATTTTACTTAGTCGCAAGAGTCCAAGCATTAAATTAAGTTAACTTCACTTTTGGGGCTGTCAGTTAACTTTAATTAACTGCAAACGCAAAACATTGAGTAACTAAATTCGCTTAAGGGCCGCTAAGCAGTTGTGGTTGCCCAAAGTCGCAACAATCAACAACTTTGCCATTTGTGGATGCTAACTTGTGTGGAAGTGCACAGTAAGACAAAGTAAATGGATTTTGGAAAAGGAAAAAAGATGTTAGTGGCTGTTGATATTGAGATGCGCAAAATTGCACTATCAACTGCCTAATTTATATGCAGAGCTTGCACTCTCTAAAGAGAGATAAGAATAATCTGCAAATTAAAAAAAATAGCTCAGAACTTTGAATTCTAGTTAATTTTGGGATATTAAAAAAAGAATTTAACATTTATTTGTAAATATAAAAATTCTATAACTTTTAAACTTAATATATATTATATTGATTTTTATTTATGGTATAGATTCCCTCGGAATGGCAGTGACAAGCTACTGATCTCCTCTTTAATGTCCAACACATCTATGTAAAGCATAGATCAAGTAAACCAGTTTGGAATGACAGTGCATATTTATATACTAGGACGTCCCCTTCGGGTAAATAAATTTTAGTGGCAGTGGTACCGCCACTGCCTATTTTACTACTCCGAAGGGGTTTGCCGATAGGCGAGGCAGCCTCTAACCTCTAGCGAGTAACTAAAGTGGGCTGCAAGGCAGCAAATAAATTTTATAGGACGTCCCCTTACGGGAATATAAATATTAGTGGCAGTGGTACCGCTACTGCCTGCTCCGCAGTATTAACATCCTATATTTATATACTCCGAAGGAACTTGTTAGCCGATAGGCGAGGCAACTGCCTCCTTCCCCTTCGGGCAAGTAAACTTAGGAGTATATACATATCGGCAGTTGGCAGGCAACTGCCTCCTTCGGAGTATATAAATATCGGCAGTTGGCAGGCAACTGCACTGACGTCCACTAATATTTATATTCCCGTAAGGACAAATTTATTTATTGCATTAAATCCGAAGGACGTCCACTGCCGTCCGTTAAGGAAAGGTTAAGAAGCTCCAACTTCTGTTGGAGGTTCTTTAGTTATCCGTAAGGCGTTTATGATACGCATCTGTTTCTTTTAATATATAACGTGGAATTTACCACCTCCAATAACTACTATGCAAATCTTAGCTGGAAAAGTTAAAATTTAAACGCTCTTTAATCACGTGATTAAAGAGCGTTTAAATTTTATAAAAAATTTTTATTTTTTACCTGCTGTTTTTGCAGCTGTTTTTGACCCCATTTTAACACCATATTTTGAACGACTTTGAACACGGTTTTTAACACCAGCTGTATCTAAACTACCACGTACAATGTGATAACGTACACCAGGTAAATCTTTAACTCGACCACCACGTACTAATACTACTGCGTGTTCTTGTAAATTGTGGCCAACACCTGGAATATAAGCTGTTACTTCAAATCCTGTAGTTAAACGAACCCTAGCAACTTTACGAAGTGCAGAGTTTGGTTTTTTTGGTGTAACTGTATAAACACGAAGACAAATACCACGACGTTGTGGACAAGATTTAAGAGCAGGTGATTTTGTTTTCTTTGTGATTTTTTTTCGAGCAGAACGAATTAATTGTTGAATTGTAGGCATAAAAGCAAATTTTTGATAGATTTTTAAATGTAAGCTATGGCTTACTATTATCCTTCTTTAAAAAGCCTTTAACAGCCTCTTAAAAGGTAAGGTTAGAATCTACCACTAAAATCATAAAAAGTCTACTATAATTTATAATTAAAGAGAATATTTGTTAAATTAGCTAACAAAAATTTATAGTAGTATACTAATAAAAATGATTCCACATCATGTATAGTTTGAAATAGCTTATTTCACCGTGAGGGTAAATAAATGTGACTGACACACTCCAGTGTGTCAGTCATAATTATCAGGTTATCCACAATTTTAATTAAAATGAAAATACAAGTGGATCAGGGAAATAACGGTTAATTTCAATTAATAAACCTGCTGTAAAAGTAAACCAAATAGTAGCAATTACAGGTGCTGTTGATAAATAAGTAGTAAAATCTTTCATAAAGTAATTCTTAATTCTTAAAGTAACGACATAAAATAAAAAACTAGTTCAAAGAATGCATAATTTAGTATTTTAGTAGATTTAAATATTAACTTTAACAGTTATGCGTAAAGAGTGAATTGCTTAATGCATTAAGCTTAGTTAATGTTGAGGTTAACTATATCATTCATTAAAAGTTAATAAGATTTTAATTTAAGTTCTATATTATCAACTACTTACTAGTTGATAATATAGAACTTAAATATAAAAGTTTTAATTTTTCTTAATATGTAGTTGGCAGTTATTCTAAATTAAACTAGGTAAAAGATTTCACTTCTTTTAGCTAGAAAAAAAGATTAGTGGTGATCTGCTAAAGCTTCATTAATGTAAGCACCCGCTAAAGTTGCAAAAACTAACGCTTGGATAGCACTAGTAAATACACCTAAAAGCATAATTGGAATAGGAATAATTAATGGAACAAGCGCAACAAGAACGCCAACAACAAGTTCATCTGCAAGAATGTTACCAAAAAGTCGGAAGCTTAATGATAACGGTTTCGTGAAGTCCTCTAATACGTTAATAGGTAATAAGAACGCCGCTGGTTCTACATAGCGACTAAAGTAACCTAAACCTTTTTTGCTAATACCGGCATAGAAGTATGAAATTGATGTTAAAAGTGCTAGTGCTACAGTTGTATTAATATCGTTTGTTGGAGCTGCTAATTCACCGTTTGGAATTTCAATTAAACGGTATGGTAATAAGGCACCTGACCAGTTAGAAACGAAAATAAATAAGAAAATAGTACCTAAAAATGGTACCCATTTTAAATAATCTTCTTCACCAATTTGTGTTTTTGCTAAATCACGAATAAATTCTGTTACAAGTTCTGTAAAGTTTTGGAAACCATCAGGAGTTGATTTTAAATTCGTATTTCCTAAAAAGCTTAAAACTGCAAGAATACCTAAAACAACCCAAGAAGTAATTAGTACTTGACCGTGTAATTCATAACCACCTAATTCCCAGTAATAGTGCTGACCTACAGATACTTCAGCAATTTCTAATAAAGGATTCATAAAAATGTAATAAAATTCTTACCAATTATTGGAAAGATATTAATATTTTTAATAATAACCACTATAAATAATGACCAGTTATTATCTATTTTTTTAAACAATTGTACTTACGTATTATATTGCTGTGCATGTGACAGAAGAATATGGTGAATACAAAGATAGTTCTCTACCTAAAAGCGATTACAGTATTAAACAGGTGAGTCCTTTAAAAAGGTCGGTCAAGCATTATAGCATTCCCAAAAATGATGTATATTTGCAAGAAGAACAATTCTAGCTTTACGAGTATTAGGAACTCATATTTGAGTGTCTCTTTTTTGGATAACTTATGCTGTTTAACAGCCTCACAGTTTGCCAAGCTTTAACCGTATTAGGTATGCTTTGTATTATTGTTAGCCCTAAGGAGGACACGTAAGTAAGGTTATGTTACAAGAAAAAATTGTAAAACATATTTGTTTAAAATCTGGTATATACATCCTATGGATTGATGCAAAAGTCTAAATAAACTGCTATTTTCATAACAAATATATAAAAAGATGGATTGTTGGAAAACAAACCATCTAAAACGCTATGTGGAAGCTTGATAAGGGCTTCAAATTTTTTCGAATAGGCAGTAACTTGCCACTAACATCTTTTTTACGGAGTATGTAAATCCCGTAAGTGAGTTGAGGCATAGCCAACTGCCTAAACAAAAAATTTAAATTTGATTATAGAGAAGAACCTAAACCAACATAAGAATCCATAGAAGAAACAGCTAATTGCGCCAATAGCTAAAGTACCTTCTTCAGTACCAACAAGCCATAGAGGGATACGTCCAGTAGTTCCAGTATTAGACATAAATATAAAAATAATTTCATTATTTATTATAAAAATTTAAACGCTCTCCAATTGATTTACAACCTTGCAATACAAAAATACCAACAGTTAAGGCTAATTCTGTATTATCAGAAGGGGACAGGAGGCAAGACATTTATAGACTCAACGGAGCAAAGATCCCTTTAAAGCATATAAATATCGATTGCTATTCCCTTTCAGGTCCATAAATGTCCACTAAAATCTATTTCCTTTTAGTTTACTTGTCTAGGACGCCAGTGGCAGTGGTACCGCCACTGCCTATTTTTGCATTCCTCCGAAGACTTTCTCTTCCCCTTTCGCGGATATTTATATACTCCGAAGGAGGCAGTTGCCTGCCAACTGACTCCGAAGGAGACAGTTGCCTGCTAACTGACTTCGAAGGAGACAGTTGCCTGCCAACTGCCGATATTTATATACTCCGAAGTATATTTATATGCTTCCCCTTCCCCTTCGGTACGTCCCCTTACGGGAATATAAATATTAGTGGCAGTTGCCTGCCAACTGCCTCCTTCGGAGTATTAAAATCCTAATATAAATATTGGGCAAGTAAACTTAGCATGTTTACATACTCCGAAGGAGGACGTCCCCTTACGGGAATATAAATATTAGTGGATATTTATATACTGCGATAAACTTTAGTTGCCCGAAGGGGTTTACATACTCCGAAGGAGGAAGCAGGCAGTGGTACCGCCCCTGCCTATTTTAATACAATAAATAAATTTGTTGGCAGGCAACTGCTACTGGCGTCCTGAAGAGGATCGTAACTGAAAAATAGGGTTTCCAATAGATAAAATTTTAGGCGATTTGTTTCACTTAAGATTTATTTTATTGGGAGTGGTTCACAACTACCGTGATACATCTTCGAAAGTAAGAACAATAGTATCAAATGCATATTTAAATTCAATAATAAACTACAAAAACAATACAAATCACTTTTTATAAAAATAAAAAGCCTTTATTTTGCATTTAAATATAAACGATTTGTTTTTGGGACTTATTAAAAAAATAAGAGCCGTTTATAATGTGGTTTGGAATAATAAAAATCGAAAAAAAGAATTCACTCAAAGAAAAAAACGTTTGACTTTAATTTCGGATAAACTGCATAAAATTTATAGTTTCTACAAAGTTTATCTAGTTTAGGGATATAAATATAGAGCAAATCAATTGAATTGCTATACCCAAAGAGGCAGAGATGTCCTTAAAAATAAATTAAAGTTTTTTCAGACCTAGCTGATTTAATACATTTTGTGTTCTATTAGACTTGTTAATGTATTTTTTTTGAGTATCCTTAATAATATTAAAATATTATTTTTACACGTTACATATATTAGTATTTTATTTTAACGATAAACGCTTTGTGGTTATTAAAATGGATTTACCTCTGTTAGGCTATGGAACTTGATAAAACCGTCCCTTAAGGGGATGTCTTACAAGGATTTAGGATCTGCCATTTGTATTAAGAGTATAGATTTTAATAAAAAACCAAAAGATTTTTAAAAAAGTGGATTGTAAAAATCTTTTTATATGATAAACCACTTCTGTCTTTTTAGACATAATTGAAACTAAAAAGTAAGTTTTTCTGAAAAAATAAAAAGAACTAAAGCAAAATGCAAATAATTGCCTTATACTGCTTTGATTTTTAAAAGTGCTTATACTTTTCAACTACAGTGTAAAAGTATCTTTTTAAACTATAAAAATATATACGTCTTCGTGTCGCACCCACTTAACCAAATGAAAATGATACCTAATTGACCAAAGTGTGCACTGAATACTTTTCTAGAAATTTCTTCTAGATCACTTGTATGACTGTCAAAGTCATGAGCATCTGCGTGAAGGTTCCAAATCCAAGTTGTTGTGTTTGGACCTTTTGACAGAGTACGTGAAAAATGTCCTGGTTTAGTCAGGTAGGATTTGTTTTTTTATTTTTTAATATTTTAAATCCTCCTAAAGAACCGTACATGCGAGTTTTTTCGCATACGGCTCAAGCACTCATGTGATTTTTAGCCCCAAAGGGGCATTTTCTTTTAAATAATAAAGTAATATAAATTACCAATACTAATTAGTATTGGTAATTTATATAAAAATATATTATAGAGCGTTACCACGTGGTAATACTTCTTCAGGGAATACTAAACGTTCGTGTGGTTGGTCTTGAGCAGCCATCCAAGCACGAATACCTTCGTTAAGAAGAATGTTTTTAGTGTAGAATGTTTCGAATTCAGGGTCTTCAGCAGCACGAATCTCTTGTGATACGAAGTCGTAAGCACGTAAGTTTAGAGCTAAACCTACAACACCAATAGCACTCATCCAAAGACCAGTTACTGGAACTAATAACATGAAGAAGTGAAGCCAACGTTTGTTAGAGAAAGCAACACCGAAGATTTGTGACCAGAAACGGTTAGCAGTAACCATAGAGTATGTTTCTTCAGCCTGTGTAGGGTTGAATGCACGGAATGTGTTAGCACCGTCACCGTCTTCGAATAATGTGTTTTCAACAGTAGCACCGTGAATAGCACATAATAAAGCAGCACCTAAAACACCAGCAACACCCATCATGTGGAATGGGTTAAGTGTCCAGTTGTGGAAACCTTGGAAGAATAAAATGAAACGGAAGATAGCAGCTACACCGAAACTAGGTGCAAAGAACCAACCTGATTGACCTAATGGGTAAATTAGGAATACTGAAACGAATACAGCAATTGGTGCTGAGAAAGCAATTGCGTTGTATGGACGTAAGTTTACTGAACGAGCAATTTCAAACTGACGAAGCATGAAACCAATTAAACCAAATGCACCGTGTAAAGCAACGAATGCCCATAAACCACCAAGTTGACACCAACGAGTGAAATCACCTTGAGCTTCTGGACCCCAAACAAATAGAAGAGAGTGAGCCATACTGTTAGCAGGTGTAGAAACAGCTGCTGTTAAGAAGTTACAACCTTCTAAGTAAGAAGTAGCTAAACCATGCGTATACCATGAAGTAACGAAAGTAGTACCAGTTAACCAACCACCTAATGCAAAGTAAGCACAAGGGAATAGTAATAAACCTGACCAACCTACGAATACGAAACGGTCTTGACGAAGCCAGTCATCAGCGTCATCGAACCATGTGCGTTTCTCTTGATATGTACCGATCGCAATTGTCATTGCGTGTATCTCCAAAATAAAAAAACAACTCATCGTTACGTTAAATTTATTATTATTTAATTTTAATCATTGTGTATTTAATATTATAACTTATATAAAATAAAATTAAAAATAAGCATTTTTTACACACATATTTTTAAATAAATCTTTAAACGGGTTATATATAGTTATATATATGGGACTAGAACTGCTTTGTGCATAGTCATCACAATTATTATATTATAAACCATGAATAAAGGTTTTATTATTATGATATAAAAATGCATAAAATTTTTATAAATTTTGCAAGTAAAATATATAATTAGGAAAAAATTTAAAATTTAAAATGTTAGTCAAGTTTACAACTAATACTTTTAATTTTGTATTTTAAGTATTGGACATTTTTGTGGAATTAAATGTACCAAATATCCATTTAATTTCATATGACTCCATATGACTCAAAAAAAATGTTTACTTAAAGGGTGTCAATCTGTTACAATATTGATATACTATGACGCCAGTGACAATTGCCTGGCCTATCCCCTAACGGGAATCTAAATATTGTAGTATTAAAATAGAATAAAATTTATTTGCTGCGGTAGCAGGTTTACATACTCCGAAGGAGGACGCCAGTGGCAGTGGTACCGCCACTGCCTATGTTAATACTGCGATAAACTTTAGTTGCCCAATATTTATATTAGGACGCCAGTGGCAGTGGTACCGCCACTGCCTATGTTAATACAATAAATAAATTTGTTGGCAGGCAACTGCACTAATATTTATATTCCCGTAAGGACGTCCCGAAGGAAGGGGTTTACATACATTTATTTATTGTACCACTTATTTATTGTACCACAATAAATAAATTTGTCCTCCTTCGGAGTATGTAAACATGCTAAGTTTACTTGCCCGAAGGAAGGAGGGAGCAGGCAGTGGCGGTACCACTGCCACTAAAATTTATTTCCTCGGCAGTTGGCAGGTAACTGCCTCTTCGGAGTATATAAATATCCACTAATATTTATATTAGGCAGTTGGCAGGCAACTGCCACTGACGTCCCGTAAGGGGACAAATTTATTTATTGCATTAAAATCCCTAAGTTTACTTGCCTAGGCAGTTGGCAGGCAACTGCCACTAAAATTTATTTGCCCGAAGGGGACGTCCTTCGGAGTATATAAATATCCCGTAAGGGGAAGGGGACGTCCTAGTATATAAACATCCCGTAAGGGGAAGGGGACGTCCTAGGCAAATGAATTTTAGTGGCAAGAGTATTTATTTTTTTGAAAGGGAAGTATATAAATATACTTCGGCATTACACAAAATCTAGCATTTATTTTATTGTTCTCTGTTACAGAATTTTAGTTGTTTAACATATGTTAAATTTAACATGTTAACTATATAAAAACATTTTTGTGTTGGATTTGATTACAAATTAACTTAAATAACTTTATAGTTTTAATTATATCTCTAAATTGCAAATTGGAGATTTAGTAAAAAATAAATTTATTTAGATATACCATAATGTTTTTAACCATATAAAAAAGATTTAATCAAAACATGACTTTTTTAAATCATTATACTTACTTATTCTCAATACCCGAAAAACAAGCAGACAAAGTATCGGGAATACTGCGATTAGCGCAAGCAAGACCTATTGAAACATTACAAAATGAACGCATTAATAAGCAATTAAATGCATTTTTAAAAACATATAAGTTTGAAAAACTTATAACAAATTATAAAAAAATGCAAAGTTTTATCCCTAACAATTCTTTGAATGGAAACAAAACCAATTCTTCAACAAATAAACTTTATGCCACTTCTTTAAACGTCTTTCCTGAAAATCCACCATTGATGGTTAGGAAAGCCGTGTCTGATGAAGCGGACAAGTTTTCAAAATTTACTTATTCAAAGGTGCAAGTTGTAACAAATAATTTAAACAATGGAATGAATTCAAAAGAGTTTATTAAAGCAAATAACCTAAAACCTAGCTTACGTGCAGCTGAATCATTAGTACTAAACCATTTAACTTATAATAAATTTAAAGAAAATTTATACTTTAAAACTAATAACATACAGCCTACAAAATCTAAAAGTACATCCTTGTTTTTTCTAAACATCTTAAGTAATTCTAAACCTAGAACGTGTAGTGACTTTTTATCTTCTCCAAAAATACGTAAAACATGGTTTAGAAATACTGCATGGAGTTTACAAACTCAACAGCACAGGTCAAGTAACGGCATAAACTTATCTCTACAATTACCTTATGCTCTAGGACCCTCTGTACCTGCTGGTGCTAGTGGTCAAAATATGTATGAACTCCCAGTAGCACAATCGAGTTCACGTTTTGGTACGTATTATTTTTTACAAAAACTTTTATCTAAATATTTAGATGTATGGAATGCATCTGCAGACAACGGAAGTGTGTTGAGTAATTCAGAAAACATCAAATTAAATTTTAGTATGGTATCTTTATTAGATTCAAAAATGGCTATTCAAACACCTAACTCTTTATATTTTGTTTTTACTCAATTAAACCAAAAAACTTTTTTAAGTTATTGGCTTTTACCAGTAGCTGGGTTAGCCCTACTTACACCAACTTTATTAACACTAACTGGCCAATCGGTTTCAGTACAAAAATTTAATAGTTTTATTAATAAAAAAACAGATATGATGGTATTGTCCAATACAGAAATGCCTTCTAAAAGTTTTGGGACGCCAACTCTTTTCGGGACGTCAGTTGAAATTTATTTACCTAATAGTTATATGCCCAAAGGGGAAGGGGAGAGTGGTATAAATAGAGTAAACTCAAGTATAAATGCAGTTAAAAAAAATACTGTTACTGCGAATCTAGTACTAGATTCTGAAAGTCAGGAAGTAGCTACTTCATTTCAAAATGATTTAATCTCTATTAAATATTGTTTTAATAATTTGTATAATTATATTAGCAATAAAACCGCACTTTCTACAAAAAATTTATTTTTATTTTCTGCAATAAAAAGTAATGCTACTAAACATAAAAGGACTCAAAGTTTTTTCTCAGTTGAAAATACTACAACTTTAGGTAATAATTCTAATTTTGTAAAAGGACATTTTAAATCAAGCATTAATGCATTTAGCTCATATTTACCAAGTACTAATGTACATTCTATGATTCCATTAACCTCATTACCTTATTTAAAGGCTATTAGTCCACTTTATTCCAAATTTATGATAGATCATAGTTTAAAGTTTATTACACCAAAAACAACACTTAAATTATTACAACACAAACTTAACAAATCCCCAAAGCAAATGTATACTAAAACCCAAAATTTCACTGGTTTAAGAGATTTACGTGCATTAAACTCCTTCTCGTTTGGGCAAGTAAACTTCAGAACAAACCATTTTTTACATAGTAACAGTCGTCCTTTAAATCACTATAACCAAGCATTAAAATTAATTAATGGTTATGAACAATATAAAAATAATTTACAAATAAATTGCAATAAAACTTTAGATTTGAATACAAAAAATAAATTGGTATATCAAGTACATAAATCACATTTATTTAACCAAAAATGTTCTCAAATTGTTTATAAGCAATCATTATATAATCGAGACTTATGCACAATTCGTGGTACAGGAACTAAAGTTGTAGACTACTTTAGTCATGGAGACAAATTATCTAATAAAAATGGAATCGTATTAGATTATTTTGTATACTCAAATTTATTGTTTGATAATAAAACAAACACTATTATTAATAAAGATGGTAAACAAAACATTACTAAATTGAAATTAAATTTAACTAAAACAACGGTACCCTTTAAAACACTGATAAAAAAATATACATCAATTAATTCATTGGTAGCTAATGAACAAACACGAAATAACCTAAATCTAGGATTAATTCATTTCAATGGTCATTTATCAGTAGTTTCAAATGCTAACTTGCTAACAGGACGTCCAGTAAAATTTATTTACTACAAGTTCGATAAAAGATTAAATTCTTATTTAATCTATGTTAATCAAAATTTAAAAAAATTTATTCAACTAAATAATAATTTCTTAAAACCAAAACCGCTTTCCCATCAAAAAAATAAACCAGTAGAAGATTTTAATCAATATGCAACTAATAATTCCTCTCCACCAAAAACAAATGTTTTCGAAAAAAGCTTTGTAGAAGATTCAAGCCTACGCAAACCTTTAACTTCACTTCGAGGTTCCAAACAATTTTTAAATTCACTTACAATTTTATTTAAACATCAAAAAATGTTTAAAAAGAAAACATTAAAAGCACATAAATGGCACTCAGATACTCAAGGTATATTTAGAAAACACACTAACAGCTCTTTTGGGTCAGCAAACTTTAGCAATGGACCCGAAGAAAGCAGTTTAAGCACACGATTACATATACAAAAAAAACGTAAAGCTAAAAAACAACGACTAGAAACACGACGCCAAAAAAAACGTACACGTTTTTTTCCACGTCCTGTGTGGTTAAGATCACGTATGTTTTTAAATTTTTTAACAGAAAGAAATAAATATTATTTAAATTCAACTATAACAAAACAAGGTTTTTCACTTCCAAGCAAAGACGTTGTTACTACTAAATTAGATTGGCTAAAAGAAGATATGCGTCCGTCTTCTCTTGGTGCATATCAATATAAAAGTTTACTTACTCAAAAAGCAGGAAATAAATTTCAACGACAATCTTTTACAGAAGTTGTATCAACAATGGAATACATAAATGGAATACATAAAGCCCTAAACAATTCTATTTTTAATAAAATAGTCCGTAAATCGCTTTTATCTTCAAGCCAAAACCCTTTAAAACTGCGTTTAGTGGCTAACTATTCAAAAATGCAATTCATGCACAGAGTGAAGTTGCCTTTTTATAGAACATTAAAACATTCAGAAGGAACTAAAAACCTTGCAAATAAAAAACAAAATTTACGTGATATTAAAATAAAAGCAAATTATAACAATTTTAAAAGTCAAAAAGCTAATAATCAACCACAACAAAACGATAAAGATAAAGATAAAGATACTATGTTTAGAGATTTTTGGGTTTGGTCGTATAATAATACCCAAACTAATGCTTTTAATCAAAATTTATGGTGGCTTTTACCGAATTTAACCACAAAACAAAGTAACTTAGAATTCCTTACTAGCACTTATCCAACAGCAAAGGAAACTCAGAGAGCCAAAGAAGAGATACATGGCAACAGTATTCCAACTGCTTCAAAAAATCAAATTGCGCTTATAAGACTCAATTGGGCATTAAATAAAACAAATATAAATACATTTACTGATTATAGTAAACGTAATAATCTTTGGACCACTCAAAAATTACGTAATCAAAGTAAAAATAATAAAACAAAATCCTTAGAAAAACAATTTATTACAAACTGGGAAAAATTTTTCTTAAATAAAAATTTAAATATATTTTCTAAAAAAATAATAAGTAAAGTAAAACAAAAGAAACAAAAATTAAATTATATGACAAGTTATTTAAATGTTCAATCTGAACATAATGTTAAGATCTTTCATAATTCATGGTGGACTCATTTAAATATTAAAAATTTAGTAAATAATCAAGATATGGTTATACCCGTGAGAGAAGGGTATTTCTCGGTTGGGAACTTTAATTCAGAGTTTATAAATTCAGCTATAATCAAATCAATAAATAACAAAACCTTAGTCGAAAATTATGTATATTCACCTTCAAGTGAAAAAGAAACCATGCAACTTTTATTAATGAGTAGCAGTATTCTTTTACATTTATGTGCTATTATTTCTTTAGTGAGTATTAGCCAAGTACGTTGTTTTGTTAAATTTCATTTAATTTTATTATATAAATTATCAAACGTTTATAATGCAATTTTAAATCAATTATCAAACAAACTTCAAAAAAACTTACCAATTTATAATAACATAAATAAATTAAATTCACGTTACTTTTATATGAATCATCAAAAATCACAAATAAAACAACGAAAAAAATTATTAACTTATTTTAGTCTTACATTATTAAAAAAACAGTTTGTAACAGTAAAACCATTACAAATACGTAATTTCGCTTCTATTAAAAACCAATCGTCTAACAACAGCAATTTAACTTACACTGATATGCTTCCTCTTTCCCTTAGAGCAAATAAATTCCGTGGATCTAAATATGATATTTCTATACGCGAAGAGGAAGGTCAAAGTGCCCATATTAAACCATCCAAATCAATGTATGCTAAATTAAATATTTTAAGTTTAAAAACAATCTTTTTAAAACAACTTTTAATGAATAAAAAACCTTCTGCATTACCTTCCAATGTTGGCTTAAAGTCTAACAGGGAAACTCAAAAATCACAACTTATACAACGTATTAAAACAAAAGAACTACAAATTTCGCTTAAAAAAAATATAATAGGGTTTTCTAAAGTAACAAAAAATCATATTTTAAAAATTCTTTTTAATGTTATTGAAGTATTTCAAACAGCTGTACGTAATATTTCAAGTTTTTTTGAAAAACCTGCAGAATTTACCACAACATGGATTGCTTACGGTTTTTTAGTTGAATGGTCTTCAGATTTTATAACAATTATTCCTGAAAATGTAGATATTTATATTTGGAATGTTTTTTCAAAAATTTACCGTACTATACCACTCTCATTTATAAGTACAACACTAGGACCAGCTAGCACAGTATTCGATCCTGTAACAAATTCAACAATACCTATTCAAATGGGGAATTTTAACTATCAAAAAATGGTGGCATTTCCAATTTTATTAAGCCTTTCACATTTATTACATCGTCGTATCTTATATTTATTTGATACTTTATTTTCTACCATTACTCAACCAGATACTGATTTAATTGCTCGACAAGAAAAAGGTACATTATTTTGGGACATTTGGGCCGATTTTTTAGTAACTGCGGCAGATTATTATAATGTAAACGTAGCAGCTTTATCGACAATTAAAGCAGAACAAAATAGCTTAATTGAAAATATTTCAAACGATTTTGACAATTTAACTATGTCTTCAAAAAAACCATTTTTTATGCCAAATAAGGGTGTTTCAAATATTAAAAACATTTTTTGGATAAAGAAACTTAAAGAACCACAACTTCCAGAAAGTATAGTACAAAATCGAGAAGTTTTTGTAAGAGAACGTAAACGTACTCTGAAGGGATTATTTAATATTTATGCGCCACAAGAAGAAACATTATGGAACAATCCAACCTCTCCAAAAAATCTTAGTGATGAAAAAATATCATTTAAATTATTTAATCAATTAAATCTACAATTATTTGCAGAGAAAAATAAAATTAAACCTTATTTTGAGGCATATTTTTCAACTACACAACAAAAAACAAATATAATGCAATCTGCGTTTCCAGAAGCAAATTTAAATAGATGGTCTGTGAATCAATTTATTACATATCAATCATGGCATAGTCATAATGGTAGTAATAATTCAAATGGAGATTTATTTATTGATTATCACCCACCAAAAACTTTTTCACATATTCCTGCTTTAAAATATAATAGTATTTTACAACAACCTATAGGTTCTTTAGTTTGCCAAATCTATTCTGGCCTTTTTAATAAACAAATTTCTAAAAATATTTTATTAGTTAACCCAAAAACAACAAGTAACAATTTAGTTGATTATAATGTATTATTAATTCAAGCTTTAGCTGGTGAAACAGAAATGAAAATTATTACAGATAATGCTCAACGTTATGCTTTAGTAAATCGTGGTTTTGCCATTGGTATTAAATTATTACGTGAAGTTTTTGATGCTATTGCCTTAAATACACCTTGTATCTTCTTATTAGAGGATATTCATGCTATTGGTGAACGTCGACCCATGTTAATATCAGATTTTGGCGGTGGTATGTCAGATGATAATGGGTCGTTTAAAGAAGATTTTTTTGGTAGTCAGCGTGATGAAGTGCATGAAAAAAACCAAGTTGTATATCAATTAACACGTCATGCTATTACACATTATAAAAAACCATTCAAAGGCGATTATTCACTAGCTATTCCCACTAATTTATATGTAACCGATTTATTTTTAAAATTACCAACACAATCAATAAGTAATTTAACTAATGTAGAAAATCATAATTTATCCATTAAGAATAAAATTCAACATAATGGCACACAAAGTTTAACCGAAACTAAACGTAATTTAGGTGGTGATATTAATAAGAATTCTTATTTACAATTAACACAATTTACAAAAACATTAGCTCCACCTAGTACTTCGCCATTTTCAGTTTTATTATTAAAAGAAGAAAAACGATTAAAACCAAATAAGATTGTGGAAGAACTTCCATGGACAAGTTTACCTGGCGAACAATTAGCCACAAAACCACGTACGTCTTATTCAGTTCGTGCTAAAGTAGCCATGTTAGCTGAATTATCATTATCAAATTTATCAGCAAAATTAGACATGATTACAGATTTACTTGTTATTATCGATAGTGTTCGAAGTAATAAAGGATTTGTCGTATTCGCAACAACAGATATTCCACATGTTTTAGACCCTGCATTACGTCGACCAGGACGTTTGGATGAAACCATTTGTTTACCTAATATTCATACTAGCAATATTTTAAATTTTACAAAAAACTATGAAATTTTTAAATCTGCAAAAGACACTTCCAATTTTGGTAAAAAAATAATCTTAAATGAAATGCAAAATTTAACAACTACGTCTACACAGAGAGATATGTATCTTAGTTGCTTACCAACTAACAATCAAACCCATAAAACAAAACGTGAAGGCGTATTAACAATGAATTTAAAAGATTATAATATTCTTTTAAATCAAGTTTATTTTGCCGAAGGCACAGGTGGTATATTAAATTCACAAATGCATAAAGACTCTTTACAGAAAAGTTTAAATTTTGCTTTAATTTCACATTCAAAAAAATTAAAAGAACTCAATGTTTCTAAATTGATTGGTTCGAATGGGACCGTTTCACAGGGTAATGTTGACCAATTAGGTGTTTTTGCTGGTCAGATTGTCAACAAGCAAAAAAAATCGCTTCAACAACACTTACCTAATTCAAAAAAGAGTTTCAAGAAAAAATATAAAGATAAAGCCATTATTTATTATGAAGTTGGCAAATTTGTATTAAATTATTTTTTAAATAATCAGTTAACTCAATCGTCTATCATAGATAAACCTGTAAGCGTAACAAATAAGCAAACCAACGATATTACTATTTTTGGTAATGATTTTTTAAATTTAAAAACAATAAATTATTTAAGTTTATATAATTCAAAAAATAAAATTTTATTACAACTAATGTTAATTTTTGGAGGTAAAATTAGTCAATTATTAAGTTCAAAAAATTTAGTTAAATCTTTAAAGCAAGCATCGATTAATAGTTATATGGTCGAAGAGGAAAGTGGGTCCATTTCCTCTGCTGGAATGCCTCTCGGGCAAACCCACCTTTTACCTAAAGCTTTATCAGTATTAGCTAAACCTATGATTTTTAGTGACGGTTATAACAATCAAAATTTAAAAACAGCTACAACATTACTTTTATCATTTATTCATAAACGTTATTTATATAGAAAAAATTTAATTGTACCAAAACTATTAAGTTTTGCTGATGGTAATATTTTAGATGAACCACCATCTCCACCTTTCTCTAGTTTATTAATCCCAGCCAAACGTTTTGAAAATTATAAACGTTTCTTCCGAGATACCTTAACTGGTGATAAAATGGGACAACGCAAATCCCAAATAACATTACTGGAAAAACTTCAATATCATATGCAATTACGTTCTATTAAACAATTAAATGCTACGTTTAGTAGTCAAGAAAATCTAGATTTTCAATCTAACGCGGCACTAACAAGCCAAAAATTAGATACATTAATGTCTTTATCAACAAATAATTTATTACAAAATCCAACCAATATTAATTGGTATTATCAAAATCGTATTTTAAAACGTCATGGTCAATATTTAACAAATCAGTGGTGGAATGGTCAATTATCAGAACATAATGCTGAAACTGTTTTTTTAAGTGATATTGATTGGCGATCAAGTTTTATTAAAAATAAAAATATCAATATAACAAAATCAAAAAATCTGTATAGATTAACACAACAAAAAAATAACACTGATGGACTTGATGTATTATTAGATTTTCCTGATACTGATCAATATTATAATCCAAAGCGTCGTCGTTGGTTACTAAACAATGGTTCATGGAATTTTTGGTTTAATTTTGATAAATTGTATTCAGAAGAAATTGTGACAACATGGATCTCAGAAAGTTTAATTCAAACATATAAATACCTACACAAGAATACAGAATTATTAGATTTTGTTACAAATAAATTTATTACTTTAGGTTATATTGCTCCAGAAAATGCTAATTTACAAAATATCTCTGGCTTCCCTAGTCAAAGTGAATTACTTTCTACAAAAGAAATCATACTAACAAATAGTTTTAAGCGTTTTTAGTAATATTTAAACAGTATTAATAAAACATACGGCAGCTTCTAACTGCACCATGTGAATACTATTTCTTGTGCTAGTTACTCTCACTCCGCTTCGTTATTGTGTAGCCCTGTAAGGAACGTCCAACTAACCATATCTATATCCCTAATAAATTATCTTCCCCGAGAAAGAGTAAAATTAGGGTCTGTAGATATAAGGGCTGCACGATAGCGTAAACAACACCAATAAAAGTAAGCCATTTCATGGTTATACTGCTCATGGACAAAAAAATTGAATAACTTGCAAATTATAATGACGAGGGTTAAGCAATGGTACACTCATGGTGGCAAGTTCGATAAACTTTAGTTACCCGAAGGGGTTTACATTAAAAATTTTTTTCATATAATAATAAATAAAAATATTTTAAGTGTTACAAAGAAATTGAATTTAATCTCAAAATACATTTTTGAAATTTTTTTATATTATTTTTTAGTATCTAAAAAAAAGCATTTGCTATTAGTAGGACAGTTGTCATGTTAATGGAGCTTACTTTACCTTAGTATATAAGGTAATTTAAATATAAAAAGATTTAAAATTATGTTTTTAATTAACAATTAAAAACGATTAAGTTGTTTTAAATCAACTTTATTTAATAAATATGATCTAAATTATTTTTAAAATTACTTTCCAACTGCAATTTTTAGCACAAATAAATTAGATCATATTTAAAATACAAGTTATAAAATTCTATTCTTAAAAACAACATTATTTTTACTCTGTGTTTTAAAAATGTTGGAGATAAGCTTTTGTCCTTAATTCTTTTGGATTAATATGGTACAAGAGGATTTTTGTTGTTAAAGGTTTCACCATATTTATTATTTATATGGGTGGACGTTAAAAATTAAAAATTTTTATTTAAGCAAAACTTTATAGAAATCAAAATAATTTGTACGGAGGTAATGCAAAGTGGAAACACTTTTTAATGGAACACTTACAGTAGGTGGCCGTGACCAAGAAACAACAGGTTTTGCTTGGTGGTCAGGTAACGCACGTCTTATTAACCTTTCAGGTAAACTTTTAGGTGCTCACGTAGCTCACGCGGGTCTAATTGTTTTCTGGGCAGGTGCTATGAACTTATTCGAAGTATCACACTTCGTACCAGAAAAACCAATGTATGAACAAGGTTTAATTCTTTTACCACACATCGCAACTTTAGGTTACGGTGTAGGTCCAGGTGGTGAAATTATTGATACATTCCCGTACTTTGTATCAGGTGTTTTACACTTAATTTCATCAGCTGTTTTAGGTTTTGGTGGTGTATATCACTCATTAATTGGTCCTGAAACATTAGAAGAATCATACCCATTCTTTGGTTATGTTTGGAAAGACAAAAACAAAATGACTAACATTTTAGGTTACCACCTTATCATGTTAGGCTTAGGTGCATGGTTACTTGTTTGGAAAGCTATGTACTTTGGTGGTGTTTACGATACTTGGGCTCCAGGTGGTGGTGACGTTCGTGTTATTACTAACCCAACAACAAATGCTGCTGTTATTTTTGGTTACCTTGTAAAATCTCCATTTGGTGGTGACGGTTGGATTTGTAGCGTTGATAATATGGAAGATATTATCGGTGGTCACATTTGGATCGGTACTTTAGAAATCCTTGGTGGTATTTGGCACATTTATACAACTCCATGGCCATGGGCACGTCGTGCTTTCGTTTGGTCTGGTGAAGCTTACCTATCTTACAGTCTTGGTGCTATTGGTGTAATGGGCTTCATTGCTTGTTGTATGTCTTGGTTCAACAATACTGCTTACCCAAGTGAATTCTACGGTCCAACTGGTCCAGAAGCAAGTCAATCTCAAGCCTTCACTTTCTTAGTACGTGACCAACGTTTAGGTGCTAACGTAGCTTCTGCACAAGGTCCTACAGGTTTAGGTAAATACTTAATGCGTTCTCCAACAGGTGAAATCATTTTCGGTGGTGAAACTATGCGTTTCTGGGACTTCCGTGGTCCATGGTTAGAACCTCTACGTGGTCCAAACGGTTTAGACTTAAACAAACTTAAAAATGATATTCAACCTTGGCAAGAACGTCGTGCTGCTGAATACATGACTCACGCTCCTCTAGGTTCATTAAACTCTGTAGGTGGTGTTGCTACTGAAATTAACGCAGTTAACTTCGTATCTCCACGTTCATGGTTAGCTTGTTCACACTTCTGTTTAGGTTTCTTCTTCTTCATCGGTCACTTATGGCACGCAGGTCGTGCACGTGCTGCTGCTGCTGGTTTCGAAAAAGGTATCGACCGTTTCGACGAACCAGTTCTTTCAATGCGTCCTTTAGACTAATTTTTATTATTATTAAAATTGGGTTGTTACCATGTAACAACCCAATTTTACAACTATCAGATTTGTTATTTACTAACAAACCATTGAAATCGCTCATCTGACACGGAAAATGCCAATCTTTTTAATAACTTTATAGCATTTTCTATGCTAGACAGAATCCAAAAAATATGATAAAATTTATTATAATTTTTAATAAAAATGGCGGGCGTAGCCAAGTGGTAAGGCAGTGGATTGTGACTCCACTATTCGCGGGTTCGAACCCCGTCGTTCGCCTATTAATTTATCTGCTCTGAAGGAGTATTGTTAACATACAGACAACCCAAAGGTTGTCTGCGTTAGTAGACAAAAAATCGAAAATAAGTTATAATTATTATAAAAATCTAAGTTGTACTTAGATTTCTTTTTCTTAGTAGCAGGGTAGAGCAGTCTGGTAGCTCGTGGGGCTCATAATCCTGAGGTCGCAGGTTCAAATCCTGCCCCTGCCATAAATACAATTTATACACAATATAAAATTTCTATATATTTTTCTAACCAATTTGGCATTGGATAGTGATTCTTTTAATTGTTTAAAAGGTAAACTTTCAATTCATGTTGCCTCCTCTTTCTTTCAAACCTATAAATCCAGATATTTATTTACCTTGAAGTGAAATACTGCACAATTTTTTTTAAGGCAACAGGCACTTTATTACAGGCACTTTATTAAATGTATGGAAGGGGTTTATTTCCAGATATGTGCCTTAAAAGTATAAAGTCGACAAAATTCGCTATCTTATATAAATTAAGCCGGGATAGCTCAGTTGGTAGAGCAAAGCGTTGAAAATGCTTGGGTCACCGGTTCAAGTCCGGTTCCTGGCAATTCCCTAATGGACCAAAAGCAGTCATTCAAATATAGGTATGAGGAGAGAAATATATGGCCGCAAGGCGCACTGCCACTGCTTAATATAAATACCTTGTTTAAAGTCGATTCTCAATCTTCTTTTTGATATGGAGATGACATATTTAGCACAACGCAAAAATATAGCATCTTTAAAAATTAACTTAAAATTTAAATATGGCTCATATCGTTAAAATTTACGATACTTGTATTGGTTGTACTCAATGTGTACGTGCTTGTCCATTAGATGTTTTAGAAATGGTTCCATGGGATGGTTGTAAAGCTAGTCAAATGGCGTCAGCTCCACGCACTGAAGACTGTGTAGGTTGCAAACGTTGTGAAACAGCTTGTCCTACTGACTTCTTAAGTGTTCGTGTTTATCTAGGTTCAGAAAGCACAAGAAGTATGGGCTTATCTTACTAATTTTTTAATTCACTTGGCGTTTAAAAAACCTTTAAAAAAGGGAGTATCTTGGTGAGATCCTCCATAAATTTTAAATTAGGTAGCCTCTTCCTTTGGGTACATTTATTAATATAAATGTGCCCAAAGTTCTTAACAAGAAAATATAAATTCCCATAAACTTTTGGCTTATTTAATTGGAACGTTTACTTTTAAAAACTATATAAAAATTAAACAACTTACAAAGTTGGTTTAAAGTATCTATTTAATGTTTTTCAATCATTTTAATAAATAAATGACATGCACAAGAACCTTATTAGTTTTAAATCGCATGTTAGCTTTAAAAGCTAACTTTGTTTTGCACTCTGTGAAATCTTATTTGAATGTGTCAGGGGTTAACAAGACTCTTCCAGCCAAAGGCAGTGCCGGTGTAAAAAACGGCTTTATTCTATCCCATTTAGGATGCCAATGACAGTTACGAAAGCCTTGATATTCCTAAAGCAGTCAAGCATCACTATTAAATTGTTCACAGTCCGCATATTTTATTTGATCTTTTTGAGAAGATAAAAATTACCTTCCGCTTTTGCAAAAATTTAGCCGAAGAGTTTGATTTAAACTAATTCAGTTAAAAATGATTTTTGATTTTAATTATATCCATATTTTTATGTTAACAATCACAAGTTACGTAGGTTTACTTATTGGTGCTTTAGTTTTTACTTTAGGTATTTATTTAGGTCTTTTAAAAGTTGTAAAACTTATCTAATTTATTAATGAGTAAAACCACGGCTAATGGGTTTTTACTACTACATTTTTTATATATAATTGTAAGAGCACAGCAACGTGCTCTTACATTTTCCGGTTATTTAAGTACCTAACTAAATTCAAATAAATGCGTTAAGTTTGAGACTGCAAAGCTGCCAGTGTCTAGAAACAAAAAGATCCACTTTTATTTCTCTATTTTGTTATGCCAACTAAATATATAGATAATTTTAATAAAATTTCAGTGTGTTAAGTGAGATTTTAGTTTAATTAAGAAAAATACTTGTTTTTTCTATAAATTTATGATATAATAATATATAATTTAATGTCTATTCTAATCTTCAGTAGCTCAGTGGTAGAGCGATCGGCTGTTAACCGATTGGTCGTAGGTTCAAGTCCTACCTGGGAGTTATATTTATGTTAATTTAATGTTAAAATATTAACATCTTAGGCGTCTTTGGACGGCACTTTATTAGCACCCTTCAAGTAAACGTTTTGGTTGAGGTGACCACACAGCGTAAACGCAAATTCCGTTGAGACTTATTGACCTGAAGAGTATAATGGCTTATTACCCTTTCAGGCCGATAAACAGACTTATAATTGTTTATCTCATATTGTAAATTTTTTAGGGATGTTCCCTGCGGAACGTCCCCTTTGGGATTTTAATGCTCCGTTAGGAGGCAAATAAATTTTAGTAGCAGTTACCTCGCCTATCGGCTAACCGTTTTGGGACGTCCTAATATAAATATTGGGATATTTATATACTCCGAAGGACGTCCCCTTGGGGCAAATAAATTTTAGTGGCAGTTGCCTCCTTCGGAGTATATAAATATCCTGCCAACTGCCTAGGCAAGTAAACTTAGAATAAAATTTATTTGCTGCGTTAGCAGGTTTACATACAATTTATTTATTGTACCACTGCCACTGGCGTCCTCCTTCGGAGTATGTAAACATGCTAAGTTTACTTGCCCGAAGGGGAAGGAGGACGTCCCCTTACGGGACAATAAATAAATTTGTTGCCTGCCAACTGCCTAATATAAATATTAGTGGCAGTGGTACAATAAATAAATTGTATTAAAATAAGACGTCAGTGGCAGTTGCCTGCCAACTGCCTATATTTATATACTGCGATAAACTTTAGTTACCCGAAGGGGTTTACATACAATTTATTTATTGTACCACAATAAATAAATTTGTCCACTAAAATTTATTTACCCGAAGGGGACGTCCTAATATAAATATCGTTGTTACTCCCCTTCGGGGTTGCAAGGCAACGCACGAGGCAGCATTAAAATGCTAGGTAAAGAAATTTTAATTGATATTTATATACCTGAAAGGGGGGGTATGTTGTCCCTTTACGGGTATATAACTGTGCTTGCTTATCAACGAACACGTTTGGTTGAAGTATATAAACATCACGGTTGGGGAAAGCCATGACCAATGCTTTTTTATTACTAGAAATTGTCCTTTAGTCTGAATCCAAAGTTTTTGCGCTATAACAATTTTGTGAAATAATAAACTTTTGCTTTGAAGTTGTGGAGCATTAGTAGGTACTGACTAGTTTTTGAGAAAACAACTACAAAATACTTTATATTAATGGCATTATCCAATCCAACACCATTGTACAAATAATAGTTGCTTAAAAGTTATGTTGAGATTTTTATAAAACACTATCAAAAATATAAAAATAGTTAATTTTGTCAATAAAAATAGTAGATTTTTGAAGATACTTACTATAAGTCATTTTTTTTTTATATGTTTTAGACCATTTCCATAATATTTGATTTAAAAATTTTTTTACATATAAAACTAAATGAACTAAAAAGTTTTTTAAATTTAAAAAAAATGTGGTTAAGCTCGAACCCCCCTTTGAATTTTACTTTTTTCTCTTCGCCCATTTGCATTATAACATTTATTTACGGCCTCCTTACGGCGTATATTAATGTTGTTAGTAGGTTTCCAGACTCCATAAGAAAGTAAATTAATGTCATTTTTACTGACGCCAAAGTGATTGGTTACAGCATAAACCGTAGAAAAACACTTGAACGCAAGTTTTGACTTGTTTAACTGTGTCTGAGGAGTAAATCCAGTAGCTTTAGGTGCAAACCAATTACTATGTGTAATAATTAAAAAAAAATATGTAGCAGAGTATGTTGAGTTTACACATTTTAAAAAAGTGTGACATACTTCTTTTATTTTACTAAACTTAAAAAATATTTGTTGTGATAGATGTGAGAGATTTTTGCCTCTTTTGGGCATACACATATTAAAATTTTTAAATAATTGATAACGAGGTAAATCTAATTTAGTTGCAGTTGTATTGAAACTCTTTATTTCGTTTTTAAGCAATTTTTGTTTTAGAGGCATTTGTTCAAGTGAAAAAAATTCTCTACAAAAGATTAATACTTGTAATATTTTTAAATTTACTAGGTGAATAAAATTTTTTATATTATGGGGACTGTATATAAATAAACTCCCGACTAATTTTGTTGTCAGAGTTTGGGTTAAAGGGTTTTTGAAAATATATTTAAATTCTTTTATTTTTTTTACAAATAATTTAAAAAAAGTGTGTTTGATTATTTTTTTATATTTATGTGTATAATTTTTTAAATAAGACAAATTGGCTACAAAAGGATTACGTTGAAATATAAAACTACTCTCAAATTGCGCTTCTTCCATCAAGTTGTTTTCTTGTATTGGAAAAGTACTACTTGTAATGTGGATTTGTCTAGGCAGTTGGCAGGCCTCTTCCCCTGCGGGAAACTCAAGAAGCTCCAACGAAGGTGGGAGCTTCTCCCCATTGGGGATATAAACATCGCAAGATTGAAAATTGGTTACCCTAAGTTTATTTGCTCGAAGCGGAAAGTATGTCTCCCCTTTGGGATATTTATGTACTTCGTAAGGAGGTAAGTAAACTTCAACAGCCACTGACGTCCTTACGATGTATGTAAATTTGCTAGCGCAGCCAATAAAATTTATAAGATTTAAATGTTGCGCTGCAGGCAGTGGCGGTACAACTGCCCCTGGCGTCGCAAAGAAAACGTCCTTACCCTCAACTGCATACTTTGACCAATAGATCAAATTATTTTTGGGTCTGTCAACAGGCATTTCTTGTTGGGAAAGAGTAAGTAGAAACGGATGCGTGACTTGTTGGCTTAAGACAATAGAATTAAACAATTTGGGAGTGATGGTGGATAGTTGTATTGGTTTAAAAAATCCAATAAATGAAAAAAGGTTTGAATGATGCATTATGGTTACAAGTTTAGTTTTTAAATAACACTAGATTTTCGTAGAAACCCTTTTGGCGTGTTAATATTATCTTTTGCTCTTAGGGCATATAAATATAGACGTTTCTTGACAAAACTGTGCAACCCCAAAGAGGAGTAAAGAAATGGTTAGAGAATACTGTATCAGGAGGACCCTAATTGCAATGGTACTTTGACGTTCCGCCGATGGACTAGCCGAACGGCTAAGAAGTCAAAAAACTTATGTCCTCTACGGGACAATAAATAAATTTGTCCCCTTACGGGAATATAAATACCTTACGGGAATATAAATACCTTACGGGAATATAAATACCTTACGGGAATATAAATACCTTACGGGAATATAAATACCTTACGGGAATATAAATACCTTACGGGAATATAAATACCTTACGGGAATATAAATACCTTACGGGAATATAAATACCTTACGGGAATATAAATACCTTACGGGAATATAAATACCTTACGGGAATATAAATATTAGTGGACGTCCCCTTCGGGCAAATAAATTTTAGTGGACGTCAGTGGCAGTTGCCTGCCAACTGCCGATATTTATATACTCCGAAGGAGGCAGTTGCCTGCCAACTGCCGATATTTATATACTCCCATGCTTTGCCCCTTACGGGACGTCCCCTTCGGGACGTCCCCTTACGGGAATATAAATATTAGTGGATATTTATATACTCCGAAGGAGGCAGTTGCCTGCCAACTGCCTCCTTCGGAGTATTAAATATCCTAATATAAATATTGGGCAAGTAAACTTAGGAGTATATAAATATCCACTGGCGTCCCGTGAGGGGAAGGGGACGCCCGTCGGAGTATTAAAATCGGCAGTTGGCAGGACGTCCCCGAGAATGTAAACCTCCTAATCAACTATAAGGGCTGTAAGGCGCCAAGTTACTGTTAACGACATATGAACAAATTAATTGGATCACGAAGGACAAAAGGCAAATCATGGAGCAATTTAACGTTCCCCTGAGTGGAATTTGATATTTAGAGATCAAAAAAGCTGGTCATGGATTATATATGTTAACTCACAAGTGAGTTAACATATATAATCCGTGTGAGTCAGCGAACCCATCTTTTTAGGTATCTAGAGGTGGTGCAGTTAAATATTATGACAGAGCTGTATTTTTACGAATAAAATAGTTATCTATTTCTTGATCAATGGCATTAACTAATTTATTTTTAATAAAACCTCCTTTAAAATTAGATTTTGATAATAATTTTGGACGTTTTTCAATAGCATTTTTAACTATAATATTAAATAAAATTTTACCTGGTGTTGTTCGAATTATTTGCGTCGTTAATTGTGGTAAATGGATATTATCTTTAATTTGACCTCTTTGAGCCACTAAAGTACTGTGATTTACATTTAAAAGATTATGTGTTTTTGAATAGATTTCCATATAATTGAGATTTAAATATCTTAAGTCTAAGATATTTTTGTTCACTTCCCCTTCGGCTACATTAATTTGAGGTAAATTACCAGCATTTGCTTCGGCTATTAAGCCGTTCGAAGAATATGCATCTTCCCGAAGCAGCAACTGCCATGGGCGCCCTGCTAACGCAGTATAAGATCCTTTTTGAGAATAGAAGTATTTTTGATTTAATGGAATACGAATTTCAAGGGGTTGTTCAATGTTATTAGCTGTTTCAAGATGTCCTTGTATATTAACCCAAATAACAGCGTGTAAGTGGATTAAGTGTTGATTATAAGCTTTTAAAACCTCATGAATATTATGGAAATACATTCCTGATCCTTTTTTTAATTTACTCCATTTTTCCGCACAATTTGTTGTCAAATAATAACAACCTAAAACCATATCTTGGCTTGGTAAAATGAGTGGTTCACCAGTAGCTGGAGATAATAAGTTATTTCTGGCTAACATTAATTTCCAAGCTTCCGCTCTAGCTTCAAAGGTAATAGGTACATGTACGGCCATTTGGTCACCATCAAAATCGGCATTAAATGCAGGACAAACTAATGGGTGTAATAAAATAGCTTTTCCATCTACTAATTTTGGTTGGAAGGCTTGGAAACCTAATCTATGTAATGTAGGTGCACGGTTTAAAAGAACTGGACACGATTTCATTATTTCACGTAATAATTGAGAAACTAATAATGGATTTGTTCGAATTAATTTTTTAGCAGATAAATAAGTATCAGCTAATTTTTCATTTAAAATACGTTTAATTAAAAAAGGCGAATATAAAACTAACGCCATCTCTTTAGGAATACCACATTCATGCAATCTTAAACGTGGTCCCACCACAATAACTGAACGACCTGAATAATCTACACGTTTACCTAACAAATATTGGCGGAATCGACCTTGTTTACCTTTTAGAATATCTGAAAGTGATTTTAATAAACGACCTCGTGCATCTTTTTCGGGCACTACACCACTTTTACCATTTTGAATTAAATTATCCACTGCTTCTTGTAATAAACGTTGTGCATATTTCATTTCAAATGAACTACTTAAAGCTGGATCTTTTAAGAATTTTTTTAAACGTTCATTTCGATAAATAATCCGTTGATATAAACGATTTAAATCTGAAATAGTAAATTGGCCTGACATTTTTAAAACAGGGCGTAAAACTGGCGGTAATACAGGTAAAAGGGTTAAAATCATGTTTAAACCATTTGTTTGCTGTTGTATGTTTGTAAAGCCTGCAGGAATATAAACATTTCTCTAAAGGGATAAAAACAAATATTTTAATAACAGTAAATCATAATTTACATTTTTTAAATTGTTTGTTATCACTGCGTTCACCACAATTTGTAAAAAAATATTTAAAAGATTTAGATTCTCAAACTCCAAATGTAGGGTTAATATCAATTAATACGATTTTAAATTTTTCTTCGGCTCAATTACCGGAAATCTATAAAAATGAATTATTAAAACATTTAAAAATGCAGACAAAAAGTCTTGTAACACCTTTATACCTATTAATTTTGGCTAAAGATCGAGGATCTTCACCTCTTCACCTTCAGAAGACTAACGTGAGTGTAAGTAACCTTGAAGATAACAGTTTAAATACTACGAAGTTTAATTCTCAAATCAGTTTAAGCCCATTTAAATTGCTAAACGCACCTTCTACTTTATTAACAAATCTTTCTTTAAAATTGGATAATGGTTTAATAAAATTGTATAATAATCAATTGAGTCAATCTGTAAATAGTAATAAAGTTTTTTTACAAAATGTTGTGAAACTTATAAACAAATCTTCTAGAAGTCATATTAAATTGACCCATTCAAATGGTTTAAAATTATCAAAAACGTTTAACCATCAATTATGGTATACTAAAATAAAAAATCAAAAACAACTAAACCCTTTATTTATTTTGACCACAATTTTAAAAGGCTATACTTTTAATTTGATTGAACCAAATCTAAATAAAATTGCGTTAATGCTTGTTTTAAATCTAATAAATATTAACTCTATAAAAGCAGACAAAATGTTAATTCACAACCAAACAAATCGTAATGCCTTGAACTCCACAATAACCACAAAATTATCAAAAAAAATAAAAATTTGGCCATTATTAACACCAAATGTCAAAACGAAAGTTCTATTAAAATTTTTTATTTATACTACTTTTACTCAATCTGTAGGATTTATTAAAGAATTCAATTTCTTCAAAAATAAAAAAACCTATCAATGCATAAAAAGTATTAAAAATTATGTAAAATTGCCATGCTATAATATAGAATCTGACTTAGTAGGTGAAATAAATGCAAAATCAACCAACTTAAAAGGAAAAAATCTATTTGGATCGTTGTATTATTGTAGTTCTTTAAAAATGCTAAAAATTTTTACTTTATATTTTTTCTTTTTAAAGAAAACGAAAAAACAACTCATTTATAACTTATATAATTCTGTATTAGCGGACTTAAAAAAATTAAAAAATAAGTATTTTAAATATCTAATTCTATCATTTACATTATTTAGTTATAAAAAACACCTGAATTTAATATCACCTTTAAGTATATTCTTATTACAATTAACTCAAAACACAGCTTTACAAAAACTAGTAAACAAAACAAACATTATTTTTAGTTTTAATGTGAACCCTTTCCATAATATAAATATGATTAATGACACAAACCTGTCATCAATGGCAGTTCTGTATCCTAGTCAAAGTATCAAATTACTTTGTACTAAGTTTGATGGTGTAAAAACACAAAATAGCGTATGGATTAACCGTGTTATTTTACTTGCAACACAGGACTTAGATAGATACACCGGAAAAAGACTAATTTCGATTAAAGGTTCCAATATGTATCTAATGGGATTAACTGACACTTTAATTAAAGTTAAAATGGCATCAAAGTTAGCTTTTTCTAAACTAACTGACGAAATGTCTTTACCTCCGCTGACCACATTACAGTTATCTATTTATACGCCACAAGTGGAAAAAAGCAATAACATAAATGTTAGATTGAATATTTGGCACTCCAAAATCGGGCGTCAACCGGATTTTATAGAACTGCGTCCCAACCAAAAATCTAATAGTAAATAATATTACTGCCTATCGCAATAGAGAATTGTGGGACAAGATAAAGATTGGCAAGATTTTGCTTATTATTATTATTCACCAGGTAGAATTAATGATAAACTTATCCCTTTATATAAATCTCGTAATTATGATTCATTATTTAGTATGGATTATACTCTTGCAAATACACCACAAACAGCTATTTATAGTTTAGGTATGAATATAAATACAGCGTTTTCAGGGGCTGGATTAATTCAAAAATTATTAAATGATTTTAATTTTACAGAATTAAAAAAAATGGATAAACAAAATCGTATATTACTTTTCCAATATAATAAGCATGTTCAAAAATTAAAAAAAGTAATGGGTACTTCATCTAAAGGTATAAATACAGGTAATAGAAAAAGTCGTTATCAGTATTATAAAGCCTGTCATATTCGTGATGTTTTAATTCGTCGCACAAAATTAACCCGTAAAATTTTTAATAAACTTATTCCAAATGATAATTTTAAAACAGTTGATGGACAATTAACACTTAAGCTTGTTTCGTCAAAAGGGACATCTTCTGCAGGCCATCCATTTTAGTTGGAGTAGCAGCTCCATAGCTTTCAGCGGATTTTATTACATATTGAATTAATTTAAACCATCCTTTTTTGCTTACAATGTATTGCATTTTTGCAACCGTTGTCAACACGGGCCAATTTCTTTTTTCACTTTTGTAGAAGTATACTTTATTTCTTTGCTGAAAAGCTGTTAGTGGCAGTTGGACTTTATTTACTCCAAAAGATACGGCCTCTGCCTGATTGGAATTTTTAGGTTTACGTGCATAATAATTTTTTAAATATTGCTTATACAACGCTTTTTTTGTTTTTGGTTTTTTGTATTTTACTCCTTTTTGGGCAATCGCATTTAAAGGTGTAGTCTTTTTTAGCTTTGTTTTAGTTTTTTCTTCCCCTTCCCCTTCGGGAATATAAATATTGGGCATATAACTATAAGACGTATTACTATTCGGTTGACTAACACGCAAAGGAAGAGTGTTTGTCGATTTAATTTTAATCATTGTGTTAGTTAGATTATATTTTTCAGGATATTGTTTTTTCATTATTTTTTGCCACGATTCAAAAATGCTTGATGGTGAGACAGGTAATAATTGACGACCTCTAAATGAATTTTCTAAAGTTAAGGTTTCGGTATTGTAAGTAATACCTTGTAAATGTTTCTTTTTCATATCTAATAGTATCGAGATATAACTTGGTATACCTTTTACAAACCAAACATGGGTTGTTGGTGATGCTAATTGAATATAACCTAATTGTGTACGACGAATAATGGAATATGTATATTCTACATCACAAATACGACAAAAATAACGTTTTTGTAAATTAAGGGATAACTGAGTATTTGGTTGTGTTTGACGACTTTCCGCTATAGGTTGGATTGAAGAATTATTTACTGTTTTAGTTAAATAGTTTTTTATATTAAATTTTTTGCCACAAGCACATTCATGATCTTTTAATGGACCAAAAATACGCTCACAAAATAAACCACCTTTAATAGGTTTTAAAGTTTTATAGTGAATTGTTTCAGGATTAATAACTTCACCAACAACTTTTCCATTTGGTAAAGTTTTTTCTGCCCATTGACGTATACGATTGGCTGATGCTAAATTAATCGTAATTAAATTAATTTCGGTTAGTTTTGAATAAGAATTTTCAAATTTATGAACTATTTTTTTAATTTGCAGAGTATTCACAATATTTTTAGTCCCGAAAGAGCGAGCTGTGCTTGGACTCGAACTTTTAGTGTTTAAAAATAATGATTGAAAAGGATTTAAACCCTTTTGGGTCAAAGTTGTACCTGTTTTCCCTAAAAGTAAAGGTTTTGTCTCTTTTGTTTTTTTTAAGGAAATGAGCGGTTTCGCATAAATTTTATTTACAAAAAACTTAAAAGATCTATGGGTTAGAAGGGTATTACTTGGTGCATTTTTAATCGTTCCAGGAACGTCGGTTTCAATTGCGTTAGGTGTACCTATTTTACTCACAGTTAGTTGAGCTTCTTCGTTGGAAATATAAATAGCTTTAGTGTTTAAACGTGCTTTTAGATTATTTAATGGCAGTTTATTATTCTGTAAATTAGGTAATTTTTTAAATGAGTCCATTTCAGCAGAAGCTGCTACCACTTTACGAATTAAATTTAAATTGGTAACTTGACTGTTTAATCCTTGTAGAGGACTGTTGCCATATTGTGCATACATTACTTTACCCTTAGGGTAAAGTAAAGTAGGGCTATGGATATGTGAAAAATAGGTTCCATTTTTTAACAATTCTGCATATTTTTTGTAGTGCATAATAAATATTAAAAGGATTTTCTTGTAGCTTAATGTTTAATAAAATGCAATTTTATATGGTAGTTCTATGTGGGTAAAGTCCTTTGAAACTAATCCCGATAAAGCATTAGATCTCACACATAAACGACTGCGGGGCTACAAAGTCGAACTAACATATAAAGCTTTATTAAGCTTAAGATTTTTTAACCAGAAAAAACCATATTTTATGTATAGCTAACAAGGCTACCTCATTTGGATATATAAATAACATGGCCGTGCCAGCCCGAAGGGGGACATTGGTTCTGTCTCGAGGAAGTAGTAACTTATTACTTACTGTGTACCTGTAAGGGGACGCCAGTTGGTACATATACCTGAAGAGGGTAGCAGGTAGTAACTACAATTCGCTTCGGGTATAATGAACCATTTCGGGGCCCTTTAAGGGTTGATATAACATTTTAGTGAATTTATACATCCGCAATTACATACACTATTTAGTTTTAGGCCCAACCGGACTTGAACCGATGACCTATTGCTTGTAAGGCAATCACTCTACCGACTGAGTTATGGGCCTAGAATTATTTTTTGATATTACTATTATAATTTATTATTTTTTTTTTAGCAAGTATTCTACTTTATATTGAGTTTATGGCGTCTGAGTTGTTCATTTTGGGGATTTAATAATACCTCGTAGCTGTCTAGCATATTAGTGACTATTAATTAAATAATTAAAGTGTTTTAGATAATTAAATAATTAAAGTGTTTTAGATAATTAAATAATTAAAGTGTTTTAGATAATTTGTGGTGCTGCGCTCCCTTGTGGGAACCCAAATATTGAAGTTTACTTACTGGTTAGAGTCTATCGAGCAGCCCCGAAAAGAAGTATATAAATATAGGACGTCCCCTTCCCCTTACGGGACAATAAATAAATTTGTTGCCTGCCAACTGCCTCCTTCCCCTTCTCCTTACGGGCAAGTAAACTTAGGGATATTTATATACAATAAATAAATTTGTCCCCTTCGGGTAAATAAATTTTAGTGGACAATAAATAAATTTGTTGCCTGCCAACTGCCTCCTTCCCCTTCCCCTTCGGGTATATAAATATAGGGATATTTATATACTATTTATTTATTGTTATTTATTGGACCACTGCCTCCTTCCCCTTCGGGATATTTATATACTCCGAAGGAGGCAAGTAAACTTAGCATAAACTTTAGTTACCCGAAGGGGTTTACATACTCCGAAGGAGGAAGCAGGCAGTGGTACAATAAATAACAATAAATAACAATAAATAACTAGTATATAAATATAGGATGTTAATACTGCGGAGCAGGCAGTTGGCAGGACGAAATTGATTTATTGTGGTACCGCCACTGCCTGCTCCGCAGTATTAAAATAGAATAAAATTTATTTGCTGCGAGCCTCTGAAGTTTTGCTTCCGGAAGCACTTAGGCCTTCCGGGGAGTGCGTTGACTCCAGAAGGTTATTTGCCCGTCCACGATTGGGCGGAGCTTCTAATAACCGTGGCTTTGTATCCACCGCCGCTGGAACGGTGGCACGCGACTGCGTTCGTGCTGCGCTTTCCAATGGTAAAGTGTAACCGCCTGTGAACTTTTTAGGCGTAGCCGTGCGCGACGACTGCTCTCTAAGTGACTCCTTGACAAGGGATTTTGTCACATTGGCACCAAGAGAATCTTCCATCTTACTGAGGGCGTCACCCACTCCTGGACGAAGAGCATCCACCGACATCAAGGGTTGTGTACGCGTAGGCTTTAGTTCTACTGCTGGTGCACTGTTTCGCGTGCGTCGAACGCCCCTCTAAGGCCATTGGTTTACTTTTTTTAAAATTGGATAAACCAAGGTTAGCTACAGCTTCCCGCCTTAATGCGGCAAGATCTCAGTGGAGTCCGAGCCAAGCGACGAAGAGTACGGGCCACACAATAAGCGCGTAAATCGAGTCCTCTCCTGGTCCTCGAGCCGGTACGGTTAGGCCGCAGCATTTCTGAGTCTATACTCGCAATGCATGGCTACACTCGGATATCCTATTCATCGATCTGGATCTTACTAAGGCCGAGCACCACGGACGTTCGAATGGCCTTCTGGACCGACCGGGGAGGATCTCCGATGCTTGGTCTGCTTCAATTCCTTTTTTCCACGCTCAAGAGGAGTGGTGGTCATTGTCGCAGTTAGCCAAGCTTTTAGAGCCCCTGAAGAATCCACCGTTTTCACCGCTTCTGGCGGAAACGTTTGCGCAAGCACGGAATGGTGGCTGCGGTTTTAGCCAAAATTGTTTGGATAAATCCATGAAGCTCCTCAAGATCATCGTTCCTTGAGTCGTTTAGAAAATCAAAGATCGATTCAAGAGGGGCGTCCCCTGGGTTGTTGCGCAATTCCGGCTTAGGGCGTCAACGCGCTCTCCAACTTGGCGGCTAAACGTTCCACAAAGAGGGTAAGTTCTTTATACTCATAAAATGAGTTTGTTAGACTGCTTATGGCTTCTCCTTGGGCCGGATGGCAGTTTGGTTTGCCTGTTCACTTGCATTAGCCGTGACACCCGCATTCTTGTAGCTGGAGATGGCTTGATTGAGCTCTCTAATTTTCGCCTCCAGTTCTTTGCCAGCGCGCCAGAGAAAATAAAAATCAAGCGTTTTATTTTTCTCCATAAACTTTAATGCCTCTGCCATTTCATCAAGTTCGCAATCCGCGAGAAAATTGTACCTAGCGGCAAGACCCGCTTGGTAAATTTGTCTGCCTTTTGCAGAGCTTAGAAATGAACCCAACGTCTGCGTGTCATGGAGGATGGCGTTAACCGCCTGGTTTTTATTATCGCGTAGGATAGCGATAATGTCACTGCCTTGATCCCCTGGCACACCCCAATGCCTGTCAGCATCAATTAGGGCGTGAGTTTTGATAGGCACGGGGATGGTAGTACTACCATCCTTGCCGCCGTAGCGAGCCCGGTAAACTCGCCCACATTTTTTGGAAAAATGTGCGCCCTTTGTGTACCGCTTAAATTTACCACTAACCCGCTTATGGCCGGTTCGGTTAAATTTAATTCTTGTTGTTGGTTTTCTAGGCCCTTCCTAACAGCTTGTGTTAAGTTATTAAAATAACTATTTTCCGTTTCTTTTTGATCCTGATTGACAATGTCAATAGGATAACCGATCAGTTCAGTTGTGTTAGCTGCCGTTGCGTTTATTTCAACGACCACTAACGAGGAGTTCAACGCATTACGAAGTGTCTCCTTTTTTTCCATCCGCTCCGACAGAACAGCAGGATGTTGGTTT